GGTTTCTGTAAAATTTTTTGAAGCCTTTCACAAAACACAGAATAAAAAAATTGGCATCAGGCTATCTTCCCAAGGGGCTACCCCCTAAGTATTGTTACCCTTAAATTGTTTAACAACCAAGTTCGAGATGGGTTGGTGTTGTTCCAATTTAACTAAGACACCAATAAAAAAAAAATAGAAACGGAAGTTTATTTTTTCGTTGAGGTGAAGACCGCAGCTTTGTCCGTAGCTTTGTCCGCAGCTTTGTCCGTAGCTTTGTCCGCAGCTTTGTCTTTCACAGACAAAGTTTTACAGACATACAGTCACAGACATACAATTACAGACATACAGTCACAGGCAAAGTTTTACAGGCAAAGTTTTGTCCTCCTTTATTAAGTGGCAGCTTACTTTCTGCGTTTGCAGGATTTTAGACGCGGGGGCCGCTTCCGCAGCTCTTAAAAAAGCTGCTTTTAAAAACGTCAAAGAACCGGGTTTGTTTGGGCTGACAAAAATAAGGAGGACTCGTCTTCACGTTTGTACTGGTACTGATTTGTAGGTCAAAATCGATCGATCAATTAGTACGTCTCAGCTTCAACCCTTACAGATCTTCCACTTGACGCCTATCAACGGCTTGTCTTGCCGTGATCTGATAGAGAGCATTCATCTTGAAGTAGGCTTCTCACTTAGATGCTTTCAGCGATTATCCATTCCGTACTTAGCTACCCAGCGTTTCCCGTTGGCACAAGAACTGGTACACCATCGGTACGTCCCTTCGGGTCCTCTCGTACAATGTTGAGATCCTCTCAATGCTCTTACGCCTATACCGGATATGGACCGAACTGTCTCACGCATGTTAAACGTCAACAAAGTTGAGCGTCTGAATCCTAATATTTCTAAAAGGCATGGACTATATCTTCACCTAAACCCCTGTGTTCGGGGCTAGGGCCGGCGTATTATGGCTAGAAAAACCTTTCTGGCCATCGAACTTAAAAAGTTTCCTTTCTAAGTTTCAGTCTCTACAGGGAACAAATGAATTGCTGTCCCTATCTCGGATCGAACAACCTGACTGGTTAGTTTTCTTTTTTTGGAATCGTTAAATTCAGAAAATTGGTCAACTTGTTCACACAACTTAAAAAAAGCTTGTGGATCGTTTTGAGTAGAGGGCATTTTTTCAATGACTTTTAAAAGAAGTATCGCTTGTCGTTTTTTGAGTTTCAAGTACGGTTTGAAAAGAAGTAAAATATTTCTTACACTTGCTATCCCAATAATTGCATACTCCGACATTTTATCGGGTCGTTTTCTTAAAGTTCCACAATCGAGTTTTTTATCTAACCAAATCAAAAACCAGTGACGGTTGGTTTTTTGGAAAAACGTAATACTGACTCGAATTTGAAACTTCAGTTTATAATCCGATCGGCGAACAATTTGTGCGTTAATGCACCCATCTCCATCTAAAAACCCTGCCAAATAGCAGAGCTCTTCGGGGGTTAATTTTTTAAGTTTACTCATATAGTAAGTCAATCGAATACAAAATCAATGGTTCTTCCCTCGGTATTGCCTTTTTAGCCAGTTAAAAACTAAAGAAGGTTTCACCGATATAAGCCGATGCTAGGCTACTATTACTAGCAACCAACGCAGTGATCTACGTTCTGAACCCAGCTCACGTACCGCTTTCATGGGCGAACAGCCCAACCCTTGGAACCGACTACAGCTCCAGGTTGCGATGAGCCGACATCGCATAATGTTAATTAAACAGGTAACGAATGATCACCCTCAGGAAACTTGAAAAGCATGCTGGGGTGAAGATAAGGGTAGATTAAAGTCTTTAGTTGAAAAAACGAGTCCGAACTTACATAAATTCGAAACTGGTTTCTTTGTTTTTGAATACTTGTTTTCAGGGAGTAGGACCGCTCTAGAAGTTTACTGAGTGTTTGTACTTCGCTTCTTGTGAAGTTATCCGTACAAAACCTAACCGCAAGTGAGCGCCCTTTCCACTTTTGAGCACCATCATCCATATACCAATAAGCGATTGACCGAGGCATTAGCCAGCGATGTATAAGCCGTGGAAGTTTTTTCCCGTTAGGGCCATAAAATTGTTGGCCATAAAAGCGAAGACTTGAAAGCTGTACGGTCGAAAAGCTCCAACGTTTAGAAACCTTTCCGGGATTACGAGAATCGGAAAAACTATATTCGATGGGCTCGGAATCGGTTAATTCTTTAAAGATTTCGTATAAATGAAAAACATAGAGTTTATGCTTCTCGGACTGAGAAACTCGTAAGCGATAAGTTTTGCCTTGGTTTTCGGTTTGCAAATTCGCATCTCCTAAAAGAATGCCGATTAAAACTTCACGCTGTAAAGCGGTTAACAATTTCCGGGTTTGTTCTACCATTAAATTCCTATATTGAACCTATTTAACGCAGCTTTTCTACTCACTTTGAACTTCGACGAGGGCGACGAATCCATTCCGTCCACTCGACGCTGGTTGTTCCGCGATCGCATGTAGAAGCTGCCTTTTAATCGCTTAAAAGATCAGACTATATCACCACCCCTCAGCTTTGCGTATTCGATACGAGGCAAAGTTGGTCAACTATGACTATAAGGGTGTTCAGCGTTTAGTCGTTGAGGGGTTAGACCTGTAACAATCCACAATGGATGTACCGTCCAACTTCCCTGCCGATTGTCCGCACTCAGAAAGTTTTACACTTTGGTCTTCTAAGATACTCGGAGGTTCCGGCATATAGCTAAATTCACATAAACACGTTTCCGCATTTAGACCCCGATTTGAGGTGCCAAACCTCCCCGTCGATGCGAACTCTTGGGGGAGATCAGCCTGTTATCCCTAGAGTAACTTTTATCCGTTGAGCGACGGCCCTTCCACTCGGTACCGTCGGATCACTAAGGCCGGCTTTCGCCCCTGCTCGACTTGTAGGTCTTGCAGTCAAGCTCCCTTCTACCTTTACACTCTACAGCTGATTTCCGTCCAGCCTGAGGGAACCTTTGCACACCTCCGTTACCTTTTAGCAGGCATCCGCCCCAGAAAAAAGGTCCGCCTGAAACTGTCAAGTATCCTGCTTCAAGGAGTACTATTAGGATTCTAGCTCTTTCAGAGTGGTCTCTCACTGATGGCTCAAATAGGGCCGAAACCCTACCTTCAACGCCTCCCACCTAGACTGCGCAAAAAGAGCCCAAACCCAATTCCAAGCTACCTTCAAGCTTCATAGGGTCTTTCTGTCCTGGTATAGGTAGTCCGCATCTTCACAGACATTTCTATTTCACCGAGTCTCTCTCCGAGACAGCGCCCAGATCGTTACGCCTTTCGTGCGGGCCAAAACTTACTTGGCAAGGAATTTCGCTACCTTAGGACTGTCAGAGTTACAGCCGCCGTTTACCGGGGCTTCGGTCGTTAGCTTCTTCAAACTCAAGAGTCAAATAACCAACTTCCTTTACCTTCCGGCACTGGGCAGGCGTCAGCCCCCATACGTCGTTTTGCAACTTTGCGGAGACCTGTGTTTTTGATAAACAGTCGCCTGGGCCTGGTCACTGCGAGCTCTCTTACGAGTAGCCACCCCTTCTCCCGAAGTTACGGGGCCATTTTGCCGAGTTCCTTAGAGAGAGTTATCTCGCGGCCCTTAGTATTCTCTACCTACCTACCTGTGTCGGTTTCGGGTACAGGTTCTTTTCATTGTAAAGTACTGCGAGCTTTTCTTGGAAGTAGGATTCTAGCTAAACGATTACACGAGGTAACCGTCCTATCGTGCCTTATCTCAAGGACCGTTTTTCTTCGACCTCTCAACAACTCGAACACTTGGATTGAGAATTCCAAATCTCAACTAACCGTTACCATCTCCGTCCCTCGGCACCAAATAAAAAGAAGTACAGGAATGTTGACCTGTTTTCCATCGACTACGCCTTTCGACCTCGCCTTAGGACCTGACTAACCCTTCATGGACGAGCCTTGTAAAGGAACCCTTAGGTTTTCGGGCCATTGGATTCTCACCAATGTTTGCGTTACTCAAGCCGACATTCTCACTTCTGCGTCGTCCATCCAAACTCACGTTTGAACTTCACCCTACAGCAGAACGCTCCTCTACCGATTCAAAATGTTTTCAATCCCACAGCTTCGGCAGGCCGCTTAGTCCCGTTCATTTTCGGCGCAAAAACGCTCTACCAGTGAGCTATTACGCACTCTTTTAAGGGTGGCTGCTTCTAAGCAAACCTTCTGGTTGTCTTTGCATTTTCACCTCCTTTGCCACTTAGCGGCCATTTAGGGGCCTTAGCTGGTGGTCTGGGCTGTTTCCCTTTTGACAATGAAGCTTATCCCCCACTGTCTTACTGGTTGATGGAAAGCATAGTTAGTATTCTTAGTTTGCGACGATTTAGTACCGCTTTCGCAGCCCGCACCGAAACAGTGCTTTACCCCTAACTAGCCCATCATCAACCGCTGCGCCTCAACACATTTCGAGGAGATCCAGCTAGCTCTGAGTTCGACTGGAATTTCACCCCTAACCACAGCTCATCCGCCGATTTTTCAACATCGGTCGGTTCGGTCTTCCATTTGGTGTTACCCAAGATTCATCCTGGCCATGGTTAGATCACTCAGGTTCGGGTCCATAAAAAGTGACAAGCGCCCTATTCAGACTTGCTTTCGCTTTGGCTCCGGCTTTTTGCCTTAACCAAGCCACTCCCTATAAGTCGCCGGCTCATTCTTCAACAGGCATGCGGTCACTTGCGCTCCCACTGTTTGTCAGCTTACGGTTTCATGTTCTTTTTCACTCCCCGACTGGGGTTCTGTTTCACCTTTCCCTCACGGTACTATTTCGCTATCGGTCATTCAGGAGTATTTAGCCTTACGAGGTGGTCCTCGCGGATTCACACGGGATTTCACGTGCCCCATGCTACTCGGGATTAGAAACAAATAGATTGGCTTTCCAACTACAGGACTTTCACCTTCTTTGGTGCAGGATTCAGCTGCTTCGTTTTGACCGGAATCGGAAGAAATCCGATTCTCTATTTGGCAAATATATCTAGATATAACTTTTTTTCTTCCCACGACCCCCAATCAATAAATCAATTAGGTTTAGGCTGTTTCCGTTTCGCTCGCCGCTACTAAGGAAATCGCGTTTGCTTTCTCTTCCTTTGCTTACTAAGATGTTTCAGTTCAGCAAGTTATCTCTTACTTATCTATGAATTCAATAAGCAGTTTTACAGGTTTCCCCATTCGGGAATCTTCGGATCAATGCTTGTTTCCAACTCCCCGAAGCGTTTCGTCGGTATCCACGCCCTTCATCGTCTCTGAATGCCTAGGTATCCACCGTAAGCCTTAATATATTTGACCAAAACTTTAAGAAAAAAAAGCGGTTTCTAGCCTAACCGCAGGTACAAAGTCCTTCGCAAAGGTGTTCGCAGAGGTGTCTTTGACAGACATACAATGACAAACATACAATGACCGGCAAAGTTTTTGGTTACTTTGTCGTCGAAGATTGCTTTGACAGGACCCGTAAAAGAGCCCGACCTACGTACGACCTACGGAAAAGTTTAGAAAGCAGCTTTGAGACAGAAATCCTAATTTTGTGCTCAGAACAAAAACTTTACAACCACTTCTTTTAAAATAGTTGCACGGATAAATATTCTGGGCTAAGGGTATCTGCGACATGTGGAGTTAAGCGGATTCGAACCGCTGACATCTGCCGTGCAAAGACAGCGCTCTACCAACTGAGCTATAACCCCACTTTTCTCTTAAATGGGTGGGCTATACTGGATTTGAACCAGTGACCTCGCCCTTATCAGGGGCGCGCTCTAACCAACTGAGCTAATAGCCCTCAGAAAAGCGGCGGTCGCGGTTTTAAACGCGCACACCGTAATTCTGATTGTATGACTAGTAAGCTTTACTTTGTTTCCGCGAAACCAGACCTAAACGCGCTTCTCTTCGAAGACACGTATTCAGGGGCTTCGAAGACGCGCTTGTCCAGAAACGGACAGGGAGTCTAAGCAGATATAAGGCTTATCACGGAACAAAAGCTTTTTCTATTTTTGAAGGAGGTGATCCAGGGCCACCTTCCAGTAGCCCTACCTTGTTACGACTTCACCCCAGTCACTAACTGTGCCTTAGGCGTTTACAACGACTTCGGGCCCAATCAGCTTCCATGGTGTGACGGGCGGTGTGTACAAGGCCCGGGAACGTATTCACCGCAGTATGGCTGACCTGCGATTACTAGCGATTCCGGCTTCATGGAGGCGAGTTGCAGCCTCCAATCCGAACTGAGATTGGGTTTTTAAGGTTTGCGTGCTCTCACGAGTTAGCTTCTTTTTGTCCCAACCATTGTAGCACGTGTGTAGCCCGGGATTTAAGGGGCATGCTGACTTGACGTCATCCTCACCTTCCTCCAGCTTATAACTGGCAGTCTCACTAGTTTCCTTAAAAGCAACTAGCAATAAGGGTTGCGCTCGTTACAGGACTTAACCTTACGTCTCACGACACGAGCTGACGACAGCCATGCACCACCTGTTTATGCGTTTGAACTTTTTCGTTTCCAAAAAATGCGCAAAATGTCAATCCCCGGTAAGGTTCTTCGCGTTGCATCGAATTAAACCACATGCTCCACCGCTTGTGCGGGCCCCCGTCAATTTCTTTGAGTTTCACTCTTGCGAGCATACTTCCCAGGCGGGAAACTTAACGCGTTAGCTACAGTACTGCTCTTTCGCTCAATACTTAGTTTCCATCGTTTACAGCTAGGACTACTAGGGTATCTAATCCTATTCGCTCCCCTAGCTTTCGTCTCTCAGTGTCAGTTTTGGCCCAGTAGATTGCTTTCGCCGTTGGTGTTCTTACCGATATCTGCACATTTCACCGTTACACCGGTAATTCCATCTACCTCAACCGCACTCCAGTCTAAAAGTTTCCATTGCCGATCCAAGGTTAAGCCTTGGGCTTTGACACTAGACTTTTTAAACCACCTGCAGACGCTTTACGCCCAATCATTCCGGATAACGCTTGCATCCCCTGTATTACCGCGGCTGCTGGCACAGGGTTCGTGTTTTTTCTTCAAGCTTTTCATTGCCAAGGTTAGAACCTTGGCGTCTTAGCGGCTTGCTTCTCAGAAAAAAATCCAAGCTTTCACTTGGCACAGACTATACCATCACCTTTTTGTTTTCAAGACAAAGACGAAAAGGGTTCGGCGTGTTATAAACTTTTATCTATCTTTAAATAATTTATTTAAATTTATCATTTAGATACTGCGGGTCGAAGAAAAAGCTGCGGTATCTAAACTTGAAAAGTTTATCTCGTACTCCCTAACCTGAAAAGGTTTGAAGGTTTCCTCAGTCGTTACGGGGATTTTTGATTTTGTATTTTAAATCAGGTATTTTTTCAACAACAGGTTTGATTAAATCGACAAAGTTTGCAAATTGGTTTTTTGACGAAGGAATAGATATATAATACTGTCTTTTGATTCGGTTGTGAAGAACCAATTGAGTATTAATACCAAATCCTTGTTTTAAATAATCTTGCAATAGATGCTGCTCTTCAAGAGTAAAACTTTGAGTTGCTATGCGTCCACTGAAAACATCTTGTCTACAAGAGCCGTCGTCTAAAAACCAAACCGCTAATAAAAGAGGGTCTCGAGGTAAAGCCTCAATGAGCGCTTGAGTTATCACTTTTTGATAACGAATTTTGTTTTGGGGAGAGGAGGGGGTATTTTGAACAATGTCCGGGGCCCCAGCCTTCCAAAAATAAGGTTTATAAAATAAAGAATGATACTTTTCCAAATACAAACCGGAATTTAGATAAAACAAAAAATTTTCTTGCGTAGAGTTTTTAGTAGTCACTGCTTTTGGTAAATGATTTTTATCACATAAACGTTTTAACTTCTCATATTTCCACAAAACATATTCTTTCTGATGAATTGAATGTTGTATTTTTGTACGATAAGAATTTCCGCGTTTTTGGATATGACCATCTCCCAAAAGGTTTCCTAAAAAAACAGCTTCCTCTTCTTTACTCAAAATAAGTGTGTCTAAAGCCATAAGTTTCTGTAACCTTTTTTTAGTACAAAATTTTCAAATCTTCCCACGGTATTGCCCACGCCTCTAAATAGCTTTAAGATCGTTTGGGTTTCACCGTTATGAGCCGAATTTAATCACAATTTTTCACAAAATTGAGGGCCAATTTTTTAGCCGATGCTTATTCCTTAGATACCGTCATTTTCTTCTCTAAGAAAAGAAGTTTACAACCCGCAGGCCTTCATCCTTCACGCGGCATTGCTCCGTCAGGCTTTCGCCCATTGCGGAAAATTCCTCACTGCTGCCTTCCGTAGAAGTCTGGGCCGTGTCTCAGTCCCAATGTGGCTGGTCATCCTCTCAGACCAACTACTGATAGTCGCCTTGGTAAGCCTTTACCCCACCAACAAGCTAATCAGACTCAAGCTCATCCTTAGGCGGAGATTAATCCATTTCACTTCTCAGCTTATAAAGTATTCGAGACCCTTTCGGGTTAGTGTCCTTTTCCTAAGGGCAGATTCTTAAGCGTTACTCACCCGTCCGCTACTCAGTCATTTTAAAGCAAGCTTTAAAAGCTTCGTTCAACTTGCATGTGTTAGGCATGCCGCCAGCGTTCATCCTGAGCCAGAATCAAACTCTCCGTAATAGTTTTAAGGTAACCAAAAGAAAACTTTTGGTTTATTTGGTATATTCAACAAAATCCAGTATAGACTCGTCTTTGAAAAACGTCAAACCAGGTACACTTTTAGACCAAAAAGAGAAAACAAAAACTTCGTCCCTGCGGTTAAAACAGGTGGTCGAAGACCGCGGCAGCGACTCCGTCAACAAAAACTTCGTCCCTGCGGTTAAAACAGGTGGTCGAAGACCGCGGCAGCGACTCCGTCAACAAAAACTTCGTCCCTGCGGTTAAAACAGGTGGTCGAAGACCGCGGCAGCGACTCCGTCAATCTATATAGGCTCCAAAAAAGAGGTTCGCAGGTACTTCGTACGGGGGCCGGGGGGCCGGGGGGCCGCAGAGTTATTCGACGCGCAGAGTTCTTCTTGGGGCCCGTAGGTCGTACGTAGATTGTATGCCTGGAAAAGTCACCTCTGTTTTAAAAAGTTGAAGAACTGGGCATACAATTACAGGCAAAAAAAATTACAAATAACTGCGAGAAAAATGCGTGTACTGAAAACTCAAAAAATAAAGCCGAAAATGCGTAAAGTGGTCTGCACCGGTTTTATACCAGATCAAAGGGGCCCTTCAAAAACCCCCCTATGGGTCCCCGCCTCCTCGGCCAGTCAGCCGTCCAGGGGAAAAAAAGCAAATCCTTTTTCACTAAGGTTTTTTAAAAAACTATAAGCTTAAAAGGATTTGCTCCAGTCAAAAGCCCCCCTGCGCTTCTCGAAGCGCGACAGCCCCGGCTAATGAATCCGTAATCAAGCCTTTTGGAAAAGATACGCATATACTATTAAAATAATATTATATTATAAGACGTTACTATTAATTAATATTAAAATTAATATATTAAATTTAATTAATTAATTAACTTTTTTTATAAAAGCGATTCATCAATGTCTATACAAAACCTGATCAAACCTATTACTTCTCGCGCTTTTACTTTAAATTTTGGCCCTTAGCATTCTTCGACCCACGGCGTTTTGCGGTTGATTTTTTCTATGAGAGGATAACAAATACTTTCAACAGATACACACATCGGCCTCCTTCCCCAAGGAACTGAAAAATAAATAGAATAGAAGTTTCGTCAGTTTGTTTGATTTCATTTTTGAAAATTTTTGATTTGATGCATGTAATATTCAAACGTTTGAATATTACTAGCTTATTTTGCGTTTTCTTTTTAGAGGTTTTAGTTTTTTTTTTAAAACTAACTTGATAAACGTTTTCAACATTTAAGCCTCTGAGAGTAACAGAGCAAAATTTTGGATTTGGTGCTTTTAGTCCAACTAATAATTGTTTAATGACTCTTTTTATTAAAGTTTGAGGGCCTGTACGAAATACGTACAAACTTTGCCTGTAAAACTTTGCCTGTGAAAGGCAAAGCTGCGGGGCCCCACAAGCTGCGGGACTCTTTTAGACAAAGTTTTGACAGAACTTTTAAGATAATATTTTTTAATACTTAAAGAAAACAAAAGTTCTTTATCGCCAAGATTTTCATAGTCGTTGCCGCAGTCTTCGATGAGGGCACCTTTTTTTGTTTTACCTTTTGATAGAAAAGTGTATTTGGTTTGACGTAAAAAACAAATGATACAATAGATAAATAAACAAAATAATAGATTCACCCCTAAGCTCCTCTAATCGTATTTTGACAAAAGAAAATATTTAGATAAACGGAGGCTTGGTTTTGCAAATTACGAATAAAAGCGTTTCGTAATTAGTTTTGCTCGGTAACAAAAAAAGTTTGTCCCGCAGCTACGAAGGACTCGTAATGGGTCCTATTGTCAAAGCAATTCTTCGACGACAAAGTTTTTAAAATATTCAAACGTTAACTTTAGACCCCCCTCCGCCGCTTTGTCCGCAGCTTTGTCCGTAGCTTTGTTTTTTACAGACATACAGTCACAGGCAAAGTTTTACGTCGGTCGTACGGACGAAGACGTTCTTTCACACGGGTCCTGTCATTGTATGCCGTCGAAGATTGTCGCAGAGGTGTCAAGGAGACAAAGTAATTTTAATTACTCCGTATATTATATTAACAAATAAAATAACAAACATGACATTAAACAGCCAACACCTTATTCTTATTGTCGGTGGCTTAACACAAGACGACACGGATTTCTTCTTCGGAGAAAATTTAGGGGAAGCAAGGCTAATCAATAGATCAAGGCTAACGACTACAACCCCTAACCTTTCGAGACCCGACGCTATAACTCGTCCGGATAGGCCCCTAAGGCTACCTACTACCCGTTTATCGCGTCCAGTTTTAAGATTTAATAAAACAATCTACAAAGTAGAGTCGGGAAATTTTTTTAGAAACTATGCCCCTCGATCAGTTCAAGCTTCGGGCCTCGGTGACACGCCTAGCTTTTTTTGTAAAGCTTTGACCTCAGATGGTGTTACGGCAGTTCTCAACTTTGGAAACCTAATTAACTGGATAATCCCTGCGCTTGTGAATTTAACGCAGTGGTTTGCTGATGTGATCAGAAAAGCCAAAATCGCCAGGATGCCGGAATCCCGTGATCAAATTACAAACGATGACATTGTTGTCACTAACCAAAAAAATGTATTACTTAGTTTTACACTCAAATATCCGCCCACCTCACCAGGACCAAGCTTTCCTGAAAAAACGCTAAATTTATATTTTCCAAAAGTCGTTTTTGGCGTGATTAATAAAGGCTTTAATACTTACAACGATTTATTTATGCTGATTCCAAAAAACTATGAAGATTCGCTGTTAGAATTAAAGATCAAGAGTTTAAACAACCAAGACACCCTAGGTGGGCAATTAACTTTTTATTTCAAACGTTCTGACGGGGCTAATGACTCGTACAGTCAAACATGGAAGGCTAAACCAAACACACTCATGAAACTAAACCTCTGTAACGTTAGTCAAAGCGGTCGAATTGCGGATCTTATCGCGACCCCAGGGTTTGATTGCCTTTATGGGTACCTTTCAACAATAAAAAAAGTTCCTTTAGACGATGAACCTACCACGGTCCGAGTTCCTGGGTCACCAAACAGTGCACCCCCTCCAGAAAATACCAGCGATCCGGAAGCACAGATTCCTTTTTTCTTAAAACCTAGCGTTTTGGATCGGATTAAAACGGTTTTCGCGAAATAGTAGAGGCTTTAAAAAAGGCAGCAGAGAGCCTAATCGCAGTTTTTCTACTACCTTATCTCGTTTTGGGGTGGGTAAGCTACTTGAACTGCTTGGAAGACGAGTCCATTCCAGGAGGGAAAAATAACGGGCAGCATGCCGGTGAAAATGAAAATGATTTTGACGATAATGCAAAAGTTGAACCCCAACGTCCTCGCCACTTTCCAGTCATCAAAGCTAAAGCAGTGGCAGTTGATTTTTCCGAAGGTTTCTCTCCAAAACCAGAAAAACCTGATTTAAATAAAGGCTTTAATCGAGATTCAGAAAACTTGTTGGATGCTCCGGAATAAGGAAATAGCAAACACATTTTAATCCAGGACGTATTCTTCAAAGGACGCAGGTACATTGTAGGTCCGGTTCTTGTATGCCTGTAATTGTATGTCTGTAATTGTATGCCTGTAATTGTATGTCTGTGAAAGACACCTCTGCTTTAAAAACTTCTTTTAAAAAACCTCTGCGGGTCGAAGAAAAAGCTGCTTTTAAAAACACCTCTGCGGGCATACAGTTACAGACAAAGTTATTCATAATTGAAAATTTTTTGGATGGTGCCGGGGTTTACAAGCGACAAAACTTTGTTTGAGAAATACTTCTGCGGGAATGTCACTTAAGTCTATAAATTTGAATCTTTTCTATTTCCTCGAAAATAATCTTTTTCCCATGTATACTTTTATACTAAAAAGAGAAAACAAAAACTTTGTCCGTACAATTCTTCGACGTTTTTAAAGCAGCTTTGTCGTTTGGGGTTCCTGAGGTGACTTTTACAGGCATACAATTATAAGCATACAATCACACTTTTCCTCGCGGAAAACTTTGCGTGTAAAACTTTGCCTGTAATTGTAGGTCCGGTTCTTGTAGGTCCGGTTCTTGTAGGTCCGGTTTTTGTAGGTCCGGTTCTTGTAGGTCCGGTTCAAGGCACCTCTGCGGGGGCCCACAAGCTGCGGGCCCCCACAAGCTACGGGTCGAAGAACTCTGCTTTAAAAACGTCGAAGAACTCTGCTTTAAAAACGTCGAAGAACTCTGCTTTTATACCCTCGAAGAACCGGGCAAAGCTTTTGTGAAAGTCAACTAATTGTTGGAAAGTCAAATGCATAAAAAACAGAAAACTCATTTAAAAGTTAATTAATATATAAATTATATTCAATTAACTTTGATATAAAACTCGAAATTCAATTCAAAATCTTATAGAAGTATCTAGTACTTAAAAATCTAAAAAATATATAAAGTATTTTTAAAATACAAAAACTAATAATATAATATTAATATAGTGCATTATAATTAAAAATTAGTAATTTCAGCTTTAACGCGCAAAACCAATAAAAAAAAAAATTAAAAAAATAATTGACAATTTTATTCTAAAAAAGTTTAACCCTTTTATTCCAACCGTTAACTTGAATAAAAATCGCTTTTAATTCAATGTTTCTTATTTCTAGTTTAACTGTCGGGTTTATTTGAATATTTGTACTGGGTGTTTTTTTAGCTCGACTATATAATAATATTTCTTTGATTGGTTTCAGTATAAGAAAGCTGTCTTTATTCAAAATTATTAAACTTTGTCTGTAATTGTATGCCTGTAATTCTATGTCTGTAATTCTATGTCTGTAATTCTATGTCTGTGACTGTATGCCTGTGAAACTTTGTCTGTAAAACTTTGTCTGTGAAAGACAAAGCTGCGGACAAAGCTACGGACACCTCTGCTTTAAAAACATCGAAGAAAAAGCTGTTTTTAAAAACACCTCTGTTTTAAAAAGTCGAAAAATCGTACGGGCCCCCGGGCCCAAAGTTTTTTTAATAAAACGCTGTTCTTAGAAGCATAGGGTTACAACTGAATTGTTTTATTGAAATGGAGAATTTTGTCGAATTTTCTCGTGACTGGAACCCAAGCGTAGCGGCCCCGGAAGGGCAGCACGCTTTTTTTGCAAAGATGGGTTTTTATATGAAAAAATTATTAAAAAAAGGCCTTTCATCGTTATTTATTTCGTTTGAATCGCTTGTTTTGGTAGTTTACGTGGATCAGCAAATTCCTTGCCGGTCTTGTCAGCCGACCGTTTGCCGGGGGGCTTGTCAGGCAAAATTTTTTCTTCTTTCGCTTTTTTTTCAGCTTTTTCAGACAAAGTTTTTTCTTCTTTCGCTTTCTGTTTGGCTCGTAAGTCTATTAAATATTCGGTTACACTTTATTTTACTAGTTCTTTAAAATATTCATCACTTTTATTTTTCCTCGACAGGGAATCATAGAGCTCGTTTGCAATTAGGAGTACGGCACCGGTGGGGAAAGCGTTATTGTTGCAAGTTATGTACAAAAACTTTACTGCTTCAAAGCGCTTTACAAAAAGAGAATTGTTTTCATCTAGGAAACGCTAATTCTCTCTCGTCATCTTGATTTCCTGAGGGTTTCTTTTGGTTGTCGCCGTTTTCATTGCCATTGCTCCCTTCATCCCCTGCTTCAAGATCAACCAGACGAAGGCTCTTATTACGGACGTTTCATTTTCGTCCTTTAGCGCAGAAGGTGCCTTTTACAGGCAAAGTTTTTCCGAATTTTTTTCAAAAGGCGCCGTTTTTTTACCCCCAACTAGCTGATATGCAGTTCTAAAAGCCTCTTTCAGTTCTAAAAACCTCTTTTTCTCGTCTTAAGTTTTTTTCGTTATTTTGAATTACTGCGTTACCAAGTATCCTTATTCCTTTTGATATGAAATTAAAAATGAGACGGGGTCGTGAAGGTTGTAGAACCCCCGGGGGAAGAATTAATTGAGGTTTTTGGTAAATTGTTTGCATTCATAAATTTATAGAAAGTTTAATAATATTTGTAAAGTTCTTTTTTAATTTTCATCTAAAAACAAGTACAATAAAAGTTGAAAAGTCACGAAGAATGAAGGATTCTCGAATAAGACCCTTAAGAAAAAGACAGCATTAGCAGGGCGCTTAACGTGTAAATAAAAACCATCAATTTAAATTTAATAGACCGCAGCTTGTGGGGGGCCGCAGCTTGTGGGGCCCCGTAGCTTTGTCCGCAGAGGTGCCTAGAACCGGACCTACAATTACAGACATACAAGAACCGGACCTACAATTACAGGCAAAGTTTTTTTATAATTCGTAAAAAAAACCAACGAAAAAAGCGAGTAAAAATAAAGCAGCTAGAACCAGAAGGGTTGTTCCGATAAATAAAAACAAAAAAGGCCAATTGACAGCGGGGAAATAAGACTTTAATACCCCAGAAAACGCAAAAAAATATTGACTTATAATCTTACACGTTTTGGGGGCCCCAACCACTGCGTATACGTAGATTGAGAAAAAAACGTTTGTAAGTTTTCGGATAATGTTTGTATAGATTAATGTATAGATGTATTGATCTTTAAGTTCCAAAACGAATTCAAAAATTTTCTGATAAACGGCATCAATTTTTTTACGGTTTCATATTGTTTTTTAAGCTGTTTAGCCACAAACTCGGGAGAAGAGTTTTTAGGACAGTAGTAGATGAAAAAAAGTCTTGGTCTCACTCTACTTAAATACCGTATATAGTTTAAAAACGTATTCCATAAATTATTAATTATTCTCAAAAAAAGGGTTTCAATTAGGTTCGTCGTGAAAACGCGATTTTTTTCCAACACAATTTTATGTCTTTTGAGCTTATTTTTAATAATTGTGTTGATCAACACTTTCTGGTATTGAAAAATAATCTTAGTGGTTTAACCTAGAACCGTTTAACCTACAGCAATGATTTTTGCTAAAAAGAACGACCACCTCTGCGGGTCGAGAGGGTTTTGAAAAACTTTTGGCTATTAAAAACGATAATATTTTAATTAATATATATTTTAATTAAATTAAATTTAAATAAGTCAACTAATATTTAATTTAATTTAAAATATATATTATTTTAAAAAATTTATGAGAAACTATTTAAAACTAGAAATGTTATTAAACGTAAATAAAACCTCCGCCTTAAAAACAAAACGGACTGAACAGCTTTGGGGAAAGACTTTTTTGAATGGTGTTACCTTTTATAAAAAAAAACCATTAAAAATTTTGATAATGGAATCTGTAAATTTCAACCAAATAGGAGATAGGTCTTTAAACAGACCGTTGACCGCTTTTGAATTTTCTGACGAAAAACTAAATTTTTACAAAGACCTCGAACAAACTGATTTAATAGAAAGTCAAAAAAAAATCAAAGACTTCATGCAATTTACTTAGAAAAAAATAAAGAATAGGTTATGGATAATTTAAATCTCATTTTAATAAGCCCTGTTGAAAAAGGGTGGAGGGCAATCGTTACTAAAAGAATTTATTTAGCCATCTTTCGTCTTTGGTTGGCATTTAAATATCGCCTTCGCGAAAAAGATAACATTCACTTTGACTGTAAAACTTTGCCTATGACTGTATGTCTGGAATTCTATGTCTGTGAAAGACACCTCTGCTTTAAAAACGTCGAAGAAAAAGCTACGGAGTCCCGCAGGTACAAAGTACTCCGCAGCTTTGTCTTTCAGAGACAAAGTTTTACAGGCAAAGTTTGTACCTGCGGTTCTTCGACGTTTTTAAAGCAGAGGTGCCTTTTACAGGCAAAGTTTGTACCTGCGGGACGTTAAATTCAAAACTTTTTAGCGTTCTATCGAGTTAAAAATAATAAATGATAGTTTTGAAATATTTTTTCAAATTATTCGCGAATTTAGAGACCATTACTTATTTTTTTTGATTTACGAGAAAATACTAAAAAGATTGGGGAATTTCATTTACGCAGTTTTTTTATACTCGTTTATTTTATTAAAAAGTTTTCTATTTTTGGGCGAAAAAAAAAACCGTAGTCTTATTAAAAAATTTATTTTTCTCTGACGGTTGGTTACAATTTCTATCAATAATTGTTTTATCCGGAATTTTGTATTTTTTTGCGATAATAGCCGCAGGAATTTACCTCTTTTTTTTTCAAAAAATTGAAGGATGAAAATATATCAATTCGCTTTAAATACCTTTTTAAGTTTTATTTTTTGATCAACTTTTTATTATTATTTATTGCGATAGCAATCTTATTTAAAAACCCGGGGCTGTTTGTTTTGTTACAACAAGTGTATTTTTTATTTCCATTCTTAGGAAGAACTTAAAAATGAGATAATTCTGAGCGACGAAAAAAAATGTTTTGTTCGTCGCTCGGAATTAGCTAAACAAATTTATTTCTACCTATGAAATCAACTAATTTTTTAAACAAAACCACTCAGATACCGGCGTTAATACCAAAATTAAGTACCCCAAAACCATTAACACCAACAAAGGCATTTAACTTATGGGAAACTGGGCGAAAACTTGTCATCAAAACGGGGCCCGAAGCTAGTGACAAAAAAGTCGAAGATAACTGGACAAACCATAACATCGCGATTAATAACTTCCAAAGTTGGCTCCATGAAAGCGAAACTCTGAATGCTCCAATTTTGAACGATGCGGAAAAAAATGGCAACGATGAGAAAAAAAATGGCAACGATGAGGAAAAAAATGACAACGGTGACGGAAAAGGGGGGCCCTGGAAACGGGGGGAATATAACTAAAACCACGGGCCAACCCGACGATAATGACGATGGCCTAACGGAGGTAAAATATGAGTATGGATCTTTTGTCCGGTATTTCAAAGAAAACTACGAACAAAAGGCTGTTACGACCGGTATCATCTCTGGTATGGCAGGAAGTGGTTTCGGCGCGATAGTGACAAAGGTGCTCGATTAAAATGAAACCAGAGAGCTTAAAAAGGAGATAGAGAATCTTAAAAAGTCTAACCTAAAGCTTGAAAAATACGTGAAGTCTCTTAAAAATGCTGAAAAAAATCGCTCTATAAAATCAAAAAGTTTAGAACAAAAACTTAGTTTTTTTTTAATTTTCATCTGAAAACGAATATAATATACACTGAAAAATGACGAAAAGCAAAAGATTTTTGAACAAAAGGCAGGCAAAACCATATTATATTATACCTGCTATTAAAGTATAAATTAAAAACGTCGAATTAAAGTTAGACGACTTTTTTATTAGTGCAACGATACAACCAATTTTAAACACCAATACCGTAAAAATAAAATAGCGAAAATTGTTTGTATAAATGAGATTAACCAAAGCCAGTCGACAATGGGTAAAAAAAAATTTAGAAATAATAAAACTGAATTATAATATTCATTTAAAATAACCCCTGTTTTGGGAAATTAATGATTCGGACACATAAATTGCAAAAAACACGTTTGCAATGCGTCGAATTAGGTTTTTCTATATTAACGTAAAAATATATTGATCTTTTAGCTCAAGGAGTAATTCAAACAGTTCGAAATAAAAAGCATTAATTTTTTTACGGGCATCGTATCGTTTCTCAAGCTGCTGACTAACGAAGCCATAGGACGCATTCTTAGAGTAATAATAAATAAAATAGAGGCGAACTCGAGCGATAGTTAAATACAGCCTAGCGTCTAAGAGGTTATTCCCGGAATTATTGATTTTTCTCAAAAAAAAGGTTTCAATTAACTGCTCGTTGTAAACGCGGCTTTTTTACAACACAATTTTATGTCTTTCAATCACGTTTTCACGATTTATTTGAGCATCTTTTCTTTCAAGCTAAGTATAAAAAGCTATTAAAATTAATTATTCATTTGTTTTTGCGTTGTTTGGCGGTTTATTTTCGTCAAAAACGCGGTTTTTATTATCAAACAAACATTTTTTGAACCCGATTTCTTTAAAAAAAAAACCAATTACCAATTTATCCGTTTGTTTGAGAATAAAGTAACTTGTACTTGTTTTGATTGAATTAACGACAGTAAAGTTTTTGCCGAATAGATTTCAATTAAAAAATTTGTCATAATTTTTTTTTAATTTTTAATATAGTTAAATGTGTTGATCAACAGTCTCTGGTATTGGTTTTTTTCTTTTGTTAAAACTATACGGTACTTTTTAAAAAACTTTAAAAGGTACCGTATAGTTTTAACAAATTGATTTTAAAAACTTTGTCTCTTAGACAAAGCTGAGGGAATCTTAAGAGTTTAACCTAAAACCGTTTAACCTACAGCAATAATTCGTGCTAAGAAGAATGACCAAGTAGTCGCAATTCCTCCTAATAAGTAATGGGCAACCCCAACCGCACGACCTTGAGTAATACTTAAAGCACGTGGTTGAATTGCGGGAGCTACTTTTAACTTATTGTGAGCCCAAACAATAGACTCAATTAATTCTTGCCAGTAACCTCGTCCACTAAATAAGAACATTAAACTAAATGCCCAAACGAAGTGTGCTCCTAAGAAAATTAATCCGTAAGCCGATAACGACGAACCATACGATTGAATAACTTGAGATGATTGTGCCCAAAGGAAATCGCGTAACCAACCGTTAATCGTATTTGCACTTTGCGCAAAATTACCACCTGTGATATGGGAAATCCCTGAAGCGTTTACAGTACCCCAAACGTCAGATTGCATTTTCCAGCTAAAGTGAAAAATAACAACTGAAATTGCGTTATACATCCAAAAAAGTCCTAAAAATACATGATCCCAAGCGGAAACCTGACATGTTCCTCCACGACCTGGTCCATCACAAGGGAATCGGAATCCTAGGTTTGATTTATCTGGAATTAAACGCGAACTACGAGCATATAAAACGCCTTTTAATAAAATTAGTACGGTTACATGAATTGTAAACGCGTGAATGTGATGCTAAATTAACTTTGAGTTTGTTTATCGACTTTTAAAATCTACCCAACTCAAAATCAAAATGTTGGACTATATCTTTAGTGTTATCTAGAAATTAAAAAAACGCACTAATGTTTTTAAAACCTTTTTGCATTGGCTATACAATGTATAATTAATAACAACTCAATATTTTTTAACTTTTCTTAGGCAGCTAATGCACCTCTGCGGTTCTTCGACAGCAAAACTTTGTCCGGTTCGATCGACCCCGCAGAGGTGCCTAGAACCGGACCTACAATGACGGACGACCTACGACCAATTCAAGAGTACGAGCTACGTACGATTTCCGGAGGTAGTTTTTTTTTGAGGGCAGCTGGTTCAGTAAATTCAACGTAGGCAACTAAGAAATCCTTAACCAAACCTTGAAATGGTATAGGTTTGTCATAAGTGATGGGCAAACCCTTTTTTTTCAGACGGGACTACGTTAAACTGACGGCGCTGCTTTTAAAAACAACTAAGGAGCCGCTGATTAGTGTTATTAATTTTTGGTTGAATCAATTAGTCTTTGAATTTTTTGAATTGATTTAGGGGTAACTGGATATTCATAAAGACGGTAATTTAACAATCTCTGCCAACGAGCTAAAGTAATACTACGCCGTCCTAAAAAAGGATATTTTTTTAAATAATTACTAATCTGATAATGATTATCTAATCGTGAACTTTCTAAACGATCATAAACATTTGCTGAACTAGAATTTCGAAAAGTCGTAATGCTACTATTATTTGAAGGCAATAGGGCTTGAATTTGCTTGAGTAGCTCAAGCTCGTCTCTTTGAGTAATAAAAAATTTCATTTTAAGCTTAAAAGTTTGATTTTGATCTTTGTTTAGGTAAAGAAAATTTTCTGCGCTTACCCAAAAACCACCCTCTCCTTCTAAAAAACCTGAAAGCCACGCGGTTTCAAAAGAAACACGGCAGTTTGTCCTTCTGGGTTGTACCCTGTAATTGGTTTTTTTCGCTTTATTAAAATTTTCAGCCCATCTTAAAAAATTTTTATTTTTACGATTCGTAACTAAATTTCCATTAAATAAAAAAATACAACGTACTAAATTTGGAAAATCGTTTACATAATATCGCCAATAATCCGTTTCGTTTTTTTTATACTTAATAACTTTTCCAAAACCTAAACCCGTTCGTATTTTGTACATTAAAAGAGGATCTTTTTGAGTTATTTCGATTCCAAACCGATCAACGTTCCGATCTTTCCAATATAAAAAACACCCCTCTGCTTCAAAAAAACCGATAAACCATTGTAAAAAAAAAATATTGACTGCCGGTTTATGTTTCGGCGTGCCGTTTTGTATATAATTTCTAAAATCAAACGCGGAAGTGCACTCGAAGAACTCCTGACCGTACGAAGTACGTACAAAGGACTCTTTCAAGCAAAGTTTACTATCCAAGTTAGGTAAAAATTGCTTTGATTGAGTTCCAGGGGCCCCGTCAACTTGAAGTACTCCGTCAATCTTCGGCTCTGAAGGCATATTGATACCACGTTTGGATAACACCGTTTCGCGTGTAGTCTCTGAGGATCCTTTTTTTTTCATAATCTTGTAATAAAGTTTCCGGCTGATTAACCCTAATGAAAAGATTTTCCCTTAGAACACTAATTGGTTGAATTATAGCTCCCGTCGTCGTTGACGACCCAGGCGCAGAAGCATTCAATATCCTCGCGTCTGTACACTGATCCGCAGGTACAAACTTTTTTGAGAAGGCTTTTTAGCATTTGTAGTAACCCTGGACAACTCGTACTTATGATTCGGGTCGAAGAACAGAGGCCCCTTTGGGCCGCAGAGGTGCCTTTCACCTTAGCTTTTCGGCCAGAAAACAAAAGAAAAGTTGAATCCATATTAATAAAACACTTTCAACCAATAGTCTAAGGACTATCATATTAACGGGAAGTTCCAGCATATAGCGAAATTTTACATGGCCCATCGAATTAAACCATAAAATCAGAAGTTCCTAATGAAATAGGCATCATAGCAACTTTTCCACCTACAGCAACAACATCTCCACCCCAACTAGGACTTGTACTAGCTAAAGCGTTAGGTGCTGTAAACCCAGGCGCTAAGAAATGAGTTTTTTGAATCCACTGCGCAAAAACAGGTTGTAATTGAATAGCGGTATCAGAAAACATATCCGCCGGGCGTCCTAAAGCACTTAAAGTATCGTTGTGAATATAAAGTCCAAAACTGTGGAACCCTAAGAAAATACAAACCCAGTTTAAATGCGAAATAATTGCGTCACGGTGACGAATTACACGATCTAATAAGTTATTGTAATTATTTGTAGGATCGTAATCACGAATCATAAAAATGGCTGCGTGAGCTGCTCCACCGACAATACAGAAACCACCGATCCAATTATGGTGAGTAAACAGAGATAACTGTGTTGCATAATCCGTTGCTAAATAAGGGTATGGAGGCATTGCATATTGGTGGTGAGCGATAATAATCGATAATGAACCAAATAGAGCCAAGTTAATAGCTAATTGAGCGTGCCATGACGTTGTTAAAATTTCATAAAGGCCTTTATGGCCTTCGCCGGTAAAAGGACCTTTATGCGCTTCTAAAATCTCTTTTAAACTGTGACCAATCCCCCAATTTGTTCGATACATGTGGCCTGCAACAATAAATAAGACCGCAATTGCTAAATGATGGTGAGCGGTATCTGTTAACCATAACCCGCCTGTTACTGGGTTTAAACCTCCCTGGAAAGTTAAAAAATCACTGTATTCTGCCCAATTTAAAGTAAAAAACGGAATTAAACCTTGTTTAAAACTAGGATATAACTGTGCCATTAAACTTGGATTTAATAATAATTCATGAGGAAGAGGAATTTCATGAGGATCAACCCCAGCATCTAATAACTTATTAATCGGAAGGGAAATATGAACTTGGTGTCCAGCCCATGCTAAACTTCCTAAGCCTAATAAACCAGCAAGGTGGTGATTTAACATTGATTCTACATTCTGGAACCATTCTAATTTAGGAGCACTTTTGTGAAAGTGGAACCACCCAGCAAAAAACATTGCTGCCGCCATTACTAAACCGCCGATAGCCGTTGAGTACAGTTGTAATTCCGTTGTAATTCCGCTAGCACGCCATAATTGGAAAAAGCCTGATGTAATTTGAATTCCTTGGAAGCCCCCACCAACGTCGCCGTTTAAAATTTCTTGACCCACAATTGGCCAAACAACTTGAGCACTTGGTTTAATATGAGTTGGATCACTTAACCACGCTTCATAATTTGAAAAACGAGCACCGTGGAAATACATTCCTGATAACCAAATGAAAATGATTCCTAATTGACCAAAATGAGCACTAAAAACTTTTCTAGAAATTTCTTCTAAATCGGTTGTGTGGGCATCAAAATCATGAGCATCGGCATGTAAATTCCAAATCCATGTTGTCGTTGTAGGACCTTTTGATAAAGTACGCGAAAAATGACCTGGTTTTGCCCATTTTTCAAAACTCGTTTCAACAGGATCGCGGTCAACAACAATTTTTACCTTTTTAGCTTCGCGCTCTGGTGGACTAATCGTCATTTTTATAACTCCTTTAATTAGAGAATTATTAATTAAGTTATACTGGTTAAAGTTTTTTAACGTTTTAAAAAACTTTTTTAGTGGCGTCGCGTATTCGCGTCGCAGCTTCTTTACGAGCTGAACTACTTTTTTTACGTTTATGATTAACTTTCTGATATTCTAAATTAGAATATAGCGTCAAAAATAATTGATCCAAAACGTAATTCTATGTCTGGAATTCTATGACTGGAATTCTATGACTGGAATTCTATGCCTGTAAAACTTTGCCTGTAAAAGGCACCTCTGCGGACACCTCTGCAGGCAGCTCTGCTTTAAAAACTTCTTTTAAAAAACCTCTACGGACAAAGCTGCGACCTTCGGCTAAATGATTTTTTTTTATATTTGAACTTTATAGTATTAAACTCTTAAATTTGTAGGTTTTGTTTGTAATTAATGGTTTGAAAAGCTCTAGTATGTTTACAACTTTAAAAATTTTTTAACCTTTGGGGGGCCTCGGAGAGGAACGGAGCAAAGTTTTGCGATTAACTTTTTTTTGGAGACGCACTATCTGGGGTTAATGCAAAATTTAAACGTTTTGGTCAATAAGTTAAAATAATTAAAAAAAAAAAGACTTAAACAAAAAGGTTTCATCAAAAAAATTTCAAAAATTTTTCCAACTTTGTCCCTGCCTTGTCTTCGACGACAAAGTTTTGGCGGGGCCCCAAACTTTGGGCCCCCCCCGTTTTTCGACCCCCGTTCTTCGAAGCCAAAGAGGTGTCAAGGAGACATACAATGACGAACAATCTACGACCCATTCGAGAACGCCTTCGTACCTGCGAGCCGGCAAGCAAAAACTCAGGAGGTCAAAAACTTCGACGCACAAGCGGTGACTTTCGACGCACAAAGAATAATTCAAAGCTTAACTTGAAGCTTCGCGCCTCGAAATTTTTATAAATTAAAGTTTACAAAAGGATTTAGCGAAAATACGGTTCTTGTCAATTTTTTAAAATTGCTTTAAAACAAAAGTAAAACCGAAGAATTGGTCCGCCTAATTTAGTCCTGAAAACTTATTTAAACGTTATGATATTTATTTTAAATTTTACTTATTTAAACTTTATGATATCTAATTTTAATTTTGCCTAAGGCGTCAATTTTTATTGAGAATTTGTTAATTAATATATAAATTTTAAAAATTTCCGCAGCCCTTCGGAACCGAATAATACCCAAACAAAAAAGCCCAGTCAAAGAGACAAAAATTGGACAATATTTTTTACGATTGCGTAAAATTTAAAAGGGAAGATCCTAAAAAACTTTACTTAAATAAAGTCTTGGTTTGAAGGCGCTCGTCGCGTCAAAAGAAACCGCGCAAATAAAATTTGCGCGTTGCGTTTTTGGCGGGCGGTTTAAAAACCACGAAATATTTATGGAAAAAAAATTTTAATATTAAATTAACTTTCTAAAACTTGAAGGCTCCAAAAAAGAGCCCGGGAAAAGAAATTTTTTGATAAAGTATCTCGAATTTTTCCGCTAAAAAAATAGTTATCAAAATCATTAAAAAAGTTTTATTACTCGAAATACTTATTGATTTTTTTTTTTTAATTATCATTGCGCCTTTCGGGGGGGGGCCAGCTTTGTCTCGAATGGGGCCTCCTGTCATTGTATGGCCCCCTCCCCCCGGGGGGCCCGTACGATTCTTCGAGGGGCCCGATAAAAGCAGAGGTGTCTTGAATGTGTTGTACAAAGTCCGTCATTGTAGGTCCGGTTCTTGTATGTCTGTAATTGTAGGTCCGGTTCTTGTATGCCTGTAATTGTAGGTCCGGTTCTAGGCACCTCTGCGGACAAAGTTTTACAGGCATACAATGTACGTACGACCTACGGGCCCCAAGAAGAACTCGGCTTTAAAAACGCCCAAGGTACGATCTACGGGGGTTTTAAAACGCCCCATACAATGACAGAATCCGTTGGAATTTTAAACTAGTTTTTTCACTTTAACTTTTCTTATAGATTTTTAAAATTACTTGGCTATACGGAGAGAGAGGGATTCGAACCCTCGGTACCGAAAAACAGTACAACGGATTAGCAATCCGCCGCTTTCGACCACTCAGCCATCTCTCCAGTTAACCACTATTATAAGTGGTTTTTGATTTGGTATCAATTTTACTAGTTAAATTTTTTAGTTAAAAATAGTTAAATTAGCCATCTTCAATTCTCCGGTTCTAAACCGAACCCTTACCGGAGGCTTAAGGTTTTCAATTTAAAATTTCTATTTATATAAAATATTTAATTAGATCTCTCCGAGTAGGACTTGAACCTACGACCAGACGGTTAACAGCCGACTGCTCTACCACTGAGCTATCGGAGATTTTGATTTCTAAACTATATCAATTTTAACAATTGAAAGTATAAAAGTCAAGTTTTTGAAAACCTTATGAATTTATCCGTTTTGAATACATAAGGTTTTCAAAAACTTGACTTTTTTAACTTTGAGACTCTAAGTTAGAGTTTGGTTGTTTTTCAAGACTCAGTTTTTTAGATGCTCTATTAGCTACAAAATAAGCTTGAATTGCTTGTTTAATAGCTTTTTGTTTCCAAACTGTTTTACGTAAATTTTTTTTTGATTTTGATGTTCGTTTTTTTGGAACCGCCATTATATTTCTCCTTTTTTTTTTAATGAAGTTTTATTAACCAAAGAATCACTGCCCCTCTTTTTGCCTTGGAACTCCCACAGGTGTTACACCACAACTTCTTTGCTGTTTGGGGCCCCTGTTTTCTCTGTTTGGGAACTCCCTGTTCCCCTCTGTTTTCCGACTATAGAAGCTGCTGGATAATTGTCTGCCGTACGAAGTACGTTGAACACCTGGAGCCCAAGCGTAGCTGCCTGGTCCAAAAGAACCCATTACGGGCCTGCGTAAGTGTTTTTTAAAACAGCTGCGGAATTGTATGTTTGTTCTTCCACATACTTCGTACTCCAAAACCCCCCTTACGGGGTTTTTTAAAGCGTGGTCGAAGGCTTGTTTTTTTTGAGTGCCCCTTTGCAGGTCCATTGTATGTCTGAGAGACACCTCTGCAGGAAAAGTGACCGCTTATTACGGCAAATTTTTTGACGGGACCGCAGCTTGTGGGGGCCCGCAGCTTGTGGGCCCCCGTAGCTTTGTCCGCAGAGGTGCCTAGAACCGGACCTACAATTACAGACATACAAGAACCGGCATACAATTACAGGCAAAGTTTTTTTTAAGCGAAAAACGCTACAAAACAAAGCGTTTATGTCCCGTCCACGACAACGAGTTTTTTAAATAAAAAAAAAACTAATTAAACGATCCGTAACTTAAGGTTGTGAAGCGGTAATCGCGTACAACAACAACGCTAGTTGGCCGCAGGTACGAAGGACTTTCTTACTTTTCCTATGGTCAAAGCAATTCTTCGACGACAAAGTTTTTTTAATTTTTTTTGGAACTTTTTTAACTCGTTAGTAAAAGACAACCATCGACTTCAAAAAAAAGATTGTTGAAGGGTCCAAACATTTCTTGCATTGACGTTTTTTAACCTTCAAGCTTTTTAATTTCAACTAAAAAAACTTTCGGTTTTTTATTTTTTGAACCCTCAATACATTTTCGTATTAATTAATTGGCTATTTCATATTAATTAATTAATTGCTAATTTTTAGTCTCTATTATAAATGAAAAATTAAAAATTAGCAATTAATTAATTAATATGAAATAGCCAACTTTACAACCAACCCCGAGACGCAAAAAGCGAAGCGACCTTAAGTCTTCCGTAAAAGACAAGCTGCTAATGCGTCGCATAAATAACATTTATATATTATTTTTATTTTGGGAAACTTTTTTATGCGAACAGGGGGAATCGAACCCCCGACATCGCCTTGGCAAGGCGGCATTTTACCCCTAAACTATGTTCGCTATTTTTTAATTTGGAACTATTTTAACCCTCTTTCCTAAATTGTCAACTTTTTTCTGCTCGAAGGGTGTAAAGTTGGCTATTTCATACGGAGCCTTTGCCGCAGCGACTCGTAATGGGTCCGGAAAAATTTTTGTTTAACTTTAAATTTTTTAGGTCATCATAAGCTTTTCGTTATTTTTTTTTTCAAATAGGTTATTAATTTGAAAAAAAAATAACGAAAACTTTGCCTGTAATTCTATGTCTGTAAAAGACACCTTTGCGGCTCTTCGACTTTTTAAAACAGAGGTGCCGTAGGTCGTACGTACAAACGACTCCGCAGAGGTGTCCGCAGAGGTGTCCGCAGAGGTGTCCGCAGAGGTGTCCGCAGAGGTGTCCGCAGAGGTGTCTTTCACAGACATAGAATTCCAGACATAGAATTCCAGGCATACAAGAACCGGACCTACAATGTACGTACGACCTACGGGCCCCAAGAAGAACTCTGCTTTTAAAAAAGCCTTCGAAGAACTCTGTGGCTTAAAGCAAAAAAAATTTCGTATCCTTATTTTTGTTTTAACAAAGGAATTGTTAATTCATTTAACTTAACCCCGGGCCAAGCAAACCCGCCTAACTGCGGAGGAAGGGCGTTGCCAAGATCAATGTATTGATTCAACTCTTTAGTAAGAATTGGCGAAACTTGGGACGAAGCTAGAAACGAACTCCAATTATAAGGAGGTAAATTTTGTTGCAATAATAAATTACTTTTAAAATTAGCTTTGTTATAGCCACTATCTTGAATTTGAAATAACTCGGCAACTTTTAAAGCACTTTCTTCAGATAAGGGGATATAAGGAAGTGAAATCCCTTTATCAAAAACTTTTTTTAAATTATTGGAATTAAAAGCCCATGATTGAAATGATAAATAAGTTGGAAGTTTTGAGGCGTTCTTAGCCGGCTGAATTTCTTTAGAAAAAGCTTCGTTTCCAAAAGGAATTCCGGGAATGCAAGCTTTTTTAACAAGAAATTTTCTTAAAGAACCATCCCACCCCATATAAAAAGGTGTGGAATCGGTTTCCCCACTTCTTTGAAGTGCAAAACGCGTCTCATCGTTTTGATTTAATTCATTTGATTTTGATTGGGGCCTTTGCTTTTCCGGCAGGACCTGTGAAAAATTTCCGGTTAAAGACTTTTCTTTAGAAGAAAAATCGAGTTCTTCGTGTAAAAAAGAATTCCATTCGGTTAATGAGTTTTTATAAAGGGGTTGATCAAACTTTAAAACTTTTTTTAAACCTCCTGCGTCTCGGTCTGTGTTTTGCGCTAAAGAAATTGCAAAATAATGACGAACAAGATCTAAAGACCCTTTAAATTGTTGATTGTAAACTTTTTCTGCGTAAGGACTTGTGTTTTGTTCTTTTATTACTAAATTTTTATACTCCTGAATTGAATTTAAATAATTTTCAAAAACAACCCGTCTTTGGTATAAAACCATTTCATCTTTTGGGGTTAAACTATAAAACTTGGGTTGACCTTGCAAAAAACCAACCATATCTAAATGAACCAATGCTTTATAAACTAAATTGTTGTAAAATTTTTCACGGAACTGCTTCCGAGTATAAGCATAATCTTCTAAGTTTAAGTTATAATAATCGTAAGCAATTGGGTTAAATACGAATGAGGCCATAGTATCAATATTTTCCTCAAGTTTCGAAATTTTATTTTTTTCGTCAATTTTGATTGATTTATAGAAGTCGTCTAAAAAGTTGTTGGATTGATTTTGTTGTTCAATTTCTGAATAGCTTGAGCTTGAAGTTGATTTTCGAGTCGTTTCAAACCGTGCCATTTTTTTTGGAGACATGATCATTCTATTTTTCCAGAAATTTTCCGAATTGATCGAATAATCCTCAAAAGTATTTAGGTAACTATTTTTTGCAACCCTTTCGAGTTGGCTAGTGCGATCAAATGGAATTGGGTTTACGAAAGTTTCGGCAATAACTCCCCCTGCTGAAAGATCTTCAACGCCATAATAGGTCTTCGCGCGGATAAAATCTAATGCTTTATCTTGACTAAGAAAACCTAACGGGGCGGAAACTAAATAATCGAAACCATAATAAGGAACCGAACTTAAACATAAAGTAAAAGTCAAAACAAAAACTCCTTTGTGAATTCGATCATTTAAAAACATAAAAGGAATTTTTGAAATTTTAGAAAGTTGGTTTCGTAAAAGGGTCAAAATAAAACCGAAAAAAGCTGTCCATAAAATACTTCCCAATAAAATACCAATTAAATAAAACCCGTTTGATAAAAAAAAACCGGCAACGCTTGAAACGTCTTCAGAAAAGCCTTGTAATAAAGTTGGAGAGTTATTAACGGTTAAATTTCCAAAATATTGAAAAAGACTTGTTTGTTCGGTCCAAGCTAATACAAAATTTAATCCAAAAAATTTCACTAAAAGATTTAAATCTGAGGACGTGTTTAAAACTTCCATATTTGGTTTATGAACCATATTGTACAAAACGTTAACAACAATAATTGATCCTGCTATGTAATTAAGCGGCTCAAAACTTAAAAAAGGAAGAACCAAGTATTCAAACCCGAAAAAAACACAAGCAAAAAACGTAAATTGCCCTAAAATAGTTCCTGCAGCTGCCGAAACCCCTGCAGGCAGTCCGTTAATTAAAAAAGCTCTAAGCGTTAATAAATGCGGAACGGAAAGAGGTAATGCTAAAAAAAAGCTATTTAAAAAGCCGGTTACAAATCCTTTTGAAGTTAAGCTTTTTGTTTCTAAAAATTCAAAAAACGTCGGGTTTAAATTGGTTTCAAAAAGATTATTTCCTTCAAGAATAGCTAGGTAATTTGCTTTAAAACGGCATGGGAGTTCAATAAAATCGGTTAACCACTGACAAGAAAAAAAATATACTAAGACCAATTTACTTGAATCAAATAAATAAATAGATAAAGATTTTAAAAAAGCAAAAACAGTAAAATTATCATTTAAAAGAAGAGCTAAATCATTTAATTGATCAACATAATCTTTTAAAGCATTGGCAAAAAACATATTTAAATTTCCTTCAATTTATTATATTTATAGTCTTTGTAGAATCACCTGAAAACTTTTTAGGTCGAAGAATCCTTTCGCTATTTAGGACCCTTTAGCTACTTAGGACCCTTAAGTTTTTTTTCTATCTCTTGAAGAGGGACCCGTTTTTTTCAACGCGTTGGTAAATCGTAAAGAGCAGTGTCAATTCTCGACTGCGTACGAAGTACGGACGAAGACTGTCGAATGGGTTTTAAGGGTAAAGCAAAAGCCGCAGAGGTGTTTTTAAAAGCAGCTTTTTCTTCGATGTTTTTAAAGCAGAGGTGCCTTTTACAGGCAAAGTTTTAGAGGCAAAGTTTTACAGACAAAGTTTTCCGTTAGAACCTATTCGATACAAAGCTGCCCCAAAATAAGAAACAAAGCTGCGGTAAGGTCATTGTACGGCCCCCCCCCGGGGGGCCCGTACGATTCTTCGCTCCCGCAGAGTTCTTCGACCCGCAGAGTTCTTCGACCCGCAGAGGTGCTTAGAACCGGACCTACAATTACAGGCCTACAATTACAGACATACAATGACAGGAGGATTCATTCAAGAGTACGACCTACGTACGACCTACGCAAAGGGCGGGGGCCCAAAATCTACAATGACTTTCAGCTATGTTTGAGCTCCATTCAAGAGTTTGTGTCGCCTTTGGCCTTGGGCAGCTTACGCAGCCAAAGTGTCAAACATGAGAAGCGTAATTTGAGAGAAAAGATTATTCCTAAAACAAACAAAATCTCAAAACATAAACAAGTCCAGCTCAAGACGAGACCACGGAAGCGTTTGTAATTTCTTTTTTGAATAATAAATGAAATTGCTGAAGAGTTTAAAATTCAATTTATGTAAAGTTTAATTATCATAAACTGAATTTTTGACGAGAGGAAATAATCTAAAAAGGTCCATCGCAAACTTTCCCTAACTTTAAAACCAAAAACTTAAAACGAGACCTAAAGTTTGTCACCTAAGTCGCGTGGGGCATTACAAGACGCCCGTAACTAGGAGGCCTCGCCTTCGCGTCGCGAAAAGCTTTTGACAACTTACACGAATCGCTTGTCGTCGCGACGTTTTTCGAAGCGACGACAAACATTTGACCAATTAAATAATTTTTCAGACCTATTAAATAATGGCCTTTTGGCGTATTTGTAGGGTTTAAAGCCAGACTAAAGGGATTCGGCTTTTCAAAAAATTGGAGTAAATAAGATTATTATACCAAATAATTTTTATTTTAAACTGGAAAATTTAATAGTAATAAACTTTTATTTTCCGTTTTTTTTCGACGGGGCAATTATTTTAAACTTTATTATTATTTGTACCTTTGAACAAATATAAAGTTTTGTTAACAATTTGTACAAAAAATAAAAGAAACTTGAAATCCAGTGCTAAAAGTTAAGTCAGTTTGAGAGGTTTTAATTTATAATTATAACAAAAATTTTAGAGGAAAGCAATTTTTGTTACCAAAAACTTTAAATAAATCTTTTCCTGTTTTTAAACGCCCGGGTCCGGTTTCCAAACTTTTCCTAACTCAAAAGCTCGGTTGCTGAGAAACTCTTAGGTTTTTACTGTTTAACCTTTACGTTTTTTGACCTGACCACACAACCGTCCTAAATTCTACTTTTAAAAACTTTGCTTTTAATGGCGAAGGCTTTTTTTTTAAATTTTTTTAAGGGTAAATAATAGCAGTAAAATTAGCTTACCAAAAGTTAATTAAAAAAAACTTTAAACATTACAGGTTTATTCGACGCAGTTTTTAATTTTCAAAATGGGTTCCTATTTATAATTTAAAATAGATCGAAAACTTTTGCGTAGGTCGTACGTACAAAGGCGTTCTCGAATGGGTCCTCCTGTGTCATTGTATGTTTGTAAAAGAAAAGAGTCATTTGTACCTGCCGCAAAGGGGGCCCGAAGTAACGGAAAACTTTGTTCGTACGATTCTTCGACGTTTTTAAAGCAGAGTTCTTCGACGTTTTTAAAGCAGAGTTCTTCGACGTTTTTAAAGCAGAGTTCTTCGACGTTTTTAAAGCAGAGGTGTCAAGGAGACAAAGTTTTACTGCAGCTCGTTAAAATACGGTTTTTCTTCGTATAAGTCGAACACCAGATTTGCTAGATTTTGACCTTTCTCCAAAACCTTTAGCCTTATTAATTTTTTCTAACTTTAAAAATAGTATTTTTTAACAACCATTTGTTTTAATAATAATTTTTTCGACATTAGTTTTTTTTAAGTAACTTTTTTAAATTAAATTTTTTAAGCAATTAAAATTTAAAATATTTTTAAAAAATTATGTATTTATTTTTGAGTTAAATGCATAAAAACGTCTTTAAAAAAATGGGTATTTAAAGACGGACTCGTGCAAAAACCTGTTTTTGAAAAAAAAATTTAACTTTTTAAACCCTAACAAATGCACAAAAAATAGTCTTTACGGGCATTTATTTTTAGAGAATAAAAAGAAAAAGTATTGACTTTGGGTTTGCGTACGAAGTACGTAGGAAGGCGTTCTTTCACACTTTTTCTAACCGAAAACTTTGCCCGTACGATTCTTCGACCCCGTACGAAGTACGTACAAACTTTGCCTGTAAAACTTTGTCTGTGACTGTATGTCTGTAATTGTATGTCTGTGACTGTATGTCTGTAAAACTTTGTCTGTGAAAGACAAAGCTGCGGACAAAGCTACGGACAAAGCTGCGGACAAAGCTACGGACAAAGCTGCGGGTCGAAGAAAAAGCTGCGGGACTCTTTCACAGACAAAGTTTGTACCTTTGGCGTCGAAGAACGGGGGGGCCTCAAAGTTTTGACAAAATTTTTAAGATAATATTTTTTAATAAAAAATTAAAGAAAACAAAAGTTTTTTTATAAAATAGATTTACGTCGCCGTTGCCGCAGTCTTCGACAAGGGTCCCCTTTTTTGTTTTACCTTTTTAGAGGGTAGCCAGTTTGCTTTTTTAAAAATTTTTGTTATTATACAGATAGGGGTTTTTTATATAGCTAGCGGTTTTGAATCCAACCTTTCTTTGACGCACGGCTTAGTTCCCACTGATTCATTTGTAATTAAATTGGTAAGAAAACATCGCTCGCGCCGAATGGAGGGAGGAGTAGCTCCAAATCCATACGCTAGCATAAGTGACGCACAAAAAGCAACAAAAACTGGTTTACCTCAATTAGTGTTCTTGGGGAAAATTTGTGTGAGATTTACGATTTTGATTTTTGAATTTTTCCAAAACAAATTTCCTGGAAAAATATTGACAAAATAAACACGGATAACTCGTTTTTTTCTTTTTCAATAAATAACTGACTCCTTCAAAAATTTATTTATTAAAAAAGAAAAAACGATTGAAAATTCAAAAAAATTAGGTGAAAATAAAATAGTATATGAATATGACCTCGCATTTAGACAAAAAAGTGTTCCTTTATCCAGCGTTATTGGTGGAGGAAATGACCGTCGAAAAAAGAAAATTGCAAATTATAAGTCGTCTTTGTCCAACTTTTAAAGACCAGCTATTAGCTCAATTAATCAGTCAACCTATTACCACTTGCGAAAACGAATTTGCAAATTACGAACAACCTAAACCGCTTTTTACTGGGCCTCGTTGGGCTCAAGGGTCGCCAGCCCATGACTGGCATGAGTGGGACACAAATGTTTAGATAGTGATTGTGTATAGCTTGAGGACTTTTAATAAAAAGGCCAAAACCAAATTTTGATTCTTTAATATTATTTTTATCTCCTCTTAGACTTTGTTATTATTAGTAGGAGGTATTATTATTATTTGTTCTTTCAACAAAATTGAATTTACAAAAATTTGTTTGTTAAATAGCTTACTGCAATTAATTTCCAAAACGTTTAAACCATTACTCATCCCCAACAAAGTACCAATCAACAAGTTTTAAAATTTAAAAGAGAAGCTTTAAACGTTTTTTTTAGCATTATAGGCTTACACACAAAAAATCAATGAAAAAAGCAATGAAAAAATTAACAAATAAAATCAATGACCTTTAAAAAATTTTAAAAGTTGGGGGGTCGAAGAACCCCTCTAACCGTATTTTAACAAAAGAAAATATTTAGATAAATGGAGGCTCAATTTTGGAAATTACGAATAAAAGCGTTTCCTAATTCGTTTTGCTAGGTAACAGGAGAGTTTTGTTCCGCAGGTACAAAGGACTCTCTCAGACAAAGTTTTTAAAATATTCAAACGTTAACTTTGGGGCCCCGACTCCGCCGCTTTGTCCGCAGCTTTGTCCGTAGCTTTGTCCGCAGCTTTGTCCGTAGCTTTGTCCGCAGCTTTGTCTTTCACAGACAAAGTTTTACAGACATACAGTCACAGACATACAATTACAGACATACAGTCACAGGCAAAGTTTTACGTACAAAGTACGTACAAAGGCTAAAGGGATTAAAAAAATTTTGCAAAAAACAAAAACTTATGTTATAATAAGTTAGAACAGGGTAAGTGATTCAGTGGATAGAATAGTCGGCTACGAACCGGAATGTCGGGGGTTCGATTCCCTCCTTACTCATTTAAAAAAATTTTCAAAACAAAGTTTATAGAGAGGCGTTTAAAGAATTGTTTGTAATTAAAAACTTTGTCTGTAAAACTTTGCCTGTAAAAAGCACCTCTGCGGAGTCCCGCAGAGGTGCCTTTTACAGGCAAAGTTTGTACGTCCGTCGTACGGTCAATAAAAATTAATTTAATTGGAGGCTTTTTTCGACTCAATTAATTAAAAAAAGAGATAATAAATAAAATATCTAATTTTCTAGTTTATTTTATTTATTATCCCTTTTTTTTAACTTTAACTAACGTAAAAGCTAATTATCCAGAAGTTCGTCTTGGGCCAGACGCAAGTAAAACTATTTAACAGGGTAACAATTTTGCCTGAGAGGCAAAGTTGCGGAAGAAAATTACGAAAACCCGGATCGCAAACTCGTAACTCATTTAAACTTTCTACGAAATTTAGAACCGCGAAGCTCTAGTGTTTTATTTTTAATGGTCCCGTGAATAGGCTGTGTAGCTGACCGCAGGAAAGCCCTCAAAACACAGCTTTTTTAAAAGCTTTTTCCCGTAGAGGTGTCTAGGACCAAAGCTTTGTACGCAGAGTTCTTCGACCCCCAGAGTTCTTCGATCCCCAGAGTTCTTCGACCCCCAGAGGTGCCTTTTATAGGCATACAAGAACCGGACTTACAAGAACCGGACCTACAAGAACCGGACCTACAATTACAGACATAGAATTCCAGACATACAAGAACCGGACCTACAATTACAGACATACAATTACAGGCAAAAACTTTTACGAAGATCAAAGCAATCTTCGACGACAAAGATTTCTATAAAAAAAATTTATTGTTTTACTTTTATTAATCCGTAATCTTAGAAAAATTTTTAAATTCTACTATTAATATGTCTCATTCAGTTAAAATTTACCATACTTGTATCGGATGTACTCGTGCGATTCGTTCTTAGTCAATTCATAAACTAAGAGAAATCTGGCCCATTCTGGATATACCTTTCTACGGCCAGGTAACTAACTGCTTAATGGATGATGGTGCAAGCCCATCTCTCAAGGGTTAAGAGTAACTCCCTATCTGACCACACCGAACAACCCAGGATATTTTTTTCGGAAAAGAAGTTGTAGAGTGAAGCTGGTAACAGGGCGCAATCAGAGGTTTATTGTGGAATCACACTGGCGCTAATGGGGCGGAGTCATGGTAAACTTAATGTGAAGTTCCTAAAAAAGCGTCTTATCCGACAGCTGGGCACAATACAAATAAAGTACGTCTTTATTTACCCTGGACTGAATGCACGATTATACTCGCGTGATTTGAGTACTCTACACGCTAACCTGAGTAGTGCATAGGCGAATTGGAAATACCTAACACTCCTTACTAATCTATTAGGCGGAACGAAAAAAAACAGCTCTGAAGTTTTAGAATTGTCAATTCTAAATAGGTTGGACTGGTAACGGAAACCTTCAAGCTGGGTAAGATGATCCGTAATTGGATCAAGGCTTAGAGAAATATATTCAACTTTAAAGAAGGAGACTAATATGATCCATTGCTTAAGCAATAGTGAGGCATGGTTCGATCGTCCTTGGAAACAATTTCAAAGAAATGTCTACCGCTTTCAAAAGAGAATATACAAAGCAAGCCGAAACAATGACCAAGCGAAAGTCTTGAAAGTCCAACGACTAATGCTCAGCTCCTATCAAGCTCGAATGCTTGCGGTAAGACAAGTGATTCAGCTCAACGCGGGAACCAGGTTTGCGGGAATTGACGGTAGAGTTCCGTAACCAACGCCGAACGGTTTGCATTCGAAAACGAACTGCGCCAAGACGGAAAACAATGGCAACATCAAGCGCTCCGACAAACGCAAATCCCTAAACCCGACGGAACGATGCGAACGCTCAAAACCCCAACCATTGCCGACAGGGCGTAGCAATGCCTAATCAAACTGATCCTAGAACCGGCTCACGAGGCTTATTTCCACCAAAGAAGCTACGGCTTTCGACTTGGACGATGTACGAATAACGCGCAAAAATTTTTATTTAGTAACCTGAAAATATCTAACGGTAAAGATAAAAAACTTTGTTTAAAAGAGTCCTTCGTACCTGCGGTCCTAGAACTAGACATGGAAAAAGGTTTTGAGGGGATTAATCATCAAATCCTTTTGGACCAAATCATTGCCCCCGCACGCCTAAAAAGGTGTTTAAAACAATGCCTGAAAATCGGGGTTGTTAAACACCCAGAATATCCGAAACAAGGCACGCCTCAAGGTAGGCTCCTAAGCCCCTTGTTAGCCAACATCACACTCAATGGCATTGAACAAATCCATCCACTGATTCGTTACGCAGACTCCATAATCTTTATCTTAAAGCCTGAAGACTCTGAAAACGAGGTCCTAGACCAAATTAAAGCATTTCTAAAGGTTAGAGGCCTGAACATTAGCCAAAAAAAAACCAAGACCAAAGCTACGACAAGCGGTTTTAACTTCCTTGGCTGGCATTTTAAAGTTTTAGGGTCCCAACGGTAAGTTCGTATGTACCCCGTCAAAGAAAAACTTTATCAATGTAACCAAGAAAATTAAAAACGTGGTCAACGATTCGACTTTGGGGATAGCTGAAAGGAGTAAACAACTCGCTCCCATTGTGAAAGGGTGGCGAAACTACCATAAGCACTGTGACATGAGCAACCATAGCCTTTGGCACTGTAATCACAGAACATGGAAAAAGTTCATAAAGCAGCCAAGTTTAAACCGCTACAAAGTAAACTTACTGATCCAAAAAGCTTTTTCTTTTGTAAGTTGGAGTGCAAACAAATTTGTTAATGTTCGAGGCGACAAATCTCCATACGATGAAGATCTAATCTATTGAAGCGAACGCAACAGTAAATTGTATGACGGACCTACAGCCATTTAGGGTTCCCTAAAAATAACAATTTTTAAAATGCTGGGATTGCGACCAAGGATTTATTGACAACCAAACTGTAGAATTGCATTACGTAGACGGCAACCACACTAATTGGAAGCCTACAAACCTAAAAGCGTTACATCAAAGTTGCCACAATATAATTCACCATAGATCAGTGCAGGTTTAAACTGAATACTTACAATGCAAAACCACGCGCAAAACCTTACCAAACTTTTTCTCAAACTAAGAGAAAAAGCTGCGAGGCAGGAGATCATTATTTACAAATCTTCTGGGGAACCAAACCCTAACTAAGTCGGGAGCCGTATGCGGCGAAAGTCGCACGTACGGTTCTAAATGGGAGGCGCGCTAAATAACTTAGACGTCGACCCAACTAATGTGTTCGTGCTTGTCCTACCGATGTTTTAGAAATGGTACCTTGGAAAGGGTGTAAAGCAAAACAAATTGCTTCTGCACCAAGAACGGAAGATTGTGTTGGATGCAAACGTTGTGAATCCGCTTGTCCAACAGACTTTTTAAGTGTTCGAGTGTATTTAGGATCTGAAACAACTCGTAGTATGGGATTAGCTTATTAAAACTTTAATTTTAATTTATTTTTAGCTAAATGGACGATACGCTAAACGTGCTAACTTAATTGAACAAAGGGGTCCGCTAAATAGAAAGGGTTCTGAAAATCAATATATTTAACAAGACTAAACCTCTTTATTTTTCTAATAAAAGGGTGTCGAAAAATGCCTGCAAAAAGAGGTTTAGTCTTGTTGACAAAGCAAATTAACCGATACGGGCCGCAGGTACATTGTATGCCTTTTACAGACATAGAATTCCAGACATAGAATTCCAGACATAGAATTCCAGACATAGAATTCCAGGCAAAGAACTTTTATTTTAAAAAAATTTTAACGCTCCAAACTTTTCCTCCTGTCAAAGTTTTTTACTTTTGGAATACGAAGTACGTGGTCGCGTTTGGCAAAAAAAACTGAAATTAACTCAAGTACATCAAACAGACTCTGAAAATTATGTTTAGAGGGAAATGTCTTTTGGAGCAATTGACTCTATTTTTATTTTAAAACCCTCCAACGTACGAAATGACGGACACAAAAAGTTACGCAAAATTTTTGATACTATGAATTCCAATACAAAATTTTTTCGGCAATTAAATAAACTAAGCTTTCAAATAAAAAAAAAGAGTTGGATTTTTCAAAATCTTTTAATCTTTTCACTTTTTTTTCTGTTTTTAGGTTTTGTTTTTGGAAACCTCTTCGGTACTTTTTTAAATTTTTTTAGAGGTTTTCTGAATTGGGATGGCTTAATTATTGGCAGTACAATTTTAATAATTGAATTTATAAATTATTTAAATTATAAAAAACAATTCAAAAAACCGTTTCAAATGCATCCCTTAGAAAATAATGCAGCTTTCGAATTTCGACGAGATTCTAAATGAAAAATCCAAGGAACTTCAGGTTTTTCATTCCAAAATAGATTTCGCTTTATAAAAATAATGAATTTTTTTAAAACCGGTTTATTATTAGGCTTTTTTATTGATGCTTTTAAAGTTGGAAGCTAACTACTTTATAAAACTTTGCCTGGAAAAAAAACCTCTGCGGGACTATACTTTAAAGTCAAAGTTTTCACGACAAAGAAAGAATGATTTTCGTTTTGCGTTAAGGAAGTCTTAAAGTCGGCGGGTCGAAAAAATACAACGCTTCTTTCAGACGCGCGGGATCAAAACCCCGGGCCAAGCTTTGTCTCGAATGGGTCCTCCTGTCATTGTAGGGCCCCCCGGGGTTCTTCGACCCCCGAACTTTGAAGCGAAAGTTTTAAAAAAACTTTACATAAGTCTCCTGATGCCTTTGCGGGTCCAAAATTTCGCCTTTCAGGCAAAGCTACAGAGCCCCAAAGTGGACCCATAAAAAGCTAAAAAAAAACGAAAACGTGATAACTGAAACGTAAAACTACAGCTTTAAACTCCATTTAGGTGGTGACCCTTTCGCAAAACAATTTTTCTTTATTTCTACTTCTTGCGAAATATCAGCTTTGTTTCAGGTTCTCAAAAAAATATTTTCTCGATAATATTTAGACTATCGAGAAAATATTTCTTTTTCGTTTTCGACCTTCGACGCACTTCGTACGACCCCCGATGGTTTTTTATTCCATTAACCAATTCGTAATTATTAATAAATAATTTTAAAAACCCATTTTGTATGCCCTTTCAAATTATTGAAAACACTCTAACCAATTTAAATTTTGTGTTGTTAATTTTAACAATGCTTTTTTATTTTCTTCAATCCGCTTCCCTTATTTCAGTTAAATGGTCTTTTTTAGCAAATTTGGGTATTCAATTGAGCAATTTTCTTCAAGCTACTTTTTTAGGTTTAAGGTGGTTTTCATCAGGTCATTTTCCTTTAAGCAATTTGTATGAATCCCTACTTTTTCTAGCTTGGGTTTTAACAACTATTTTAATAGTAGTTAATAATAAATTACACCGGTTTACAAACCCTGTCCAAAAAAAAACTTTAAAATCTTCAAATTTAACTATCTCTTCAAATTTAATTGACTCTTTTTTAGGATCTCTTTTAACGCCACTAATTTTATTAATTAACACCTTTGCAACTTTTAGCTTGCCTCCCGAACTTAAATTAACAACTTCTTTAGTTCCAGCCTTAAAATCTAATTGGTTAATGATGCATGTAACTTTGATGATTTTAAGCTACGGAGCTCTTTTATGTGGGTGTTTATTGGCAATTGCCTTTTTAATGATTTCAAGTTCAACTTTTCCTCCTGTCACGGTATGGGGCCCGTACGATTTCTTCGACGTTTTTAAAGCAGGTACGAAGGACTCTCCCACTTTTCCTAACGAAAAAGCGAAAGGGCCCGTTTCTTTCAAAAAAGAAAGTTTTGAAAAGACCTTTGGAGACGCATCGTTGCAGAAAATTTCTGAGTCGACCGTTTTTAGCCAAAAGCTTTCTCAAAATTTGAACGTATACACAACAAGTCCAAGCGTAAAGATTGAAAATTACAACTCTGATAATTTGATATCCTCCTATAGTACCCCGTTGATGGAAGAACCCCAAATTACAAAAAAATATGATAATTTGATTGAAACTTTAGACAATTTAAGTTATCGAATTATCGGTTTTGGATTTCCTTTATTAACAATTGGTATTTTATCCGGAGCGGTTTGGGCAAATCAAACCTGGGGATCCTATTGGTCATGGGATCCTAAAGAAACTTGGGCACTTATTACTTGGCTTATTTTCGCTATTTATTTGCATACACGAATATCTCATGGGTGGACTGGACGTCAATCCGCTTTAATTGCTTGTTTTGGTTTTATTATTATTTGGATTTGCTATTTAGGAGTTAATTTATTAGGAAAAGGCCTTCATAGTTATGGTTTTTTTAATTAATGAAATTAAATGGAGTTTGAAACTCGCGTCACCATAAAACTTTTGGGGCCCCTTGCTTTGCGCGGGGCCCCGGGCCCAGATTTGCCAGAAACTTTGTCTGTAATTGTAGGTCCGGTTCTTGTATGTCTGGAATTCTATGTCTGGAATTCTATGTCTGTGAAAGACACCTCTGCTTTAAAAACGTCGAAGAAAAAGCTGCTTTAAAAACGTCGAAGAACTCTGCTTTAAAAACGTCGAAGAACTCTGCTTTTAAAAACACTTCTGCGGTGTTTTGGACCTGCAAGGGGCAGCTAACCCAGCCAAAGCAGGCCCCCCCCGGGGCCCCGCGCAAAGAAAGAAAAACTATAAAAAATTTTTCCTTACAACTTCTCCAAAGGACGTTGAAAACTCAAATTGAAAACACGTTATTAGTAACGAATTTAGAAGTTTTTTTTGCGCGTCGGGGTTTCGTACAAAGTCCCTCATTGTATGTTTGTAAAAGAGTCTTTTGTACGTACGACCTACGCAAAAACCGCTTGTGGGGACCTCAAAGTGTTTAAATTCTTCCTTGTTCTAAAAACGCTTATATATTACAGTCGAAAAGACATAAATCTTGAAAAGTCTTCCGATAAGTTGTCCAGGTAAGCTTTTTAAAAACTTTAAATGCGGAAAAAATGCGGAAAAAGCGTCGTGGTCCAAAAACGACTCGCCATAACAAAGTCGTAAGGCCTGTTTTTTATTTTGCGTCAAAAGAGCTTAAGTCGAAACGCGCCTTCACGTCGCGAAGAAGATTTTTTATATTTATTTGTTAACTTTGTAAAGCGAAAAAATAAATAAGCGAGGGCAAATAAATCAAAAAAACTTGTTTATTTTTTCGCTTTTTATTTATGTAAAATAGTTTAAATTGACAAAAAAAACTAAATTAATTTGACAAAAACAACTAAATTAATTAAAATAGGTTAAAAAACTAAACTTTTAAAAAATTCACTAATCCAAATAAATTTACTAAAGAATGTTTCAATCAAATCTTTAAAATATTTGTCAGTTTTAAAAAAAAGGGGGTTGTAGTTCAATTGGTTAGAGCACTTGCTTGTCACGTAAGATGTTGCGGGTTCGATTCCCGTCAATCCCGAATTAAAAACTTTGTCGTCGAAGATTGCTTTGACCTTAGAAAAACTTTGTCTGTAATTGTAGGTCCGGTTCTTGTATGTCTGTGAAAGACACCTCTGCTTTAAAAACCTAAAAACCACCTCTGCTTTAAAAACGTCGAAGAACTCTACTTTTAAAAACACCTCTGCGGCGTACGATTCTTCGAGGGTATAAAACTTTGCCTGTAAAACTTTGCCTGTGAAAGGCACCTCTGCTTTAAAAACGCCCCACAAGCTGCGGCAAGAGGTGCCTATAACCGGACCTACAATGACCTTAAAACTCATTACGAGTACGACCTACGTACGACCTACGTGAAAGCGTCCTTCGTACCTGCGATAAAAGCCAGTTTTTAAAACTGCAAAAAGGCCGGGATCTAAATTATTTACAGAAAGCTTAAGGGGCCCTCAACTTACAAGGCTCTAAATTTTTTAAAAGCTATTTTTGTAACTTTTAAAAACAGGACCTTTTTAAAGTATTGGGAAACAATTAGCGAATTCGCAAAATGTTTTGATTTTTTTACAAAAATAGGAAGTGTTTTAGACACGTCTGTTACACTTAAGGCTTAGTTTTGTTTGACTTCGGAGTCACAAGTTTTCGTTAATGGTAAAAAGCTGGTAAGTCGACTCAAATCATTTCAAAAAGTTTAGAAAGGCTAGTATGGTTTTTCAAGGTATTCGCAATTAGTAAGCTGAGTCAATAAAGGTTTCTGGTTGCTCTCCGGGGGAGTCGAACCCCCACGCCTTTCGGCACGCGCTCCTAAGGCGCGCACGTCTACCAATTCCATCAGAAGAGCTTGCAATTAAAATTTAAATCTAGTCCTAGTATAATTCAAAGTAAATAAAAAGTCAATTTTTGATATTAGGTTTTTTCTATGTTAAAGTATTGAAAATTTGTGTATAGGCTATTGCTAAAAAACAGCAGAAAAATTTTTTATGAAAAAATAAAGATTTGTGAGTCTTCGACTGAAAACCGAAAGCTTTTTATATTTAATATTCTGCATAAAAAGCCACTAGCGATTCCGTAACTTTAAGAGCTCTTTTCCGAGGGCCAAAAAAAAGTAGCTAGGCAGACCCTAATGGAGCTCATACGTAGCTGAGGGTCCTTGTAGAGCTTAAGGAGGTGTCTCTCAGACATAGAATAGAGTACGAAGTACGTGGTCGCGTTTGAGCGGAGGTCGTACGTCGCGTTTGGGTACACAATTCGTATACTTTGTTTAAGAGAGTACGACCTACGTACTTTGTACGGAAAAGTAAAAATTTTGGCTTAGAAAAATAATGATTTACTTTACAATTAGTCTAAGTAAATGAACAAAGATTTGCTAAAAGCGGTATTTGATATTTTTTCCTTTCCCCAAACTTATTTTATCAAAACTTTCAAAAACTTTGGGGGACCCTTTGTGTAGGTCGTACGTACGAAGGCGTTCTCGCATGGGTCCTTCGTACCTGCGGCGCAAGGGGACCCAAACTAAATCTAAAAAAAAGACAATTTTGTCGTAAATTTTAACGGTAAATCTTAACAAAAATTTTGTCATAAATTTTATTATTCCAATAGAAGTTAAAAACTTTATTTGTTTTAGGAAGCGGTTTTTGAAAAAATTAAACACTATTTATAATCATTTTCGACGAGTGAATATAATAAAAACCGTTGATTGTTGAAAAAACTTCAATTTTAAAATTTATTTTTCTTGTTTTCCCTTGAATGAGAGGATTCGCTTTAAATTTATACGGGGCGCAGCTTTTTCTTCGCCGTTTTTAAAGCAGAGGTGTCTTTCACAGACATAGAATTCCAAACAAAGTTTTGGAAATTTTTGATGGTGTAATTAAAAAAGCGTTTCCATATAAAAACATTAATTAAAAAGTTTGGGCGCTAAAACGAAAACAACCTGTTTAAAAACGTAAACGCCTTAGATTAAATGGTGCAAACAAAAGATTTATGTAAAGTTTATCGTTTAAAAACTATTTAAAGTGATCCGGCAAGCGCTTCGAGAAAGTTTGAAGTGTTTGCCAGACCCGACAGACATCCAACTTTAATTTAAAACAATTAACTACCGTTTGAAAGATTAAAAAAAACAAACTTTTAGATTACCCGTTCTTCGAGGGGCCCTATAAAAGCAGAGGTGTTTTTTACACTTTTCGTACGAAGTCTGTCATTGTAGGTCCGGTTCTTGTATGTCTGTAATTGTAGGTCCGGTTCTAGTCACCGCTGCGGTTCTTCGACTTTTTAAAACAGCGGTGCCTAGAACCGGACCTACAATGTACGTACGACCTACGGGAAGAAGAACTCTGCGGGTACGACCTACGGGGGTTTTAAAACGCCCTAAAGTCTGGGAGCGTTTCATTTCCACAAAAAACAACTTAAAACGAAAATAGCAGGTTATTACTGCCTAATGAAGTTTCCAAGCTGCGGAACTTTTATACTTAGTGGTTTAAATCGGGGCCCTTAAAAAACTTTACGCTTTTATAGGGCCCCTCGAAGAACGGACCCTTTGTTTATTTACGTGGTTAAACTTCGCCCAAACGCAACCACGTACTTGGTAGGGCCCTCATTTTATGTCTGAGAAACACCTCTGCTTTTAAAAACAGCTACGCAGCCAAATTGTGAAACATTAGCTCTTCGACGTATGACCTACGGCCCCTGGTTAAAGAGGCGGAGTTGTTGAAAAAGGCAAGCTGCGGTCAGCGAAGACCTTTCAAATCAAAAAGAAAATTAACGTTTATCAAAAATTTTTTTTTGCCCTGGTCGAAGTTTTCGCAAATTAATGAGCCGGAAGATTTATGACCGGTTATTTTTTAGAACCTGTTAATTCAACTAAAGCTTCTTTTAAAATTGATTCTGCTTCATCTGTAAAAGCTTCAGTATCACGTAAAATTTGACCATATTTTGGCTTACTTGATGCTAAATACTGACGTAATTCGACTAAGAAAGGACGTACGTTTTCAACTGGAATTCCATCTAAATACCCGTTAATTCCTGCATAAATAGTTGAAACTTGATCTTCTAATGCAAGAGGAGATGATTGCGCTTGTTTTAATAATTCACGTAATCTTGATCCACGACTTAATTGTTTTTGGGTTGCTTGATCTAAATCTGAAGCAAATTGCGAGAAAGCCTCAAGTTCTGCAAATTGAGCCAATTCTAATTTAAGTTTCCCGGCTACTTTTTTCATCGCTTTTGGTTGAGCTGCTGAACCAACTCGAGATACTGAAATCCCAACGTTAATTGCTGGACGAATTCCTGAATTAAAAATATCTCCTGATAAGAAAATCTGACCATCGGTAATTGAAATTACATTTGTTGGAATATACGCCGAAACATCACCCTCTTGTGTTTCAACAATCGGTAAAGCTGTCATACTTCCACCCCCTAGCTGATCACTTAATTTTGCAGCACGTTCTAATAAACGAGAGTGTAAATAAAAAACATCTCCCGGAAAAGCTTCACGTCCTGGTGGACGACGTAATAATAAACTCATTTCACGATAAGCCTGTGCCTGTTTTGATAAATCGTCATAAATAACAAGTGTATGACGACCTTTATACATAAAGTACTCAGCAAGAGTTGCTCCAGTATAAGGGGCTAGGTACTGTAAAGTTGCCGGAGTATCAGCTGGTGCAGCTACAATAATTGTATATGATAAACAACCACGTTCTTCTAATGAATTTACAACTTGTGCAATTGAAGAAGCTTTTTGTCCAATAGCAACATAAACACAAACTACGTCTTTTCCTTTTTGGTTAATGATAGTATCTACAGCAATCGCGGTTTTACCTGTTTGACGGTCTCCAATGATTAACTCTCGTTGACCACGTCCAATAGGAATCATTGCATCTACTGCAACCAATCCGGTTTGAAGGGGTTCATGAACCGAACGACGCGAGATAATCCCAGGAGCTAAAGATTCAATTAAACGTGTTTCGGTTGCTGCAATTGCTCCTTTACCGTCAATAGGAAGCGCTAATGAGTTTACAACCCGCCCTAAATAAGCGTCAGATACGGGAATCTGAGCAATTTTACCCGTTGCCCGAACCGATGAGCCTTCTTGGATAGATAAACCATCGCCCATAAGAACGGCCCCAACGTTTTTAGTTTCTAAATTTAAAGCAATACCAATTGTCCCGTCTTCAAATTCTAAAAGTTCACCCGCCATTACTTTTTCAAGTCCATAAATACGAGCAATACCATCACCGACTTGAAAAACGGTTCCCACATTAACTACTTTAACTTCTTCGCTATATTGGGCAATTTGTTGTCGAATAATGCTGCTAATTTCATCCGGTTGAATTTTAACCATTTTATCTACTCCTTTAATAACCTCTAGCGCATGCAAACCATGACGTTTTGATAATTATTTTTTTGTTCTGTTTTAGTTTTAAGCGTAATTCGAATTGATTGGCAAACTAAAAAAATTAAATTAAAACGGGAAAAACGACCCCTAATAAATAATTTTTTCCGCCACGTTTTACTTCGACGGCATCAAAAACTTTGTCCGTACGATTCTTCGAGGGCGTTTTTAAAGGCCCCACAACCCGTGGGGAAATATTTTTTTTGACTGGACAATATTACGTATTATTTAAGGGGGATTGAATAACGGGTCCGTTTAAAAAAATTCTATTTTTGTTTTGGCTGCGTAGCTGCCCTTCAAGTCGAAGAACGCTTGGCAATTTAAAAACCATTTATGTTTCCTGCAAATTTTAACCGACTATTTCTTAAAATTTCAGGAGATCTTAAAGTTGCAAATACTAAATTTGCATTGATATCAAAAAACATTTTTTAACCCCATCTCCCGCAGCTTTGGGCGGGGGCCTAGAGGTGCCGTAGGTCGTACGTACATTGTATGTCTTTAAAAGGCACCTCTGCTTTAAAAAGTCGAAGAACCGCAGAGGTGTCTTTCACAGACATCCAAGAACCGGACCTACAAGAACCGGACCTACAATGACAGGCATACAAAAACCGGACCTACAATGACAGGACCCGTGTGAAAGACACCTCTTCTTTTATACCCTCGAAGAATTGTACGCCCTAGTGACAAAAGATTATTTTGTCGATGCTAATAAAGAACGTTTAAATAAATCAATTTTCAAATTGTTTATTTTAAAATGAACCTGCGCGTTCGAACCCGTTTTTAATTTTTGGTTTACCCGCTGGAAAGCAAGAGAAACAATTTGTTCGGAAATTTGTTGAATAGCTTTTTGCTGTTGAAAACGAATAGTGTTTTGTTGGACTTGTTTTAACTGAAGAGCATTTTCTTCAGCTTGCTTAATACATAATTTTTTTTCTTGTTCAGCAGCAATTAACCCTTGTTCTCGGATTTCTGCTGCTTTTTTTTGTGAAGCTGCTAATTGTTCTTTCGCTTGATTAAGGTTTTCTTGCGCCATTAAAGCGCGGTTATCAGCTTCGCGTAAATTATTTAAAATGGTTTCTTTTCGATTTTTTAACAATTCGCGTACTGCATCACCAACAAACGAGACAACAACTGCAATAACAACTGGATGGAGTCGAAAAACTAATTACTTAGTTTAACTCTGCTTCGAAACCGTACGTGAAAGTTTCCCTTCATACGGCTACTTGGGAAATCGAAAAGGACCTCAAAAAGAGCACACAGTAATGTTTAGCTGTGAAAAACTCAGGGGGGAAACATATCTACTATGAAAAATTCAAGCTACGTACTCTGCAGAGTAGCGGTTAGTGTTCAAAGTTTTTATTGAACGAAATTTGCAGCTGAAAGGCTTTATAAAAACAAAATTTATAGATTATACGGCGTTTAGGAAACGCTTGTATGCAGCCTTCCGCTCTCGATGAGTATTTATCAAAGATTATTTCAAGTCAAATGTTTTTTTTGAAACAAAAACCGTAAAAAAAAACTTTTCCTCCTGTCATTGTATGTCCGTACGATTCTTCGACCCGTACGAAGTACCTACAAAGGACGGGCGTACTTGGTACGGGCCGCAGGTACGACCTACGGGGGCCCCCGTAGGTCGTACGTACAAATTTTGCCTGGAATTTTACGTCTGGAATTCTATGTCTGGAATTCTCTGTCTGGAATTCTCTGTCTGTAAAACTTTGTCTCTAAAAGACACCTCTACGGGTCGAAGAACTCTGCTTTAAAAACTTCTTTTAAAAAACCTCTGCGGACATACAAGAACCGGACCTACAATGACAGGCATCCAATTACAGGAGGAAAACTTTGTCTAAGAGACACCTCTTTGGTCCTAGACACCTCTGCTTTTAAAAACGCCCTCGAATAACTTTGCAATTAGTGCTTTTGACATTTTGGCAACAAAGATTCGAAGTTATAGAATCAAAGATTCGAAGTTATAGAATACTTGTTTCGAATAGCTCGTTTTTTAAAGGGGCTGTGTAAGCTGCCTGAAAAAACATTTGAATAGTCCCTATGAGCTTTTAAAATAACCGATTTGGTTGAATTTGCAAAAAACCTTTTATTGCTATCATGATTAATTGTTGTCCAATATTTTTGAAGTCCCGTTTTTGTACTTCCTGTCTTTTTCAACCCCCATTTTTTAAGCTTCAAATACAATAAAAAATCCATTTTGGCTAAGGTTTTGATTGTTTTAGCATCCGATCGTCCAAAATAGCCCCCCCACTCACCAATAATAGGGTTAAGAAGATTAATTAAAAGTTCTTGAGAAAGTTTTAATCCTTGATTGGAGAGAATACATTTATGTAATCTTTTCTGGTGGAGATTACATAAAAGTTGACTAGGCCAGATACGGGTTTGAAAATTCTGCGGGGCTTCTTCTTTTCCATTAGGTGTAAAGTGCCGACCAAAAAAAGGTTTAACGGGGGTCGAAGAATCTTCCCGAGGTTCCTTTGCCGCAGCTTTGTCTTTGTCTTCCAGACAAAGTTTTCCGTTATTTTGTCTGAGAGAGTACGACCTACGTACTTCGTACGGAAAAGTTTGAAAAAGTTTAGCTTTTGATTGAGTTTTAAATTGCTGAATCTGAAAACCTAAAAATTCAAAGCCTGGGGTTTTTCGAAAACCTTCCTGGAAAGTATCTTCGGACTTTAATTCAAACGTGTGACTTAATTGAAGTTGGTTATTATTCAAAATCAACCCAACGGTTGAAAAAAATTCAGGAATTTTCGATTTGCAGGCTAAAATAATTTTTTTAGCGGAATGTAAAACGATAAAATTCCCCGCATATTGAATGACAATTATTGATTGCGGTTTTGTTAACAAAGAACTGCGAGAGGGTTCGTTTTTACTGGTTTCAGGTTCCAAAAAGCCATTTACGTTTTTAAGACGTTTGTCCTCAAATAACTTAACAACATTTTTTTCTAAACAATCTCGCAGTCCAAAAAAAGCAATGTTCATTAATAAAGGGGATAGTATTGGAGAAGAAAAAGCGGTTTGGTTTAGGACTGTATCCACCCCTAAACCTGTAGGAGACCCAAGTCCCATTTCTTGGTTAAATAATCCAGCTTTTAACCAGTTTTGAAGAGTTTGCCTATATTTCCCGGTTAGTCCGGTTTTTTTAAGAAGAAGTGTATGATTTAATTTATCAAAAATATGGTCAATTTGAATCGATATTAAATAGTGAGGCTTTTTAGAAATACTCGTTCGAATTGCTTTAAGCGCATGGTGATAGTTACGTCCGGGGCGAAAACCATAAACGTCGGCTTCAAATTTCGCTTCCCATTCGGGTTCCAGAGCTAATTTTAAAAGAGTTTGCATACATCTAGTCAAAATAGTAGAAATTATCGGTTGGACAGAATGCTGAACCTTTTCTTTTGGACCGCTCAATGGAGACGGTTTTTCTATTTGACCAAAACTTTTGTATCTTTTTTTAGGTTTTGGAATCCAAACTTTTTTAAACGAGGAACTTGAGACCGGAAAAATGAGAAGAGGAACAAGACTCATTTTCTCTTCTGAAGAAAGTTCATTGCCGCCTTTGCCGGTCCAAAGCTTTTCTTGCAAGGAACCTCTGGGGCAGCTAACGCAGCCAAAGGGGCTCGGGTTTTCTAAATTTTGTTTTTTCAACGAGACAGTGTTTTGCTTACTATAGTGAGTTGTTTGTTTTATAGCCACCCATTTTGCATATGAAGATTTGCAAAGTAAATCTTGTAATTGTCGTACAAGTTTGATGTTTCCCGCTTTTGAGGCTTTATAAATTTTTTTTTGCTGCTTAAACACCAGACGCTCAACCACCTGCCAGTCGATAGTGTTCCAACTTACCCCCGAAGGGTTTTTTAGTATTTTCATAGCTTTTTTAAAAATTTATAAACGATTCCCACCCCTCAAGTTGGCATATGCTGGGCATTACACCCTCCCTTTTTCGGGGATTTAATGGTATGTTAATTCATACCAGCCTTTGGCTTTTTTGAGGGATCCTACTGTTCTATGTCATCTACCAATTAGCTACCTAGTAAAAAATACTTTTTAAAGGAGACATAGAATCTTTACCTGTTCCACCATTTCATTTATATCTCTTTAGGGCCTATCTCTCCCCCGAGGACGCTTTTTATTGCTACAATATCGGCTCTAGAAACGTATTGCAAAGTCCTTACATGTTATTTCATGCGCATGGATGCCTCTTTAATTATAAATCGGCTAACTGTAATGTCCATGAGGTTATTTGACGAGGGTTAATGACGATAGTTTGTATATTTCTCTACCCCACGATAGCTCTTTCCTAATGAGGTTGAAACGCTCAATAAGTCCGGATCGAATATGAAGATTTGTGCTCGCCCCGCCCACTAGACAGTTCCATGGGCTAAAGACTTTCATCCCAGCTTCACAAAAAAAGATTAATTGAGACCTCGAGCTCTCTGTTGAAAGAAAGTTTTTTGTGTGGGAAGTGCTTTAAGTCTAGCAATAAAGACTGAAGGATTTTCACCTTCATGAAATAGTAGTTCACGCCAAAAAAAGATTAAAGTGATTTTGGCGTGCTCCTTCCCGAAAGTTCTATAATGCTTACATAAAGGTAAACTTTGACTTAATTTTAGGAGAACGGGCCGCACCTAGATTAATAACATTTGTTTCAAGAATATTTGTATTAAAGCCAAAACCGTGACCTGGAAAAAGGAAACTAATAACTGTAAAATTCATGGAAACTCTCCAAAGTTAAGTTTATTTTTTATGTATAATTCCAAAGTTTGAGGGGCTAAGTTCGACCGCAGCTTGCGTCGCCTTCGCGTCGCTTTAAGCTTCTAAAGGGCTCTTCAAGCGGCAGTAGCAAAGCAACCAAAGACTTCTTCGCAGGGGCTGTGTAAGCTGCCTGAAAACTTCTCAAAATTTAGCTCTTGTTTCGCAGGTACATTGTATGCCTGTAAAACTTTGTCTGTAAAACTTTGCCTGTAATTGTAGGTCCGGTTCTTGTATGTCTGGAATTCTATGTCTGTGACTGTATGTCTGTAATTGTATGCCTGTGAAAGGCACCTCTGCGGACAAAGCTACGGACAAAGCTGCGGACAAAGCTACGGACAAAGCTACGGGTCGAAGAAAAAGCTGCGGACAAAGTTTTACAGGCATACAATGACAGGATCCGTGGGAGACAAAGCTACTACGCGAGAAGCCTTTGGCTGACAAGTTTTTGACTGCTCAAACTTTCAAAAACGCCAATCTTACGGCTACAAATAACTGAAAAGATTGGCAGAGTGATCATTTAACTTAAAACGGTTGACTTTTTTATGAAAGGAATGGATTAGCGAATAATAAAGCTAAGGCAACAACTAATCACCGGGTAAAGCCCAGGCTTACGCCAAGGTCCTCCCCTCAGATCCGTACGTGCGCCTCTCGACGCATACGGCTCAAGCATAATATGCAAATTATAAGTGACTTTTATTAAATTAAACCGATGGTTTTTCGGTAAATTGATAACAAGTCCTATACTAAACCATGACCTCTTCATAGGTTACGGGTTGCATAAAGCGGCAGAATATTCTAAAGAGGTTTATCCTTTGAAAGATGAACCATTTTCTTTGTATGACTTTCATAGTGACAGGGTTCGTGCATTAATAACAAATTTGTTAATTTAGCCGATCCACCCTCTTTTCTTGTTACTACGTGGTGTAAGTCTAGAATGTGAGAGTGGTTGGGGTCCATAGAATGTTTACAGCCCGGACAAACGCCTTTCTGTTTTTTTTATACAAGCCCTTTTTTGTGGGGTAAATCGTTGGTTTTTGCTAATTGCACTTGGCGAATTTTAACTTTATTTTTGAGATCAAATACATTTATTGTCTAACTTATTCTGGTGGCTATTTTCTTTTGTCGAAGATCGTATTTTTGCAAACTGTATTCCGTATTTTCTTTTGTTGTTCCCGTAAAAGTCCAACTTCCGTTTACGTGTTTCCAATAGCGATTAAATACCCATTTTTTGGTTTTATTACTATGGCGTCTGAGACCCCATTTTATTAAACGTTCATATAAATATTTGTTCATAACACCCCATACGTCCCAAATTCCATCGGCACCGTGATAATAATTCATCCAACCACGAATTTTAGGGTTTAATTTTGAAATTAAAAGTTCGGGTTCGTGAGTGGTTTTTGTTAGGTATTTGATTTCTTTTTGGTGTTTGTTAATACTCTTTTGGGAAATTTTGCATAAGAGTGGGCCATTTGCAGATTTTCGAAAAGTCCAGCCTAAAAAATCGAATCCTTCGGAAAGGTTTCGTATAGACGTTTTTGTTTCGTTAATTCGTAATCCTCGAGGGGCTAAGAATTCGTTGATAACCTTTTTAACGCGCTCTAGTTGCCGTTGGCTTCGGGCCGTGACAATAAAATCAGCGCCGTAGCGGACAATGTGTATACAAGTTGTTATCGGCTGTTTGTCCCTACCTTTAGGGCGGTAACTTTTTCCGGGTTTAAATTGTATTTTTAGATGATCTTCAAGTCCGTTTAAAGTTAAATTTGCTAGAGTCGGTGAAATGACTCCACCCTGAGGTGTGCCTTCTTTCGTAGGAAAGAGTTCAGGGCTATTGTTTTCAAAATATCCCGCCTTTAGCCAGCTTTTTAAAACCTTTGTTTTCATGGGTGTGTTCTTAAAAAGCCAGTCGTAGTCGGTTTTGTCAAAACATTTTTCAATGTCCGCGTCCAATACCCATTGTGGACGGTTAGGTTTGTCTAACAAGGTACGGATTTGGGCGTTTGCATCCCAGCAACCACGGTAGGGTCGGAAACCGTAAGAGTGTGGATCACTCGTAGCTTCTACCACCGGTAAAAGCGCCATGTTCCACAGTGCTTGGCGTGCACGATCAGACATACAAGGTATACCAAAAGGACGTTGACTCCCGTTAGCAGAGGGTATGTACATTTTTTTTAAAGGTTTTACGTCCGATTTCTTACGCAATTCGAGTGCGGCCTGAAGCTTGCTCTTTGGAGTTGTCCAAAGCTGTCCGTCAATTCCAGGCGTTTTCTTTCCTGAATTATTTTGGGCCACTATGCGTACAGCTTTCAAGTTGGCTGAAAGACTGCGTTTAGTAATAAGTCTTTGTAGGTTTCGTACCTTTCGGTAGTCTCCTAATTCTGCTGCTTTAGTAATTCTATGTTGTAAATTATCAACGGTCTTTTCAACCTTAGACCAGTTGACACCAGTCCAAGTATCTTCTTTTGATGAATGATAAATAGGCTGGATTTTAGATTGCAATAAATTCATCTTATATCCTCCTATAAATACTGCACGCTATCAAAAGCGTCCCAGTTGAGTTCAAACGTAGGGTTTACTAGTATACCTCTCGGAAGTCAGCTAGTTCCTTTCGGTCAAGGGCGATGTATTGTGGCAGAATCAAAACCTTTGCATTGATCGTGTCTTTTCAGCCCTTATCTCTACCATTACAGTAGAGCGTTCGCTTTTTCCTTTCTCTTCTTCCCTCCAACCCACGTAAGCTTTGTTACCTCGGCTTTACCATTAATTCGATATGAAGTCTAGTTAATGGGGAATTGTAGGGTTTACCTCGTCTTGAATAGAGCCTTCATTTTGTAAGTTCCAGTTAGGTGGACGCCGGCCCGGGGGTTTGATACCGTATCTTTTTTATGTAAAAGATATCCTACGAGCAATTAACCCTCCATTGTAGTTATTTCACCGGGTTATTAACGTTACGACGCAGTGTGCCCTTGTTCTGCTCCTTACTTCACGGCGACGATTGAACGACTACAAGACTCGGGGCGACCCGGTTCTTTTTCAACCGTTTGTTCCTCTGCTTCGGACAAGTTCATTACTTACAGTTGCCCTTGAGGTGAGCCTCATGTGGGCATACACATGTCTAGTTCTAGGATGCTTTTCCTAGAGTTCGCATACTCTATTCAGATACCTATTCCTTTTGGCTAAGCCACAAGTTCATAGTTACGAGTCGCAACATAAATTGTTAAAGATTCCATAAATGCGAATGAAAGTAAAAGTGCACCACGAATTTTACCTTCAGCTTCAGGCTGGCGTGCAATTCCTTCTACGGCATATCCTGCAGCAGTTCCTTGACCAAGTCCAGGACCAATAGCTGCTAAACCAACAGATAAACCAGCTGCTAATACAGATGCTGAAGCGATTAATGGGTTCATAATAAAATCCTCCGATTTCAATTTAGTAAATAATTAAATAATAACAACCATTTTGTAGGTTTTTTTTTATGAAAATTTTTAGGCTAATTCCAGCGCTTTAAAAAGGACCTAAATTAGGAAAAGTCTTCGATGTGTTTAAACGCTCGCGAAGAACCTTTTAGTTGCTGAAAAACCCTTAGGTTTTTCCTGTCTCCTTTTAGAAGCGGTTCTTCAACCAGACGACCCTAAGGGTTTTTCGACGCAACGCAAAAAAATTTTGCGTAAAAAATCCTACTAACTGCGGTTTCTAATTTAGCTTTCGGTTTCGACCCGCAGCGACTCGTAATGGAGTCTAAGCGTAACTGAGGAGCCCTCAAAGTTGAAAAACAGGGCGAAGTTTTTAAGGCTCGTTGCAAATAATAACAAGCTTCAAAAAAAAAGGCTTCCGTTCCAAATAAAAAAACTTTAAAAGGTGCCCTTCGCCGAGAAGGTCCGACCGACTTCGTACCGGCCCAAAAGTTTTAAAAAAACGCGCGCTTATTTGACTATAAATGAAGTTTATTTTTTTTAAACCAAAAATCAACCCGTAGTACTAAGTTACCTAAAACATTTACATAAGGATTTTGAAAAACCTTCTGCAGATTAAAATGGATTTGTAAAAAATAAATCCGTTTCCGTCCGGGGCCTTTTGCTCGAGCTTTATTTTATCAAAGCGACGCGACCATAAGTCCCCTTTAGATTTTTTTTGTATTGAACTCTGTGAAATGGAGGAGTGTTGCGACGCGAGGGGACCCGCGTCTAAGAAGACTTGCAACAACGTGAAATTAAATGGGCGTAAAGGTCTTAGAAATCTCGCTCAAAACTTTGTCCGTACGATTCTTCGACCCCGCCGCTACAAAAGACGGGCCACGCAGGTACTTCGTCCGGGCCCGTACAAAGTACGGACAAAGGATTGGCTGCGTAGCTTTTTTTAAAAGCAGAGTTTTTCGACCGTAGGGCGTACGTACATTGTATGCCTGTAAAACTTTGCCTGTAAAACTTTGCCTGTGACTGTATGTCTGTAATTGTAGGTCCGGTTCTAGGCACCTCTGCGGACAAAGCTACGGGGCCCCACAAGCTGCTTTAAAAACGCCCCACAAGCTGCGGACACCTCTGCTTTAAAAACGTCGAAGAACGTACGAAGTACGTACATTGTAGGTCCGGTTCTTGTATGCCTGTAATTGTATGTCTGTGAAAGACACCTCTGCTTTAAAAACATCGAAGAAAAAGCTGCGGGCATACAAGAACCGGACCTACACGAACCGGACCTACAATGACAGGAGGACCCATTCGAGATAAAGCTTTGGTCCTAGACACCTCTGCGGGGCCTGATGATTCGAACTTTAAACTTTTTTTTTTAAACAATTACTTTACCCTGTACAAACGGGTAAGTTTAGGTTCGTTTAAGTTCGTAAACAAAGTTAAAATAATTTTTTCGAGTCCAAAAAAAATTTAATGATGATCTTCAATTGATTCCCCAATGTAAGCTCCCGCTAAAGTCGCGAAAACTAGAGCTTGAATTCCTGATGTAAACAAACCTAATAGCATAATTGGAATTGGAACAACTAATGGAACTAAAGAAACTAAAACTCCAACCACTAATTCATCGGCAAGAATATTTCCAAAAAGTCGAAAGCTTAACGATAAAGGCTTTGTAAAATCTTCTAAAACATTAATCGGTAATAAAAACGCCGCTGGAGATACATAGCGTTTAAAATACCCTAAGCCTTTTTTACTAAAACCGGCGTAAAAATACGCCATTGAAGTTAATAACGCTAACGCTACCGTTGATCGGGTAAAGCCCCCGGGTTGCCCCAGAGTCCTCCCCTCAGATCCGTACGTGCGCGTCTCCACGCATACGGCTCAAGCCTAATATGCAAATTACAAGTGACTTTTATCAGACCAATAGTTATTTGGTAAGTTGACAACAAGCCTGGATACTAAACCATGACCTCTTCATAGGCTGCGGATTGCATAAAGCGGCAGAATTTAAATACATTTATTCATCGTTCGAAACATGAACGGTGTTGTTACTGTGACTTTCGTAGTGCCAATGCTCGTGCATTAAAAGCAAGTTAGATAACTTGTCCAACCCACCCCGCAGCTTTACATTTTATGTAAAGTTTTTCTTTGACACCCTATGATGTAAATCAAGAATGTTGCTTTGTGTTCGGTCCATATGTTGTTTACAGCCAAGACAGGTGTTTTTTTTGTTTTCTCCATACGAGACTTTTTGTATAAGGTAAGTCGTTTGTTTTTTCTAACTGTGCTTGGCGTGCACGATCGGACATACAAGGTATGCCAAGAGGACGTTGACTCCCGTTAGCAGAGGGTATGTACACTCTTTTTAAAGGTTTTGTAATTGATTTATTACGTAGTTCGGTTGCGGCCTGAAGCTTGCTCTTTGGAGTTGTCCAAAGCTGTCCGTCAATTCCAGGCGTTTTCTTTCCTGTATTTTGTTGGGCTACTACGCGTACAGCTTTCAGACTGGCTGAAAGACTGCTTTTTGTTAAAAGTCGTTGCAGGTTTCGTACCTTACGGTAGTCTCCTAATTCTGCTGCTTTAGTAATTCTATGCTGTAATTTCTCAACCGTCGTTTCAACTTTAGACCCGTTGACACCAGTCCAAGTATTTTCTTTTGATGGATGATATATAGACTGGATTTTGGATTTCAATAAAGTCATCTTTTCTCCTTCTAATATAACACTACGCGCTTTCAAAAGCGGAACAATTGAGTATCAGCAGTAAGACTTACTAATAGACCTCTCGGAAGTCAGCTAGTTCCTTTCGGTCAAAGGCGATGTATTATGACAAACCAAAACCTTTGCATTGATCGTGTCTTTTCAGCCCTTATCTCTGCTATTACAGTCAGAGCGTTTGCTTTTTCCTTTCTCTTTTACCCTCCAATTCTCATTTGCCTTGTTACCTCAGCATTACCATTACTTCGAATATGAAGCCTAGGTAATGGGGAACTGTAGGGTTTACCTCGTCTTGAATAAAGCCTTATAGTGGTAAGTTCCAGTTTGGTCGACGCCGGCTCGCATAATTGATACCGTTTGTCCTTTAATATGAAGACAAACCTGCGAAGCGATAAATCCCAAATTCTAGCTATTTCATTGGATCGTATGATTAACGACGCATTGTGCCCATGTTCTACTCCTTACCTTAACGGCACCATTGAGTGGCTAGATGGCTCGGGGCGGCCCAAGTTCTTGCTCAACGGTTTTTCCTCCAGCTTAGGACAACTTCATTACTTACCATTGCCCCTGAAGTGAGCCTCATGTGGGTATACACATGGCTAATTTTAGGAGGCTAATCCTAACTTTTCGCATACTTTATTCAGTTGTCTACTCCTTGAAGTCATTAACCTGCAAGTTCATAGTTACGAGTCGCACTATTAATATCATTTGTAGGTGCTGCAAGTTCTCCACCTGGAATTTCAAATAAATGCCAAGGAACTAAAGCCCCAGACCAATTCGAAACAAAAATAAATAGGAAAATGGTTCCTAAAAAGGGAACCCATTTACTATATTCCTCTTCGCCAATTTGAGTTTTTGCTAAATCGCGAATAAATTCTGTTATATACTCGGTTAAATTTTGTAACCCTTCAGGAATTGATTTTAAATTACTATTTCCAACAAAAGCTAAACCAGCAATTACGGCAAAAACAAACCAAGATGTCATTAAAACTTGTCCGTGAACCGAGTAATCTCCTATCTGCCAATAGTAATGTTTTCCTACTGAAACTTCAGCAACATCAAATAAAAGATTTGATGTACTACTAATTATTTTATCAACCATATTCTTTTTCTTTGAGTTTTCTAAAAATTATTAAAAACTTTTTAACAACCATAATACGCTTTGTCCCGAAACGGATTTGCTTTTGAAGCCTTTCAAAAACCTAGAGTTTAGTTCTCGGTAAAAAAAACATGGCCCCTAGAAGTCTTTCGGCAACTGTCCCCGCAAGGGAAAGTCAGTTAAAAGTCTGCTTTAAAAAGCGCCTATTAAAAAATAATTAAACTTTGTCGTCGAAGATTGCTTTGACAGGAGGAAGACTTTGTCGTCGAAGATTGCTTTGACCGGAGGAAAACTTTGGGGTCCGTACAAAGGACCCGCCGCTTTGGGGCCCGTAGGTCGTACGTACATTGTAGGTCCGGTTCTTGTAGGTCCGGTTCAAGACACCTCTGCTTTAAAAACGTCGAAGAACGTACGAAGTACGTACAAACCTTGACGTACTTCGTACGAAAAGTGTAAAATACACCTCTGCGGTTCTTCGACTTTTTAAAACAGCTTTTTCTTCGATGTTTTTAAAGCAGAGGTGTCCGCAGAGGTGTGCGTAGCTTTGTCCGCAGAGGTGTCTTTCACAGACATACAATTACAGACATACAAGAACCGGACCTACAATTACAGACATAGAATTACAAACAAAGTTTTACAGGCATACAATGACGAACTTCGTACAACCCATTACGAAGTCCTTCGTACCTGCGGGGCTAAACGAGTGTAACCTCTTTCAAGCCTAGGTTATTCAAATTTTTTATGAAAAGCGACGCGACGTGACCTTTTGGGTAAGTATTCCGACGCACAGGGATGTGCCTGTGCGTCGGAATACTTACCCAGAAAGAATTTTATAAAAGTTTTCGGTGCAGTTGGTTCGTTTTTATACAATGTAAACAAAACAAACCAAGCCAAGTTAATTTTGCGTGGAAAAAAAAAGCGGCTCTTGAATGGAGCCTCCGGAGCTTAAGCTGGACTGCCGTTTGTACTTATTTCTGGTTATTGAATTATTAAAAATTTTCATAATTTTTAGAAATACAACTTAAACCTTTAAAAGGTTCTATACTATATAGTAACATTAACGACGTAATTTTTGTTTTTGATTTTCTGAAGAAACTAAAAGTTTTTCAGCATAATTTTGTTGTCCTTTTTTAATTGCTTCAACAAACTCATTTAATAATAATTTAATAGAAGAAATAGAGTCATCATTTGCAGGAATAATTAAATCGGCTAGTGACGGGTCACAATCAGTGTCTAAAATTGTAATTGTTCGAAGACCTAATTTTCGACATTCTTTAACCGCGTTAATTTCCTCAGATTGTCCAATAATAATAACGATATCCGGGATATTTTCCATGTTTTTGATTCCATTTAAATATTTCCCTAATTTTGCCTTTTCTTTTTTTAAAAGAGCGGCTTCTTTTTTAGGTAAGCGGTCCATAAAACCGTGACGTTCACGAGTTTCTAAAGATTTTAATTTTTGAATAGAAAGTTTAATGGTTTGCCAATTTGTTAACTGGCCGCCTAGCCATTTCTCATTCACGTAAAACGAATCCGATTCTAAAGCGGCTTTTGCTATTAATTGAGAGGCTTGTTTTTTTGTTCCAACAAATAAAACTTTTTGACCAACTGAAGTTGAATCTATTAAAAATTTAGTAGCTTGGTTTAAATGTGTATACGTTGAAATTAAATCGATAATATGAATTGAAGATTTTTGTGCATAAATATAGGGTTTCATTTTCGGATTCCATTTCCGGGCTTGGTGACCAAAATGCATCCCTGCAGCGACCATTTGTTCTAAAGTTAATGTCATTTAGTTTTGTCTTTGTTAATTTTGTTATCTTTCGGGTGACTCTTTAGAAAAAATACTTTTTTTTTGTTTATATATACTTTGTCGTCGAAGATTGCTTTGACAGGACCCGTGTAATTGTATGCCGGTTCTTGTATGCCGGTTCTTGTATGTCTGTAATTGTAGGTCCGGTTCTAGGCACCTCTGCGGACAAAGCTACGGGGCCCCACAAGCTGCTTTAAAAACGCCCCACAAGCTGCGGGTCGAAGAACTCTGCTTTAAAAACATCGAAGAAAAAGCTGCGGGCTAGAGTCAGTCTTATTATATCTTAATAACGAAATCGAATAAAGTAAAATTTATTTGTATAAAAAGTTATTGACTTAGTATAGCTGAAAATTAATTGCATAGAAGTCAAATTTCTTTAAAACTTTACGTTTCTGTAAAGCTGCTTTCTAAAGTTTCTTTAAGGTCTTGGATCATTCATACAATTTTGTTTTAATAAAAGACGAAGATATGTTTTTGAAGATTTAAACAATTACCTACTAATATAAAAACACAAGTTAAAACATGCTTTTTTTAGATCAACTTTTCCGCACGAAGTACGTACAAACTTTGTCGTCAAAGCAATCTTCGACGACATACAATTACAGATATACAATGACAGGAGGACCCATTTGAGAACGCTTTCGTACGTACGAGCTACGCAATCTTCGACGACAAAGGTTTCAAATTTTTATTCAGAATGGAAAATTTTAAAGAGGATTATATATAAGTAACCAAAATATTGGGGCCGCAACGGATTAAATAAAACTCAAATATCTTGGAAAAATTTAGCTTTAGAAGCTTTTTGTTAAAAAAAAACTATCTCTAATATTGGTTTAATGGGCGGAAGACGGGACTCGAACCCGCGAATGATGGGATCACAACCCACTGCCTTACCTCTTGGCTACAACCGCCGAGTGATGACTAAGTTTTAACAACAAAATCAATTTAGCTTAAAAGCTTGTTCAATGCCGAAGTTTTTTTAGATTATGAAGCACTTTCAGAATGGGGTTTTTAAAAACTCATCTAGCATTGTAAAAAATTACGAATTTTGTTTGAAAACAAAATTTAAGTAGTAAACTTTACTCGACTATTATAATAATAGAAAAGAAAAGTGTCAACTTTTATTTTAAACTCATTTTAAAAAATCGTCTTTTTCAACGCTGAAGCTTTTTTAAGAAAATAAAAAAGCTTTGTTCAGTTGAAAATTTTAAAAAACTAACAATACCTTTCAAAAACGAGAATCCCCGTATATTTTTATAAATAAATAAGGATTTTCGTTTTTGAAAGGTATTGTTATTAATCACTCGATTATCGAAAAATTAATTTTGATTAAATTTTCCTCTACAAATTGGTAAAAAACTTTTAGTTTTCTTCAGAACTCGCCGTTTTTACGTATAAAATTAATAAAAACGAAGTTGGAATTAAAATAAATAATGCGACAGCCATTAAACCTAAAATATTAACTTCCATTGTATTTGTAACCTTTTTTTTAAATAGTAAAAATTGAAAAGTCAAATTGAAAAATCAATTTAACCGAATTTTGCAGAAGTTGCTGCAATTAAGAAAGCCGCATAAGTTAAAATATATCCGGCACTAAAGTGGGCTAAACCAACTACACGGGCTTGAACAATTGAAAGAGCAACTGGCTTATCTTTCCAGCGAACTAAATCAGCAATAGGCGTACGTTCATGCGCCCAAACTAAAGTTTCGATTAATTCTTGCCAATATCCTCGCCAAGAAATTAAGAACATAAACCCAGTTGCGTAAATTAAGTGACCAAATAAGAACATCCAAGACCAAACAGAAAGACTATTCATCCCAAAAGGGTTATAACCGTTAATTAATTGCGACGAGTTTAACCATAAATAATCACGTAACCAACCCATTAAGTAAGTCGAAGATTCATTAAATTGGCTAACATTTCCTTGCCAAATCCCTAAATGTTTCCAGTGGAAGTAGAAAGTAACCCAGCCAATGGTATTTAACATCCAGAAAACAGCTAAATAGAAAGCGTCCCAAGCAGAAATATCACAAGTTCCACCACGGCCTGGTCCATCACAAGGGAAGCTATATCCAAAATCTTTTTTATCAGGCATTAATTTTGATCCACGAGCATCTAAAGCTCCCTTAACAAGAATTAAAGTTGTTGTGTGTAATCCAAGAGCGATTGCATGGTGTACTAAGAAATCTCCCGGCCCAATAGCTAAAAACAGTGAGTTACTGTTATTATTAATAGCTTCTAACCAACCTGGCAACCATAAACTTTGACTTGCCGCATAAGCATTACTAGTTGATTCAGATAATAATAAATCAAAACCATAAGCGGTTTTACCCTGAGAGGCTTGAATCCATTGAGCAAAAACAGGTTCAATTAAGATTTGTTTTTCAGGAGTCCCAAAAGCTTGCATTACGTCATTATGAACATATAAGCCTAAAGTGTGGAATCCTAAAAATAAAGTTACCCAACTTAAATGCGAAATAATAGCTTCTTTATGTTCTAACATACGAGCTAATACATTTCCTTTGTTAGCTTCCGGATCATAATCTCGAATAAAGAAAATTGCACCGTGCGCAAAAGCACCGCATAAAATAAAACCAGCAATATACTGGTGATGCGTGTATAAAGATGCTTGAGTTGTAAAATCTTGGGCAAGAAATGCGTAAGGGGGAAGCGAGTACATATGTTGCGCTACAAGTGAACAAATTGTTCCCACGGAAGCAAGAGCAAGTCCTAGTTGAAAATGTAGCGAGTTATTAATCGTATCATAAAGACCTGTATGACCACTTCCTAGATTACCACTTGGAGCTGTGTGCGCTTCTAAAATTTCACGCATACTGTGTCCAATACCAAAATTTGTTCGATACATGTGACCTGCAACGATAAATAAAACCGCAATCGCTAAATGGTGATGGGCAATATCTGATAACCATAAACTTTGAGTTTGAGGATGAAAGCCACCTAAAAAAGTTAAAATAGCCGTTCCGGAACCTTCACTTGTAGCAAAAAGATGATTAGCAGTGTCTGGGTTTTCAGCATACGCGGCCCAATTTCCTGTAAAGAATGGAGTTAAACCTTGAGGGTGCGGTAACGTTGTTAAGAAATTGTCCCAACGAACATGTTGACCACGAGCTTCCGGAATAGCTACGTGAATTAAGTGGCCGGTCCATGCTAATGAACTAACCCCAAATAAACCAGAAAGGTGGTGATTTAGTCTTGATTCAGCGTTTTTAAACCAGCTTAAACCTGGTTGGAATTTAGGTTGTAAATGTAACCACCCAGCAAAAAGAAAAGCAGTTGCTGCAAATGATAAAAAAATTGAACCAATATATAAATCTTGATTCGTACGCATACCAATAGTATACCACCATTGGTAAACCCCTGAAGTTGCAATATTTACTGGACCAGATGCTCCACCTCGTGTGAAAGCTTCAACAGCAGGTTGCATTTATTAAAAACCTGTTTTCGCAACTCAATTTAGGACCCCGGTCAAAACAGCTCATTAAACGGTACCGAGCTTTTCGCGGGCGAAAAACTTTTTGCGTAAAACCTGCTGAGGTCTGAGGCGAAAGAGAGCAAATGAAAATCACATTTGTATTTTGTTAAAGTGACTTCAAAACGGCAAAAAAAGTTTTCAATTTTGGACTATATCTTTAACCTTTAAATAAAATAATTGGAGCCTTTGAGTAGGTCATACGTAGGTCTTTTCTCACTTTGGGGCGTTTTAAAACCCCCGTAGGTCGTACGTACGAAGGCGTTCTCGAATGGGTCCTCCTTTCAAAGCAAAAACCGCAGCGACTCGTAATGGGTTGTACGAAGTCCGTCATTGTATGTCTGTCGAACTTTGTCTGTAAAACTTTGCCTGTAATTGTAGGTCCGGTTCTAGGCACCTCTGCTTTAAAAACGTCGAAGAAAAAGCTGCTTTTAAAAACACCTCTGCTTTTAAAAACGCCTTCGAAGAACTCTGCGGACACTTCGGCTTTAAAAACCACCTCTGCTTTAAAAACGTCGAAGAACTCTGCTTTAAAAACGCCCAAGGTACGACCTACGGCCCCGGGGTTCGTACCAAGTACCTGCGCGCGGCAAAGGCTCTGGAGTCGACAAAGGAGCCCACTTTTCTTTTGCACCCGGTCGAAGAACGGGTGTCCAAAGCGAGAACATACTGGCTGTGAACCCTTAGCCTATCAGTTTTTGAAAAACGGGTCCCGCAAACTTTGTCTGAGAGGGGGCAACGTGGTCAAGCAACTGTAGGACCAGAGTTTGGCGTTTTGAAAAAAGTTCCCAAACAAATATAAAATAAAAAGTCGAAAAATTTTTCGACCCCCCGCAAACTAATTAATCGAAGACAAATTACTCGAAAATTATTTTTAGCCATATCAAAACTTTGTCCGTACAATTTTTCGATCCCTCAGGTATTTCGTACGGGGGGACCCGTAGGTCGTACGTACATTGTAGGTCCGGTTCTTGTATGCATGTAATTGTAGGTCCGGTTCTTCTATGTCTGTGAAAGACACCTCTGCTTTAAAAACGTCGAAGAAAAAGCTGTTTTTAAAAACACCTCTGCTTTAAAAACGTCGAAGAAAAAGCTGCTTTTAAAAACATTTCTGCTTTAAAAACTTCTTTTAAAAAACCTCTGCGGACAACGTAGTTCTATCAGCGGAAAGCCTCTTCATCAAAGTTAATGCGCGAGGACCTAGAAAAAGGCAACTCAATCTTAAAACTACTTATTTTATAAAGGAGAGTTTAAGCGCCTGCACTAACTAGCGAACTATCTGTGAGCCGAGGAGGCAGTTATACTTAAATTTTCTCTAAAAAATTTTTTTGATAGAATTGTTCTGGGTTCCATTTTTTTTCAAATAAAAGCCAAGCTTTATAAGTTTTTGTTTCTTTTAATTGAGAATAGGCCTGAATTTCTCTAAGTTGAAAAAATTTAGGAATTAATGAGACACGCTTTTTTTTATGACTACGTAGAGGATATTTTTTTAAATAATTATAAAAAAAAAAAATAGCTTCTTTTTTATAAATTTCCCATTTATAGGTATTCGAGCGTTTATCAAACCTAATCACTCCTCCAAAAGTTTGACGAAAAAGACCGCAGTTTTCAGCATTTTTGTTTGAAACGCTTATAATTAATTGAGGCCATTGTCTTGTGAAAGAATAGGTTAAACTTCCATGTCCATCAAAAAAGCCAGAAAACCAGGCGGTGTCGAGAGTTAAAGGGCTTGGGGGAATAAATAAAAGAGTGGGGGAACTTTTTTCACACAGTTTTTTAAGTTGAACAAGACGTATAGAGCTCTGGCATAAACCATTTAATTTTGTTAAAGCGGTTAACATGCCTGTTTTATGATGTAAACGATACCTAAAAGCTCCGGCTTTTGATCTTAATTTGACCGAACCCTCCAGCTTTTGTTTAATAGCTGCTAAAGCGGCTTCGTCCAAAATCGACATCGTAACTTCTAAACTCATATAGCCTTTGGAATTTATTAATAAACAGCCATCGGCATCGACTAAACCGGCAAACCATTGATTCCAGGTTTCCGAATTCTTTGCTAATTTTGATAAAGTCATATATTCAGCTTTTTATTAATAATAATTTCAAGGTTCGAGGCTCAAAAAACGGTTACGGTAAATTAAAGGTTAGTGGGCGTGTAGTCTCTGAGGTTCCTACTTACTTGCTAAGAGTTTTGGTTACCTGCTGATTGCTAAGAAAAAAAAGTTTCAAAATTTTGACGTTAAACGGGGTTTATATATTATTTAAGAAACCACTTAAGTTTAAGTATTTGATAACTTCGAGTAGGTTTTTGTTTGAGGAAAATCTTTACACAAAATCTCTCTTAGGTTCCAGCATATAGCCCACTGCACTTTTTTTCTTACGAAAAAAAGGGGCCAACTTGACCAAAATGCGGATCCCAAATAGCATGAGCGATGGGTCTTACGTTTAAAGGGCTTTGCGTCCATTGCTCAAAGTTTCCTTGCCACGCTACATGGAATAAGTTTCCAGAGGTCCATAGGAAAATAATAGCTAATTGACCAAAATGCGAAGCGAAAATTTTTTGATATAAATTTTCTTCCGTCATTCCATCGTGACTTTCAAAATCATGTGCGGTCGCAATACCAAACCAAATACGACGGGTTGTCGGATCGTTTGCTAGACCTTGACTAAATTTGGGAAATTTCGTTGTTGCCATATTAAAATAGTACTAGAAAAGGGTATAGATTAACTGCTTTAAAAAATTTAAATTTGAAGGTAATTGTTCAAAAAAAATCAAATGTGCGCTTCATTAACTGAAAAGCCATTAACTTACTTCTTTTAATAACTAAATAAAAATTTGGCTATTAAAACGAGATTAGCAGTTCAACTCATAACTTTGAAATAAAAGTTTTTTTTTCACAGGATCGGTTTAATAAGACGATAAGTTTATACAAAACCTCGACTTCTTTGCCAACGTTCTTTGATGAGACGACGCCTTGTAGATTGCTTGAAGCAGCTAGACTCTATTCTAAATTTTTTAATAGATCGAACAATGTCGAATCGGCTGCTCTAAGTTTCCTGTTAGTTAAATTTGAAAAAGCATAAAAAACCTTCGACCTTCGACCTTCGACTTTTGATCTTCGACGAAGTGGTTTTTACCTTAATCTATAGTACCTTAAGCTATTCTTGCTTAAGGTATTTAATTTGGAATTCTTAATTAAATACCTTTTCGTACGAAATCCGTCATTGTATGTCGTCGAAAATTGCCGCAGCTTGTGTCTTTGACCCCGCAGAGTTCTTCGAGGGCGTTTTTAGAGCAGGGTTCTTCGACGTTTTTAAAGCAGAGGTGTCGTAGGTCGTACGTACATTGTAGGTCCGGTTCTTGTATGTCTGTAATTCTATGTCTGTGAAAGACACCTCTGCTTTAAAAACGTCGAAGAAAAAGCTGTTTTTAAAAACACCTCTGCTTTAAAAACGTCGAAGAACCGCAGGTACAAAAGACCCCGCAGGTACATTGTAGGTCCGGTTCTTGTAGGTCCGGTTCTTGTATGTCTGTAAAAGACACCTCTGCAAACATACAATGACAGGAGGACCCATTACGAAGTCCTTCGTATCTGCGATACAAGTAATTGATCGAAAGAAGTTTGAACTAATTTCCTGAAAATAAATCAATAACTTTTTGAAAAACACCTTTATAAGGCGAATCCAAATCGATGAAATAATCTTGTTTTCCAACCAGACGTCGAGCCGCGTTTTCAAAAGCAATTCCTGAAAGAGTTAATTTTTTTTTTAAAACTAAAGGTTCACCTCTATTTGTTGAAACAATAACTTGATTGTCTTCTGGAATGGCTCCTAATAAAGGAACGCCTAAAACTTCTTGAACATCACGCACCGACATCATATCATTTTTTTGAATTAAATCAGAACGTACCCTATTAATTAATAACTTAATGTCATAAATACCGTTGGCTTCTAATAAACCTGCTACACGATCGGCATCTCGAATGGCCGGAATTTCCGAGGTAGTAACGATTAAAGCTTCTTGGGCAGGAGATATGGCATTAATAAAGCCTACATCAATACCGGCCGGACAATCAATTAAAATATATCTAAAGTTTAAATTAGCTAAAGCGCGGACCAAATTCTGCATATTTTTTCGGGTAACGTTATATCGTTGCCTATTTTTAGAAATGGAAAGTAAAGATAGGTTTTTCCAGCGCTTGTCTCTTATTAATGCCTGATCTAATCGACATTGTCCTTCAAAAACATCCATTACAGTATAAAGGATACGGTTTTCTAAACCTAATAATAAATCTAAATTTCTTAAACCAATATCTGCATCAATTAATACAACTTTATAACCTAAACGGGCAATAGACATACCTATATTAGCGGTAGCCGTTGTTTTACCAACCCCTCCTTTACCCGAGGTAACGACAATAATTCGAGTAGTGTTTAAATTATCTCGACCTTCTTCAGAATAATTGTCAGAAGAGGGAGCCCCAGACGAAAAGCAAACGGTTTTTGGTTTTACATAATGTATAGATGACGGTAAAAATAAAAAACTCATAAAAAATAAATGTTAATTTAAGTTTAAACAAATTCAACCCCAAATAAAACTATTAATAAAAATAAACTTATTAGCATTAAATTAGTTAACCATAAAATAAAAATTATGGTTCTTTCAAACAAAACGTATTTTAGCCTCAAAAAAAATATGAAAAAAATAGTGCAATTGATAACAATCTAAAAATTAAACTGTAATTTAGAGTTTACTAAAAACTTCGTCGTCGAAGAATTGCTTTGACCATAGGAAAACTTTGCCTGTGACTGTATGTCTGTAATTGTAGGTCCGGTTCTAGGCACCTCTGCGGACAAAGCTACGGCCCCCCACAAGCTGCGGTAAAAGAGTCCTTCGTACCTGCGGTAAACTACAAAGAAAAAAAGTATCCTGCGTCCCGACAGAACAAAAGTCTTCAGTGAAAAAAAAAATTAAAATTTTAAACACTTAAAAAAAAAAAGGGGAGTGCGTTAAACGATCAAAGAAACTGATTTTTAAACTGGTTTAAATTACAAAAAATAAAATTTTTTGATTGTTCAAGAATAGTTATAGTAAACTTTGTATAAATAATGAATACTCGTTTTTCTAAAAATAAAGACAATAGTTTATTTTTATGTCGAATAAAATCCATAAATAAAAACAATATTACGTATAATGAAAAAAATAAAAAACTTTGCGGTACGATCTACGCCCACTTGAATTTACGGAGGATTAAAATATACGGGATTTAATACTTAATTCGTTAAAATTATTTATTCTATATTTGTCAGGCTACTAAAATTACTTTATTGTTTGTTTATTTATTTACAACTTGTTTTATTTCCCGGGAATTTTGTTTTTAATTTATAATTATACTTTAAATACATATAATTAATGTTAGAATAACATTAATTATATGTATTTAAAGTATAATTATAAATTAAATTTAACCAGTACTAAACTAGCATTTTGTTATTAAAATTACTCATTTCATTTAAAAGTTAATATATATATTATATATTATTGTTTATATATATATAGTAAACATTTATTTACTATCCTATATTTTTTTCTACTTATTTATTATATTCTATTAAATTTATTATACTCTATTAAATTTATTATATTCTATTAAATTTACTATATACTAAATTAATAAAATAAAAAAGTATAGTTTGTAACTATACTTTTAGTATTCTATTTTTCTTATTTACTAATTTTATTCTAATTTATTAATAACTTTAGCAATAAACAGTTAATTTAACAGCAAGAAGTGAATTTCGGAATAAAGTTACTATTTATTATTTTAACTTTCCCCCCTTAATTATAATTATATAATAAAAAAATCTTTTGTCAACACATTTTTGCAAGTGCTTCTAAACCTATACACTTCAAATTCAGTTAGTTTTTTAATAACAATATGAAATACTAAGCGAGTTCACTTTAAAAATACACAAAGTTGAAGTGTTAAGGACGGGACTGAAGGATTTGCCTAATACTAGATTCGAACTAGTGACATTCCGCGTATGAGACGGACGCTCTAACCAACTGAGCTAATTAGGCTATTTTTAAATTCTATATACTTATGATTATAATAGACGATGATTAGAATGTAAAATTTTTATTACTCCTTAATCTAATAAAAAAAAAATAATTGTGACCATCAGTTAAAAAAACTCCAAAAAAAGCGAGACCTGTTTTCAAATCTGACCCAACTAAAAACTTTGCCTGTAAAACTTTGCCTGTGAAACTTTGCCTGTGAAAGGCAAAGCTGCGGGCAAAGCTGCGGGGCCCCACAAGCTGCGGTTAAACTAAAAAAAGACAATACTAACTCTTAACCAAATTATTAAATTAAACAACCCAGAACAAAAAGCAAAAAAACAAGCAAAAAAAACGTTTTCAACCATAAATGAATGATAGTGGGTTTATTGCGGCGAATAATTATTTTATTATTTGTTACGGACTTTTTTTCCTTTTGCCTTTATTGCAAGTACGAAGGACTCTCTCAGTCAAAGTTTGATTTACGGTATTATTTATTTGACTTTCTCAAACTCGAAATTTAATTTAAAATCTTATATATTTTTTAAATATATTATCTAAAAAATATATAAGATTTTTAAAATCTAAAAACGAATAATGCACTCTAAGTGCTTTATAATTACAAAATTATTGATTTTTCGCGTTAAAGTTGAAATTACTAATTGTTTCAAAATTATTGATTGTTTTTTTTTGTACTAATTTCAAGGAGGTTTACTATATGGAAAAGGAAAATGCTGAGAGTTTGGCTAAAATTTTAAATTACGTTGACCAGGTCGAAACTGCTGTTGAAGACTTTTATTTTTCGGATACTAAAAATTTCCAGTTTTTAGCTGATTTAATCGATAACGTCGAGTCTGTTAAAAACGTTGCTATTTCCGTTCCTACGTTTACCAAAAACGTCAAACTAGCAATTCAAAGTGGTACGGGTCGTTTATCAGCTTCTCGTTTTGAAACAATAGTCTCGGCTCAAGGTACGGAAATCTGTTTTAAACCGACAACTTGAAATTAGATAACGGTATAAAACCAACTCACAAAAACGTAACCACAACAGCAAAAGCAACTCGTGAAAAACTGGATGACGTTAAACGAGAGTTGAACAATACTGTTGTTAAATTTAAAGTCGATCTGGATGCCAAACTAGATCATAACATGGATGAGCTTATTTTACTTTTGGGCGCTTTAGAGCAACAAATTTTAAATTTAAAAAATCAACAGGAAGATGCTTTCGGTATTTTTATGACTAACTTTTCGGATATAAAAAATTTGTTACGATTAATTGTTGAAAAAGTGGACGTATTATTAGAAGAAATTAAAACCCTTGTTCAAAACATAAATACCTTTGTAAAAAATTACCCTGCGAGTTACGGCGAAGCTATTACTCGAAGCGATGAAAACGTTACTTTGCTTACCAATTTAGATCCCTTAAGAGCCCCAACTGTTGGGGATGTAAATGGGGGCGTGGCTAGGTTGTTAAACGGCCAAACGGAAGTCATTACCGGTCTTGGGGTTTTAGGTGAAAGCTTAGGAACTGTTTTATCCAATACGTAGGTTTGCAGATTCCGGGTATTTCTTCCAGTGTTGCGGGCATTGGTGTTATTATCTCTATTTTACTTGGTGAGAAAATTGACCCTAGCAACATAAAGCCTAGTTTAACAAACTTTAAAAAACTAGTAAAAGAAGCTGTAAATGAATGGTATGAAGAGAACGAAGAATCTATTTTAGAAAAAATGGTTGATGGTATCTATTCTTCTGTTGTAGGGGAGTCTTATATAAAATTTGATTCGAATAGTCCTTTTTACCCTACGCTTCTTTTTAAGTTTAAACATAAAAAGAAGCTTGGAATTAAACGGTATAGTCAAATTCAAACTCGTCTTTTAAAAAATCCTGATGAAATTACAGATCAAGTAATTTCAGCATTAAAAAAATCTGCTGAGCCGTTACGAAATTTGGACTATTTTTCAGGTCCGGTTCGTTGTAACTACATTGCTCCAAACCGTCTTTTTAAAACAACGTTGTTTACTCAAACTGAGGATGAATGCTTAAAGGTTTTGGAAAAGGTTATTCCTTTAGGCTTAACAACATTTGTTCCAGGTCAATTTTCAATAACCTCTCAAAATCAAAGAATTCCTTATACCCGGGCTTCAAAAAGTCCAAATTTTTCAATTAAATTAAATCCTACTATAAAACTTGCTGTCTGTGAAATGAGATTAAATTCGATTTACTTACAAGTAAATGGGTGGGACAAAATGGTAAAACTTTTATAAGTTCTTTTTAAAACGATGCACTATATTACTATAAGGGGTCTAATTTGGTAAAAACGTCGTGCTGGTCAATTAGAAAATATTTACTTCAAATTGTTTTTAAAAAAATTATACTTTTATTTTTAAAAACAATTTTATATAATAACTAATTAGGATTGGTTCTAGTGCTTTAACCACGCTTAGAAAGCTCCAGGACGTGGTTAAAACACTAGAACCAATAGTAATCAGTCTTACCCTTTATTCACCGTCTTGTTTGTTGTGAGAAGGCTGGTTATCATCTTCTGAAAAATCAGAAGGTGTAGCATAACGAACAGAGTTCATTTTTGCTTGCATTTCATCCTCACTTGGTTTAACAATGTATCTTTCTGTTGTACACATAGACACGTGTCCAATCATTAAAGAAACTAGTTTTAAATCGTGTAAATTTTTCCATAAGTGTGTAATGTGGCCTTTTCTAAAAGAATGGCTGGAAAACTTTCGGTTATGTTTTTCACCTAAAATTTTCAAATACCTGTTTATTTCGGCTGTAAAATGCTGCCGTGACAAGTGATCGTTTTCTGATTGTTTGGTTGCAAAAAGAAAGTCGTTCTTTGGTTTGGAGTATTTGATTACAAGTTTATAATCCTCAGTTCTTTGGCTAATAATTTCTTTCCCCTCTTGGCTTAAAAAAGCTTTTTGTTCTTTAGCGCCTCTTTTTGTTCTATCAAAAGCAAAAAAGGGGCGCTGTTTAGTAAACAAATTTTCTACTTGATTTTTTTTAAAGCTAAAACTTCTCCAACCCGAGCTCCTGTCACAAAAAGTAAAGCACAAGCAAGTCTCATTCTGGATTGAACAAAAGTTTGTTCTTCTCCAATAATGTCTAGAAGATCTTTGTATTGGTGCAACTCTATTCCTTGTTTTTCCTCCAACCTTTTTTTTTGTTGGTCTTTTTTTCGACATTTTTCTCTTGCAGCTTTTTCTTTCTGCACTAATTCTAATTCAGTCGTTAGTTTTTGAACCTCGCGAAAAAGATATTCTTGTTTTTTCATTAACTCTTCGCGCAGCTTTGCCCGCAGCTTTGCCCGCAGCTTTGCCCGCAGCTTTGCCCGCAGCTTTGCCTTTCACAGGCAAAGTTTCACAGGCAAAGTTTCACAGGCAAAGTTTCACAGGCAAAGTTTTACAGGCAAAGTTTTGTGAAATAGTTTTTTGAAAACCGGAAAGGATAAGGTCTTTTACCTCAGTACTCTCTCTTATTGTTTGCCCATTACTAAGGTTCTCGTTGGTTTTATCATAAACCACAAGGTTATGGTCTACACTTATGTCTTGGTAGCTAACAGGGCCTACTAATAAGTCCTTAAGTTGCTGATCATAACCTTGTGCTTTTGTCTTAACAATTTTCTTTATCTGCAAATCAACTCGATCTAAAGTATCGTAGGTTTCAGATATCATTCTTGCTCCACGAGCTGTTTTTGGCGTTGCTTTTTCATGTTTCTTGTGTGAAACCATTACTCTGTTTAAGTAAAACTCTACTTGTTTATTTTTATACTTTGTATAATATTGATGTTGTCGATCATTAAGCTCTTCAATGGCTTGTGTTATAACGGTTTTGGCGTTTTTTTCAAAAAATTGGCTTTTAAAAAGAATCTTTCTAATAGCTTTGTTTTTAGCCCTTGCTTTATTGTTTAACTTTTTTTGTTTGGCGTCAAGACGGCTTAGCTTTTTTTTCATTAGTTTGATCTAGTTTTACAAGTAAAATTTGAGCTACCTTTGTTTTTAAAACGCTATTAAAACTTTCTGCACATTGGTTTCCTTGTTTAAAGCCTTTTGAGCTTGAAAGCTTAAGGTTATTTTTTTTAAAAAACTCTTTAACTGAATTGGCTTGGTAAATGGCTGCTTTGTCACCGTGTAAAAAAGCTGGTTTATCAGCATTATCTTCGACCCATCTTGCAAGCATGTGGCTTAAGAACTCAATAAATTCTTCAGCTCCACAAACCCCAGGTTTTTCAATAATCATGTAACCTAAACAACAATTAGATTGAAGATTAATTAATATAAAAACCGAAAAAATCCCCATAAAAGTTTCGTTCATAACGCAAGTTGTTTTATTAACAACGTGTGCGTTTTTTTTTTCAATAAGTTTTCTGCTGGTTCCGCAGCTTTGTCTCGAATGGGTACTTCTGTCAAACTTTATCTGTCAAACTTTGTCTGTCATTGTAGGTCCGGTTCTAGACACCTCTGCTTTAAAAACGTCGAAGAAATCGTATGGGGGGGGCCAAAGTTTGCCTTTTAATGTTTTTTCGTAATATTAAAATCAAATTTTGCATACGACTCCGGGGCCGGGGTTTCCTTACTGGATGTATAAATACCCTCAACCATTGGGTCTAAACGATCTTATTCTTTTTGATACCATTTTATGGCCTCTTTCACTAATTTTTTAAAATTTGTTAAATTAGGTTTTAATTTGTTATAATCAATTTTTTTATCGGGTAATAAATAATAAAGAAATAATAACCCTTATAGTCGCAACACTTAAAGAAATACCTGGAATCTGTAAATTTACGTATTGGATCAAATAGTTTTTAAACGTTTACCTCAAAAACCAATTTTCTTTTTCGAGTCGTAATTACTTTTGTTTGGTCGTTTAATAATCTAGTTACGGGGGGACCCTCGTTTATAATCCACAACACTTGAAATTCTTATAGGTTCCAAATTGGTAAGCAAAGCAAAATATTTTTTTTTGTAATAATATTTTTTTTTGTAATAATATTTATTTTTGTAATCTATTTGTTTTTTTAATAGACTTACTATAACTAGAACGATAATTTTCTACAAAAGTATTTAGGTTTTTAACTCTAGTTTTTCTTTTTTCCAAAAATAGTTTAATGACCGTACCGCAGGTACAAAGTTTTTCAATAATTAATTATAATTAATTGTAACAAATTTTTTATTTCCGTAAATGAACCATGAAAATTCCATACCTTCAGCTATACGAAGAGTTAAAAACTGCCTAGAAAAATAAATTTGATTAATCGTCCAACTATCACAAAATTGACTTTTACAATCATTTAAAGCATTGAGAGTGGAAACAACCAGTTCAGGAAAATTTGTTTTGAAATAGTCCCTTTTAAAAACTTTGTCATTAACAGATTTTCTTTGTGACCTTGCTGGAATGTTTGCTTTTCGTTCTAAAGGACTTAATTAACGTTTTATTGTGCAACGCACACGGTATTGGGAGCTACGGTGCAGAAAGCACGTTTTAAAAGTGTTGTTAGAGAATTCGTATACAGTATTGGCGCCCAAAGTTTAGAGGGCCCAATACTTGTTGAAAGCTGGACATTATGAATTTACGTAAATTCAAAAAACCAGAATTTACATAAATAACTGCCATATCACCGTGAATAAGTTGGGGCCCCTCAAGGTGCCGTTTTTAGTAATTATACTTGCAAACAATCGATAATAATAACTCGACCAGATTTTCACTTGTAATTTGGTTAGACTCGGTTACCGAAATAGCCCCTAAACAAAATTTACTCATGACAACAACAACTCGATAACGTACCCTCAGATTTAACTAATTTTCTTTCGTTCATCACTCACATAGACACATTGGTAATATAACCATCTTTTTTATTAATTTTTTTTTGCATTTTTTTAAACACAAGTTTTTAAGCAATACATTATTAAAATATATATGCTATTTATTAAATATATATATGCTATAAAAAATATGCACAAAAACATCTTTTAAAAAAACATCTTTTAAAAAAAAGGCCCCCCGGCCCCCGTACGAAGTACCTGCGAACCTCTTTTTTGGAGCCTATATAGATTGACGGAGTCGCTGCCGCGGTCTTCGACCACCTGTTTTAACCGCAGGGACGAAGTTTTTGTTGACGGAGTCGCTGCCGCGGTCTTCGACCACCTGTTTTAACCGCAGGGACGAAGTTTTTGTTGACGGAGTCGCTGCCGCGGTCTTCGACCACCTGTTTTAACCGCAGGGACGAAGTTTTTGTTTTCTCTTTTTGGTCTAAAAGTGTACCTGGTTTGACGTTTTTCAAAGACGAGTCTATACTGGATTTTGTTGAATATACCAAATAAACCAAAAGTTTTCTTTTGGTTACCTTAAAACTATTACGGAGAGTTTGATTCTGGCTCAGGATGAACGCTGGCGGCATGCCTAACACATGCAAGTTGAACGAAGCTTTTAAAGCTTGCTTTAAAATGACTGAGTAGCGGACGGGTGAGTAACGCTTAAGAATCTGCCCTTAGGAAAAGGACACTAACCCGAAAGGGTCTCGAATACTTTATAAGCTGAGAAGTGAAATGGATTAATCTCCGCCTAAGGATGAGCTTGAGTCTGATTAGCTTGTTGGTGGGGTAAAGGCTTACCAAGGCGACTATCAGTAGTTGGTCTGAGAGGATGACCAGCCACATTGGGACTGAGACACGGCCCAGACTTCTACGGAAGGCAGCAGTGAGGAATTTTCCGCAATGGGCGAAAGCCTGACGGAGCAATGCCGCGTGAAGGATGAAGGCCTGCGGGTTGTAAACTTCTTTTCTTAGAGAAGAAAATGACGGTATCTAAGGAATAAGCATCGGCTAAAAAATTGGCCCTCAATTTTGTGAAAAATTGTGATTAAATTCGGCTCATAACGGTGAAACCCAAACGATCTTAAAGCTATTTAGAGGCGTGGGCAATACCGTGGGAAGATTTGAAAATTTTGTACTAAAAAAAGGTTACAGAAACTTATGGCTTTAGACACACTTATTTTGAGTAAAGAAGAGGAAGCTGTTTTTTTAGGAAACCTTTTGGGAGATGGTCATATCCAAAAACGCGGAAATTCTTATCGTACAAAAATACAACATTCAATTCATCAGAAAGAATATGTTTTGTGGAAATATGAGAAGTTAAAACGTTTATGTGATAAAAATCATTTACCAAAAGCAGTGACTACTAAAAACTCTACGCAAGAAAATTTTTTGTTTTATCTAAATTCCGGTTTGTATTTGGAAAAGTATCATTCTTTATTTTATAAACCTTATTTTTGGAAGGCTGGGGCCCCGGACATTGTTCAAAATACCCCCTCCTCTCCCCAAAACAAAATTCGTTATCAAAAAGTGATAACTCAAGCGCTCATTGAGGCTTTACCTCGAGACCCTCTTTTATTAGCGGTTTGGTTTTTAGACGACGGCTCTTGTAGACAAGATGTTTTCAGTGGACGCATAGCAACTCAAAGTTTTACTCTTGAAGAGCAGCATCTATTGCAAGATTATTTAAAACAAGGATTTGGTATTAATACTCAATTGGTTCTTCACAACCGAATCAAAAGACAGTATTATATATCTATTCCTTCGTCAAAAAACCAATTTGCAAACTTTGTCGATTTAATCAAACCTGTTGTTGAAAAAATACCTGATTTAAAATACAAAATCAAAAATCCCCGTAACGACTGAGGAAACCTTCAAACCTTTTCAGGTTAGGGAGTACGAGATAAACTTTTCAAGTTTAGATACCGCAGCTTTTTCTTCGACCCGCAGTATCTAAATGATAAATTTAAATAAATTATTTAAAGATAGATAAAAGTTTATAACACGCCGAACCCTTTTCGTCTTTGTCTTGAAAACAAAAAGGTGATGGTATAGTCTGTGCCAAGTGAAAGCTTGGATTTTTTTCTGAGAAGCAAGCCGCTAAGACGCCAAGGTTCTAACCTTGGCAATGAAAAGCTTGAAGAAAAAACACGAACCCTGTGCCAGCAGCCGCGGTAATACAGGGGATGCAAGCGTTATCCGGAATGATTGGGCGTAAAGCGTCTGCAGGTGGTTTAAAAAGTCTAGTGTCAAAGCCCAAGGCTTAACCTTGGATCGGCAATGGAAACTTTTAGACTGGAGTGCGGTTGAGGTAGATGGAATTACCGGTGTAACGGTGAAATGTGCAGATATCGGTAAGAACACCAACGGCGAAAGCAATCTACTGGGCCAAAACTGACACTGAGAGACGAAAGCTAGGGGAGCGAATAGGATTAGATACCCTAGTAGTCCTAGCTGTAAACGATGGAAACTAAGTATTGAGCGAAAGAGCAGTACTGTAGCTAACGCGTTAAGTTTCCCGCCTGGGAAGTATGCTCGCAAGAGTGAAACTCAAAGAAATTGACGGGGGCCCGCACAAGCGGTGGAGCATGTGGTTTAATTCGATGCAACGCGAAGAACCTTACCGGGGATTGACATTTTGCGCATTTTTTGGAAACGAAAAAGTTCAAACGCATAAACAGGTGGTGCATGGCTGTCGTCAGCTCGTGTCGTGAGACGTAAGGTTAAGTCCTGTAACGAGCGCAACCCTTATTGCTAGTTGCTTTTAAGGAAACTAGTGAGACTGCCAGTTATAAGCTGGAGGAAGGTGAGGATGACGTCAAGTCAGCATGCCCCTTAAATCCCGGGCTACACACGTGCTACAATGGTTGGGACAAAAAGAAGCTAACTCGTGAGAGCACGCAAACCTTAAAAACCCAATCTCAGTTCGGATTGGAGGCTGCAACTCGCCTCCATGAAGCCGGAATCGCTAGTAATCGCAGGTCAGCCATACTGCGGTGAATACGTTCCCGGGCCTTGTACACACCGCCCGTCACACCATGGAAGCTGATTGGGCCCGAAGTCGTTGTAAACGCCTAAGGCACAGTTAGTGACTGGGGTGAAGTCGTAACAAGGTAGGGCTACTGGAAGGTGGCCCTGGATCACCTCCTTCAAAAATAGAAAAAGCTTTTGTTCCGTGATAAGCCTTATATCTGCTTAGACTCCCTGTCCGTTTCTGGACAAGCGCGTCTTCGAAGCCCCTGAATACGTGTCTTCGAAGAGAAGCGCGTTTAGGTCTGGTTTCGCGGAAACAAAGTAAAGCTTACTAGTCATACAATCAGAATTACGGTGTGCGCGTTTAAAACCGCGACCGCCGCTTTTCTGAGGGCTATTAGCTCAGTTGGTTAGAGCGCGCCCCTGATAAGGGCGAGGTCACTGGTTCAAATCCAGTATAGCCCACCCATTTAAGAGAAAAGTGGGGTTATAGCTCAGTTGGTAGAGCGCTGTCTTTGCACGGCAGATGTCAGCGGTTCGAATCCGCTTAACTCCACATGTCGCAGATACCCTTAGCCCAGAATATTTATCCGTGCAACTATTTTAAAAGAAGTGGTTGTAAAGTTTTTGTTCTGAGCACAAAATTAGGATTTCTGTCTCAAAGCTGCTTTCTAAACTTTTCCGTAGGTCGTACGTAGGTCGGGCTCTTTTACGGGTCCTGTCAAAGCAATCTTCGACGACAAAGTAACCAAAAACTTTGCCGGTCATTGTATGTTTGTCATTGTATGTCTGTCAAAGACACCTCTGCGAACACCTTTGCGAAGGACTTTGTACCTGCGGTTAGGCTAGAAACCGCTTTTTTTTCTTAAAGTTTTGGTCAAATATATTAAGGCTTACGGTGGATACCTAGGCATTCAGAGACGATGAAGGGCGTGGATACCGACGAAACGCTTCGGGGAGTTGGAAACAAGCATTGATCCGAAGATTCCCGAATGGGGAAACCTGTAAAACTGCTTATTGAATTCATAGATAAGTAAGAGATAACTTGCTGAACTGAAACATCTTAGTAAGCAAAGGAAGAGAAAGCAAACGCGATTTCCTTAGTAGCGGCGAGCGAAACGGAAACAGCCTAAACCTAATTGATTTATTGATTGGGGGTCGTGGGAAGAAAAAAAGTTATATCTAGATATATTTGCCAAATAGAGAATCGGATTTCTTCCGATTCCGGTCAAAACGAAGCAGCTGAATCCTGCACCAAAGAAGGTGAAAGTCCTGTAGTTGGAAAGCCAATCTATTTGTTTCTAATCCCGAGTAGCATGGGGCACGTGAAATCCCGTGTGAATCCGCGAGGACCACCTCGTAAGGCTAAATACTCCTGAATGACCGATAGCGAAATAGTACCGTGAGGGAAAGGTGAAACAGAACCCCAGTCGGGGAGTGAAAAAGAACATGAAACCGTAAGCTGACAAACAGTGGGAGCGCAAGTGACCGCATGCCTGTTGAAGAATGAGCCGGCGACTTATAGGGAGTGGCTTGGTTAAGGCAAAAAGCCGGAGCCAAAGCGAAAGCAAGTCTGAATAGGGCGCTTGTCACTTTTTATGGACCCGAACCTGAGTGATCTAACCATGGCCAGGATGAATCTTGGGTAACACCAAATGGAAGACCGAACCGACCGATGTTGAAAAATCGGCGGATGAGCTGTGGTTAGGGGTGAAATTCCAGTCGAACTCAGAGCTAGCTGGATCTCCTCGAAATGTGTTGAGGCGCAGCGGTTGATGATGGGCTAGTTAGGGGTAAAGCACTGTTTCGGTGCGGGCTGCGAAAGCGGTACTAAATCGTCGCAAACTAAGAATACTAACTATGCTTTCCATCAACCAGTAAGACAGTGGGGGATAAGCTTCATTGTCAAAAGGGAAACAGCCCAGACCACCAGCTAAGGCCCCTAAATGGCCGCTAAGTGGCAAAGGAGGTGAAAATGCAAAGACAACCAGAAGGTTTGCTTAGAAGCAGCCACCCTTAAAAGAGTGCGTAATAGCTCACTGGTAGAGCGTTTTTGCGCCGAAAATGAACGGGACTAAGCGGCCTGCCGAAGCTGTGGGATTGAAAACATTTTGAATCGGTAGAGGAGCGTTCTGCTGTAGGGTGAAGTTCAAACGTGAGTTTGGATGGACGACGCAGAAGTGAGAATGTCGGCTTGAGTAACGCAAACATTGGTGAGAATCCAATGGCCCGAAAACCTAAGGGTTCCTTTACAAGGCTCGTCCATGAAGGGTTAGTCAGGTCCTAAGGCGAGGTCGAAAGGCGTAGTCGATGGAAAACAGGTCAACATTCCTGTACTTCTTTTTATTTGGTGCCGAGGGACGGAGATGGTAACGGTTAGTTGAGATTTGGAATTCTCAATCCAAGTGTTCGAGTTGTTGAGAGGTCGAAGAAAAACGGTCCTTGAGATAAGGCACGATAGGACGGTTACCTCGTGTAATCGTTTAGCTAGAATCCTACTTCCAAGAAAAGCTCGCAGTACTTTACAATGAAAAGAACCTGTACCCGAAACCGACACAGGTAGGTAGGTAGAGAATACTAAGGGCCGCGAGATAACTCTCTCTAAGGAACTCGGCAAAATGGCCCCGTAACTTCGGGAGAAGGGGTGGCTACTCGTAAGAGAGCTCGCAGTGACCAGGCCCAGGCGACTGTTTATCAAAAACACAGGTCTCCGCAAAGTTGCAAAACGACGTATGGGGGCTGACGCCTGCCCAGTGCCGGAAGGTAAAGGAAGTTGGTTATTTGACTCTTGAGTTTGAAGAAGCTAACGACCGAAGCCCCGGTAAACGGCGGCTGTAACTCTGACAGTCCTAAGGTAGCGAAATTCCTTGCCAAGTAAGTTTTGGCCCGCACGAAAGGCGTAACGATCTGGGCGCTGTCTCGGAGAGAGACTCGGTGAAATAGAAATGTCTGTGAAGATGCGGACTACCTATACCAGGACAGAAAGACCCTATGAAGCTTGAAGGTAGCTTGGAATTGGGTTTGGGCTCTTTTTGCGCAGTCTAGGTGGGAGGCGTTGAAGGTAGGGTTTCGGCCCTATTTGAGCCATCAGTGAGAGACCACTCTGAAAGAGCTAGAATCCTAATAGTACTCCTTGAAGCAGGATACTTGACAGTTTCAGGCGGACCTTTTTTCTGGGGCGGATGCCTGCTAAAAGGTAACGGAGGTGTGCAAAGGTTCCCTCAGGCTGGACGGAAATCAGCTGTAGAGTGTAAAGGTAGAAGGGAGCTTGACTGCAAGACCTACAAGTCGAGCAGGGGCGAAAGCCGGCCTTAGTGATCCGACGGTACCGAGTGGAAGGGCCGTCGCTCAACGGATAAAAGTTACTCTAGGGATAACAGGCTGATCTCCCCCAAGAGTTCGCATCGACGGGGAGGTTTGGCACCTCAAATCGGGGTCTAAATGCGGAAACGTGTTTATGTGAATTTAGCTATATGCCGGAACCTCCGAGTATCTTAGAAGACCAAAGTGTAAAACTTTCTGAGTGCGGACAATCGGCAGGGAAGTTGGACGGTACATCCATTGTGGATTGTTACAGGTCTAACCCCTCAACGACTAAACGCTGAACACCCTTATAGTCATAGTTGACCAACTTTGCCTCGTATCGAATACGCAAAGCTGAGGGGTGGTGATATAGTCTGATCTTTTAAGCGATTAAAAGGCAGCTTCTACATGCGATCGCGGAACAACCAGCGTCGAGTGGACGGAATGGATTCGTCGCCCTCGTCGAAGTTCAAAGTGAGTAGAAAAGCTGCGTTAAATAGGTTCAATATAGGAATTTAATGGTAGAACAAACCCGGAAATTGTTAACCGCTTTACAGCGTGAAGTTTTAATCGGCATTCTTTTAGGAGATGCGAATTTGCAAACCGAAAACCAAGGCAAAACTTATCGCTTACGAGTTTCTCAGTCCGAGAAGCATAAACTCTATGTTTTTCATTTATACGAAATCTTTAAAGAATTAACCGATTCCGAGCCCATCGAATATAGTTTTTCCGATTCTCGTAATCCCGGAAAGGTTTCTAAACGTTGGAGCTTTTCGACCGTACAGCTTTCAAGTCTTCGCTTTTATGGCCAACAATTTTATGGCCCTAACGGGAAAAAACTTCCACGGCTTATACATCGCTGGCTAATGCCTCGGTCAATCGCTTATTGGTATATGGATGATGGTGCTCAAAAGTGGAAAGGGCGCTCACTTGCGGTTAGGTTTTGTACGGATAACTTCACAAGAAGCGAAGTACAAACACTCAGTAAACTTCTAGAGCGGTCCTACTCCCTGAAAACAAGTATTCAAAAACAAAGAAACCAGTTTCGAATTTATGTAAGTTCGGACTCGTTTTTTCAACTAAAGACTTTAATCTACCCTTATCTTCACCCCAGCATGCTTTTCAAGTTTCCTGAGGGTGATCATTCGTTACCTGTTTAATTAACATTATGCGATGTCGGCTCATCGCAACCTGGAGCTGTAGTCGGTTCCAAGGGTTGGGCTGTTCGCCCATGAAAGCGGTACGTGAGCTGGGTTCAGAACGTAGATCACTGCGTTGGTTGCTAGTAATAGTAGCCTAGCATCGGCTTATATCGGTGAAACCTTCTTTAGTTTTTAACTGGCTAAAAAGGCAATACCGAGGGAAGAACCATTGATTTTGTATTCGATTGACTTACTATATGAGTAAACTTAAAAAATTAACCCCCGAAGAGCTCTGCTATTTGGCAGGGTTTTTAGATGGAGATGGGTGCATTAACGCACAAATTGTTCGCCGATCGGATTATAAACTGAAGTTTCAAATTCGAGTCAGTATTACGTTTTTCCAAAAAACCAACCGTCACTGGTTTTTGATTTGGTTAGATAAAAAACTCGATTGTGGAACTTTAAGAAAACGACCCGATAAAATGTCGGAGTATGCAATTATTGGGATAGCAAGTGTAAGAAATATTTTACTTCTTTTCAAACCGTACTTGAAACTCAAAAAACGACAAGCGATACTTCTTTTAAAAGTCATTGAAAAAATGCCCTCTACTCAAAACGATCCACAAGCTTTTTTTAAGTTGTGTGAACAAGTTGACCAATTTTCTGAATTTAACGATTCCAAAAAAAGAAAACTAACCAGTCAGGTTGTTCGATCCGAGATAGGGACAGCAATTCATTTGTTCCCTGTAGAGACTGAAACTTAGAAAGGAAACTTTTTAAGTTCGATGGCCAGAAAGGTTTTTCTAGCCATAATACGCCGGCCCTAGCCCCGAACACAGGGGTTTAGGTGAAGATATAGTCCATGCCTTTTAGAAATATTAGGATTCAGACGCTCAACTTTGTTGACGTTTAACATGCGTGAGACAGTTCGGTCCATATCCGGTATAGGCGTAAGAGCATTGAGAGGATCTCAACATTGTACGAGAGGACCCGAAGGGACGTACCGATGGTGTACCAGTTCTTGTGCCAACGGGAAACGCTGGGTAGCTAAGTACGGAATGGATAATCGCTGAAAGCATCTAAGTGAGAAGCCTACTTCAAGATGAATGCTCTCTATCAGATCACGGCAAGACAAGCCGTTGATAGGCGTCAAGTGGAAGATCTGTAAGGGTTGAAGCTGAGACGTACTAATTGATCGATCGATTTTGACCTACAAATCAGTACCAGTACAAACGTGAAGACGAGTCCTCCTTATTTTTGTCAGCCCAAACAAACCCGGTTCTTTGACGTTTTTAAAAGCAGCTTTTTTAAGAGCTGCGGAAGCGGCCCCCGCGTCTAAAATCCTGCAAACGCAGAAAGTAAGCTGCCACTTAATAAAGGAGGACAAAACTTTGCCTGTAAAACTTTGCCTGTGACTGTATGTCTGTAATTGTATGTCTGTGACTGTATGTCTGTAAAACTTTGTCTGTGAAAGACAAAGCTGCGGACAAAGCTACGGACAAAGCTGCGGACAAAGCTACGGACAAAGCTGCGGTCTTCACCTCAACGAAAAAATAAACTTCCGTTTCTATTTTTTTTTTATTGGTGTCTTAGTTAAATTGGAACAACACCAACCCATCTCGAACTTGGTTGTTAAACAATTTAAGGGTAACAATACTTAGGGGGTAGCCCCTTGGGAAGATAGCCTGATGCCAATTTTTTTATTCTGTGTTTTGTGAAAGGCTTCAAAAAATTTTACAGAAACCAAGCCAAAAAAAAGTATCCGTATTAGTCTAATTGCGAATTTATTTAATCTATTAAAAAAATGAGTAAAATTTATGATTGGTTTGAAGAACGACTAGAGATTCAAGCAATTGCTGATGATATTAGCAGCAAATATGTACCGCCTCATGTTAATATTTTCTATTGTTTAGGCGGAATTACTTTTACGTTATTTTTAGTACAAGTAGCAACTGGTTTTGCAATGACATTCTATTACCGTCCAACAGTCGCTGAAGCTTTTGCCTCAGTAAACTATTTAATGACTGACGTAAACTTTGGGTGGTTAATTCGCTCAATTCACCGTTGGTCAGCTTCAATGATGGTATTAGCGATGATTTTACATGTGTGCCGTGTTTATTTAACGGGTGGGTTTAAAAGACCTCGCGAATTAACTTGGGTTACAGGAGTTACTATGGCCGTTTGTACAGTATCTTTTGGGGTAACTGGGTATTCATTACCTTGGGATCAAGTAGGCTACTGGGCCGTTAAAATTGTAACTGGGGTGCCGGACGCAATTCCCGTTATTGGACCAACAGTAGTTGAGTTATTACGTGGTGGAGTTGGGGTTGGTCAATCAACTTTAACTCGTTTTTATAGTTTACATACCTTTGTTTTACCTTTATTAACGGTTGTGTTTATGTTAGCACACTTTTTAATGATTCGTAAACAAGGGATTTCAGGCCCTCTATAAACTATTGCAATCTTTTAGTTTTAATAACGACCTCAAAGTATTCATAACTAGCAATAGTAACTTGTTGTCATTCAATTACGCATTAATGTAAATTAATATATTCAATTGAAAAAAATGTAAATTGAATATATTAATTTTAATACCAATCGTCAACTGTTAATCATCAACTTTTTCGTATTTTCTTTACCCGCAGCTTTGTCCGTAGCTTTGTCCGCAGAGGTGTCTTTCACAGACATAGAATTCCAGACATACAGTCACAGACAAAGTTTAAATGAAAATCTAAATACGAAAAAGATTAAAAAAAATTTTATAAAGAAAGGAGATTCTAAATGGCTGTTATTAAAAAACCGGATCTTACAGATCCTGTGTTACGCGCTAAGTTAGCTAAAGGAATGGGTCACAATTATTACGGTGAGCCCGCTTGGCCTAATGATTTATTATACATGTTCCCAGTAGTTATTTTCGGTAGTTTTGCTTGTGTAATCGGCTTAGCGGTATTAGACCCAGCGGCGGTAGGTGAAGCAGCAAACCCTTTTGCAACGCCACTTGAAATTTTACCAGAATGGTATTTTTTCCCAACATTCCAACTTTTACGTACGGTTCCAAATAAATTATTAGGGGTGTTATTAATGGCGGCAGTTCCGGCAGGTCTTTTAACGGTTCCGTTTATTGAAAACATTAACAAATTTCAAAACCCTTTCCGTCGTCCAATTGCAACAACTGTTTTTTTAATCGGTACTTTTGCAGCTATTTGGCTTGGAATTGGCGCTTGTTTACCAATTGATATTTCTTTAACTTTAGGTTTATTTTAAAACTTTTATATAATTTATTGCGCGACAAACACCAAAAACAAAATTGCGGAGGAGTCTTTACAAAAACGACTTCTCCGTCCGTACGAAGTACGTAGGTCGTACTCTTGAATGGGTCGTAGGTCGTCTGTCAAAGCAATTCTTCGACGACAAAGTTTTTAAGAGGCGAAATTTTTCAAAGCATCACGACCGCGACTCAAATTCCAAGCAAAAATTTTAAAAAATTTAGCAAATTAAAAAAAAAATTTTTCGAAAAAACTATTAAAAAGGAAAATTAAAAAAATGGCTGTGGGACCAATTCCACCTATTACAGGAGAAGCATGGAAAAGGCTAGCAGCAACGCCTTTTGGGAAGAAAACCGTTTCCCCCGCACCGGTTAAAACAAAACCTAAACATTTAGTAAAACCGCTAGAGTCGATCAACCATATTATTCAAAACACCTATCCGGCGGAGCTAGCCGACTCGCCGAGCCGTGTTTACAAAGTTGGGGTCGCAGCTCAGCCAAACAGAGTTGTCGTTGCGAAAGACCCTGGTTCGATGAACAGCTCTGGGGGATTCGCCCTTCTTGTGCTATTTTCCATAGGCGTTGGTTTAACGGTAATAAGTATTTGGAATAAATTATAAACTGGAAAGTTTTATTTGAGCTTGGCAAACGAGACAAATAATTACAAACCTTTAAACGAGCTTGAAATATTAACCGCTTACAGGGAGGAGGGTTTCTCTATAAATCAAGCCTCTTTTCTATTAGCTAATAATTTGGGAATATCCCATCAGTCCGCGACTCAATTTTCACAAGACAAGTTTTGTCACCCTCAAGAGGGTAATGAAAAACCCATTTGGTTTAGGGTTGCAAATAAATTATTCGATGTTTTATTAATGGCGGCAGTTCCGGCGGGTCTTTTAACGGTTCCGTTTATTGAAAATAGTAACAAATTTCAAAACCCTTTCCGTCGTCCAATTGCAACAACTGTTTTTTTGATCGGTACTTTTGCAGCTATTTGGTTTGGAATTGGCGCTTGTTTATCAATTAATATTTCTTTAACTTTATTTTATAAAAAAGTTGAAAAGCTTTTTTATAAAATAAAGTTAAAGAAATATTTATTACTGTTTGGGTAAGTCTTTTTTTCATTTACACAAACAGTAAAATTTTTTAAAGTTATCGTTTTAAAACTCTTATTAATAAACTTTGTCTAAAAGCGTCCTTTGTACCTGAGGCGCGACCTTAAAAATATACCCTGCTTCTACAAACCGAAAAATTATAGTTTTTTTGGGTCTTATTATAAATTGTGACAATTTTGCACTTTTTTTATTAACTTTTTTTTTCCTCTAAATGTTTTTATAATTCACAAATTCTAAAAAACCAGAATCTTCAACTTTTACACAAAACAGAAGTTTTACAGCTTGAAGTCTGCAATAAAAATTTAACCAAAAATAACTTTAAAAAAAAAAAGGCTTTAAAAAATTAATTCTTCAAAACGATTGTTTGAAAAATCAAATTTTTCAAAACCTTTTATCGCAGCTTTGTCCGCAGCTTTGTCCGTAGCTTTGTCCGCAGCTTTGTCCGTAGCTTTGTCTTTTACAGACAAAGTTTCACAGACATACAATTACAGACATACAGTCACAGACAAAGTTTTACAGGCAAAGTTGTCTGTTTACAATTAAAAAAATTAAACTGGTAAACTTCGTTTTTGAGTTTTGGCGGCACTAACTTGAGATTTAGCTCCAAAAGTTATAAAATAACCCCGCCCCCCCTTTGCGCTCAAAACGCGCCCACCATGGTCAAAAAAAGTCGGTTTTACGGCATTGAAGTCGGCACTAACTTAAGATCTTGCGACAAAAGTAAAAATAGATTTACGGCGCACCTTTTAACCTATATCCAAAACTTTTGTTGCAAGCAACACACCCTACGGTCCAAGACGTGCACTAGCGATCTTTCAAATTGGTTTAAAGCAATTTTTGAAAGAAATGCGTACAAAGATAAAACTTTTGTCCTTTTTCCAAAAGTTGGGGTCGTTTTTTAACGAAAATAACGGTTTGATTTGGAAGTAATATTATAACCTTTGTTTTGCCTTACAGTTGGCAAACAAAAGCAGGTTAACTTACTTTTTATTTTACTTTTTATTATGTTATTATCTATAAAAAATAAAATAAAAAGTACAAATTAAATACAAAAAAATTTAAACGGGTGAACTTATTTTCGTCACCTTGGCCGCAAAGGTGTCCGCAGAGTTCTTCGAGAGCGTTTTTAAAGCAGAGTTCTTCGAGGGTATAAAAGCAGAGGTGTCGTAGGTCGTACGTACAAACTTTGCCTGTAAAACTTTGCCTGTGAAAGGCAAAGCTGCGGGGCCCCACAAGCTGCGGGACTCTGCAGAGGTGTCTTTCACAGACATAGAATTACAGGCATAAAATTACAAACATAGAATTACAGACAAAGTTTTAAAAAAGATGTGATAGACAAGATGTGAAATTATTTGCTGATCAAATAGAATCCCCTCCTGAAGCATTACAGCAAAACTTTTTTTAGATAAAAGCTGAAAACTTTATACTAAAATACGCATAGATTATGAATAAAAATTTGGAAAACTTTGCTAACTATTTTTGTACAATTATTTAACAAACTTTTGGAGTTTCGGGGGCCCAAAAAAGCTTTTTCAACCGGTTCAAAAAAAGAGCTTGTTTGCACTGATTCCGAGAGGTTTTTAAATTTAGAAATAAAAACGTAACCTTTTTGTGGTTGCCCTAGAGATTATAACGAGGTTTTATTTTCCGCTTCTATTTTGATTGAAGGGAATAACAATTCACATTCATTTTTTGCCAAATGAAAAGTTGGTTATTTTAAATACATGCCTCACTTGTATTCGGTTTGATATAAATTAATCTGTCAAAATCTTGAAAAACTTTGTCTGTAAAAGAGTCTTTTGTACGTACTTCGTACGGAAAAGGAATTTTATTCGAAACAACAAGTTTTAGTTTGTTCCAGTTGGATCCACAGAGACTTGGTTTTTTTATCATTAGTATTACGGTAGTTAAATAATTAATATTTATTAAAAGTTAACCATTAAAAGTTAACCATTAAAACTAAAAAATCAAATATCTTCGGTCGCAGGTACGAAGGACGCTTTTAGACAAAGTTTTTTTGGTAGTTTTTTCCAATACTAAACAATATATATACCACCTTCAACAGTAGTTATAGCACCCTCCACGAAATCGTTATTTAAAGCGTTGCGTGTATCTTCTACAGAGGATTTCATGATTCCGTTTGATTAAGTTACAAAATTTTCCTCACCGTTATCTTTCAGTTGGTCGGTTTTTTTATTTGTGTTTCCCCCTTTATTTATTTCACCCATCTTTGGGTTCTACTTCCGGGAGCCTTGTCCGCAGCGACTCGTAATGGGTCCTTTTGTCATTTGTATGTCCGTACAATTCTTCGACGTTTTTAAAGCAGCTTGTGAGGACCCGCAGAGGTGCCCGCAGCTTTGTCCGCAGCTTTGTCCGTAGCTTTGTCCGCAGCTTTGTCTTTCACAGACAAAGTTTTACAGACATACAGTCACAGACATACAATTACAGACAAAGTTTTACAGGCATACAAAAACCGGACCTAAAATGACGGCCTTTGTAGAAACCATTACGAGGACAACCTACGTACTTCGTACGGATTGAGCCCAGGATCAAAAAAATCATGGTACAATAAAAAACAATATAAAAAGGTTAAACTTTCATTGACTCTCGCAGAGTTCTTCGACGTTTTGAAAGCAAAGGTGCCTAGAACCGGACCTACAATTACAGGCAAAGTTTTTTAACCTTTTTATAATTTTGGTTACTAATTATCGCAAAACCATTAAAAACAACACCGATATTATCGTAAAAAAGCACTGGATTAAATAATTAAATAGCCAAATGTTATCCCCGAACGCGCGTTTAAAAAGCTTTTCACAGCTATTAAATAAAAATTAAACATTTGTGTAATATTTTATTTAAAACATAAAAAATCGAGCCTCTAGCAAACAGATTTAAAATATTTTTTTTAAGAACCCCTTGGTACAAAACTGTAAAGAGGGAGTTATTTATAAATTGTCTAGCTATTTGGAACAAGTTTTGATCGAAAGTATCTCCAATTTTTTTTTTAATTGCGTATATTGATTTAATAGTTTAATTTTAACGTGATCAAAGGTATCTTTGCTAGTATCCGGATATTTTAATAATAAATATAACTAAAAAATTGACAAATATAGTTTTTTTTAACAATGACGCTCCAGGCTTTCGCAACTTTGCTAAAAAAAATATTTAAAATTTTAATGGTCCATTTTCTATTTTTTTTGAGAAATTTCTGATGAATCTATTCAAGTTCCTTTTAAGTTTTAATTGAGCTAATTTTTGCCAGTTCTTTATACAAGTTTTTTTGTTCTTCATAAAATTTTGGGTCCTTTAAAAACGCCCCGTACGATTCTTCGACTTTTTAAAACAAAGGTGTCTAGGACCAAAGAGTTATTCGAGGGGCCCTATAAAAGCAGAGGTGCTTTTTACAGGCATACAACTATCGGCAGAGACTTTTCCTCCTGTCATTGTAGGCCTGTAAAACTTTGGGCCCCCTTCCCGTACGATTCTTCGACTCCGCAGAGGTGTATTTTACAGGTATACAATGACAGGATCTGTGGCCACCTCTGCTTTAAAAACGTCGAAGAACCACAAGCTTTGGCGTCGAAGAACGGGGGTTTTAAAACGCCCCATACAATGACAGGAGGACCCATTCGAGAACGCCTTCGTATGTACGATCTACGGCGTTGCACGCTGGCTTTTTTTTTGGGTTATATAATTATTAGACCTAAAATCTTTAAAATCTAAAAATATTTAATTTTTTATTATTAATTTTCTATTATTATTAACTTTCTATTATTATTAATTCGCGTGTATACTTTTGATTAGGCTTTTAAAGGTTTAAAAGCCTAATCAAAAGTATACACGCGAATTAATAATAATTACAGAGTGATCTGAAAATTTATAATCGTCGAAACTTTAACTAAATCAAAAATTTCAAATTTAAAGCATTCTCCGCTATAAAAAAGCGGTTTAACTTCTGTTTAGAAAACTGTTTTAGTCTAAAGGTTTCATAGAAAGAACTGGCTCGTTATCACGATCAATTCCTTTTTCAAATCCAGCTGCTGCAGCACGTGCTCTTCCAGCATGCCATAAATGACCTACAAAGAAGAAGAAACCTAAAACGAAATGTGAACAAGCTAACCATGAACGAGGCGAAACAAAGTTTGTTGCATTAATTTCAGTTGCAACACCCCCCACTGAATTTAAAGACCCTAATGGAGCATGAGTCATATATTCAGCTGCACGACGTTCTTGCCAAGGTTGAATATCGTTTTTTAGTTTATTTAAATCTAAACCATTTGGTCCACGTAAAGGTTCTAACCAAGGACCACGGAAATCCCAAAAACGCATTGTTTCACCACCAAAAATAATTTCTCCAGTTGGTGAACGCATTAAATATTTTCCTAATCCAGTAGGACCTTGAGCCGAAGCTACGTTTGCGCCTAAACGTTGGTCACGAACTAAGAAAGTAAACGCTTGAGATTGAGATGCTTCAGGACCTGTAGGACCGTAAAACTCTGATGGATAAACGGTATTGTTAAACCAGCTCATACAACAAGCAATAAACGCCATTGCTGAAACCGCTGCAAGACTATATGATAAGTAAGCTTCTCCAGACCATACAAAAGCACGACGAGCCCAAGCCCAAGGCTTAGTTAAGATGTGCCAAATTCCACCTAAAATTTCAAGTGTTCCAATCCAGATATGCCCACCAACAACGTCTTCCATATTATCAACACTAACAATCCAACCGTCACCACCAAAAGGTGATTTTAGTAAGTAACCAAAAATAACTCCTGGGCTAATAGTTGGGTTTGAAATAACACGAACATCTCCACCTCCAACAGACCACGGATCATATAAACCTCCAAAGTAAAGTGCCTTCCAAACTAAAAGCCAAGCACCAAAACCTAAGATGATTAAGTGAATTCCTAAAATTGTAGACATTTTGTTTTTGTCTTTCCAAACATATCCAAAGAATGGAAAAGACTCTTCTAATGTTTCTGGACCGATTAAAGAGTGGTATACTCCACCGAAACCTAAAACAGCCGAAGAAATAAGATGAAGAACACCCGATACAAAGTAAGGGAATGTATCAATAACTTCTCCTCCAGGACCAACACCGTAACCTAAAGAAGCTAAGTGCGGTAATAAAATTAAACCTTGTTCGTACATAGGTTTTTCTGGAATAAAGTGAGCAACTTCGAATAAATTCATCGCACCTGCCCAAAATACAATTAAACCCGCGTGTGCAACGTGTGCACCTAAAAGTTTACCAGAAAGATTAATTAAACGAGCGTTACCTGACCACCAAGCAAAACCTGTCGATTCTTGATCGCGACCACCAACACTAAGAGTTCCATTAAAGAGCGTTTCCACGTGGTAATACCTCCTCTGGGAATACTAGACGTTCGTGTGGTTGATCTTGCGCAGCCATCCAAGCACGAATACCTTCGTTTAATAAGTTGTTTTTTGTGTAAAAAGTTTCGAATTCAGGATCTTCAGCAGCGCGAATTTCTTGAGAAACGAAATCATAAGCACGTAAGTTTAATGCTAAACCTACAACACCTAGAGCACTCATCCATAAACCTGTTACCGGTACAAATAACATGAAGAAGTGCAGCCAACGTTTGTTCGAAAAAGCTACACCAAAAATTTGAGACCAAAATCTATTCGCTGTAACCATTGAGTAAGTTTCTTCGGACTGCGTAGGGTTAAACGCACGGAATGTGTTTGCTCCGTCACCATCTTCAAATAAAGTGTTTTCAACCGTAGCACCGTGAATTGCACATAATAAGGCAGCACCTAAAATACCTGCTACACCCATCATATGGAATGGGTTTAACGTCCAGTTGTGGAATCCTTGGAAGAATAAAATGAAACGGAAAATAGCGGCAACACCAAAACTTGGAGCGAAGAACCAACCCGATTGACCTAATGGGTAAATTAGGAAAACGGATACGAAAACGGCGATCGGACCCGAGAAAGCGATTGCGTTATATGGACGAATTTTAACAGCACGAGCAATCTCAAACTGACGTAGCATGAAACCAATTAGACCAAAAGCTCCATGTAAAGCTACGAAAGTCCAAAGACCCCCTAACTGACACCAGCGAGTAAAGTCACTTTGTGCTTCAGGACCCCATAAAAGTAATAATGAGTGACCCATACAGTTTGGCGGAGTTGAAACAGCTGCTGTTAAAAAGTTACAACCTTCTAAGTACGAACTTGCTAAACCATGAGTATACCAAGACGTTACAAAAGTTGTTCCTGTTAACCAACCACCTAAAGCGAAATACGCACAAGGTAATAAAAGTAACCCAGACCAACCAACGAATACAAAACGGTCGCGACGTAACCAGTCATCAGCTACATCAAATAAACCTCGTTTTTGTTCGGATTTACCGATTGCGATAGTCATATAACTATATTCCTTAAATGAAAAATTTTGGCAGATTTTTAATAATACGATTAATTGAATCGTTATTAAAAAATTTTATTTTTGTGTAATAATGGTTTTTCGCGCCAAGGGGGCTCAAAAGAGAGGGACCGCGGGGGCAGTTACCCTTGACGGGTAAATTTTAAAATAATAAAAAATAGCAAAAAGTTAATTAAAAAGACAAAAGACAAAAACCATCTTTTGTCTTTTGTTTAACTTTAAATCTGAATTAATTATAACTATATTCTCAGAAGCGAACAACTTTACTATTTATTATAAAAAAAATTTATAATAAATAGTAAAGTTGTTAATATCCTGGTTTGAAAGTAATTAACTGGCTTAAGGGTTTAGTTTTTCTATTAAAGTTAAAACTTCATAGTTAAAACCGAGGTTATAGAGTCAAACGCAAATACAGAAAACTTTGTCTGGAATTCTATGTCTGTAAAAAACACCTTTGCTTTAAAAACGTCGAAGAACTTCGAGGGTATAAAAACAGAGTTCTTCGAGGGTATAAAGCAGAGTTCTTCTTGGGGGGCCCCGTAGGTTGTACGTACTTCGTACGGAATTTTGAAGGATAATCTTTTAAAGTAAGTCTTAAATTGAGTGCTTTGCAACAGAAAGCTAATGATTTCCGTTCCCCAAAAAAAACGCTTTTTGAACGCTTAAGAACTCAGAGTTTGTGCCAAATTAGACGGAAATCTTGTTAATTTAAGTTTTGTTAAGTCCGCCGGTTTTTGAGTCTTTAAGCTTTTTAAAAAATTTTGGCAAAAAAATTGTTTCCTTTTCATTTTTTATTATAATAAAGATTAATAAATTATTAATTTTTTAATTAATAACTTTGTTTTTTATTTTTCAATCAATTAAATTTGTTTGTGAAAAATTTTCGATTTCAAAACCTTTGCTCCGTTCTTCGACGTACGACCTACGGGGCCGAAGAAGAACCCCATTGCTTTGGAGCCCAAGCGTAGCTGGGGGGTGTCATGTGTATTCCCGCAGCTTTGTCCGTAGCTTTGTCCGCATCTTTGTCCGTAGATTTGTCCGCAGCTTGTGGGGCCCCATAGCTTTGTCCGCATCTTTGTCCGTAGCTTTGTCCGCAGCTTTGCCTAGAACCGGACCTACAATTACAGACATACAGTCACAGACATACAATTACAGACATACAGTCACAGACAAAGTTTTGTCAAAACAAAAAAGACCCGTTTAAGGCACCTCTGCAAAAAAAAAGTCAATTTTTGGGCCCCGCCCCGCGCAAAGAAAAGAAAAAAAATTAAAATTATTTTGACGGCTTATCACAAGTTTCTACATTTATGTAAAAAAAACTTTCCATTCATGTAAAAATGAGCCCAAAACTTGGTTTAAAGCTTTCTAAAAAAGTGTAAAACCGACCGTCGTAAAAAATAGCTTTTACCGCAAGACCTAAAGTTTTAAAGAAGTTCAATTGCTGCTTACGCGAAAGGTTTAAAAAAACTTCGTTTTGCCATTTAATTTTCTGAGAAAAATATTTTTCCGTAATCATTCCTAGAAAACTTACATCTCGTTTAAGGTTTTTCTTTTTTTGATTCCTTCAACTCTAAAATGTTTAATTATAAAATAGGATCGTATCTAAAACCTCTTGTTGAAGTTTTTACCGGTTTTAAAGGTCCTCGAAGCTTTTTAGGGTTATTGACACGCAACGAAAAAGTAGTCTCCATCTAGATAGTCAAATAACTTAATTTTAAAAGCTTTGTAAAACTTATCTTTTTTTTGAGTCGAAAAAAATATTTGGTCGCAAGTTTTAAAAAACTTTGTCGTCGAAGACAAGGCCGGTACGAAGGACTCGTAATGGGTCCTCCTGTCATTGTAGGTCCGGTTCTAGGCACCTCTGCCCGCAGCTTTGTCCGTAGCTTTGTCTTTTACAGACAAAGTTTCACAGGCAAAGTTATCTTCAACGACACACAATTACAAGCATACAATGACAGGAAAACCCATGCGAGAACGCCTTCGTACCTGCGGGGCTGCGGTAATTGGGTTTTTAGAAATTTAAAAATATATGTTTAAAAAATAATTATGCCTACTATTCAACAGTTAATTCATTCAGCGCGTGAAAAAATCCGCAACAAAACAAAATCTCCTGCTTTAAAATCCTGTCCACAGCGTCGAGGAGTTTGTACTCGAGTTTATACAACGACTCCTAAAAAACCAAATTCCGCCTTACGTAAAGTTGCTCGAATCCGTTTAACAACTGGCTTTGAGGTTACTGCTTATATTCCAGGTGTGGGTCATACTTTACAAGAACATTCAGTTGTTCTTGTTCGTGGTGGACGGGTTAAAGATTTACCGGGCGTTAGATATCATATTGTACGAGGAACTTTAGATACAGCAGGGGTAAAAGGACGTTTGAAAAGTCGATCGAAATACGGTGTTAAAAGACCTAAAAAAAAATAACTTTTTAAAAACAATCAAACTTTGCTTTATCTTCGACGACAAAGCTGCCGAAAAACTTTGTCTGTGACTGTATGTCTGTAATTGTAGGTCCGGTTTTAGGCACCTCTGCGGACAAAGCTACGGACAAAGCTGCGGCAAAGTTTGATTGTTTTTAAAAACTTTGTCAAACCTTTGCCTGTAATTGTATGTTTGTAAAACTTTGCCTGTAATTGTAGGTCCGGTTCTAGGCACCTCTGCTTTAAAAACGCCCCACAAGCTGCGGACACCTCTGCGGACACCTCTGCGCCCCGGGGGCCCCTCGACCAGCCCCCTAGCGCCTCTCCATGCTGGTCTTAAACACTATAAAATTTTATTTAATACGAAGGAAAAAAAAATCATGTCTCGTCGTCGTAGAGCAAAAAAACGAATTATTTCTCCCGATTCTGTTTATGATAGTCGCTTAATTAATATGTTAGTTAATCGTGTTATGAAAGATGGTAAAAAATCTTTAGCATATAAAATTGTTTATCAAACAATGGACCAAATTGCTGAAAAAACTGAGCAAGATCCAATTCAAGTTTTTGAAGAAGCTATTCGCAATGTCAAACCTTTAGTAGAAGTTAAAGCAAGACGCGTTGGAGGTTCTGCTTATCAAGTCCCTTTAGAAGTTAATACCGAACGAGGTACTGTTTTAGCATTACAATGGGTTTTAAATGCAGCTCGTAATCGTTCAGGTCGAAGTTCAATTGCTAAATTAACAAATGAATTAATCGACGCTTCAAAAAAAACTGGAGCGGCAATTAAGAAAAGAGATGAAGTTCATAGAATGGCCGAAGCAAATAAGGCTTTTGCTAAGTTCCGTTTTTAATTTATAATTGTACTTTTTTTGGATTTGTCATATTATTCTATTTGAGATAGAATAATGTCTGAGAAGAAAATTTTTCATTTAAAATAGCAAAAAAGCAGTTATTACGGCGGTCAAAGAACGTATTTACTTTCCGCTTCATAAAACTTTGGGGGTCGAAGAACGTATTTACTTTCCGCTTCATAAAACTTTGGGGGTCGAAGAACGTATTTACTTTCCGCTTCATAAAACTTTGGGGGTCGAAGAACGTATTTACTTTCCGCTTCATAAAACTTTGGGGGTCGAAGAACCCCGGGGTTCTTCGACCCCCAAAGTTTCGGCTGCGTAACTGCTCGCGGTTTAAATCCGGCCGAAGCTATGCAGCCGAAACTTGGGGCCCCAACCGTAAACTTTTTTCTATTAATTTATTTTAAAATCTAATTAAATATGAGCCGCAAGCCTAATGTTTTTTTTATTTTTTTAGTAGCTGTTTTTTTTAATTTTACGATTAATTTAAACGCCTTCGCATATCCTATTTTTGCACAACAAAACTATAAAAATCCCCGCGAAGCCAATGGTCGAATTGTATGTTCAAATTGTCATTTAGCTCAAAAACCAGTTGAACTAGAAGTTCCTCAAGCTGTTTTACCCGATACTGTTTTTGAAGCTATGATCAAAATTCCTTATGATCAGCAAATTAAACAAGTTCAAGCAAATGGAAAAAAAGGGGATTTAAATGTTGGAATGGTTCTAATTTTACCTGACGGTTTTGAATTAGCTCCTTCAGATAGAGTTCCAGAAGAAATGAAAAAAAAAGTTGGGAAACTTTATTACCAACCTTACAGTTCAGAACAAAAAAATATTTTAGTTGTTGGCCCGGTTCCTGGAAAAGACTATAGTGAAATGGTAGTTCCTTTATTAGCGCCAAACCCGGCAACAAATAAATCGGTTAATTATTTAAAATACCCTATTTATTTAGGTGGTAATCGTGGACGTGGTCAACTATACCCGGATGGGTCAAAAAGCAATAATAACGTTTACAGCGCATCTGCTACAGGTAAAATTACCGAAATTGTTCCAGCAGGCAAAAAAGGTGGTTTTGTCATTACGATTGAAACAGCAGCAGGTCCTATTACAGAAAAAATTCCTGCAGGCCCAGATTTAATTGTTACAACAGGTCAAACAATTCAAGTAGATCAACCTTTAACGAATAATCCAAACGTAGGAGGGTTTGGTCAAGCAGAAACGGAAATTGTCTTACAAAACCCAGCTCGTATTCAAGGACTAATTGTCTTTTTAATTACTATTTTTATTACTCAGCTTTTCTTAGTTTTAAAGAAAAAACAAGTCGAAAAAGTACAATTAGCAGAAATGAATTTTTAATGAAACCTTAAAGTCGAAGAACGGCCTCAATATATTCTCTTTAAATTAATAAACAACAAGTTAACTCGGTTTTTCTAAACCGGTTTAACTTTTCCTTTTGTCATTGTATGGAGGCCGCAGCTTTGACCGTACGATTTCTTCGCTCTTTTAAGAGCAGAGGTGTCTCTCACGTACGAAGTACGTACGAACGCGTTCTCGAATGCTCCTGTCAAAAAAGCAAGAGAGCATCCAATAGTTGTACGAAGGACGTGGTCGCGTTTGACAAACTTTGTCTAAGAGAGTACGACCTACGTCCTTCGTCCGGAAACACGATTTAAATTTCGTTGTATACTTTTCTTCCAACGATCTCCTTAGTTTTAGAAAAACGTTTATTTATCAAAACAAATTAAAAAAAACGGTAAAGGGCAGCTACGCAGCTTTGACGTCGAAGAGTTCGACTCCAAAGCAGATTAAAGTTATACCTTGTGGTTCAGAGGCGCAAAACTTTCTAAAAAAGTTTTGCGCCTCTAAACGAGCCTCAAAGACGCAGGTGGATAATCTGAAAGATAATTGAAATTTAACTTTAGTTAAAAATAACTGGGTTGAAAATAAATCTCTAGAGCGCACAGGTAAATAGAGAGAATCTCAAAAAATTGTGAGCCTTGTAAGCTTTTTAGTTATCCTGTCAGAAAATAATCAGTATATCGCAATTGCAATTTTACATAAACTGTAAAGTATTATTTAGGAGTCAATTTTATGGTAACTTTAATTAGTTATATTAGTTTATTAGTAGGTTTTGTTAGTACAGCAGCCATTTTTTATTTAGCGTTAGTTAAAATTAAACTTATTTAAGTTTTTTTTTTATTTATGACCCGCTCCGTTTCCGAAACCCCTTATGAAAACAATTTTTGGTTTTCATTTTTTCGTAAAAATACTACGTAATTACGGAAATTTTGGAGTCAAAAAAACTTTAAAGAAATGTAAAGTTTTTTCGAACCTTTGCCTAAATCTTCTGCCGTAATATTCGACGACGCTTTGAAGAACCTCTGTAAAGAGAATAAAACGAAGAAGGTTATCGAAAAGCACTTGCGGTAAGCTCTTTTTTGTGGAAGTCAATCGTTTTAAATTTTTTATTATACTCAATTATTATGGTTGAACCTTTATTATCAGGAATTGTATTGGGCTTAGTTCCGGTAACAATTACTGGACTTCTTGTAACTGCTTATCTACAATACCGACGTGGAGATAGTTTAAATTTTTAAATAGTCAAAACCTATTATTTTTGTTGGCCAAATAAGCTAAAGGATTAAAACTTTGTCTGTAAAACTTTGTCCGTACGATTCTTCGCTCTTTTAAAAGCAGAGGTTCCCGCAGCTTGTGGGGCCCCGCAGCTTGTGGGGCCCCGTAGCTTTGTCCGCAGAGGTGTCCGTAGCTTTGTCCGCAGCTTTGTCCGTAGCTTTGTCTTTTACAGACAAAGTTTCACAGACATACAATTACAGACATACAGTCACAGACATACAATTACAGACATACAGTCACAGGCATACAATTACAGGCAAAGTTTTACAGACATACAATGACAGGAGGAAACGTCTTTATCTGTAATTGTAGGTCCGGTTTTTGTAGGTCCGGTTCTTGTATGCCTGTCAAACTTTGTTTTTTACAGACAAAGTTTGACAGGCATACAATGTACGTACGACCTACGCGAAGAAAAACTCGGCTTTTAAAAACAGCTACGCAGCCAGTCCCACAGAGGTGCCTAGAACCGGACCTACAATGTACGTACGACCTACGGGCCCCACAAACTGCGCGGTACACCTCTGCGGACACCTCGGAGGTTCTTCGCTCTTTTAAAAGCAGAGGTGCCTAAAACCGGACCTACAATGTACCTGCGAACCAAGTTCTAACATTTTGCCTCCTTGGTTGGCGAAGAACCGCTGCGGGCAAATATAAACCCCTCAAAACTTTATATAGACCATCCACCCGTATTATCGTTCACACTTTTAAAACAGGAATTGTTATGTATAAGCGATTTGGGTTCTTCAAACGAAGTGTTTTGAAAAACCGATTTTCTTAATAATTTAAACCCTTTTTTTGAAGAACCTAAAGATATTTTTATTAGACTCTACTAACGCTACAGACTTCAAAAGAATTTTATTTATGACGTTTAAGTGTTTAAATTTAAAAGTAAGTTAATATTTGAAAGTCACGACCATTTTGATAAACTTTCGGCCCCGAGGCCTTGTTTTAGGCCTCCCACTTTAACCTTAGGAACAGTAAAGAGGACACGTTACGGTTCTGCGTAGCTGTTTTTAAAAGCGGGAATCTAAATTTTCAAAAAACTTAACTAAACCCTTCTGGGACACCTCAAAGACATAAATGTAAACACTTTCAAAGTTTTTTAAAAAGCTAATTTGATTACAAAATCAAAAAAGTTCAAAATCAAAAAATTTTTACCATGCCAAGATCACAAAAAAACGATAATTTTATTGACAAAACTTTTACTGTCGTCGCGGATATTTTAATATCGGTTTTACCTACTTCAAATAGGGAAAAGCAAGCTTTTACTTATTATCGAGATGGTATGTCGGCTCAAGCCGAAGGAGAATATGCTGAAGCTCTTCAAAACTATTACCAAGCTTTAAAGTTAGAAATTGATCCTTATGATCGAAGCTATATTTTATACAATATTGGATTAATTCATACAAGTAACGGTAAACATGGTCGAGCTTTAGAATATTATTACCAAGCTTTAAAAAGAAACCCTTCACTACCGCAAGCCTTAAATAATATTGCCGTAATTTACCATTATCGAGCAGAACAAGCAACGGAAAAATATCAATCCGAGGTTGCGAAAATTTTATATAACAAAGCCGCGGATTATTGGAATGAGGCTATTCGATTAACTCCTACTAATTATTTAGAAGCTCAATCGTGGTTAAAACAACGTGAAAATGTTTAATATATAACTAAAACCCATAATCGTAAGATAAACTTTTTCTTTATAGACCCGTAGCTTTAACGTTTAGGCTTGGTTGAAGTTATTGAAAATGTTTACCTTTGAACTAACTTCAACTTTAAGTTGAATGACTAAACTCGGTTGCGGTAAAGGTTCTTTTCAAGGCGAAGTTTTTTTTACTTTTCCTCTATTTGACTGCGTAGCTGGTCGCAACTTTGCCTCCTTACTGCAGGTACGAAGAACTCTCTTACTTTTCCTATGGTCAAAGCAATTCTTCGACGACAAAGTTTTCCGACACGGGTCCTGTCAGAGCAAAGGGCCCCAAACTTTGTCGTACGAAGTACGTACATTGTATGCCTGTAAAACTTTGTCGTACGAAGTACGTACATTGTAGGTCCGGTTCTAGGCACCTCTGCTTTAAAAACGTCGAAGAACCGCAGCTTTTTCTTCGACGTTTTTAAAGCAGAGGTGTCCGCAGCTTTGTTTTTCACAGACATAGAATTCCAGACATAGAATTCCAGACATACAATGACAGGAGGACCCATTCCAAAAAAAGTCCTTCGCACGACCTACGCAAAGGAGCTTTTTTTGGAATTAAAACTTTACCTCAAAACCGTAGAACCTCTTCTGCGATGCATGCATTGTATGCAGGTTCAAAGATAAGTTTAAAAACAGATAAAATTATCAAAAATTTAACTACTCAGTTCTATTAGTCTATAAAAACGGATATTTTATTAAAATATGTTAACCCTTAAAATTTTTGTTTATACTGTCGTAACTTTCTTTGTGTCTTTATTTATTTTCGGGTTCTTATCAAACGACCCTGGACGTAACCCAAACCAACGTTAATTTTTAATTGAGTTTAAAACCCAATTAAATACCCGTTTTTAAGTTGAAAAATTTACTTTACATGAATCGAAAGTTTGTACTTTACTTTCCTGTAACGCAGAAAACAACTTGTTTTAATTATAAGGAGATTTTTTAATGGCTGCTTCATTTTTACCTTCAATTCTTGTTCCATTAGTAGGACTTGTTTTTCCAGCAATTGCAATGACGTCCCTTTTTATTTACATTGAAAAACAAGAAGTTAACTAAAAAAATTTTAGTGGAAATTTAAATTTTTAATTTAAAGTAAATATAGCGTTTTATTTTCTTTAGGCCTAAAGTTAGTTTTTATAATTAATACGGGCCTAAAGAGAATAAAATTTGCGATCGATAAGTTCCCAAAAACATTATTTTTGCACCACGTTTAAAACGTTCAATAAGTCTATTTTCTTTTTATTTTTGTGTTTTTAAAACACGCCCTGTAGGACTTGAACCCACGACATCAGGTTTTGGAAACCTACGTTCTACCAACTGAACTAAGAGCGTATGATTTAGTTTAGGTTTTATAATAATCTTATTATAATTAATAAATTATTAATCGCAATCGCTTTATAAATCGCTTTACTCAACGATCAAATTTTTAAAATAAAGAGCCTCTATGGCAGGAACTAAAGTTTTGAAGGGTTTTGCAAACGATTTACGTGTTCAGCAAACCGATTTACGCAAAAAAGTTTAAGACACAAAGGTTTTTTCGCTGACCTGCAAAATACGACTGTTTCATTATAATTTCTATTTTCACCGCTTTTGACATTAAAAAGATGACCCCGTACAATTCTTCGACGTTTTTAAAGCAAAGTTCTTCGAGGGCGTTTTTAAAGCAGAGGTGTCTAGGACCAAAGCTTGTGGCTGCCTAGCTGTTTTTAAAAGCAGAGTTCTTCGAGGGTATAAAAGAAGAAGTGTCGGCAGAGGTTTTTTAAAAGAAGTTTTTAAAGCAGAGGTGGTTTTTAAAGCAGAGGTGCCTTTTACAGGCATAGAATTCCAGACATAGAATTCCAGACATAGAATTCCAGACATAGAATTCCAGACATAGAATTCCAGACAAAGTTTGAAACAGGCTACACCAAACACTTTACATTTATAGCGTTGAAGACTGCGGAGCTTTTCAAAGCGAAGAAGATGTCTCGTCAATTTTGAATACGTATTTCACCTAAAAAAAATTTGCTAAACTTTAATTTTTCCGAAAAGACTGTAATAAAAAAATTCAAATCTTTAAAGTAAATTTGCTTTTTAAAAAAAGAAAAGATACTATAATATCTAATAAGAAAATCCAAATATTTAAATCTCAAAACAAATTTTTTTTTGAAATAGCCTCGTACCTTCAAAAAAAGAGAGCTGTATCGCAGGTACGAAGGACTCTCTTAGACAAAATTTTTGAGTAAACCAGATAAAAAAACAAAAATGTCCGATCAAATTATCGTTGAAAGCAGACCGGTTTTTCCATTTACTGCAATTGTTGGTCAAGACGAGATGAAACTATCCTTAATTTTAAATGTTATTGACCCTAAAATTGGGGGTGTTCTTATCATGGGAGATCGTGGAACAGGAAAATCAACAACGGTTCGCGCCCTTGTTGATCTTTTACCTGAAATTAAAGTAGTGGCGAATGATCCGTTTAATTCAGACCCGTCTGATCCAGAGTTAATGAGTGAAGAAGTTCGTAAAAAATTTCAAAAAGGAGAACCTTTAGAAGTTAAAAGCAAAAAAATTACAATGATTGATTTGCCTTTGGGCGCAACCGAAGACCGGGTTTGTGGAACTATTGATATTGAAAAAGCTTTAACCGAAGGAGTAAAAGCTTTCGAACCCGGCTTATTAGCATCCGCTAATCGCGGGATTTTATATGTTGATGAAGTGAATTTACTTGACGATCACCTTGTCGACGTTTTGTTAGACTCAGCGGCATCAGGCTGGAATACCGTTGAACGCGAAGGAATTTCCATTAGCCACCCTGCTCGTTTTATTTTGGTAGGAAGTGGGAACCCGGAAGAAGGAGAACTAAGACCTCAACTATTAGATCGTTTTGGCATGCATGCTGAAATTGGAACCGTTCGCGAACCGGATTTACGAGTTCAAATTGTTGAACAGAGAGCGGCTTTTGATGAAGCTCCTTTAGAATTTAGAGCTAATTATAAAGAATCTCAAGAAGCTTTAAGCCAAAAACTGGTTGAAGCCCGAGAATTATTAAAAAAAGCTGAACTTGATTATGAATTACGTGTAAAAATTTCACAAATTTGTTCTGAACTAAATGTAGACGGTTTACGGGGGGATATAGTTACAAATCGCGCTGCAAAAGCTTTAGCGGTTTTTGAAGGACGTACAAATGTAACTCCAAATGATATTTTTCGTGTAATTCCTCTTTGTTTACGTCATCGATTAAGAAAAGATCCTTTAGAGACAATTGACTCAGGGAATAAAGTTCGTGAAATTTTCCAAAAAGTTTTTGAATAATTTTAAAAACGCGAAGTTAGTAACTTAACTAAGTATGTAAAAGTTTAAGAAATGACGCTCTAATGATAGGCTTGTAGTTACGGGGTCCGCTATGCAGCTTCCAGTTATTCCAGCTATCGTTTATCTCCATCGACTTCCCGCAGAGGTGTTTAACAAAGTTTTCCTGTAGGCAGCTACGCAGACCCGTAATGGGCCCCCCTTTGCGTAGGTCGTACGTACGAAGGCGTTCTCGAATGGGTCCTCCTGTCATTGTAGGTCGTCGAAAATTGCCGCAGGTACATTGTAGGTCCGGTTCTTGTAGGTCCGGTTCTTGTATGTCTGTAATTGTAGGTCCGGTTCTTGTAGGTCCGGTTCTAGGCACCTCTGCGGACACTTTTGCGGACAAAGCTGCGGGGTCCCGCAGCTTGTGGGGCGTTTTTAAAGCAGCTTGTGGGGCCCCGTAGCTTTGTCCGCAGAGGTGCCTAGAACCGGACCTACAATTACAGACATACAGTCACAGGCAAAGTTTTACAGGCATACAATGTACCTGCGGAGTCCCCCGCAGAGGTGCCTAGAACCGGACCTACAATGTACGTACGACCTACGACACCTCTGCTTTTATACCCTCGAAGAATCGTACGGGTCATATAACGCCTTTTGGACCCGGTCGAAGAACGGGGTTGTGGTCGGGCCTTACAAAGTACGTCGAACAGCTGAGGGTCGAAAAACGGAGCAACTATTTTGACATACTATAAAGTCAACCAGGTAACAGGATGCAATTGACCAAACAGGGCCTATATATAAACTTTTTAAAGTTTTTAGTTAAAAAAACTAAAACAAAACAGATAAAATTTGAATTCAAGTTAACAGGATTTTTATTAAACCCGAATTTTCTCATGAAAGACTTTGTAACTTATTTATCAACAGCTCCTGTAATTGCTTTGGCATGGATGACTTTTACAGCAGGCTTATTAATTGAAATTAATCGTTTTTTCCCAGATCCTTTAGTTTTTACTTTTTAAACTTTTAATTTAAAAATAATAGATCTTATTTTTAAATTAATATTAGTTGGCCTTTAGAAACAACTTTTCTCGCAACGCGGCGCGCGCGTTGCGGGGGGGAAACCAGTAGTCATAAAAGTCGATCGTCAGAATTCTTCGTAACCACCTCTTCCCCGAACCTAGCATGGCATTCTCACGGAACTAGGGTCTATCGATTTACAATAAATGATAAAATGATTAATGATTTTGTTTTTATTTATTTATATTGGGCTTATAAATAAATGGAGGGATCTGCTTTCGGAGAAGTTGATGTTTTCTCTTTCGTGAAGGTGTTGGGTATGGTTTTTCTGCAAACATTTCCGAAAACTTTGCCTGTAATTGTAGGTCCGGTTCTAAGCACCTCTGCGCTTCTTCGACGTTTTTAAAGCAGAGGTGTTTTTAAAAACAGCTCTGCTTTAAAAACCACCTCTGCTTTAAAAACATCGAAGAAAAAGCTGCTTTTAAAACCACCTCTGCTTTTATAGGGCCCCTCGAAGAACCGCAAAGCTGCGGGTCGAAAAAATCTGCTTTTAAAAACACCTCTGCTTTTTGCTTTTAAAAACACCTCTGCGGCCTTTGCGACGGACTTCGTACAACCCATTACGAGTCCTTCGTACCTGCCTTGTCTTTGACGACAAAGTTCTTTCGTACTAATAAAATCATAAAGCAATTCTCCGCGATGCGAGGTGACGCGCGTCAAAAAACGCAACTTCAGTTACGGCGTAATTTGAAGTTTGAAAACCAAACTTACTTTCTGTTTTTTTATTTGCATTAAAAAAAAATTTATATATAATCTGTGTGTATTAAAACAGCCGAGTTAGCTCAGATGGTTAGAGCGCAAGATTGAAAATCTTGATGTCGCCAGTTCGATTCTGGCACTTGGCAAATATATCTAGATGTAACTTTTTTTGAAGACAAGACCGTATAAATTTTTAAAAAACTTCCAGATTTAAACGCTTATTTACTAATAAATACGGTCATTATTATTTATTTTTAATTTTTTTTGCGCGAAAACTTCTCAGGATTTATGTAAAATTTTGTAAGTAAAATTGAAAAATATTTTCTTCCAAATAAAGTTTAAATCGATTCGTTTATAGAAAATTTTAAAAGATGATTCGAAGAGAAAATATTGTTTGTCCTCTTAAACTAGTGTTTCTCTAGTCTATTAAAAAAATTTTAAATTTTTTCCATAATTTTTTATTTTTTGATATAATAAAAGATTAAAACAGGCCTCTTTTTGTTTTAATTGCCAAAATTAAAATAAAAAAGCATATGCTAAAATCTATTTAGTCGAAGGCTTTTAAACCCGATAGTTAATAAAAATAGTGTTTTATAATAAAGTTAGAAATTATGCCAATTGGAGTACCAAAAGTGCCTTACCGTTTAGCAGGTGATTCCTCAACACAGTGGGTTGACTTATATAACCGATTATATCGTGAACGCGTTTTATTTTTATGCCAAGATTTGGATGACGAATTAGCCAATCAGCTTATCGGGATTATGCTTTATTTAAATGCCGAAGACAAATCAAAAGGAATTTATATTTATATTAATTCACCTGGTGGATCGGTAACTTGTGGAGTTGGGGTTTTTGATGCCATGAATTATATTAAATCCGAGGTTACAACTATTTGTGTAGGAACAGCGGCATCAATGGCGTCTTTTGTTTTAGCCGGAGGTCGAAAAGGCAAACGATTAGCTTTACCTCATTCTAGAATTATGATTCACCAACCTGAAGGGGGAAGTCAAGGTCAAGCTTCGGTTGTATTATCCGAATCGGAAGAGGTTTTACGTATTCGGGATGAGGTTGCGCAAATTTATTCTGAGCGTACAGGTCAAACGCTTGAAAGAATTTCCCGTGATATGAACCGTGATCAATTTATGTCTGCACGCGAAGCAAAAGATTATGGGCTTGTTGACCAAATTGCGTCTTCTGTTAATTAATATATCAAAAAAATTTGACAAAAAATCTTTTAAAAAGGTGGCTTTTTTGTGTAAGCAAAACATTATATTTTAATTTTTAAAAAAAGGAGGTTACTAAAAATGTCTATTTTAGCGTGGATCGAAGATAGGCGGAAGCAGAAATTAAAAAGTGGTTTAAATCCGACTACTAACAATTCGTCTTCTACAGATAGTACACAGGGACTATGGACTCGCTGCGATTCTTGCGGAATTATTCTTTATATTAAACATTTAAAAGAAAACCAGCGGGTTTGTTTTGGGTGTGGATATCATTTACAAATGAATAGTACCGAAAGAATTGAAAATTTAATTGACTCAAAAACTTGGAGACCTCTTTATGAAACTTTATCACCGTGCGACCCTTTAGATTTTAAAGATCAAAAAGCGTACCCTGAAAGATTAAAAGAAGCTCAAGAACGAACAGGCTTACAAGATGCAGTTCAAACCGGGACGGGTTTGATTGACGGAATTCCAGTAGCTTTGGCAATAATGGATTTTCATTTTATGGGAGGAAGTATGGGATCGGTTGTAGGAGAAAAAATAACGCGTCTTATTGAATATGCAACGCGCAAAGGCTTAACTTTAATTATAATTTCCGCTTCCGGCGGAGCTCGCATGCAAGAAGGAATTTTAAGTTTAATGCAAATGGCAAAAATTTCAGCTGCTTTACATATTCATCAATCATGTGCAAATTTACTTTACATTTCGGTTCTAACTTCTCCAACAACAGGCGGAGTTACTGCGAGTTTTGCAATGTTAGGAGATTTAATTTTTGCCGAACCCAAAGCTTTAATTGGATTTGCTGGGCGTCGAGTAATCGAGCAAACATTACAGGAACAACTGCCTGATAATTTTCAAACCGCCGAATATTTACTTCATCATGGATTAATCGATTTAATTGTTCCTCGTTCTTTTTTAAAACAGGCAATTTCTGAAACTTTAAATTTTTATAAATCCGCTCCGTTTCAAATCGATGGCTATATTCCTACTAAATTTTCTTTAGAAACAGCCGATTCTTATTAAAATATCTTTTTTATATATAGACAAAAAAAGTTTTTTACCGTTTTTCAAACTTTTCCGCAAGAACGGGGCGTATCATTTTGTTAGGACCTGGGGGTAACTACGCAGACCAAAATTTGGGGCCCCCCCCGGGGGGCCGTTCTTCGACGCCAAAGCTTTGTCTCGAATGGGTCCTCCTGTCATTGTACGCCTGTAATTGTAGGTCCGGTTCTAGGCACCTTTGCTTTAAAAACTTCTTTTAAAAAACATCTGCTTTAAAAACGTCGAAGAAATCGTACGGGCCACAAAGTATTCCGTTACCGCAGCTTGGTCTCTTCACTTTGGGGGCCGCAGAGGTGTCTCTCAGACAAAGTAACCGGGGGCCCCCCAAACTTTGTCTGTAAAAGACACCTCTGCGGCCTTTGCTTTGACGGACTTCGTACAACCCATTACGAAGTCCTTCGTACCTGAGGGAAAAGACCCGCGAAAGCGGTGACGGAAAAAAAAACTAATTTTCTGTGAAAATTTCAGACTTGGTCTATAAACGTAAAAACTAAAAGTTTCGAGAGGGCCCTACAACCCCCCCAAACGGCGCAGCTTTTTCTTCGACGTTTTTAAAGCAGAGTTCTTCGAGGGTATAAAGCAGAGTTCTTCGAGGGTATAAAGCAGAGGTGCCTAGAACCGGACCTACAATTACAGACATACAATCACAGACATACAAGAACCGGACCTACAATTACAGACATAGAATTCCAGACATACAAGAACCGGACCTACAATTACAGGCAAAGTTTTTAATTTTTGAAAAAAAATATTTTTATAATAAACTTGTTAGATAAAGGTCCCTTCAAGCTGCGGATTTCGTCGCGTTGCGTAAAAAGTTTAAGACCCGAATATTTTAATCCCGTGAGGGTCAAAAAAACAGGATTAAAATCTATTTTATTAATTTTTTAAAAAAGAAAAGAAAAAACTATGAATTCATCTTCTATTCGTCGGTATATTGTTATTGGATCTCGCAGAGTTAGTAATTATTGGTGGGCTAGTATTATAGGTGCTGGAGGGTTCGGGTTTTTATTAACAGGTTTATCAAGTTATTTAAGGTTTAATTTACTGCCCGTAATTCACGCAGAAAATATTAATTTTTTTCCACAAGGCTTAGTTATGTCTTTTTATGGGGTTTTAGGGATTCTTTTTAGCCTTTATTTGGGTCTTACAATTTTATTTAGTGTTGGGGAGGGCTTTAATGAATTTAATAAAGAACTCGGTATTATTCGAATTTTTCGTTGGGGGTTCCCTGGAAAAAATAGGCGAATTGACCTTTCTTATTCAATCGACGACGTTAAAGCAATTCGTGTTGAATTAAAAGACGGTATTAACCCTAAAAGAACAATTTATTTATGTGTTAAAGGTCAACGCCAAATTCCTTTAACACGAGTAGGTCAACCCCTTACACTTGAAGAAATTGAAAGTCAAGCTGCTGAATTAGCTCAATTTTTACAAAAAGATTTAGTCTTAAATTAATTTTCTTTATAGTTCCTTTAAACGAAAGCAAACTTGACCGCCCGGGGCCCCACAACATTGGAATAAAAAAAAAATGAAAAATGATTTAGACTTTTGATTTTAGAAATTGTTTTTTTTCATTTTTTTTATTATGTTTTTAATTGAGTAGTGAAAACTTTTCCTCTCTTTAACTGCGTATCTGCCTGCAGCTTTACTCTCTTGCCGCAGCTACGAAGGACTCTTTTAGACAAAGTTTTCCAACCCTTTTCCTCCTTTTTGGAGGGGCCCGTAGGTCGTACCTTGGGCGTTTTTAAAAGAAGCTTTTTCTTCGACGTTTTTAAAGCAGAGGTGTTTTTAAAAGAAGCTTTTTCTTCGACGTTTTTAAAGCAGAGGTGTCCGTAGCTTTGTCCGCAGCTTTGTCCGTAGCTTTGTCCGCAGCTTTGTCTTTCACAGACAAAGTTTTACAGACATACAGTCACAGACAAAGTTTCACAGACATACAGTCACAGACATAGAATTCCAGACATACAAGAACCGGACCTACAATTCCAGACATACAAGAACCGGACCTACAATGACGGACTTTGTACAACCCATTACGAGTCCTTCGTACCTGCGGCAAAAAAAAAAAGAACTTTCAAAAAGCTTTATTGTTTTCAAAAGATTTTTGAAAGTTCTTTTTTATGGTTTAGCTCTACAAATAAGCTTTAACAAACTTTATAACCATTTAAAAAGCTTTCGCTTGGTACACCGCAAGGCGGTGAACCCTTTCGGTTGCTTTGCTAGGGTCCCGTCCCCTGCTTGAAGGACTTTTTAGATCGCCCGTCCACGGGTAGCGATTTTTCGCGTTGTGTCTTTTAAAAATGCGGAGAAGCTTTGTTTTTCACCAAAACTTTGTCTGTAAAAGAGTCCCGCAGCTTGTGGGGCCCCGTAGCTTTGTCCGCAGAGGTGCCTAGAACCGGACCTACAATTACAGACATACAGTCACAGGCAAAGTTTGTACCTGCAGGACATCGCGTAAGTTTTCAACGTCAACGAAACTGATTTTTCAACAAAAAGACTCCGCGTAAATGGCACGGCTTTTTCGAGTAGCTTTTTGGGCTGACTCGAAAAAGCTGCTTTTAAAAACAGCTGTGCATGCAAAACTCACCTTTAAGCTGCTTTAGGTAACTTTACGGTTATATAGCGTGGGATCTGAAGGGCTTTTCAAAAAGCTACGCAGCCCCCCCCGTCAAAGTTTTGTTAAAATTAAATTTAATTATGTATACTAACTCTCCAGCTTCTTCAAAAAACCAAAAACCAATTGAACCGATTGGTATTATTCCAAGATCTATCATTCGAACATTAAATCGATTTCTAATTCAACTTTTTCCAAATTCAAATTCTTTGATTCTTCAAGAATTTCGTATTTCGCGGTACCAAGTTTTAGTTTCGGTTCAATGCTTACTTAGTTTAATTTTTATTCCATTAATAATTACTTTTTTATCAAAAACGTTTGTTTTTCTTCCTTTAACCGAATATATTTGGAATACCCAAAACGAAGATATTTTTCTAAATTCTTATTTAGAAAAAGAAGCGCTAGCAGAATTACAAGATTTTGAAGAACAACTCTATTTTGAATACTTTGTTTCTCCAACAACTTATGAAACTCCTAATTGGGCTTCCTATCAAACCGAAGTTCTTGATCTTCAACTGCCTTCAACTTACACTAATCTTCCAGAAATATTAAAATCTGAAATACAAAAAAAAACTGTTGAACTGGCCATTTATTATAATCAACGAAGTATTGAATCTTTAATTAACCTTTTTTCAGACTTTCTCTCTTTCGGAACGTTTGCCTTACTTGTTCTAACTTTAAAACCTCAAATTATTATTTTAAAATCTTTTTTGTTAGAATCTATTTACAGTTTAAGTGACACCATTAAATCGTTTTTACTTATCTTAGGAACCGATCTATTAGTGGGCTTTCATTCACCTCGAGGATGGGAATTGTTTTTAGAATTTGTTTTAAACCGGTTCGGCTTTCCGCACGACGAAAATTTCATTTTTTTATTTGTCGCGACTTTGCCGGTTTTATTAGATACTGTTTTTAAATATTGGATCTTTCGATATTTGAATAAAATTTCTCCGTCAACGGTTGCTACTTACCATGCCATGATTGAATAATTTGCCTAAATAAATCTTTGATACCTGTTTAGGTATCAAAGATTTATTTAGGCAAATTATTATTATGAACTTTTAAAAAATAAAAATTTTGCCTGTAATTGTATGTCTGTAATTGTATGCCTTTCACAGACATACAATTACAGACATACAATGTACGTACTTCGTACGACAAAGCTGCGATACTTGACAAGAAAATAGATAAGAATATCTTTTACAATATAATTAATCAATAAAAAAAAAACGATAGAGAATATATTTGAGAATATAGAAAACTTTGTCGTCGAAGAATTGCTTTGACCATAGGAAAACTTTGCCTGTGACTGTATGTCTGTAATTGTAGGTCCGGTTCTAGGCACCTCTGCGGACAAAGCTACGGGGCCCCACAAGCTGCGGTAAAAGAGTCCTTCGTACCTGCGGTAACGCGCGAAAAAAAGCCCCCATTGCTAGAGGCCCAGGATGTTTCCTTTTCACCGAAGAAGCAAATAATATAAGTATCTTTTACCCTTAAAAAATACTATTCTAAGCAAATCAAAACAAATAGATAGTAAACATTTATATCCCTAGCGATTTTCTGGGTTTTGGCTAAAAACAAAATAAATTAATCAAGTCTTCAATTAAAAAATAATAATCCAACAACCTAAGGAGATAAAAGTATCAAAATACCAACTAAATGAAAACCCATTCGGAAATAGTTTTACATAAATATTTATCCGCACTTTAAGTTACTGCGAAGACGATTGCTTGATAGTCAATTACGACATTGTTGTACTCCGCGAGGAGGAAATACTGCGCTTAACTTTTGTCTCATTTAAATCAGAACAAGATAGTCCCCAAAGAGATTTTTAGCAATCCAAATCAAAAATGTAAATACGTTTTCTTTATCAGAATTAAAAAAAGACAAAAAGACTAAAAACGTCTTTATTTCTCACGAAAACGGCTTTTTTTAGTCTTTTTTTAATTCTGATTACAGGTTTTTTACCGGCTCAGGCAGGCAAGGGCCCCACGTTTATTAAACCAAGCGAGATTGCGTCAACCTCCCCTAGATTTAAAAAAACTAAAGATCCAACCAGTAGCCGAAATTCGAATAGAATCACCCGTGCTTTGTCAAGCTCTTTTAGTATAGACGATTCTATACGAATGCTTAGTGACTCAGGCAAGGCTTCAAAAGCAGTTGCGGAGGGGGCTACGCATTCAACAAACATAGAGAGCGTCCCTCAAACGGGGGCGAGCTCATTAACGTCGGCAAAGTCGCGTCGACTGTCGGGTAATATGCTAGGTTTGCAAAAAACTTTGCCTGTAAAACTTTGTCTGTGACTGTATGTCTGTAATTGTATGTCTGTGACTGTATGTCTGTAAAACTTTGTCTGTGAAAGACAAAGCTGCGGACAAAGCTACGGACAAAGCTGCGGACAAAGCTACGGACACCTCTGCTTTAAAAACGTCGAAGAAAAAGCTGCGCCCCGTTCCCGGAAATAAAGGCGATTCCACACGAAGTGTTACTGCAGTCCGCGCCAATTTTACAAAACGCAGTGGTTCCCAAACCGGCGATAGACTTTGCTCAAAGGCTAACAAATCAACGTCTCAGAAATTACGCGGAACGCGCTCAAAGCACTTTAGATAAATTAGGGGGATTAGCAAAATATCTGGTAAATATTGACAATAATACAGAAAAAGTGGTTGTCTGTAAACCTGCATTAATTAGTTATTATCGGCATCCTTGCTCTTTGCGCACTACGTACTTATATTAGAATTCGCAGAGTTTGAAACCTTTTCCGGAGTCTAAAATTATTCGTATTCAAAAACGGCGGCGCGGTCAGTGCGTCTAGAGTGTTTGAAACTAGAAACGTTTTCTGGGGTTGTTATTGACGACAATGCGGTCTGTTTATCAAGAAAGAACGTGGAGTACGTTTCGCAATCATCTTTCCTGCGTCCTAATTATTTTGTTAAAACTCTTGTTCGTAGTGGGGGTTTCGAGTCTTCGCTGGGTTTCACGAATCAATTTACACTAGTAAAAAAGCTAACTTATGCTTTGCCAATGGATTCTTTAAAACCTCTAAATGGTCCAGAGTTCAAAAAACAAACCCGAAGATTAGCTTTGCCGGATCGTGTACCGTATGAAAACAGAGATTTAGTTTATATCGAGTTCCTTCTCTTAAAGGCCGATAGTAATACTTATATTTATCGTGTAGCTTGCATTGAAGATATTAAATTATTCACTACTGAACTAGAAAACGCTCGTTTAGCATTAAGCGAAAACTTTCTTCGTATGGTGGCAGAAACGATTGTACGGTCTCTGACTTTAAATCCAAACTACGAATTCAAAAAAAAATTAATAAGTAAATAATACGAAAAATTACTATATTCTAGTTTTAATTGCGATTTTATATAAATAATATAAAATTACAATTAAAACTACTTGACAGAAACTTCATTTTACAATAAAATAACGATAGCTATTTTTAAATTATAAGTCAGTGTAGCACGTTGGGGTGCGTTACATTGCTTTTTATTCAGGGGCCGTAGGATTATTCGAGGGCGTTTTTAAAGCAGAGGTGTCAAGAAGACAAAGTTTTACGTCAGGAAAAGTAGGTGGGGTTTTAATCTATTAATAAGCAATATACAATATTCAACAAAAATAAAAAAAAATGGAAAATACTTTAAACCAAACTTTGTCTGTAAAACTTTGTCTGTGACTGTATGTCTGTAATTGTATGTCTGTGACTGTATGTCTGTAAAACTTTGTCTGTGACTGTATGTCTGTAAAAGACAAAGCTACGGACAAAGCTGCGGACAAAGCTACGGACAAAGCTGCGGACAAAGCTACGGACAAAGCTGCGGACAAAGCTACGGCCCGTGGGGGGATAATTTTTACGAAATTCGTGATTATCATTACGCCATACGCGCTCAAAGAACTTTAAATGATTTAGGGGAATTAGCGAAATTTTTAGTGAGTCTCGATAATAACACGGGAAAAGTGGTTGTATGTAAGCCTGAACCACGCTACTATAAAGACCGAAGCTACTCTTTGGTAGATGGTTGTTTATCTTTTAATGCGCAAAGTTTAAAACCTTGCCCACAGTCTACAGTTATTTTTAAGTTCGAAAACGGTCCGTCAGTTAGTGCTCAGTCAGTTAGTTTAAAAAGTTTAAATTTTCAAATGGTTGCTGGGATAAGGACTAATGAGCTGAACTGCATGACCATAAAGAATCCGGAACAGATTTTGATGTCACTTTTTGATTTTGACAATAGTCCTAATTCTTTCGTAAAAACCACTGTTTGGGGCGGGGATTTAGACTCTTCGAAGCTCTGCACAAATGAATTTCTACTAGTAAAAAAGCCAACTTATGAATTATCAGTGGGTTTTAAACAGGCAAATTTGACGAAAGTAAAAAAAGTAACCGAAACATTAAGTTTTCCTGTTCGTATACCGTATGAAACCAGAGATTTAATCTATATCGAGTTCCCTCTTTTAAAAGCTGATAACGGTACTTATGTTCACCGTGTAGCACGAATTGAAGACCCCCAGTCATTCGCCGAAGAATTAGAAGCCGCTGGTTTAGTATTAAAGGAGAGGATTTTTGGTTTAAACGCGGAAGCACTTAAAATAGCTTTCACCTTAAATCCAAACTACGAATTCGAATAAAAAATTAAATAGTTTAATAATTTAATAATTAATATAAAATTGTAAATAGCTATACACTATTAATATATTATACTATATAATATAGTTATTTACAATTTTATATTTATATTTAAATAAATTTAGCATCAATATATTCAATTAAATAGAACTAAGTTCTCTTAAAACTTCTCCTCATACCCGGAAAACTTTGCCTATAATTGTAGGTCCGGTTCTTGTAGGTCCGGTTCTAGACACCTCTGCTTTTAAAACCACCTCTGCTTTAAAAACGTCGAAGAACTCTGCGGGGTTACCGCCGCCGGATAACCTTGGGAATTTATTAGCCAATAACGGTTGGAGGTTAGTTGGTTTGTATGGTTTTTTGGGAAATATCTATACAAACCAATTTTTTTTTGCTTTTTCACTCGAAAACTTTTGTACCATAGAAGAAAAAACATCATTCAAAAATTCTTAAAAGGACAAAGTCAATTGTACGCCACCGGACGTTTTCATTTGACAAAAAATATTTTTTGCAGTATGCTATTAACAATACGATTTTTAAATCCCACGAGTTAAATCCCGGTTAAAAAAAAAACTCCTAAAAAAATATTTAGCATATATTTATTATTTTTTAGCGATTCATCCTGTCTTGCAGAGGTGCTCAGCACCTATTGCTTTCAATATCAAATTTTTTAGGAAATTAAATAAATAGGTGGTCGTTGAATTACCCTATCTTTTTTTTATATAGCAGGCTCGTAAAACAAAAGGTTGTGAGTTTGAAAACGTAGTCAGGTCCTGTTACTAAAAAATATTATTTTTGGCGTTTGTTTCTAAAGTTTTGAAGGCCTTGGGGCCTTTGTTTTGACTATAGGAAAATTTTTTCAATGCAAAGAAGACGACCATGTGGTTTTACTAGCAATTTTGTTTTTAAAAGATGAAACCATTTTAACTTTAACAACCCCAATAACTTTAAGGCTAACGAGCTTTTTCACATTATGGCGGCGTTTGGAAACCCTGGGCTCATTCGAAAAAGCAGCTTTGTATACAAAATAAATTGTATCAAAAACACTATTAAACAAACTATTATATAAGAATGAAACTTTTATAAAGCGCTGTTAAAATTATGACTCTATCAACCCAAACAAACAAGAATGTAGGATCTGTTACTCAAATTATCGGACCCGTTATTGATGCTGCTTTTCCACCTGGAAAACTTCCAAATATTTATAATGCCCTTATTATTAAAGGGAAAAACCAAGCTGGTCAAGAAGTAGCCGTAACGTGTGAAGTTCAACAATTATTAGGTGATCACCGTGTACGTGCTGTTGCTATGAATGCTACTGACGGTTTAATGCGGGGTATGGATATTATGGATACGGGAAAACCGTTAACCGTTCCGGTTGGTAAAGTAACATTAGGGCGTATTTTTAATGTTTTAGGAGAGCCAGTAGACGGATTAGATGCAGTTACTGCTACTGAAAGTTTACCAATCCACCGTAAAGCTCCCGCTTTTGTAGATTTAGACACAAAGCTTGCTATCTTTGAAACAGGTATTAAAGTAGTTGATTTATTAGCTCCTTATCGACGCGGTGGTAAAATTGGTTTATTTGGAGGTGCAGGGGTTGGTAAAACCGTTCTTATTATGGAACTTATTAACAATATTGCTAAAGCGCACGGAGGTGTATCAGTATTCGGAGGCGTAGGGGAACGTACACGTGAAGGAAATGATCTTTACATGGAAATGAAAGAATCTGGCGTTATTCAAGAAAAAAATATGGCCGATTCAAAAGTAGCACTTGTATACGGTCAAATGAACGAACCGCCTGGCGCTCGTATGCGCGTTGGCTTAACGGCTTTAACAATGGCAGAATATTTCCGAGATATTAACAAGCAAGACGTTCTTTTATTTATTGATAATATTTTCCGTTTCGTTCAAGCGGGTTCTGAAGTTTCTGCTCTGTTAGGTCGTATGCCTTCAGCTGTAGGTTATCAACCTACCTTAGCTACCGAAATGGGAGGGTTACAAGAACGTATTACTTCAACAAAAGATGGTTCAATCACTTCAATTCAAGCTGTATACGTACCTGCCGACGATTTAACCGATCCAGCGCCTGCAACAACATTTGCTCACTTAGACGCTACAACGGTATTATCACGAGGTTTAGCGTCAAAAGGTATTTACCCTGCAGTAGATCCATTAGATTCAACTTCAACAATGCTACAACCATGGATTGTTGGTGAAGAACATTACTCGTGTGCTCAAAACGTTAAAGAAACATTACAACGTTATAAAGAACTGCAAGATATTATTGCGATTTTAGGGCTAGATGAACTTTCAGAAGAAGACCGTAAAGTAGTAGCACGTGCTCGAAAAATTGAACGTTTCTTATCTCAACCTTTCTTTGTTGCTGAAGTTTTTACCGGTTCGCCTGGAAAATATGTAAGCTTAAAAGAAACTATTCAAGGTTTTACGAAAATTCTTACTGGTGAATTAGATGAATTACCGGAACAAGCTTTTTATTTAGTTGGAACTTTAGATGAAGCGGTGGCAAAAGCAGCAACTTTATAAAAAAGTTGATCGAAGCAAGGAGTATATTCTAGACATTTATATTATTAATATTTCTAGTATACTTTCAGAATATTTCTATTATACTTTCAATTGAGAAACCTAAAAAATTCACTTTATTGTTACTTTTTAGCCCAAACAGTTAAACTCTTCAAACAAAATTTTAAAATAAGTTTGTTATTTACTTTTTTTAATTAATCAAACTTTGCCTGTAAAAGGCACCTCTGCTTTATACCCTCGACGAACCGCAGAGGTGTCTTTTACAGACATACAATTACAGGCAAATTTTTTTTTGTCAAAAATAACTTTATCACAAAATTATTTTTTGAATCTAGTTTTCGTTCTATTTTTCCATAGAACCCGTGGCCAGCTACGCGGACCAAAGCAAGGAGAAAATGATTTCCAAAACTTTGTCTGTAAAACTTTGTCTGTGACTGTATGTCTGTAAAACTTTGTCTGTGAAAGACACCTCTGCGGACAAAGCTACGGGTCGAAGAAAAAGCTGCGGACAAAGCTACGAGACAGACGAGTTTGAAATTTTGTGAGGGTGCTCCCTCATCAAAAAAAAAACGTTCAAAAACTAAATTCAAAAAATAGTTTTACGTATACTAGATTAATTTTAACAAAAAAAAGATTTATTATTATTGCCCGGCTCTCTAAATTTAATGAGAGCGGATTTGCTATTCTAGTACTTATTAAATAAAAAAAAAGTTTTTTTTTATTTGTAACAAAAATTTTATATTTAGGTCATCTACTTTGCCTGTAAAACTTTGCCTGTAAAACTTTGTCTGTGATTGTATGCCTGTAAAACTTTGCCTGTGACTGTATGTCTGTAATTGTAGGTCCGGTTCTAGGCACCTCTGCGGACAAAGCTGCGGGTCGAAGAAAAAGCTGCGGACCAAACTGCGGACAAAGCTGCGGGTCGAAGAAAAAGCTGCGGAGTACTTTGTACCTGCGAGACTGCGGTGCCAAAAAATGCGCCTTTTTAATTTTCAACGAAGGTTTTTATGAGTTTACAAATCTGTATTTTAACACCTGATCGTGTTTTTTGGAATCAAGAAGCGGAAGAAATTATCTTACCTACAAATACGGGTCAAATGGGTGTTTTAACAAACCACGCCCCTATCATTACAGCTTTAGATATTGGAATTATGAGTATTCGTACACAAAAAGATTGGACATCTGTTGCTTTAATGGGTGGTTTTGCTTTAGTAAAACAAAACCAAGTAACGGTTTTAGTTAACTCGGCTGAATCAAAAGAAACAATTGATTCAACCGAGGCGGAGCAAGCTTTTTTAGAAGCTAAAGACCAACTTGAAAAAGCACTAGGTCAAAAAGAAAAAGTTGAAGCAAATTTCGCCTTTAAACGTGCCCGTGCGCGTTATCAATTGGTAAGCTAATTGATAAGTTAATGGGTTTTCTAGTTTGAATTTAGTTTAAGGTATAACTAAATTCAAACTAGAAAACCGGTTTACGAAGAGATCTATAATTTTTACGATGGGATCTATAATTATAAGTTAAAATATTTGAATAAAAAACAAAAACGTTTTTCAAACCATCAAACAACTCTTTCTGAGTTAGTTTTTTGGACCGATGCTGAAAATTGAGTAAATTTTAATATACTCTTCAAGTATTTTAAAAATAAAGATCTAAAAAGCACCTTTAAAAACCTTCATACAAGTCGTCGCTTTATAAATTATTTCTTTTTACTGCGGACGGTAAGGTTTTTCATTTCTTCAGAATTGCCTCTAAACAATTGCCAACTTGTTTCAGCAACAAATTGGACGGTTGGAGAGTTAAGCCCCGACCAACAATTTTATGAATTATATTTCCCTTTTACGACGGTTTATGCGGGTTGATATTAATGTAGATTATAATAGCGCTATAAATTATAAAAACTAAAAAAAATAGAAAGTTTTTTTGCAAAACCTTCGAGTTTTCGATGCAATAACTTCGGCCAAAAACAATTTTACAAAAAAAGAAATAGAACTTTGTCTGTCATTGTATGTCTGTCATTGTATGTCTATAATTGTATGTCGTCGAAGACAACTTTGTCTAAGAGAGTACGACCTACGTACAACCTACGTAAGGGAACAAAGCTGCGGCCTTTGTTTTGACCTTAGAAAAATCTTGCCTGTAAAAAGAACATCTGCGGTGAAAGAGTTGTCGCCAAACACCTATTTTGCCTCTAAAAGGCACCTCTGCGGGAGCAGAAGTCAAAAAAGTTTAGTATGTTGACGACTTAGAATTTAAAATCAAATAAAACGAATGTTTTAAAATTTTTAAAGTGATTTGCCGCTTTGGTTTGGAAGTTGTTTTTTTTAAATCAAAACAACATAAGTTTGACGATATTTCGACGTAACTCAATTCTTTGAGAATTTATTTTCATAAAGTGTTTATCCGATCAATTCTCAACAAAAATATTAACTTCGCTAATTCACACTGCTTTGATTTTTTAATATATTTAAAACTATTAAAAATGGTTTTAAAAACAAGCTTGTATTTCGGAATGACAGGATTCGAACCTGCGACCTCCCGCTCCCAAAGCGGATACGCTACCAGCTGCGCTACATTCCGATCACATTTAATAAAATGTTTGACAGTTCTATTTTATAGCAAATTTTCGATTTGACAAGTTCTGATTTTATAAAGCCTTCTAGCGGAGTCGAACCGCTGACTTTCGGTTTACAAGACCGATACTCTACCAATTGAGTTAAGAAGGCTTTTAACATGTAAATTATATGACATAGAATAAAAAAAAGCAATAGGTTTTTTGTAACTAATTTATAGTTTTTTTTTCCATGTTAAGTGTATTATTCTCTAAATAACATTTACCATGGAAAAAAAAATAAATTAGTTCTTTTTATGGTGTTTACAGCCAATCCGTTTTTATTTTTTTGAAGGAACAACTTCAATTGACTGAATATCAGGCGAATGAATTGGAAAAATACGATCAACCCCAACCCCTTTCGAAACTCGACGAACCGTAATTGTTGAATTTAAACCTGCTTTATGTTGAGACGTGATTGTTCCTTGATAAGATTGAAGTCTTTTTTTATTACTTTCTTGAATTAAAACATTAACGTTGACAAGATTTCCTACATTGAAAGCAGGAAGGTCTTTTTTTAAAAAATCCGATTCAATACTTTTAACTAGTTGAGATAATTTCATTTCTTTTTTTAAATTATTAATAAAACTTTATGTAAATATAAAGCGGCCAATTCTTAGGACGTATTATTTTTTGTGTGTAAGCAAAACTTTGCCTGTAATTGTATGCCTGTGACTGTATGTCTGTAATTGTATGTCTGTGACTGTATGTCTGTAATTGTATGTCTGTGACTGTATGTCTGTAATTGTATGTCTGTGAAACTTTGTCTGTAAAAGACAAAGCTACGGACAAAGCTGCGGACAAAGCTACGGACAAAGCTGCGGACAAAGCTACGGACAAAGCTGCGGACAAAGCTACGAGCAAAGCTGCTTTAAAAACGCCCCACAAGCTGCGATAATACGCAACCTTTTCTTTCAAATAATTTGGCTAAATAAAATTTGTATTTTCTATAATGTTCAAATAACCGAACAAATAAAAATTAGCAAATTTTCTTAACTTTTCCTATCGGAATTATATGCCCAAACGCGACGTACGACCTACGCCCAAACGCGCCCACGTACTTCGCAAGACCCTCATTCTATGTCTAGGAGACACCTCCTTGGGCGTAGGTCGTACGTACCAAAGACTTTTGAATGGGTTCTCCTGTTAAACTTTGCCCGCAGAGGTGACTAGAACCGGACCTACAATGACAGACAAAGTTTTTCTCCTGTCATTGTATGTCTGAGAAAGTCTTTCGTAGCTGCGGCCTTTGCTTTGACAGGAGGACCCATTACGAAGTACGACCTACGTACGACCTACGCAAAGGGGGCCCCAAAATCTACAACGACCCTCCGCTAGGTTTCGGCTCCAGTTCAGGGTCTGCGTAGCTGCTTTTGGCCCTGGAAACAGGATACGCTTCATTTCTAACATATTTTTTTTAAAACCACTTGAAATCCTGCGCGGCAAACGTCAAAGAACTTGTCAGTTGCTTTGAGTCTAACTTTGCCTGTGACTGTATGTCTGTAATTGTAGGTCCGGTTCTAGGCACCTCTGCGGACAAAGCTACGGGGCCCCACAAGCTGCTTTAAAAACGCCCCACAAGCTGCGGGGCTTGAGCGTTTTTCGAGACACGCCAAGTCGCGTTGCCTCGTTCTTCGACGAGACGAGTCGCAATTTTATTTTAAAATTTTAGAAACAACCCCAGCCCCTACCGTACGTCCGCCTTCACGAATAGCAAAACGCATTCCGTTTTCAACGGCAATCGGCTGAATTAATTCAACTACCATTTTTAAACGATCTCCGGCAGTCGCCATTGAAGCTTCAGATCCATCATCTGCCGTGAAAGATTCAATTTTACCGGTAACATCTGTAGTACGTACATAAAATTGGGGTCTATAACCCGGAAAGAACGGTGTATGTCTTCCACCTTCTTCTTTTGTTAAAATATAAACCTGAGCCTCGAATCTTGTATGCGGTTTAATTGTTCCAGGAGCTGCTAATACCATTCCACGTTGAATATTATCTTTTTGAACTCCACGTAATAATACCCCAACGTTATCTCCAGCAACCGTTTCATCTAAAGTTTTTTGGAACATTTCTAAGCCCGTTACCGTAGTTGTTGCCGTTTCACGTAAACCGATAATTTCAACCGTTGCTCCGGTTTTTAAAGTACCACGTTCAACTAAACCAGTCGCAACCGTTCCTCGACCTGTAATTGAAAAAACATCTTCAACAGCCATTAAGAAGGTTTTATCTGTTTCACGAACCGGCGTTGGAATATAGCTATCTACATTTTCCATTAATTTAAAAATTTTATCCACCCACTCATTTTCTCCTGGTTTTACATTAGGGTTTTCAAGTAGAGCTTCTAAAGCTAATAAAGCAGATCCCGCAATGATAGGAATATCGTCACCCGGGTATTCGTACTTATCTAAAGTTTCACGAACTTCTAATTCAACTAACTCTAATAATTCAGGATCGTCAACTTGATCTTCTTTATTTAAAAAAACAACCAAAGTTGGAACACCAACCTGTTTTGCTAATAGTAAATGCTCTTTAGTTTGAGGCATTGGACCATCCGCTCCAGATACAACAAGAATTGCTCCGTCCATTTGCGCGGCTCCAGTGATCATATTTTTTACATAGTCCGCGTGGCCTGGACAATCAACGTGAGCATAGTGACGATTTTGTGTTTCGTATTCAACATGGGCTGTATTAATTGTGATACCACGAGCTTTTTCTTCTGGAGATGAGTCAATTTCATCGTAACGTTTTCCTTTATTTTTACTAAAACTTTGTAAACACATAGTAATCGCTGCGGTTAAAGTTGTTTTACCGTGATCTACGTGACCAATTGTTCCAATATTAACATGGTCTTTTTTTCTTTCAAATTTTTCGCGAGCCATAATATGAATATCTGTTTTTAAAAACCCAATCAGTTAAAAGCACTACTGGGTTGTTGAATTAATAAAAAAATTTTATTTTAACTAGAATTTTATCTTTTTTGTGATCTAAAAAATAAAAAAAATTGAAACTTTTCAAAAATGAAAACTTTACATGGACCTAAAGTGTCTCGTATAGACGTACGCTTACGAAATTTAATTTACCATGAAGATTTCGTTAACCCGGGTAATAAACAATTGTGACCAAATTCCCGTAAAACATGACGCGATAAACCAAAATCACGGTAGTAACCTTTCGGTCGGCCTGTAATTAAACAGCGGTTATGTAATCGAACGGCTGAGCTATTTCGAGGTAATTTTTGTAATTTAGCATAAATTTTTAATTTTTCTTCTAAAAATTCCGCTTTTTTAATTTGTTGTTTAAAGTCATAGCGTTTTTCTTTATATTTAGCAACGAATTTTTGACGCTTTTTTTCGCGCTCAATCATACTTTTTTTGGCCATTATTATTCTTTCCTTTTTTTTTTATTATAAAAAAGCTTTATTAGAGGGCTTAGCTCCAGATGAGTCGTATTTAAATTTAGAGAAGTGTTTTCTTTACGTTTGTTTAGCTCGTATATTCTCTTAACGTAGTCGACAGGACATAAGCGTTGCCTGAAAGGCAACGGTCTAGACCTGCGGACTACGTCAAAACACTTTGAGTGAATTATCAAATTTAAAAACTTGTTGGTTCATTTCAATATATTTTCTTTAATTTTGATTTCAATGAAGTCTAATACGTTTTACTTTGAACTTAAGGAGGTCCGCAGGTGCGAAAGACTCCCTCACCGCAGGTACAAACTTTGCCTGGAATTCTAGGTCTGGAATTCGATGTCTGGAATTCTATGTCTGGAATTCGATGTCTGTAATTGTATACCTGTAATTGTATGTCTGGAATTCGATGTCTGGAATTATATACCTATAAAACTTTGCCTGTGAAAGGCACCTCTGCGAACACCTCTGCGGACACCTCTGCGGACAAAGCTTTGGTCTTAGACACCTCTGCGGACACCTCTCCTTTAAAAACGTCAAAGAATTGTACGGGGTTCTTCGACCACCAAAGTTTTAAAATTTGACTTCTATCTTTCCCGTCCGTATTTTTTTTCCCCAAGGTTTCATCAAATAAGTTAAACCTAAATTCAAAAAATAAAACTATTTTTGCTTTTTTACTGCTCCTTAGTTTACAAATTTCTATCTTTAAGTCAAATGGTTTAGAAAGAAAATCTTATTGTAAAGGGCGTCGCGTTGCCTCTTCGCGTGGTTTTAAAAAACCACGCGTCGCGCCTTTTTGACTGAACAAGCTGGTTTCAAAAACACTAAATTTTTTTTGGCTGAAAGTTTTTTTATACGGGGGTAATAGCCTTGCGCAAAATAAAAAACTTGAGGTTGATTTGTTAAGATTACGAACCCAAAAACAAATTTAGCTAATTACACATAAGGCGAAGTAGGGGAATCGAACCCCTCGCTTCAGCTTGGAAGGCTGAGGTATTACCACTATACGAACTTCGCGTTTTTTTTACTGAGTAATATTATAAACCTTAATTAGTCCGTTGTCAACAGGTTTTTTTTGGTACTCAAATTCATTTTTTTTTCGGGAAAACCGGTGAGATGACATTAACCGTGCAACGAAATTTATTTAAATTCGTTGAAAACGGTTTTCAAATAGTTTTTTGTGAAAGACCTCCGTTGTAGAAAGTTTCACTGGAAAATAAAATTACTAGTTACTTTCTAGTGAAAAAAACAATATATAAAAGTTGATATAGACATTTACGAAAAGTATACTAAGAGCAGTTAAACTAAAAAATAAAGCCTATTAACCTGTTAAAAAGTAGACGCCAACTTTTAGAAAATTGTTAATTTTCTATCCATTGAAAGCTTACAGATTACAGAAAACTATTTGCGTCAAGTTTACATAAATTTTTTTGATTGCTTTGATATTAGGGGTCGTTTTTCCCTTATTTTTTATAAATAGAAAAAATGCTTTTAAAAACCTCCCCGCAGAGGTGTCTCGAATGGGTCCTCATGCCATTGGATGCCTGTCATTGGATGCCTAAGGCACCTCTGCTTTATAGGGCCCCTCGAAGAACTCTGCGGATACGACCTACGGGGCCCCAGACCCCAAAGTTTTAAATTGAATATATTGGTTTTTAGTTTTGCTTTTTCTTTATTGAGCCTTTAAAAAATTTCACGTGGCGTCGAAAAACGGCCCGAAACCCTTTAAGCTTCGCTCAGTGATTATAAAATAAATAATAATTGAAACAGTAAAAATTAAATTTATTTAAAGGAGTCAATCATGGCAGGAACAACCGGCGAACGTCCGTTTTCTGATATTTTAACGAGCATCCGTTATTGGGTTATTCACAGTATTACTATTCCTTCATTATTCATTGCAGGGTGGCTGTTTGTTAGCACTGGTTTAGCATATGACGTTTTTGGAACACCGCGTCCAAACGAATATTTTACAGAAGACCGTCAAGAAGCCCCATTAATCACGGATCGTTTTAATTCATTAGAACAAGTTAAAAAATTGTCTAATGTTCGTTAATTCGAAGGCTAGAATTTAAAAAATTTATATTTAAAGAAAATTTTAAAAAATAAACGATTAAAGTCATTTTTTTGAAAGCTCACGTCGCTTTGAAAAAGCGTTGCCGAAGGACGCAATTCGACCCGACGACTTCGAAAAAAGCCCAAAACGAAAAACCGATTCTGAGGTCCTAACTTTTACATCTCTTTGGGGCCCCGCAGCGACTCGTAATGGGTCGTAGGTCGTCCGTCATTGTATGTCTGTAAAAAACACCTCTGCTTTAAAAACGTCGAAGAACTTCGACGACAAAGTTTTAAAAAAGAAGGTTCTTTAACCAAAGACTAAAATATCTATTTTTTAGTTTTAATTTAACTAAAATCGAACCCTATATCCCACTATTGGAAATAATTTCTTTACATAAATGTAAAGTTATATTTATGACTAAATAATTTACGCAACTATGACAACAAAAAAATCATCTTATACTTATCCTATTTTTACCGTTCGATGGCTTTCCGTTCACGCTTTAGCAGTTCCAACGGTTTTCTTTTTAGGAGCCATTACCGCTATGCAGTTTATTCAACGTTAAAAGCGTTTCACTTCAAATAACCAATTGGTTTGAATATTAATTCAAACTCATTTCATCTAGAACTTGACTTTGCCTGTGACTGTATGTCTGTAATTGTATGTCTGTGACTGTATGTCTGTAATTGTATGTCTGTGAAACTTTGTCTGTAAAAGACAAAGCTACGGACAAAGCTGCGGACAAAGCTACGGACAAAGCTGCGGGTCGAAGAAAAAGCTGCGGGTCGAAGAAAAAGCTACGGTCCGAGAAAAAGTGCACTTATCTTCAGTACCATTAAAAAATGTCGAGTTTCCTTTGCGTACGAAGTACGTAGGTCGTACTTTGTAATCGGTCCTCCTGGCATTGTATGTCTAAGAGACACCTCTGCGTCGTAGAAGAACGGGGGTCGAAGAACCCTGAGGGGCCAAACTTTGACAGGAGTACCCATTCAAAGTTTAGGGCCCCAAAACGTGTTAAAAATCATCTTTAGAAGATTTTTAAAAAGTTTGGCCTAACCTAATTCGTAAACCGACCCGCAGAGGTGCCAATCTTTCACACTTTGGCTGAATAGCTACCCATAGAAGTGTCTCTCAGACATACAACGGACCCGGTCTTCTTTGCAGGTGTTCGACGTACTTCGTAGAACAAAGTATTTTGTTTTTATTTTTTAGAGATAGGAGTTTTCTACGTTTTTAAGAAAATTATTAAAAAAAAATTTATCTATATCCAAAATCAAATGCAAATATTTTCAAAGAAATCCATTTTTTAAAGGGTATCTATTCTAACAATCAATTATTAGATACCCTTTCTTCCATATTATTATTTCATTACGAAGGATACTATAAGGTTATGAATAAACCAAACCCAAATAAACAATCTGTTGAATTAAACCGTACAAGTCTTTACTGGGGATTACTTTTAATTTTCGTTTTAGCTGTTTTATTTTCAAGTTATATTTTTAACTAATTTATAATAATAAACTCCAAACAGCATATAATGAAACTCATAATGAAGTCCATATATTAAAAGTGAAAGACAAACTCGAACAATTTTAAAATGAAGGTCAAAAAAATGTCAAACACAGGAACTACTGGACGTATCCCACTTTGGCTTGTAGGAACGGTTGTAGGAATTGCAGCTTTAAGTTTATTAAGCGTTTTCTTTTATGGATCTTATGTTGGTTTAGGATCGTCTTTATAAGCTTTTATACCTTGGCATAAGGTCCCAGCTTTTTTAACATTAGTTGTTAAAAAACGAATATTGAAAAAATTATTGTAAAAAAAATTGTTGTTAAAAAAAATACTGTTTTAAAAAAAAGGATATTTTGGTATTTATGACGACTTTGTTATTAGCAAAATTACCTGAAGCTTACGCTCCTTTTGACCCTATTGTTGACGTCTTACCTGTCATTCCTTTATTATTTTTACTTTTAGCTTTTGTTTGGCAAGCTTCTGTAAGTTTCCGTTAAAAATAGACTGACATTGCAGATTCCTTTCCGCCGCAGCTTTGTCCGTAGCTTTGTCCGCAGCTTTGTCCGTAGCTTTGTCCGTAGCTTTGTCCGTAGCTTTGTCTTTTACAGACAAAGTTTCACAGACATACAATTACAGACATACAGTCACAGACATACAATTACAGACATACAGTCACAGGCAAAGTTTTTTAAAAGCGGAAAACTTGCCACTTTGGAGCCCCGGAGCGTACAAAAAACGTCGTCGAACCTTTGAATAGAGCCCAAGCGGAGCTGAGGATCGTTGTAGACTTTGGGGGCCCTTTCTTCGACGCCAAAGAGGTGTCTTTTACAGACAACGTTTGACGTTACTTTGTTTGAGAGAGTCCTTGGTACGTAGTTCCTACGGACCCCAAACTTTGTCTGTAATTCTATGTCTGTACATTCTATGTCTGTACATTCTATGTCTGTACATTCTATGTCTATCAAACTTTGCCTGTAAAACTTTGTCTATAAAACTTTGCCTGTGAAAGGCACCTCTGCTGCCAAAGCTACGGCCAAAGCTGCGGAGTCCTTTGTACCTGCGGTGAGAGAGTCTTCAGACGTACTTCGTACGCCTAAGGAGGTGTCTTTCTAACGTAAAATGAGGGCTCTACGGAAAGGTTTGGACCCTCAAAAAACGGGACATACAAGTCCGATAAGACTCGTGAGCAACTACGCTTGGGCTCCAAAGCAAGAGGTCCAAAACCTTGAAGCAACGGACTAGTTTTTAAAAACAAGCGACTTATCCGCGTCTTTAAAATGCTTTTTTAAAAGCTTCTAGGTTACGGTCGCGTGTTTGCGAGACAGGACGCGACGCTTTTTCAAAGCAAACTTTGTCTAAGAAAAGACCTACGTACTTCGTACGCAAAAGGTTCTTCGAGGCGCCGCTAAAAGCTCTAGAATTTCGAAGCTTAAGACATCGGCGAAGCGGAAGATTTAGCTTCGTTCGACTGTTTTTAAAGCAAATATATTTCTTAAATATTAAGACAAATACAAATGAATTTTGAAGTCCTATTTCAATTAACCGCATTACTTTTTATCGTAGCCGCTGGTCCTTTAGTTATTGTTTTATTAGCAAGTCGCAGTAATAGCGGCTTATAAATAAAAAAAAACAAAATTAAAAAAAAGTTTTTTTTAATGTGAAAGGGGCAGGACCCGTTTTTTAACTATCAAATTGTCCACGTTCTACTAAAATGTAATTTAGTTTTAAGTTTTTATTTGGAGTTACTAAGTTTAAAAACGAAAAATTACTCCCGTATCTAAAAATAAAAAAAAACTTGTGTAAATTTACACAAAAGCTTCTGTTAATAAATTTACTGTTTAAACATTTTCCTGATTCATTTTGTAATTCACAAAACTTGTTTTTATTTGCAGTTACTCAATTATTAAAATTTTACATATAAGGAGTATAAACCTTAAACTGAAAATCCAAAAGTTGAAAACGTGGATGGTTAAGATCTCGATATTATTTATTTACTAAGAAGGAAAATTATGGTTACTGATAATCAAATTTTTATTGCATTATTAATTGCACTTATTAACGGTGTATTTGCTGTTCGTTTAGGAATGGCGCTTTATCGTTAATTCTCAAGGGCGAAAAAATTTTTTAGTTTTTTCGCCTTGAGAACACAAAACCTTTTAATACACGTTGTCTTTATTCGTTGTCTATAAAAAATAATTAAAAATAATACTACGCTGGCCGCAGCGACTCGTAATGGGTCCTCCCCTTCTGTCATTGTATGTCTTTTAGAGTCCTTCGTACCTGCCTTGTCTTCAACGACAAAGTTTTTCTGGTTTTTTAGCCCGCGGACATATAGGTTTTAATTTAAACGATCCACAACTAAATAAGGACGTTGCTTTGTAAACAACGTTTCAACCTGTTCAAAGGTTAATTGCAATAATTCCCCCACACGCAAACCTGTTACGTATAATAGACGATATAACCCATCGGCTACACTAGATATCGTACTCTTGACCCGTAGCTTTGTCCGCAGCTTTGTCTTTCATAGACAAAGTTTTACAGACAAAGTTCATTGCACAGCCCTACTAAAAAATTCAAATGCTTCTTTTCGATTGGGTTTTTCTTAGGACGGGATTTACGAGCAGCCAACTTTGATTTTTTAAGTTCTCGAAGTCTTCGCTCCTCTGTAACAAACGCAACCTCATCTGGTAAAATAGTCAACTGCTGCTTTAACTCAACATTTTCTTTTGGCAGTGATTCGGGTTGAGATACAATAAGCTGACTTTGAGTGTTTGGTTTTTTCCACGGTGTGTAAAACCCGTCAGTTAACAAAGACTGAAAAATGGTCGGCGTCTAAAAAAATAGGATCAACTTCTTTTGAAGCCACAACAATAGTTCCTTCATTTTCTGGTAACTCACGGGGCTTTGATGCCTTTCGACTTTAAAACCTTTGAAACCTCTAAAATACTGCCGATATTTGCAGCGTTAACTCCTGCGGCCTGAATATTATTAGGGACAGCAAAAACACTTTCAGTTTTCCTCCTGTCATTGTATGGCCCCGTTCTTCGACCCCCGTTCTTCGACGCCAAAGCTTTGTCTCGAATGGGTCTTCCTGTCATTGTATGCCTGTAAAAGACACCTCTGCGGTTTATACCCTTGAAGAACCGGACATACAATGACAAGACTTTGCCTGTAATTGTAGGTCCGGTTCTAGACACCTCTGCGGGACCCTCGAAGAACTCTGCTTTTAAAAACAGCTACGCAGCCAAAGTGTGAAAGAACGCCTTCGTACGTACTTCGTACGCAAAGCGACCCAGGAAACGCTAAAAACTCTATAAAGAAATAAACATCCTTTAATAGTCCAACTATCACAAAATTTGCTTTTACGATTGTTTAAAAATTAAAGAATAGGAGAAATCAATTGAAGAAAATTTTCGTTGAAAAAACCGCTTTTAAAAACTTCGGTACGAACAGTAATAACATTTCTGTGACTTTGCTAGAATGTTTGCTTTTCAAAGGGGCTTAGACTTGTTAACTTTTGATTGTGAAACCTACACTTCGGACTACGGAATATAACTTGCAAAAGGGGGGTTTTAAAGGTCTTGTTCTAAAATTAACACATATTATTAGAATTATTGAAATGATAAATAAGTTGGAAGTTTTGAGGCGGTCTTGGACGGCTGACTTTCTTTAGTAATAATCTTATTATTCTTACATTACCAAAATCTACCCCTGTACTTGCTGAAAGCTCGACGTTTTTTCTTCGTATAAGTTGAACACCAGATTTGCTAGATTTAGACCTTTCCCCCAAAACCTTTCCCCATATTATTTTTTTTTTCAATTTTAAAAATAGTATTTTTTAACAACCAATACTATTTTTAAAATTGAAAAAAAAAATTCAGGCGTTTCAAAAATGAATATAATTAAAAAAATTTTTTCAAAATAAAGGTCGTCAATTATTTTTAAAAGAGGGTATTAGGAAAAAAAAATGTTTTTATTTTTAGTTTAGAATTAACCGGTGACAAAGTCGCTAACCCGTTGGATATAGTTCAAAACGATACGAGTTTTCTGTCCAAAGCGTGCCGCATAGGTTTCGAGGACCATAAGTTTTGCGTTTTGGTTTTAACAAATCCTCAACAAAGCTGGATTGTTTTTTTTGGCGAGCCTCGTTTAATTTTTTCGCACACGAGTCTAAAACACTTTCCGCTTTTAACGAAGCTCACGAGCTTTAAAAGTGGGGTGTCAAAAAGACACCCGCTTTTGGAAGTTCCGGGTCTAAAACTCGTTCTCTTTTTGGAGTTAAACGTTTGTTCGAGCAACAAACCGGACATGCAGGCTTAATAATTCCTTTCATTGGTGATAAAAAAAAATAGTTGACTTTTGGAATTGTACCGTGAATCGAAAAAATCTTCCTTCATATCCATGGGTAAAAAATTCTCCATTTCCGGATTCATTGTCAAAAACCGAAAACAGCCTTTCAAAAGAAGAAATTTCAATTGCCTTTGATAAAAAAAGAGGCAAAAACAAACCCCCCCAAATGGGGTTGGAAGTCAATTCGATACGAAAAACGGTGGAGGAAAAGCAGGGGCCCGGCCCTAACCGTTGGTTCTGATTCTCAGGGTACTATGGTCAAAGCATCGGCGGCGAGCGAAAAAACCCAACAAAGCTTGGGCTACAATTTGGCCTTTCCGGCTAAAGCACACAATATTAAAAAGGTTTTGAAGCGTGTTTCCCGCCTTGAAAAAAGATTAGAAGCAGCTCTTGCGCAAAACAAAGATCTTTATAAGCAAATTGAGATTATAACAAAGCATGTTACTGGCTTGGGTCGTTTGGCTGCTTTTCAGCAGAGCGCAAGCATTTCTTCGGCCCGTTCGGAGTTTTTCTCATCGGAGGATTTTGAACCCCCTTCAAACGTCGACTTCCCAGCTTTTTCTCCGAAACGCCTCGGCAAACGTAAAATCCCGCTTTCGGCCGGGTCTAACAACGTTGAAAAGGTTCAAACCTTTGCCTTCAAAACGACTCCAGGGGTCCGCAAAGGGTTGTTTTTCACTTTGACCCTAAACGGTTTCTATGCGCGTTGTATGCCTCGTGAATGGGGGGTCCCCCCGGCCACGCGGCAAAGGTGTTCCCGACCCCAGGTGGCTCTGAGGACCTCGAAGAAGACTTGATGCGGCCCTTGCTTTGACGGTTCCTAGGAATTGTATGTCTTAGATAACGCCTTTGCGCCAGGTGCTTTGATTCTAAGACCCATTCAAAACACATTTGCGCGCAAAGACAATCGTCGAAGGGAGCGGAAACAAACCAAATTCACAATTCTCCTTAATATCAAAGGAGTCTATGCAAGCAAATGCACCTTTGCGTAATCTGCGGCGTGTGAAGCCCCGCAGGTACGAAGGACTCTTTTACCGCAGCTTGTGGGGCCCCGTAGCTTTGTCCGCAGAGGTGCCTAGAACCGGACCTACAATTACAGACATACAGTCACAGGCAAAGTTTTCCTATGGTCAAAGCAATTCTTCGACGACAAAGTTTTTTCTTAAAAAATCGTTTTTGGGGCCCAGCGCGCCGCAAATCCTCGAAGGAAGTGGAGTCTTTTAGGTAAAAACTCCATGCAAAAAAAATTCAAACTTTGAGTCCGGGGTTTTGAAAACCCCGGGCCTTTGCCGCAAGTACGAAGGACTTTTTTAGACATATAATGAGGAGGGCCCATTCGAAACAAAGCTGCGGGGTGGTAGGTGGGGGCTTCACTCTTCAATTTAAGTGTGAAACAAAATTACGTTAAATTCGAATTTAACGTCAACTCATATAAACTTTTATAATTACGTCGAAAATAAAATAATATGAGTTGACGTTTTAAAAAAATAGGTTATAATAAAATTAACAAAATGTTTTCAATAACTTTTGGGACAAAACTTTATTTTTAAAAGATTTTATAAAACATATGACTGCAATTTTAGAACGCCGTGAAGCGTCAAGCCTATGGGCTCGCTTTTGTGAATGGGTAACTAGCACTGAAAACCGCTTATACGTAGGTTGGTTTGGTGTAATCATGATCCCTACACTATTAACAGCTGTATCTGTATTCATCATCGCTTTCGTTGCTGCACCTCCTGTAGACATCGACGGAATCCGTGAACCTGTATCTGGTTCTTTATTATACGGAAACAACATCATTTCTGGTGCTATTATTCCAACTTCTAACGCAATCGGTTTACACTTCTACCCAATCTGGGAAGCTGCTTCTGTAGATGAGTGGTTATACAACGGTGGTCCTTACCAACTAATCGTTTGTCACTTCTTCTTAGGTGTTTGCTGCTACATGGGTCGTGAGTGGGAACTTTCTTTCCGTTTAGGTATGCGTCCTTGGATTGCTGTAGCTTACTCAGCTCCAGTAGCTGCTGCAACTGCAGTATTCATCATCTACCCAATCGGACAAGGTTCTTTCTCTGATGGTATGCCTTTAGGTAAACTCCTTGCCCCACCGTATTAGCCGAAGAGCTAATTAAGTAATTATAATCAGAGGCACGTCAATGACGCTATAAAGCTGAGTTTGATGTACGATCATCGTTTTCAAAATTGTTGTTTACTATTAAGTCAGTCATATGGAGCTTCAATTTTTGAAATCGAGCCGGTTTGAAAACTTTATTAACCCGTAAGGGGCGGTCGGAAACTTGTCTAAACGGAAAACATCCTGTTAAATATATCAAAAAAAAAGATTTTAGGTAAAAAAGGATTATATGTTTCGTGAAAAAAATATCGCTGGAAGTCACGGACCAAACGATAATTCGTTGACTCAGCCAAAAGAAAATAAATCAGATCTTTTTTGGAAATGTAATGAGGAAAATTCCGTACCAAACCGCATCCAACCTCGACAACAACCAGGTCTATACATGGTTCGCTGTATTCCCAACGACTGGCGATATTACGGAGAATCTAAAAACGTTTCTGGACGTTTAGCTTCTCATCGCTCGTTATTAAATCGCCAAATACATCCCAATACCGCTTTACAAGTCGATTGGAATTTTTATGGCTTTGAAAATTTTGATTTTGTTGTTCTTTTTATGGGTGAAAAGTGGGAAAAACCTGAAGTAAGAAGAGGTAAAGAGCTTGAATTAATTATTTTAGATCGAAGCCTTTGCTATAATATTCTTGAAGGCGTTTCTCGACCCGGTGAAAAAAACCCTTTTTGGGCAAGAGTTCATAGCCCCGAAAGTAAAAAAAAAATTAGCGAAGCTTTAAGAGGCAAAGCAAACGATAAATTAGGGCGAAAAATCTCGGTTCGAGGCTCTATTTATCCAAGTTTAGCCGAAGCTTCTCGGCAAACCGGAATTGCCCGCAAAACGATTCGGAAAAAACTTGACGATTTAAAGGATACAGACTTTTTTGAGGTACAGGATTCGGGAAAGGTCGAACGACCATCCCAAAGGGAGTAGAGTACAAGCGTACTCGAAAAGACAAGGTCCCTACACTATGAGGGACATGATATGGTCTGATCCTTATGGTAACATAAGGCAGTTTGCTTTTAATTTTCAATTAGTAGCAAACGAGTAAAGTGTAGCGAACTTTGCTGAACACAAATGATTTCAGGTACTTTCAACTTCATGATCGTATTCCAAGCGGAACACAATATTTTAATGCACCCATTCCACATGCTTGGTGTTGCTGGTGTATTTGGTGGTTCATTATTCTCTGCTATGCACGGTTCATTAGTAACTTCATCTCTAATCCGTGAAACTACAGAAAACGAATCAACTAATGCTGGTTACCGTTTTGGACAAGAAGAAGAAACTTACAACATCGTAGCTGCACACGGTTACTTTGGTCGTTTAATCTTCCAATATGCTTCATTCAACAACTCTCGTTCACTACACTTCTTCTTAGCTGCTTGGCCTGTAGTTGGTATTTGGTTCACTGCTTTAGGTATTTCAACTATGGCATTTAACTTAAATGGTTTCAACTTCAACCAATCAATCGTTGATTCTCAAGGCCGTGTTTTAAACTCATGGGCTGACATCATCAACCGCGCTAACTTAGGTATGGAAGTAATGCACGAACGTAACGCTCACAACTTCCCATTAGACTTAGCTTCAGTTGAAGCTCCTTCAATTAACGGCTAATTTTTAGATTATAAAAATAATTTCTAAAAACGTTTAATTCCTAATTTTTTATCTTTAGCTTTAACTCTTGGAGTTAAAGCTAAAGATAAAATAGAATAAAACTGCTTATACGTAGGTTGGTTTGGTATAATCATCTAATTTTAATATCTCATTTCCTTTTACGAAATAAAAGGTTTATTACTTATTATAAGCAAATGTAGGGGAATGGGCCTTAAGATCTACGGTTTCTACGGCCGCGAGGGCAGGGTCTAGAACTTTTACAAGTAGATCTCTACGGTTCCCTATTTTTTTTCTTTATCTAAAGTGTCGCAGTTTGACAAAAAAGTTTACCGAGTCGATTATGAAGACTTTTTTCAAAACTATGCCCCCCGATCGGTTCGAGCTTCGGGCCTCACTGAAAGGGGTAGTTTTTTTTGTACCGCTTTGAACTCGGAGGGTCCCGCCGCGGCACTGTCAAATTTCGTAACGTTGTGGACTTTGCTATGGACTACCGCTGTGACTTTAAAACGGTGGTTTGTCAATGTGCTCAGAAAGTCCAGAGACGCCACGATCCCACTATCCCCTGAACAAATCGAGACCGGGGATCTTGTCATCACAACGGCAACGAATAGAAGCTTGCAAATTGTGCTAAGACCTCCGCCCCCCACACGAGGGCCGAGGGTTACTGAACAAAGTATAGGTTTCGTCGAGTTTAAAACCGTGATTTTCGGAACTATTAAAGACGAGTCTAATGGTTTTAGCGATCTATTTATGCTCATTCCAGACGACTATGAAGATCCAAGGTTAAACTTAAAGCTGAATCAGCTAAACAACCAAGAAATCCTAGGTTTAAAACTAATTATTCATTACGGAACAAGCTCTGAAAGAATTAACCCACTGTTCAGAACCAAATGGGATGCTGAGCCAGACACACGCTTGAAACTAGACGTCAGTCCTAAGAGCTAATCCAGTGGCAGTTGATTTTCCAGAAGGTTTTTCTCCAAAATTGGAAGAAAACTTTTTAGAAAAACCCGATTTAAATAAAGGCGTTAATCCAGATTCATAAAACACCCTGGATGCTACGGAATAAAGAAGTGACAAATACATTTTAATGCAAGACACATTATTATTATTCAAGGGATTCTTTCTAATTGTAAATTGGAAATTTTTTGGATGGTGCCTGGGCTTAGAATCTATCTCAAACTTTATAGATAATTTAATATCTGCCCTTGCATCATCCAAAAACTTTATAAAGTTTGCGACAAACTTTGTCTGTAAAAGACACCTCTGCGGTCTAAGCCCTTCAGAGTCATCTGGCTTACAAGCTACAAAACTTTGTTTGATAAACACCTCTGCGTTAAGGTCACGTAATCTATAAATGTGAATATCAACCTTAACATTTGAAACTCGAAAATAATCTTTTTCCCAGGTATACTTTCATACTAAAAAGAGAAAACAAAAACTTTGTCGTCGAAGACAACTTTGCCTGTAAAAGGCACCTCTGCGGGCAGAGGTGTCAAGGAGACATCCAATGACGGACGACCTACGACCCATTACGAGGACGACCTACGTAGTTCGTACGGAAAAGCAAATTTAGACAAGCTTTTCAAACTGATCAAATCAAAGTTAATGCCGCAGAGTTCTTCGAGGGGCCCTATAAAAGCAGAGGTGTTTTTAAAAGCAGAGTTCTTCGACGTTTTTAAAGCAGAGGTGCGGTAAAAGAGTCCCGCAGAGGTGCCTAGAACCGGACCTACAATGTACGTACGACCTACGGCATTGCAAAATAAAAATATTTTTAGCTATACAACTTTCGAAAAAAAAATATTTTGGTTTACGTCAAAATATTTATAATATAAATATAAAAAGAATCCTCAACTCAAAAGCCTCCATTTTTTAAAACCTAAATAAAATTTATGTAATTTACAGGTGATTGTAAGTTAAATTTAACTTCCAACCCCCCCGTTCTTCAACGCACCAGGTTCTTCGCCGCGAATTGCAAAAAACAAGTTTGGTCTAAAAAAAAATTAATTAAATTAAAAACCAAAACAAACTCTCAGGAAATCAAGATGACAATGATTCAAATTATATATAGACCAAAAATTCTAGATTCGTAAAGAGCTTTGAAACAGTCAAAAAATTTATACAATCTGCAAGGCTGATACGTTGATGCCGGCTTATATCACGGTAGCATCGCGAGTTCTAAACGAAGTGTATAACTCCATAATTTCAAAAAATAAAAGCGATGAAAAAACATTATTAAAGAATTAGTAAAAAAAGGCGTAACCAAATTCGTACCCGACTACCGAGCCGAAAAAAAACTTTGTCGACCTTAGTAGGCGTACTTACTTCGTACGCCAAAGAAGACAAAAATTTGCTTGAAAAGTTCCCCGGCAAACCGTCGGCTGACAAGACCTGCAAGGAATTCGCTGATCCACCTAAAATACCAGAAACAAGCGATTCAAAGCAAACAAATACCGATGAAAAGCCCTTCTTTAATAATTTTTTTTCATTTAGGAATCTCTCTTTGCAGAAATTTTTTTCTGCGAGAAACCCCCCCCTGCTACGCTTGGGCTCCGTTCAAGACACCTTTGAGGCACCTGGTTCATTGGATGGTGAGCGCTGAGGTTCACAAGTCGAAAAACCCGGAGCATACAATGACAGAAGAACCCATTCAACGGGTTCTCTTGGACTACGAAGTACGTCGAAAAAGCCTATGGTCAAAGCAAATATTTGTCGACCTTAGCAGGCGTACCTGCGGGAACCGTACAAAGCTGCGTTTTTTGAGAGCTCCGTTCTTTGAAAGCCTCCGTATTTCGGGGCCGTAGGCCGTACAACCGATTCCTGGAGCCTCAAGCGGCAGGTGAGCTTATAGCCTCACGGAATGGTATGGTCGAAGACGCCGTTTGACCAGGTGGTGACTGGGCCTCCAAAATAACCGATTCGAGATACCTCTGCGGCAGGTGAAAAGCCTAACCGAAAACTTTGCCTGTGACTGTATGTCTGTAATTGTATGTCTGTGACTGTATGTCTGTAATTGTATGTCTGTGAAACTTTGTCTGTAAAAGACAAAGCTACGGACAAAGCTGCGGACAAAGCTACGGACAAAGCTGCGGACAAAGCTACGGGGCCCCACAAGCTGCGGTGCTCTCAAGAGCATGTAGCCTCTTGAATTCTCTTGTTTGAGGAGATAGAACTGGGTTTTTCGATCACGTGATCGCGTTTGGCCCCGGCAAAGTGTTGGGGCCCCAGTCACCACCTGTGGTCACCGTCAACTTTGTCTGAGAGCCTGCAGGCGTACCTGCGCGACAATGTTTTTAAATTACACGTAATAAAAGGCCTCTTGTGGGCCGAAGGTTTTTTAAACGAAGGTTTTTTAAAATTTTTAATCCTTTTTCGCAGGTACGAAGGCTATTCGAATGGGTCGTAGGTCGTCCGTCATTGGATGTCTCCTTGACACCTCTGCGAGGGGGCCCCCAAGACCTACGGGCCCCAAAGTTTTTTAGATTATTTATTTATTTATATTTATTTATTTTTATTTATATTTTAGTATTATAGACAAAGTTGCACAAAATAATCAAGTTAATCAAGTTATTAAGTTATTGCCGGGAGCCTTTGGCCCTTTGGAGCCCCCTACGGGGTTCTTCGAGGGTATAAACCGCAGAGTTGTATTTAATCGAGCCTAACAGGCTCCACTTTCAATGCTCAGCTACCACGTACTTCGTACTCGACAAAACCCCCCTTGCTTCTCCGATAGGACCTATTCATGGGCTCTTTTGGATTACGAAGTACGTGGTCGAACGGGTTAAAAAACTTTGCCTGTAAAACTTTGTCTGTAAAAGACACCTCTGCTTTAAAAACCACCTCTGCTTTAAAAACGTCGAAGAACTCTGCTTTTAAAAACAGCTACGCAGCCAGTCCCGAAGCTTTGTCCGCAGAGGTGTCCGCAGAGGTGCCTAGAACCGGACCTACAATTACAAACATACAAGAACCGGACCTACAATGTACGTACTTCGTACGGGGTTCTTCGACCCTCAAGACCTACGAGCCCCGAAGTTAATAAAAGGAATTTGATTTACTTTGTTTGCAAATCTAACTCGTCGTTTAAAAATTGAGTCAAAAGTTCTACAGACATATCATAATTTTTTTTAGCAATAAAACGGCTTGATTTTGAGATAAAGTTTTATTTTTATAAGCCACCAATAAAGCTATTTCATTGCTATACTCTGCAGAAGTAAAAAAGCGTCCGGTTTGAATTTTTTTAATTACGGCAGAAAACGTGCCTACAACAAATACAGAGGTCGCGAAAATAAGAGTATACGCGGCCGGGCTCGTAGCGAAATTCGAGGTACTAGCAATATGATAACTTTTTCCATAAAAAGGGTCAGCGGCCACGGTATAGACGGTCTGACTACAATAATTCCATTTGAAACAGTCAGACGCGGGTAAATCAAAGCAGTCATGGTTAGCGCTAGCACTACTCGACGCCACCGGCAATTTAGAGTCATTGGGAGCTTGTTTGATTGCAACAACCCTAATTTCTGCGCGTCCACAGATAATATCTTGCGGAGTCCGAATGAGTTCTATTTTGTTTTTGCTTGAATCAAATGAAAAATCGGTATTTTCTTGTTAAATTTGTCTTGGTGCCCTCTTTGAATAACTAGTAAGCCTATTGTGAACGTCGCTGATATGAACATTATTTTCTATTACCTGTATCTTCACGTAAGTTCTTGGAGTAATCTGATGCGCCTGTAAAGCCTTTTCCGTTTCGAGACGGCGTAGAACCGTGGTATGTTTTTCTTGTGATATAGCGGTTATGGCTTGGATAGCAGCAACCGTTTTAATCCTGGTTCCCACCGTAGGCGTTATAGGTGAAACCCCTGGGATAATAGGCATAGTTTGTGGTCTCTTTTCTAGTTTTTTGTAATTCAAAATTGAATTTATTTTTTTACCTGCAACAACAACATTTTTTTGTTGTTGTTGCAGGTAAAAAAGAGAAAAAAAAGATGGTTAAAATCCGGAACTTTTATAATTTGTCTACAGTATCAAATTCGAATTTAATTTCTTTCCAAACTTCGCAAGCTGCTGCTAGTTCAGGACTCCATTTGCAAGCTGCACGAATTACGTCACCACCCTCACGAGCTAAGTCACGACCTTCATTACGGGCTTGAGTACAAGCTTCTAGAGCTACGCGGTTAGCCGCTGCTCCACAGGCGTTACCCCATGGGTGCCCTAAAGTACCACCACCGAATTGTAAACAAGCGTCGTCACCAAAAATGTCAACTAAAGCTGGCATATGCCATACGTGAATACCACCTGATGCTACTGGCATTGTTCCAGGTAAAGAAGCCCAGTCTTGTGTAAAGTAGATACCGCGACTACGATCTTTTTCAATGTAATCATCACGCATTAAATCAACGAAACCTAAAGTAATTTCACGTTCACCTTCTAGTTTACCTACTACAGTACCTGAGTGTAAGTGATCTCCTCCAGATAAGCGTAAGGCTTTTGCTAAAACGCGGAAGTGAATACCGTGATTACGTTGACGGTCAATAACTGCGTGCATTGCACGGTGAATGTGTAATAAAAGACCATTGTTACGACAGAAAATTGCTAAAGAAGTGTTTGCAGTTAAACCACCGGTTAGATAATCATGCATAACGATAGGTACCCCTAAATCTTTTGCAAATTGGGCACGGTCCATCATACTTTCACACGTACCTGCAGTTGAGTTTAAATAGTGTCCTTTAACTTCACCCGTTTCCGCTTGAGATTTGTAAATTGCTTCCGCACAGAATAAAAAACGGTCACGCCAACGCATAAATGGTTGTGAAGTTACGTTTTCATCATCTTTGGTAAAATCAAGTCCACCACGTAAACATTCGTACACTGCGCGACCGTAGTTTTTTGCTGAAAGACCTAATTTTGGTTTAATTGTACACCCAAGTAAACCACGCCCATATTTGTTTAATTTATCACGTTCAACTTGAATACCATGTGGAGGTCCTTGGAATGTTTTTGTGTATGCTGGTGGAATACGTAAATCTTCTAAACGTAAAGCACGTAAAGCTTTAAAACCAAAAACGTTTCCTACGATTGAAGTGAATAGGTTTGTAACCGAACCTTCTTCAAATAAATCTAGCGGATAAGCAATATATGCAATATATTGGTTATCTTCACCTGGAACTGGCTCAATATCGTAGCAACGCCCTTTATAACGATCTAGAGAAGTTAAACCATCTGTCCATACAGTAGTCCACGTTCCAGTACTTGATTCTGCAGCAACGGCAGCACCTGCTTCTTCAACAGGTACACCAGGTTGCGGAGTCATACGGAAAGCCGCAAGAATATCGGTATCTTTTACTTGGTAATCAGGTGTGTAGTAAGTTAAGCGGTAGTCTTTTACACCAGCTTTAAAGCCTGTTCCTGCTTTAGTTTCAGTTTGTGGAGCCATTTTTTTTTTTTTTATTAGATTGACCATCCATTCTGCCTGACTGAATTTGATATGAAGTTTATCTGCTATAGGCTCGATCGGACTCGAACCGATGACTTATTGCTTGTAAGGCAACCACTCTACCAACTGAGTTACAAGCCTATATTTTTATATAGATTAATTATAAAAAAAAAAATCCAAAAATGCAAACCAATTTTCTTTTTTTTTATAGAATTTCCGTCAAAGCTTTGCTCCCTTGCGTAGGTCGTACGTAGGTCGTATTCTCTTAGACAAAGTTTCTTGCTCCTAAAACCTCTGTTTTCCTCTGTTTTCTTAGGTTTTCCTCGGTTTTCCTAACCGAAAACCGAGGAAAAGTTGCGGCGGTTCTATCGACCCCGCAGAGTTCTTCGACGTTTTTAAAGCAGAGGTGTTTTTAAAAACAGCTTTTTCTTCGACGTTTTTAAAGCAGAGGTGCCTAGAACCGGACCTACAATTACAGACATACAAGAACCGGACCTACAATGTACCTGCGGAGTCCCGCAGCTTGTGGGGGGCCGCAGCTTGTGGGGCCCCGGAGCTTTGTCCGCAGCTTTGTCCGTAGCTTTGTCCGCAGCTTTGTCCGTAGCTTTGTCCGCAGCTTTGTCTTTCACAGACAAAGTTTTACAGACATACAGTCACAGACATACAATTACAGACATACAGTCACAGACATACAATTACAGACATACAGTCACAGGCATACAAGAACCGGACCTACAATGTACCTGCGGTTCTTCGACCCGCAGAGGTGCCCAGGCATACAATGTACCTGCGGTTCTTCGACCCGCAGAGGTGACTAGAACCGGACCTACAATGTACGTACGACCTACGGCACCTCTTCTTTTAAAAACAACCTCGAAGAACTCTGCGGTTTATACCCCCTCGAAGAACTCTGCGGTACGTGCTTTAACAGATCCCGACCTGTAGCGCCCCAGTCTTCGACGCCATAACTGGAAATTTTTTTCAAACAATTTAGTTTTTATTCAATAAAAAACAGGTTAATCACGGAAACTCCTAACAAGCGTTATAACTTTTTTTAATTAAACTTAGTTTTAGACAATAAATTCTTAAATAGAAAAATTGACCTTGAATTACAGTTGTTAACTTTAAAATCTGGGACAGAAGGACTCGAACCTCCGACTATCGGTACCAAAAACCGCTGCCTTACCACTTGGCCATGTCCCATTTTTTTTACTAGTCGAATTTTACTTGTTTTAGTTGCAAAGTCAATTTTTATTTGTAGAGAATAATACTTGTCGTTCCTGTACCTGGTTGAAAGCTAGGCAAAAATTTTTAGAAGACCTCTCTCGTCGAAAAAATTAGTAAAGTTTTTAAAACGGGTTTGTATTTCCGCGGCGTCGAAGACGAATTTCTTCGACGTCGAAAAAACAACAAAAAATTTTAACAACTCTTCGACAATTTTGCATTAAAAAGTTGTCGAAGAAGACCTGCGATATTTCCATTACGCTCACAACTTAAACTTGAAGCTCCTCAAAAAACTTTACAACCACCTTATTTTTCACGTAAAAAGCTTCTCCTCGACTCTCCGCCAGGTCGAAAAACGACAAACTTTGACGGACTCAAAAGAAATAGTCGTTTCAGAGTTGTTTTTTTATTTCTAACCCGTCGGTCGTACGTAGGTCTTTTCTCAAACAAAGATTTAGGTTTAAATTTTATTTATGCCGCGCATTTACCCAGGAAGTAAAAGTTATGGACCGCAGCTTTGTCCGTAGCTTTGTCCGCAGCTTTGTCCGTAGCTTTGTCCGCAGCTTTGTCTTTCACAGACAAAGTTTTACAGACATACAGTCACAGACATACAATTACAGACATACAGTCACAGACATACAATTACAGACATACAGTCACAGGCAAAGTTTACAAATTTTGTCGTAGGGCCCCGAATAAAGGGATGTTAGAAACCCCTTTATTCGGGTTTCTGATAATTTTTCACTACTCATACCTCCACAACGCAAGAGCATGTATAGGTGTTTCGTAGGTCCTCGTTACCTCCGTATGGGCAAATCAAACTTTGTCTGTAATTGTACGGGGCCCCGTTCTTCGAGGCCAAAGAGGTGTCAAGGAGACATACAATGACAGGCGGACCCATTCGAGAACCCCTTCGTACGTCCTTCGTAGTCAAAGGGGGAGTTGAATGGGTTTGGTTTGCCGCAGCGACTCGTAATGGAACCCAATCGTAGCTGCCAGGTCCGCAGCTTTGTCTAAAAGACAAAGTTTTTCGACCGACAAAGTTTATTTGTTTTTTTTAAAAAAACGCTGATAAAAATCTAAAATTTCAAATTGACGAAGATTTTCATAACAAATTAATGAATAAGATACTAAATCTAGAAACTCACGATTATTTTCTAATAAAATAAAAACTTTATTAAAAGATAATAACATTAAATGTGAGGCCATTGATTCAGACTCTAATAATTGAAGTTGATTCCAGTTTAATTTAGACCGTTCACTGTATATATGACCTAATTTTTTGTTTATAAACGTATTGGTTAATCTCGTTTTCGACTCACCGTTAAAATTTGAAGCTAAATGAGCGTTGTTCACCTGGTTGTGGAAATAAGTATCCGGGGCAACCCATTCAATATTTCTAAAAGTTTGTTGTTCTTCAGAAACAAATAAACGATACCATTGGCCGTATTTTAAATTGGAAGAAGCTACTAAATTAAGTGATTTGAGTTGCCACCAAGGTTGGTTAACCGAAGCAAATTGGTCTGATGATTTTAAAGAACTGCTACGTGGTATTGAAAGAGCTTCGATGCAATTTTGGTTTTCAAACCCGGTTGCTAGCTCTTTTAAAAAAAGAAGTTCTTCTTCGTGAAGAATTTGGTGCGAATTTTCAACTAAATTAACATTAATTTGTTTTCGAGTTAATTGTTTTGGCGAAGATTTTACATAATCTTCAAGAAGATATCGAACTAAACCCCTTAACTCTTTTAACTCATCTAACCCGATATTCGATTCTTGTTTTTGCAGGCTATTTGTTAACATTAGTTTTTCCGCCGCTTTTCCAGCAATAAGAGATAATAAAAAATTTTCAAAGTGAATTTTCGTTATAAACCCGTTTTGGAAAGAAAACTTGGGATGTCGCGTTTTTTCACGAGAAGATCCCGTAAAAGACCAAAGACTAATAGGCTGATCTTTTTGTCCAAACAATTGATTTTGATTCGAGAAATTAATCAAAGATTTTCCACTTAAATAATAAGCCGAACGGTTGATAAATAGAGAATCGCCAAATAACAAATTTTGTTGTTTAAAATTAAAATTTTGCCATTTTAAAAACGTTAAAGGGGGGGTTTCTTTGGCGACGCGAAAGTCCAAATTATTTAATGAAAGAAGATGATAATAAATTCCATTTAATTTTTTTGTTTTTTGTTTTTGAATTGAAAAACTAAAGAACGGATTTTTGATTAAGCAAGTTGAATTAGATAAAATTAGCCAGCCAAAAGATCGGTTTTGAAGAATTCTATTTACATACTTATTTAAAATTTTTAATTTAGATCTTTCAATATATATAGCATGAGATTGAAGCCCAGTTAAAGAATTAGAATTGACTTGATTTTCGAAATCCAATCCTGCTAATGTTCTTAAATATAAACGGTGCTTTTTATAAAATCTATTTCGTTTCAATCCATTTTTCGGAGAAAGCGCTTCTTGCCCGTAGGTCGTACGTAGGTCGGACTCTTGAATGGGTCGTAGGTCGTCGGTCACTGTATGAGGCCCCTTTGTCGCAGGTACGAAGGACTCTCTTAGACGTACACTGGCAGCATCCGTAGGAGACACCTCTTTGGCCTCGAAGAAATCGTACGGGCCCCGAAGTTGGTTTGACTCTGGTAAAATTGTATTTTTTGTTTGATTATCAAGGAAATCTGTTAAAGGTAGGAGTCCTACTATTTTTTTATTAACTTGTTTTCCTTTTAACGTTCGAATTTGAAGACTTGTATTCATGGTTGAAACGGTTTGAATTCCATATTCAATTGTTTCAAAAGTATGAAAAGACTCTTTTGTCCTTTGTTTTGACTGACTTCGTAAGGAAAGTGGACGTTGTTTTTTTTGTGAGGCTTTAAACGGCAAAGTTTGAATGGGCTCTAAAGAAAAACTTTGTCCCGGTCTTTTTTGCAAACCGGGCGCTACACAGCTGATTCGAGACACCTCTGCGGGATCAGGAACTTTGTCTGAGAGACCCCTCTGGGGGCGAGGCCCCGCAAGCTGGCCGAATTCTTCGGCTCCAAAAGGGTCTATTAAAAAAAATTGATTTAAAATTTCAGTATTACCGAGCTCAGATTGGAAAATTAATCTTAATTTTAATTCCTTCGATAATAAAACAGGTGGGTTTTTTCGCATTAACTGAGAAACCATTTCTGAAGAAAGTTCTTGGTAAGGTTTAAATAGTTCTTTCGATGAATTCGTTTTTAAAGGGTCATTGGTTTTCAACGAATTTTGAATTGGGTGATTCGAGTCATTTCTAAGTATTTTCGATTTTGTGTTTTGACTTACATTTTGAGTTGTTAACGCTAAAGTGCTAGAGAAAAACTTGGCCATGCTTTTTTCATTTTCAAGGGTCGCAAAATAAATCCACATCGCTTTTAAAGCCGACCTATTCATAGCAGCCGATAAATGGGCTGAACTTAAACCTACCGTTTGATTCGCAAAATAATTCCAATCTATATTTGCATCAACGCCTAAACTTTTAGGTCGTTTTTTCAAATATAGGTTGGATATATTAGATAGTTTAAATTTGTTTTTAGTCAAAGATTTTAGCCCGAGATGATAATCAATAATAGAAAGTTTAGAGTGTATAGTGCTTTGCAGGTCTCCAGTCACCTTTAAAGGAGGTGAGTTTTCTTTCTGTTTTAAAGTTGTTAAAACTCTTCCCGGTGTCGCGAAAACTTTTTTCGGTTTCGTTTGTGTCTTCGAAGGGTCGTTTCCCCCGGAAAAAACATCTTTTTCAAAAGCTTCTGGAGCCAACCAAAAACTTTGGGCCCCGTACGATTTCTTCGAGGGTATTAAAGCAGAGGTGTCTCGAATGGATCCTTCTGCCATTGAATGTCTCCTTGACACCTCTTTGGCGTCGAAGAACGGGCCCCCTACAGTGACAGGAGGACCCATTCGAGAGTCCTTCGTACCTGCGGCGCGGGCGGTAACTTCTGAAGGTGAAACAAGAAAACGTTCAGGTTCATAATCGTAATCTTTGGACTTATTATTCCGCGATTGCGAATAAAATTTTAAAAGCTCAAAACGTTTTTGTTTGCCTGGTAAATCTAAGTAGATAATTTTACCAAAACGTCCAGGTCTTGTTAAAGCTGAATCAAGAGTTGCTGGACGATTGGTTGCCCCAATTACAATAATGTCTTCGCGTTTATTTAAACCATCTAATTCATATAATAATTGAGTTAACAAATGTAAGTCCTGGTTTTGTTTTTCCCCGGTTAGCATTTTTTGATTCGTTATTTGAATTTTTAAATCGTTTTGAGGTTGGCTTGGAGTATTGGAGCTTTTGCTCGTTTGGGGCCCCGCCAGACGAACAACGGGGTTTAATACATCCCAACTTAAATTAAAAGGATCGGAAACGGATAAGTTAAATCCTTCGCGTAAAAAATCTTTGACTCCATTTTGTGAATAAATTCCATTTAAAGGATTAGGGATTAAATTTTGCGTTTCACCGACCATGGTCGCTGAAAGAACTTTTTCGCGCTTTTGTCCAAGGGTATCAACTTCATCAAGGAATAAAATACACGGTGACATTTCTCGTGCCGCTTTAAATAAATCTTTTAATCTTTCGGCCCCGTTTGTTTCCATATTTGTAGTCAGCATTTTTCCTGATTCGACAATAACCGGGACCGCGGCTTCTCCCGCAAAAGCTTGGACTAATAATGTCTTTCCTGTTCCAGGTGGGCCCACTAATAAAATTCCTTTAGGAATAAAATTTTCTAATTTTAAATTTGGTTTTTCCGCTCGTCCTTCTACGTTTAAAGTTGGGGCTAAAAAAAGAAATTGAGGTTTTGAAATTTTCATTTTTGAAAACCGTTTTCGAGAATTTCTTAGCAACAAAATGGCTTCGCCAAATTCGGTTAAAAGAAAACGTCCCCCCACTAAATCGCTAAATTTTTTATTTATTTTTTTAATAACGCGAATATTTTCACCTTGAGAAAAAATTTGCAAACTATTCTTATCGTAATCGTTTAAAAAAGCGTAAAATTCAGCTATATAATAAAGAACTTCTTCGTTGTATTCTTTTTGTAAAATTTCCGAAAGCTTTGAAACAATAAAAACAAAACCAAATTGACTTAAAATAGCCCAGGTTTTAAAACTAATAGGTTCGTATAAATTGGTTGAAAAAGAAGATCTTTTTAAAGATTTTTCAAGGGAATTTACGGTGTTTGAGAAAACCCTTGCTTTTGTATAATGTAATTGGGTTTTATAAGGAACAGGAATAGCGTCCAGAGCCCCAAAAACTTTTTCTGTTTTTTGTTTCACAACTGGTTGAGATTGTTTTTTAAAAAAAGAAAGCCCGTGAAAACTTTGGCTGCGTTCTGGCCCATAGGTTGTACCCTTGGGCGTTTTTAAAGCAGAGGTGTCAAGAACACCTCCAATGACAGGATCCATGGCGGAAAAGCGAGGCTTTTCAGGCAAAGTTTTGGAGTACGAAGTACGTCGAAGAACGGCCGGTTTTTCAAATCGATTGGATTGAAATAATTCCGACAAACCGTTTTCCCGATTACTTTGAAGAAAAGGTTTGTCGGAAACGACATTTGAAAAAGTAGCTGCTTTTGTCATTTCAGTCAACAACGCTTTTTTAGAAAACTCGTTTGAATTTGAAAAACCAAACCCAGGCTCATCTTCTCCAAAAAGCGGAGCTTTTAAAAGTTTGCTATTTGAACGAGTTAAAAAATTAAAAAAATCTGTATAGGGGTGCACTAAACGGTCTTTCGGGATATCTCTTTTTCGTGTTTCATATTTTTCTTTATAGTCTTTCCCAGTTAATCCGTAAATTGGACTTTCGATTGGAATTCCAAAAAAATAATCCTTTTTTGTTGAAAACGATTGATCCGGTTCAATCCGAGTTAAAAAGTCGTTATTTTTTTGTAGACTAGAGGTAGTGAGAATATTTGATATTTGAGGAACGGTGTTAGAGATTACGTTTTTTTCACCGCGTAAAGCCATTAAAGTTGGAGTCAAAGGTTGATAAACTTGAAGTAAAAAGCCCGGCTCTTTATTTGTTTTAGCCCTGTCACCTTTTGCCGCAGCTACGAAGGACTCTCGAATGGGTCCTCCTGTCATTGTACGGGGCCCCGAAGTTTGAAGGTTTGCGTCTTTATTTCGTCCTCGTTGACTTATAATAGCTGAAAATTTTTGGTTGTAGCTTTCTAGTAAAGAGTTTGTTTTGCGAATTTGAGGATTTGTTTCAATAAAATTATGACCGTTATTCATTAAAATGGTTTCCCTCAAGCTATCGGGGTAAAGATACCCTGAAAGTTTTCTTTGAATAAATAAACTTTGCCCCTTTGCGGAGGTCGTACGTAGGTCGTACTCTTGAATGGGTCTTCCTGTCATTGTATGGGGCCCCCCGTAGGTCGTACCCTTGGGCGTTTTTAAAGCAGAGGTGTCAAGGAGACATACATTGGCAGGATCCGTGGGAGAGTCCTTCGTATCTGCGGGTCCTTTGTACGAGCCCCAAAGTTTTCGGTTAAAAAAAGGAAGAGAGTACGACCTACGTAGTTCGTACGGGGCCCCCAAACTAGGAACGGATGGTTTCTGAAATAACTCTAATAAAGACTCTGGATTTTTCATTAACGCTTCCTTAAGTAACGGGGGAAATTCGGACTTTATAAAAAAAGGGGGCTGATTAAATTGTAGAAAAGAGGGTGGCAAAATCTCAGCTGTTTTTTGGGAGTCGTTGAGTGACGGGCCTGAAAAAGTTTGAGTTTTTAATTCTCGTACCCAAGCTGGTATCGGAGATCTTAAATCTTGACGAATAAGTGTGGGCCAAACTTTAGAAAGGGGCCCAACTTCGACCGAAGGTGCATTATTAAAATTAAATACTTGTTTTTGTTTTTCATTAAAGTTCTTTGTTTTTCGCTCTAAAACATTAATTTTAATTAAATTTCCTATTTTAGAAAAACCAGAGTCAACATTGTAGTGAAAAGTACGTTGAAAAGAAATTTTTTTAGAACTTTCGCTTTGATGGTTAACTAAAGTTTGAAGAGGAGAAAGCCATGTTTCTGTTAACAATCGAATCCACGTTTGATCCCCCAGCCGGAGTTTTGACTTTAACGAATCTCCAATAAAACGAGAAGGTAAATTAGAAGATACCTGCAGTTCTTCGAGTGTAGACCGACTTTTTTGAGAAAGGTCGCTTTGAAAATTTAAATAATCATTTTTTTCAGAAATTTGATATCGGCTATTTTTATTAACTAAAGCTTGAGAAAAAGCCGGTTTTGAAGAACTATCAGATAGTGATGACTGACTAACCACTCCAATGCTGCTTCGTTTTTTGATTTCATTGGCCGAATCTAAGCAGGGGGTCGTCGTTTTTTTGTAACCAAAAAGAAGATCTTTTTTAATTTCAGTGAAAGCCAAGTTAACCGGAGTAAAGTGAATTTGTTGAAAATCAAGGAGCCTGCGGCACTGATCGGTATCTTTAGAGCGCCCTTGATCAGTGTAAGGAGGTTGTGGTTGGAAATATAAATTTGGTTTTCTTTGACTTTCCGAAGTTTGGTTGCTTATAAGCTCTTGTTTTGTTTGAGCGAATTCTTGGTAATTTGAAGTTAAAAGCGTAAACTGTTTTTTAAAGTCATTATCCGAAACTATTTTTTTATTTTTTGATCCTTTATCTGAAACCGTTTGCAAAGAGTCCACTTGTTGATTTGCCGACGAACATTGCAAGTTTAATGAATGAACTTTATCGGATCCAGGTTCGGAATTTGAAAGAAGCGGGAGTTGTCGAAACAGGGGCCCGGTTGGTTGATTTGAGCTTTTAAACGGGTTTGTTTCGGTTTGAAAAACGCTATTTAGTTTTGTTGGAATATCGTCAAGTTCGTTAAAAAAGATTTGCCATCGGGAATTGACCTCGATTTGGCGAGAACTTTTAGTTGATTTTTGATTAATATGTTCTAAAGCGTTTTGATTAAATTGACGTTTTTGAGTTTCAGATAAAAGCTGATAAAAATAACGGCTTGGTAAAAACGACCATTTTTTCGTTGAGTTTAAAGAAGATTCAAAAGTTGCTGCTAAAAGTTGTTTTTGTTTAAATTGCCAACCCGGGTTTAAAGATATAAAAAAACCATTATCAACCGAATTGATTTGCGTAATCAAATTTGAATCTAACTTATTTGAATATTTAGTATACGCAAAAGTTTCCCAAGTCATATTTTGAATTGGCTTTTTTAATCCGGGTAAACTTTTTTGTAAAAAAGTATTTTGTTGATATTGAAGCTCATACTTATCAACACTCATTTGAATAAAATAAATTAGAAATGGACTAAGGGCTAAAAAAAATTGGAGGTTGGTTGAATTATTAAAATAATAATTTAATTTTACTCGCAGTGTTTTTTTGTAAGCGATCAATAAATAATAAACGGTTTGAACTGACTTTTTTATTGAACGGTTTGTTTTTTGATAGTTTAATAACTCTAAACTTTTCCTAAGGTCAAAGCGAACTTTGTCTGAAAGAGTGCTTTCTACGTACTTCGTACGGGGCCCCGGAACGTTTTTTGATTTATCAGAGCCAGCACAAGGTTGGATTTTTTTTAAAGTTTTTAATCTTCCGCAGCTATTTAAATTTTGCGAAATGTTGACATTAAAAGCCTGGTAAAAATTTGAGGTTAAGAGGGTGGGCAAACTGCTTGAAAGATGAAGTGGATAGCTTTTTTTACTATCGTGATAAGTTTGACGGCACAAGAGTGAAGTTAAACTTCTTGACTTTTTTTGGTTTACCCTAGCAATGGGTCGACCAGCTAGTGAAAGATTGGTTAAAAACAGGTTTTCGCTAATATTATTTGATTTTTTAATATTATTTTTAAAATTTATCATAATTTTTTAATATAAAAATTTTCAAGCTACGGTCAAAATTAGAGCTTGGGTTGGTATTCCAGCTCGGGCGTCGTCGAGGGGCCCCAAAGCAGTAAAAAACCAAGACGATCCAAGTACTTTACGACTTATGTATATCGTATTGCCGCGACGCGACGAGTCTTTTGGCGACTTACCAGCGACTTAGGAGACGGACGGTTTTTTCAAAGCAACCCCAACCTGAAGGCGAAAAACTTTGCCTGTGACTGTATGTCTGGAATTCTATGTCTGTGACTGTATGTCTGGAATTCTATGTCTGTGAAAGACACCTCTGCTTTAAAAACGTCGAAGAAAAAGCTACGGACAAAGCTGCGGGGTCGGAGAGTTTAAAAATAAGGGGCCCTCACGTCGTTTGATCGAAAACCGGCTTCTAAACAGAGACAGGAAAAAACTAAAAACTTCTCAGCAACCAAAGGTTCTTTGAAAAGATTTTGCGGACGTTTAAAAACCCCGAAGGTGTTTTAGGGAAGTGCAAAACGAAGCCCAGTTTTCAAATTACGCCTCTTTGAAATTTGAAACGAATTTTTTTAAAAAAATTTTTATTTATAAACACTCAAGTTATTGCCCTTACGAGTCAACCTCTATTTGAATTAAAAATAGAAGGTGAAAGGGTTTAAATTTAACGGTCTTCTATTGTGTTTTAACACAAAGAGCCCAAAGAGGTCAATTTAAAAAACGTCAGCGTGGGTCTTGAAGTTTTTTAGGTGTAAACAAACACTAATAAAATAAAGGCGGGTAAATCACCGGACATAAAAAATTGTTTTATAGATAAAGACTCTTTGGGGGCCCCACCAAAGTGGGGGGCCTTTCTTCGACGCCCCAGAGGTGCCTTTCAGGCAAAGTTTTGGAGTACGAAGTACGTCGAATAAAGGCCAACTAGTTTAAAACAATTGGATCTTCAACAATCAACTGATTTTGTTTAAATTTATTTAGTCTAAAAAACGTCGGGAGCTTACGCACAAGTCTTGCCGCAGGTACAAACTTTGCCTGTAATTGTAGGTCCGGTTCTTGTAGGTCCGGTTCTTGTATGTACGTACTTCGGACGACATACAAGAACCGGACCTACAATGACGGACTTCGTACAACCCATTACGAGTCCTTCGTACCTGCGGCAAAGAGCAGCTACGCAATCAAACTGTGGAACATTGGTTTTTCGACGTACTTCGTACGCGAGAGGACAAAAATACATATTTTTCTATCCATTAGCTGCGTGCCTGGGTTGAACTTCGACAAAACGCGATTATTCACTAAAAACAAATCGCGTTTCGTTTCCACGACGCGAAGGTATAACTGTTTTTAAGCGGGTTATTAAATAACAAAAGAATTTAGAATTCCAACCGCAAAAACAAGTAAAACCCAAAGCCCTACACCTGAAAAAACAACTTGTTTATTTTCAGTCCAACCATTCGGAGATGCAAAAACAACCGGAACGCCAACTACTAATAAAAAAGATAATCCAACAAATGCGAAAAGAGTTAATTGAAAGATAAGAGTCATAATTTGATTACTCCAAAATTTTTTAGCGATTCGTTTTTTAAATAAAGACTAATAGTTAAAACCAAAACTTACGTTTACAACCCCTTAGGGGTACGAAGTACGTACAAAGGCGTTGGTAATGGGTTGTACGAAGTCCGTCAAAGCAATTTTTCGACGACAAAGTTTTTTGTCTCCATCTATAAAAAGTTTGTTTTAAAACCGAAAAAAAAGTTTCTCAAATATGAATGAAAACAAAATTAAAACCTAAACTATTTTATAAAAAACAAAAGTTAAGAAACTCGTTTAATAAAAACTTTGAGGGGGGACCCAAACTTTGACAGGAGGACCCCGTTCGAATAGCCTTCGTACGTACGACCTACGGGAGGGAAAAATAGAATCGCATTAAACTCTACTAGTTGCTCATATTTAAAAAAGTAAAAAAAATTTAAGTTGAATATTTATCAGAATTTTTGAATTCAAAAAAATGAACTTTTCAGAACAAATTTTTATTAATGTATTAACGGCTGGCGTTCAACATTTCAGAGGAGAATGTAAATAAAACTACCTGCGGGGGGGGGTTACACGGAGGCCGCTACGCAGCCGGAGTTGGCCCCCCCCCCCGCGCAAAAGTTTTTAGCTAACTCAAAACTTCTGACTTAAAGTTTTAGGATTTACGCCAAGACTCCAACAAGCTGCGTTACAATAACTAGATAGTAATAAAAAAAGTTATGTATTATTGAAATTTTAATAATTTAACTATAATAATATTATTATTTTATAAGAAATGCAATTATTTATAATTTAATTTAAAAAGTTTTTTTTAAAAGTTTTTAAAGAAACGCAAACTTTCAATTTTGTTTATCCTCTGTCGTCGAAGAATTGCTTACGAAAGAAAAAATAAACACAAAACTTTACAGAGACGTCGTCGAAGACTGCGGGGCTTTTCAAAGCGAAGAACCTCTTGGAGGTTTTATTAACTCCGTTTAAAGAGTCTTTTATGTAAAGTTCTATCTTTGATTTTTTTGTTTTAATACTATCCATTAACTAAAATTTTTGTTGCAAGCAACACCCGCTGCTTTTCCAAAGCCTAGATTACGGATTTATCGACAATAGGTTTTAGGCTCTTTTAATTTTTTTTATAAAAAACTATTTTGGGTTGACCGGGATTTGAACCCGGAACTATTCGGTTAAAAGCCGAGTACTCTACCGTTGAGTTATCAACCCTACAACACGAAAGAATATTTTTCATCGTTAAGCAGTAAAATTAACGAGGCTTTTTTGACAAATTTGTTTCTCTCTTTTATTTTAGTTATTTTTTCTTTAGATGTCAACTTCTTATATTTTTATTTCAAAGCTTTTCAACTCCTTTCGTTGTACAAAGCGGTTGCATATCCAAGTTTGAAATATACGAGATTTTCGTATAAAACTGGCAAGACTTTTATTTAACGTTGAAAAAGCACAAAGTCTTTGCCTGTAAAACTTTGCCTGTAAAACTTTGTCTGTAAAAGAGTCCCGCAGAGGTGCCTAGAACCGGACCTACAATGTATGTACGACCTACGCCCTAAAACAGGGGCTTGCTTGTTTGTTTCTCCGACATGTCAACGAACTCAATAAAAAAATAATATCCAGGCTAATTTTATAAAGCTAATTAAATATTAAACTAGTGTTAAAAGGCTATTTATTTATTAGCGTGGAAACTAAAACGGAAAGGGAGGGATTCGAACCCTCGGTACCCTCGCAGGTACGCCGGTTTTCAAAACCGGTGCAATCGACCAACTCTGCCACCTTTCCAAAATATTCACAAAAGATAGTAATAGAAAAAAAAAAATTGTCAACGGAGATAAAAGATTGATAAAGTTTTTATCTTGGCTCAGTTACCTAAAAGCAAAAATCAAAAGTTTAAACTAGGCTTAATGGGATTCGAACCCATGATCTTAGGTTTCGGAAACCTATATTTTATCCACTAAACTATAAACCTCCTTTTTTCCAGGAGGCTGAATTTGAAATCCTGAATAATTTAATGTTTATATAAAATTAGCCTGGATATTAAAGGGATCCTAGAGAAAGTTTTTTAGATATCTACCCCCAAGGGAATTCGAATCCCTGCTTCTTCCGTGAAAAGGAAACGTCCTGGGCCTCTAGACAATGGGGGCTTTTTTTTTCGCGCTTTAATTAAATTGATAAACTTTAATCAGTTTTTATGTTTTTTATGCTTATATTGTAAAGCATATTATTATCTTGTCAAGTATTTTTTATTTTTTAAAAGTTCATAATAGGAATTTGCCTAATATAATATTACCCTTTAGATTTTATAGTGGATGAAAAAATTTTTGAATAAGAAGTTCTGTAAACTCTTTATCTCAAAATCAAGCCCTTTTATTGCTAAAAAAAATCATAATATGTCTTTAGAACTTGCGACTCAATTTTTAAACGACGGGTTTATTTGAATATTTGTACTGGGTGTTTTTTTAGCTCGACTATAGGGAATTCTTTGATTAATTTCGGTATAGGATAGTTGTCTTTATTCAAAAGTATTAAACTTTGGGGGCCCGTACGATTCTTTGACGTTTTTAAAGCAGAGTTCTTCGACGTTTTTAAAGCAGAGGTGTCCGCAGAGTTCTTCGACGTTTTTAAAGCAGAGGTTTTTTAAAAGAAGTTTTTAAAGCAGAGGTGCCTTTTACAGACATAGAATTACAGACATAGAATTACAGACATAGAATTACAGACATAGAATTACAGACATAGAATTACAGACAAAGTTTTATTTGTTTTAATAAATCATTGTTTTTGTGAGCAAACGTTTGTATTTGAAGCAACAATCTTTTCAAGTTTTGCAACTTTGGATCCAAAAGTTTAATGTTTTGGTAAAGAGTTAAAAATAAATCTTCGTTCCTGTTTCTGGCAGCTTCAATTGATTCATTTAAACCTTTTAATAAAGCTATAATTCATTTGACATCTGCGTCTAAATTAATAGTTATGTGATTTTCAATACTATTAAGTTTGTTAACAATTGTTCTTTCGATGTCATCAAGCTTTTCTTTGTTGGCCCGGGCGGTTGTTATTACAGTTTTATGAGTGGCCTTTATGCTTTGATCTAGTTCTATTTGCTTGTTTGCAATCGACTTGGACCTTTTAGCTGTTATAACTGTACTAAGCCGATTTGTAGCGGGTCGTCCAGAAAGTGTACTTAATGATCTTTTTATTTGTTTTTAAAACGTTGGCACCGAAATGGCAGCTTTTCTAACAAAAGGTATATGGTTTATTAAAAAATCGAGCAGCTCGAATTGTATCGTTTGCCCAAAAATAAAATCATCCACGGCTTTTTCAACTTCGTTTAAATATTCAATACTATCATTTTTTTTTAATGGAAGAGTCATTTCAAATCTCCTAAGCTCCTCGTACTTTTACGCTTCGAATTGACCCTGGTTCGTAAACATAGGGGATGGTTTAAATTACACAAACTTTGCCTGTAAAACTTTGCCTGTGAAAGGCACCTCTGCGGGGCCCCACAAGCTGCGGCCAAGGGGCCCCTATAAAAAACTTTTCAACCGTTATTTTGTCAAAGGTTATCGGTGTAACACTAGTTGTCGTAAAAAAAGTTGGGTATCCTGGAAGAGGTTCAGCGTCTGCTTTAATGTTAAACGTAAGTTTCCATTCGCATAAAAGGCTTGCTTTTAAAAGATCTTTTCGGAAAATGTAATGAATACGTGTTAAACCTTGAAGTTCTTGAACGTCATTTTTAAAATTAAAGATCTTAAATCTTTTCAAATCAAAAGTGCTAAAAATTTCATTTTCAAGACTTTGCCGGTTCTTGTATGTCTGTAATTGTAGGTCCGGTTCTAGGCACCTCTGCGGACAAAGCTACGGAGTCCCGCAGCTTGTGGGGCCCCGCAGAGGTGCCTTTCACAGGCAAAGTTTTACAGGCAAAGTTTGTACCTGCGGGTCGAAGAAAAAGCTACGGACAAAGCTGCGGTAAACGAAAAAGCAATCTCTGCATCTCGAATGGTGTTTGGGTCTCGTTTGTTTAAAACGGTATGTTGGTAAAGAAAAAAGTGTTTACTACAGGTTGTCTTTGGGAAAGGCATATTTTGATTTTTATTTGAAATAATTAGGATTGGTTTTAATGTTTGAACTATGTTTTGACGTCTTCTAAACAAGTTCAAACACTAAAACCAATAGTAAATCAGTCTTGTCTTTTATTAATCGCTTTGTTCGTTGTGAGAAGGATGGGTATGGTCTTCTGATTTGTCAGAAGGTCATAACGAATTGGCTCCATTTTTGCTTGCATTTCATCCTCATTTGGTCTAACAATGTATTTTTCTGTTGTACACATAGACACGTGTCCAATCATTAAGAAAACAAGCGTATATCACCAAAACTTTTCCATAAGTGTGTAATATAACGTTTTCTAAAAGAATGGCTGGTAAACTTTCGATTAAATCGTTCACCTAATATTTTTAAATAAGAGTTCATCTCGCTTGTAAAATGCTGCCCTGAAAGGTGATCTGTTTCTGATTGTTTTGCTGCAAAAAGAAAGTCGTTGTTAGGTTTTGAGTATTTCATTACAATTTTATAATCAGCAATTCTCTGGGTAATAATTTCTTTCCCCTCGTGACTTAAAAAAGCTTTTTGTTCTTTAGCGCCTCTTTTTGTTCTATCGAACGCAAAAAAAGGGCGCTGTTTAGAGAACAAATTTTCGACTTGATTTTTTTTTAAAGCTAAAACTTCTCCAATCCGAGCTCCTGTCACAAAAAGTAAAGAAGAAGCAAGTCTCATTCTGGATTGAACAAAAGTTTGTTCTTCTCCAATAATTTCTAAAAGAGCTTCGTAGTGTTCCAGTTCTAGTCCTTGTCTTTCCTCTAATTTTTTTCTTTCTTGATATTTTTTTCGACGTTTTTCTTTTTCAGCTCTTTCTTTCTTCATTAACTCTAGTTCAATAGTTAGTTTTTGAACTTCGTTAAGAAGATATTCTTGTTTTTTCAGTAACTCTTCGCGCAGCTTTGCCCGCAGCTTTGCCCGCAGCTTTGCCCGCAGCTTTGCCTTTCACAGGCAAAGTTTCACAGGCAAAGTTTCACAGGCAAAGTTTTACAGGCAAAGTTTTGTGAAAAAGTTTTTTGGAAGCCGACAACGATAAGGTCTTTTACGTCGTTACTGTTTTTTTCTGTTTGCAATTGAACCAGGTTTTCTTTGTTTTGACCATAAATCGAGGGGCCATAATTTTCATTTGATTGATCATTTTTTGTCATCTTTATCTCCTTATTGATTAAATTATTGTTTTTTGTGCTTGTATTGTAAACCATATTATTCATTCTTTTGACAAATATTTTTATTTTTTAAAAGAATGAATAATATGGTTTACTAATTTGCCTAAATAATATTACCCTTTAGATCTCTTTCTAGGGAAAAAATATTAAACCTCTGTCATTCAAACGATTCGTAGCTTTGGTCTTCAAACTTAAAACTGCAGGAAAACCTAACGTTAATTGCTTTTTTGGGGGGCCCCACGCGGGGGGGCCTAAACTACAGCTTTTCTTTGGTAAATTACGAAATAGGTTGAGCGAGTTGTAATTGCATTACCCATTTTATCTTATTTTTTTTATTAAAAAAAAGTTTTGTTTATATACTTTTATTTTTTTTCGTATTCTATCCTAAATTATATACTATACCGTATAAATTTAGGATAGCATTTATCGCAGGTACAAAGTTGCAGGTCCAATTGTAGGCTCTGTTTAAAGGCCCCTCAACTACGCTTGGGCTCCATTCAAAGTAAAGCTGCGGGCGTCTATGCAACCAAACAGAGTGAAAGTGAACGGGCAACAATTTATGCTACAACGGGTCAGTTTTTTCTTCAACCGTAATTTTATCTTGTAACTTCAGACATAGATTTCATTTAAAAGAAAGAAAATATTTTTTATTGGGTGTTCGCGAACCATTTTTGAGTAAATAAAAATTTCAAAATTAGCTTCTCGCACGTCGCGCGGGGACCATTGGGTCTCGTCGAAGTAAGGCGCGAAAGGTTGACTTTTAAAAAATTTTAATTATAATAATCTGGCCCTCAAATTAACGCTTAAAAAAAAACAAAAACGTGTTAGAGCTTTAATAAGCAGCAGCACCAATTTTTTTTAAAGAGGTCAAGTTGAGGGTAAAAAAAACTTTTTGAAATAACTTTACGACGAGAGTTGCAGGGTTATTAAAAATAAACTTTAAAATTTCATTAAAGTTCTAAACTTTTCAGGAGATATAGCCAAGTGGTAAGGCGGAGGTTTGCAAATCCTTTACCCCCAGTTCGAGTCTGGGTGTCTCCTTTACGATTGGTCGAAAAACCTCTAAATAACGGTCAAAATTTTGTTTTTCCTACTAGTCGAATTTCCTACTAGTCGAAAAGTCTCGCGTCGTTGCGTTTGACTACGAAGTACGACCTACGTACTTCGTAACGGGTCCTTCTGTCATTGTATGTTTGTAATTGTATGCAATTGTAGGTCCGGTTCTTGTATGTCTGTAATTGTAGGTCCGGTTCTAGGCACCTCTGCGGACAAAGCTACGGACAAAGCTGCTTTAAAAACGTCGAAGAAAAAGCTGCGGACACCTCTGCGGGGGAGGCCAAAACCTACGGGGTCGAAAAACCGGCCCAAAGTTTTTTTTTCAGCTTTTGCAGGGACTATTCTATAGGGCCCCTGTTTTTCGAGAGCCCAAACGCAACCACGTACTTCGTACTCCATTCTATGTCGGAGAGACACCTCCTTAGGCAGCAGAGGTGTTTTTAAAAGCAGCTTTGTCTGCAGGTACAAACTTTGCCTGTAATTGTAGGTCCGGTTCTAGGCACCTCTGCGGGCATACAATTACAGACATACAATTACAGGCAAAGTTTTCTAGACAAATTCTACAACGCCCTCAACTACGCTTAAGCTGTATTACGGCTTCTTTTGCAGGCAGCTACGCAACCAAAGAAAGGAAAAGTTAAATTGATAAATAAAAAAATACTATTAACTGTCGGTCCGTTGAATAAAAGTATTTTTCTAAAAATTATTTCTTAAATATATTATATTTCATGGCTATTAAAGTCCTGAAAGTTGATAGAAAATTATTTTCAAATTTTTGAAAACCTGGAGGTGATTGACTTTAAATTTTTCTCTTTAGTTTTAAAAAAACTTTAACGGATTAAATTTTTAAAAAATTGGACCGAACTGGATTTGAACCAGTGTAAGCATTACACTAATGGGTTTACAACCCATCCCCTTTAACCACTCGGGCATCGATCCTATAGTAGAAACGTAATAACTTGTTTTGGTTTTTGACTGATTAGCTTTGTTTGAGTAACTATTATATTAGTAAACTTCATCGAAAATGTCAAATTATTTCAATTATTATTTTTTTACAAAATCAAGTGGCCAATTCAGGTCCCCAACTTTGATTTTGCAAAAAAATAATAATTGAAATAATTTATTATTTACCTAAGGATTGCCAACTCATTTGAACGTCATCTAAAATTACCGAACTATTATAAATTTCTAAAAGAATTACTAAAAATACGGCAAAAAGTGCCATGAAAACACCCATTAAGGTTGTCGTTCCCCATCCGGGAGCTACTTTTCCATATTCTGAATTTAAAGGTCTTAGTAAAGTTCCTAATGGTGTTGATACCCCTAAGTCTTGAGTTACTTTAGTCGTTTTTGTTGCCATAAAAATAGATATTTCTTTTTACTTTCTGTAAATAAATTTTTGCAATTATTTTAAATTTTACCAATTAAAAACCGTAATTAAACTGAATTCTATTTGCTAGGTTTTTAGTAATTTTTTTCTTCGAAGAACGGTTCGCTTTGATATTTTAAATTTGCCCTATATGTTTGGAGTGAATATTAAATTGGCTTCTAAATCAATAGAAATTTAATGCGGCTTTTATTTTTTGGAATTTTTACAAGTAAATTTTACTTTGTTATTAGAAGTTTGCTTGAAATTCAACTTAATTAGCGTTTTTTTTTGACGCGGCCGTAAATCGGACGTAGGTCGTCCTCTCACACTTTTCCTGACGAAAAACTTTGTCTGTAATTGTAGGTCCGGTTCTTGTATGTCTATAATTGTATGTCTGTAATTGAATATTTTTTACAGGCATACAATGTACGTACTTCGTGCGGGCCCTCGAAGAACCGGACATACAATGACGGACGACTTACGACCCATTCGAAACTAAACAGGTTTTATTTATATATACTTTGCCGTAAATGTGACGCGAGTATTTTTAAGCTGGGGCAAAAAAGTGTTCTAGGCAATAAAATATTTAATCTTCGTGTTCTTCAAAAGGATCGCGAAGTTGCTTTGAAGGTGGACCAAATCCTACATAAAGAGAATATCCGGTAATACTTAAAAGTAAACACCAGACGAAAATGCTAAAGAAAAAAGCAGGACTTTCCATAATTTAATTTTTTAATATATAGTGTATAATTTAATGAAAAAAGGTTTTAAAGTTTTGGATTTTAGAGTGGGGGGACTCTTTACAATTGAAGGCTTCCGAAACATAGCCTCCCTCCGAAACTTTCGGTAATTAGTAAGCTCCAGTTTTTGAGTAATTTTAAACTTGAAGCAGCTAAGATATCACGATTTAGTTTCTAGGCAACTTTTCGATTAACTTGAAAAAGAGCAGAACTTTTATTCATTTTTTAACCAAAAAAAATCACTTTTGGAGGATAGGAAGTGAGTAATTTTTAAAATTTTTCCATTTTTTAAAAGGTTCAAAAAAAACGGCGGCAAAAACTTTGCCTGTAATTGTAGGTCCGGTTCTTGTAGGTCCGGTTCTTGTAGGTCCGGTTCTTGTAGGTCCGGTTCTTGTATGTCTGTAATTGTAGGTCCGGTTCTAGGCACCTCTGCGGACAAAGCTACGGAGTCCCGCAGAGGTACCTTTTACAGGCAAAGTTTGTACCTGCGGAGTCCCGCAGAGGTGCCTTTTACAGGCATACAATGTACGTACTTCGTACGACAAAGCTGCGGTTCGAATAACTCTGCGGTTTGTACCTGCGTTCCAGAGGTTTGTAAACCATTTTAAATGCGTAATAATTTTCTAAGATGATAAACATTCCAAAGGCTATTTTGTTTTTACTCAAGGGCGTCGAAGGTCACCGCTCCTGCGGCCCCCCACGCAAGTCTAAGTTCTTGACAAGATTCTAGAAAAGAAGGGGACCAGCTTTTCTAAATTGAAGCAAATTACGAAGGGTTATAAAACCCGTAATTTTCTTAATTTTTCCTAACTTGAAAGAAGTTTAAACTTCTTTCAAGTTAGGAAAAATTAAGAAAATTTATTTAACAATGCGTGGCGGCTCTCTGAAAAAAATAGAGAAAAAAATGATACCTAACGTTCCTACTAATAAAAAAGTATAAACTAAAGCTTCCATAAGATAGAATAAAAAGATTTTTTAAAATGATATATTTGAGAAAAAAAATTTACCGGATACCAAACAGGTAAAATTCGATAAGTTAACGTTTTCGGGTTCAAATCATAATAGTTTATAAAAACAACTCCGAAAACGTTAAAGCTAAAATTATTTGATTTTAACTTTTATTTTCAAAACTTTAGGAGGCCCTAAAGTTACGGGTAGCTACTGTTCTTGAAAACCATTTAACTTTTTGCTTCCCGCAGCTTTACATTTTATGTAAAGTTTTCTTAAGGTCATTGTATGTCGTCGCAGTTCTTCGACGTTTTTAAAGCAGAGTTTTTCGAGGGTATAAAGCAGAGTTCTTCGAGGGTATAAAGCAGAGGTGTCTAGGACCAAAGCTTGGGGGTCGCGAAGAACCCCCGCAGAGGTGCCTAGGACCAAAGCTTGTGGGGCGTTTTTAAAGCAGAGGTGCCTTTCGCAGGCATACAATTACAGGCAAAGTTTTACAAGCAAAGTTGTCTTTGACGACATACAATGACACGGGTCTCCTGTCATTGTATGCCTGTAAAAAACACCTCTGCCCGCAGAGGTGTCTTTTACAGGCAAAGTTGTCTTTGACGACATAGAATAACAGACATAGAATGACAGACATACAATGACAGGATGGCCCATTACGAGGACGAACTACCTACGATCTACGGGAAGAAAAAAGTTAAATGGTTTTGTTAAACGAAAATCAAACCACTAATTGAATGCAAAAATTAAACCGATTGACGTCGTGTAGAATCGTCTCCTAGTTTTAAAAAGGCACCAAATTCGATTTGTTCTTCAATACCTTCGTCAATACCAGCAAATACATCACGGAAAATAGTACGAGCTCCGTGCCAGATATGTCCGAAGAAAAATAATAAAGCAAAAGATAAGTGACCAAATGTAAACCAACCTCGTGGACTACTTCTGAAAACTCCGTCTGATTGTAAAGTTGAACGGTCGAATTCAAAAATTTCCCCTAATTGAGCTCGTCGAGCGTACTTTTTAACCGTTGTAGGGTTATTAAAAGATACACCATCAAGTTCTCCACCGAAGAAAGTAACCGAAACACCTACTTGCTCAATACTGTATTTAGATTCTGCTCTACGGAAAGGTACGTCAGCACGTACAATACCATCTTTATCTAATAAAATAACCGGGAAAGTTTCAAAGAAAGTTGGCATACGGCGTACAAATAGCTCATTCCCATCCTTATCTTTAAATACTGCGTGGCCTAACCAGCCAACCGCAATACCGTCTCCGCTATTCATAGCCCCGGTACGGAATAAACCGCCTTTTGCCGGATTATTTCCAATATAGTCATAAAAAGCTAATTTTTCTGGGATTTGTGACCAAGCTTCTTGAAGCGATTTTCCTTCAGCAAGACTTGTTTGAACTCGTTTATCAATTTCTTGTTGGAAGAAACCTAAATCCCATTGGTAACGAGTTGGACCAAATAATTCAATTGGTGTTGTTGCTGATCCATACCAAGCTGTTCCTGCTACAACAAAAGCAGCCCAGAATACTGCAGCAATTGAACTTGAAAGAACGGTTTCAACATTCCCCATTCGTAGTCCGTTATATAAACGTTGTGGTGGACGAACACATAAATGGAATAATCCAGCTAAAATTCCTAAAATTCCAGCTGCAATGTGGTGCTTGAAATTAAATTAACTTGACTAGCTTATTATTTCCTGTCATAAGTTATTTAAATTTGGACTATATCTTCAACCTTGTTTAACATTCTTTCATAATAAAACAACCAAAAACTTTGTCGCTAGGCTCCGTAGACCTAGCGCTCTCCCTACGTCAGGCCCCTATCCCGGTCCCGCAGCTTTAGTACGGAGCGTGACAAAGTTTGCTATTCTTTCATTAAATTTTTAGCTATTTTCCATTCGAGCAACGTTAATTGATTTTACTAAACGGTATAATCGTTTAAACCCTTTTTCTGATAAATGAACACCGTTTTTTCTTCTTAAATAAACTCGCCACCATCTTCGAAAACAAATATATTTACTAGTACGAAGTTTATATCTATTAACATAATTAATAAGCAATTCCTGAGAATTTAAACAAGTTAATTCAATTCTAACGTAGGTAGTCGGTGTTAATTTGTTTTTAAAATAAGATAAGGAGGCTTCGGATTTAAATAAAGTTGAAATCTGTTTCAAAACCAAGTCTTCATTACAAATATTTGCTTGCGTAAGTGTAAATTTTTGATCTAGTTTATAGGGTGGAAGAAGGGTTTTATAATTCGAATTTTTTAACTGATTTCGTTCTGCTTTAGGTAAACGAAAATGAGCATAAAAGCAACCTTCTCCATCAATAAAACCCGAAAGCCATGCGTTATCAAAACCAACTTTTGCTAACCATAATTTGTTTTTATTAAAAGGAGCTTTAAACATCCCTTTTTTTTGACCTTGTTCAATCCAGTTTAAAAATTGAATTTGTTGTTTTGGAAGAATTAAATTACCTGAAAAAAGATAAGCTATTCGCTCTACGTTTTTTTTTGATTCAACTGTCCAACGCCAATATGTAACGTCATTTCTTTGAAAAGAGCTGACATTTCCAAAACCAAAAGTGTATGCAATTGTCTCAATAATTTTTTTTTCTTTTTGACTAATTGATATTTTTAAACGCTGGGTTGTGACCTTTCCAGAAACGTTTTTTTGGGTATAGCAACTAAAATGTCCATCCGCTTCAAAAAAACCAATAAACCATTGTAAAAACGATTCAGAAATAAGGGGAACATGAGCTGCATGCCCATAATCATAAAAATCCGTTGTTGAAAAACAAGGTGCTTTGCGTGTAGTCTCTGAGGATCCATACGAGAGAGTTTGCTTTTCGCTACGCGTTAAATAACAAGTTCTGTAATAATTACATTTGCAATTTAAAAAATAGCGCCGATTAAACTTTGCCTGTAATTGTATGCCTTTTACTAGGCAAAGCTGCGGCCAAAGCTGCCGTTTAAACCCCTGCGTAGCTGCCCGGTTAACTTTTCCGTAGGTCCTACATAGGTCGTACTCTTGAATGGGTTGTACGAAGTCCGTCAAAGCTTTGCCGTAGGTCTTACGTAGATCTTCTCTCAGACATAGAATTCGGTTAGGAAAAGTAAAGGTCCGGGGTTTGGGGTTTAATTTATTTTGTTTTTTATGCAAATATATTGGCATAATTTACTCCTACGTTAAATATGTTTCCTGCTGATTGTTTCTCGTTTTTCCCACAGTAATAAGTCCATTTATCTCAGCCCCGCCAACGGCAACGCAGCGCATGCGAAAACCGGCGTTTGCGTATCTGGGGCCGAAGGAGACGACCCGCAGCTTTATTAATTTATTACGGGGCGTGACAAAGTTTTGCGACCGCAAAACTTTCATAATTCTTGGTTCTACTGCTAAAAAAGTCCACGAAAGGTCCCAGCATATAGCAAAGTTTTCTTAACCGTTGTTACCAACGGTTGCGCCCCATCACATTAAGACGCTACACCACCTGGATTATAAGGATCAAAACCATCCGGTCCCCATGACGGTGCAACCGGTTGAACACTTCCAGTTAAACCGTAAGGATCCGATACCCAAATTCCAGGTCCAAATAAACCTGTTACATGGAATGCACCAAAACCAAAACATAGTAAACCAGACAAGAATAAATGAATACCAAAAATTTTTGGTAAATCTAAAGCAGGATTTCCGGTACGGGGATCACGAAATAATTCTAAATCCCAGTTAACCCAATGCCAAATCGCAGCTAAAAATAAAGCTCCTGATAAAACGATGTGTGAAACACCTACTCCTTCATAACTCCAAATTCCTGGGTTATTAGCCGTTTCTCCGCTAATTGTCCAACCTCCCCAAGATTGGCTAATTCCTAAACGAGTCATAAACGGTAATACGAACATACCTTGTCTCCACATAGGATTTAAAACCGGATCCGATGGATCAAAAACAGCAAGTTATCGGGTAAAGCCCCCGGGTTACCCCAAGGTCCTCCCCTCAGATCCGTACGTGCGCCTCTCGACGCATACGGCTCAAGCATAACACGCTGCCTAGATTATACTAGTGGCCCTTCCCGCTTCATCGGTTGGGGTTTTGCGTGGAGCGGCAGATGAAAAATTTTATGTTTTATAGCTTTTTGTCGGTATCGACAAGAAGTTTGTGTGTGTTTCATAGTGACAATGTTCGTGCATTAGTATCAAGTTACTCAGTTTATCTAATTTACCGTCTTTCCTAGGAATAACATGATGTAGATCTAAGATGTTACTTTGGATTGGGTCCATAGTTTGATTGCATCCAGGGCAGATGCCATGTTGCTTTTTCCACACTCGGGCCTTTTTGCTAGGTAAGTCATTTGATTTTTCTAATTGCACTTGGCGAATTTTAGTTTTGTTTTTAAGATCAAATACGTTAACGGTTGAACTTATTCTTGTTCGAATACGTTTCTGACGAAGGTCGTAACTTCTTAAGATGTAAGTGCTGTTGTTATTTGTTGTTCCGGTGAAAGTCCAACGACCATTGACATGTTTCCAATATTTGTTGAATATCCATTTTTTGGTTTTGTTGCCATGGCGTCGTTGACCCCATTTCATTAATCGCTCGTATAAATAGTTATTCATTGAGCCCCATACTTCCCAAATATTATTGCAGCAGTGATGATAAATCATCCATTCGCGAATTTTAGAGTTAAGTTTGTAGATTAATAGTTCTGGTTGATGTATGGTTTTGGTTAAGTATTTGATTTCTTTACGGTGCTTGATAATACTTTTCATTGAAATCCTGCATAATAATTTTCCATTTGAATATTTACGGAAAGTCCATCCTAAGAAGTCGAATCCTTCGAAAATGGGACGTATAGACGTTTTCGTTTCGCTAATTCGTAAGCCTCTAGGAGCTAGAAATTCGTTAATGGATTCTTTAACGAGTTCTAGTTGTCGTTTGCTTCGGCCTGTGACAATGAAGTCGTTGGCATAACGTACAACATTTACGCAAGTTGATAGACGTTTATAGTTTTTGCTTGTTAAGCAAAGAACTCGTTTTGGTTTGTCTAGAGTTTGAAGATGCTGTTCAAGTCCGTTTAAAGTAAAATTCGCTAGGGTCGGTGAAATGACCCCACCCTGGGGTGTGCCTTCTTCCGTTAGGAAGAGCTCCGGGTTATTGTTTTCAAAATATCCCGCCTTTAACCAGCCTTTTAATACTTTAGTTTCCATAGGTGTATGTTTTAGTAGCCAGTCGTGGTTAATTTTGTCGAAACATTTTTCAATGTCTGCGTCCAGTACCCATTGTGGACGGTTAGGTTTATCTAACAAGGTACGGATTTGGGCGTTTACATCCCAACAACCACGGTAAGGTCGGAATCCGTAAGAGTGTGGATCACTGGTTGCTTCTACTGTTGGTAAGAGCGCTAGGTTCCACAGTGCTTGATGAGCACGATCGGACATACAAGGAATTCCAAGTGTTTCACGACGTTGACTTCCGTTAGCAGAAGGAATATACACTCGTTTTAAAGGTTTTGATGTCAATTTCTTACGTAACTCAGATGCAGCCTGGTGTTTAGTTTGTGGAGTTGTCCACAATTGTCCGTCAATACCGGGCGTTAGTTTACCTGAGTTCTCTTGACTCACTATTCGTACAGCTTTTAGTTGTGCTGAAAGGCTATTTTTTGTTATTAGTCTTTGTAGGTTTCGTACCTTTCGGTATTGACCTTTTTCTGCTGCTCTAGTAATTCTATGCTGTAATTTCTCAACACTCGTTTCAACTTTGGACCAGTTGACACCAGTCCAGGTATCTTCTTTTGATGGATGATAAATAGACTGGGTTTTAGATTTGGTTAAAGTCATCTTATTTCCTTCTATTTAACTCTACACGCTGTCAAAAGCTTAGCCTTCAAGTTTCAGCAGTGAGATTTACTAATATACCAAATGAAAGTCAGCTATTCCTTTCGGTCAAAGACAATGTATTGTGAATGAGTCAAACCCTCTGATTATTCTTTTCAGTCTTTATCCATGCTATTAATGTATGGCGTTCGCTTTTTTCATAATCTTCTACCCCCCAACCCGTTTTGCTTTGTTACCTAGGCATTACCATTAATTCAAATTTGAAGCTGGATTAATGGAGGGCTTGTGGGGTTTACCTCGTCTTGAATAAAGCCTTGTTATGATAAAGTCCAGTTAAGTAGACGCCGGCCCAATTATTAAATACCGCACTTCTTTTACGTAAGAATGTGACCCTTGGAGCGTTAACTCTATCTTTCTAGTTAGGTTATCGAGTTATTTGACTTAACGACGCATTGTGCCTATGTTCTGCTCTTTATCAAATATCGGCGGCCATTGAGTGTCTAGAACGACTAGGGGGTTTTCCTGGTCCAATTCAATGACTTGTTCCTTCTGCTTCGGACAGTTTCATTACTTACTGCTGCCCTTCCGGTAAGCCTCATGTGGGTATACACATGGCTGTTGTTAGAGTGTTAATTTCTAACTTTTGCATACTTTATTCAGTTACTTTTCCCCTAAGGTTGAACCTCTGGGTTAGAAGTTGCGAGTCGCACCGTAGAAAGCCATCGAACCTGCCCAGCCTGAAACTAAAGCAGTGTGCATTAAGTGAACTGCGATTAAACGACCCGGATCATTTAAAACGACAGTGTGCACGCGATACCAAGGTAAACCCATAATTATATATAATTTATTTTTTTACTTTCTTTCTTCGTAGGAGTTCAATTCCGTCTAGGGTCGCAGGTACGAAGGCGTTCTCGAATGGGTCCTCCTGTCAGGGTATGTCTATAAAAGACACTTCTGCGGTGGTTCTATTGACCCCGCAGAGGTGTATCTGAGTTGTTTTTGACGACAAAGTTTTGTTTTAGACTCGCTAAAAATTGGAACTAAATATTTTATTTTTTATTAATTTGCTATTATTTTATCTCAAAACAAAAAAATAGCAAAAGTTTATTTATTTATTTTTAAAACCGGTTAGTGTTTTGAGCCCAGTAGGATTCGAACCTACATTAGAAACTTAGAAGGTTCCGGTCCTATCCTTTAGACGATGAGCCCGTCTTTTTTAGTTACGCAAGTTAGTTTGGTTTCTAAATTAACCTTGCATCGCAGGTACATTGTATGCCTGTAAAACTTTGTCTGTAAAACTTTGTCTGTGAAAGACACCTCTGCTTTAAAAACCACCTCTGCGGGCATACAAGAACCGGACCTACAATTACAGGCAAAGTTTTTTTTTCAAAGTTTATTAAAGAGTTTAAGGTTTTCGTCGCCCTTCAGGACCTCTTAATGCGGGGCTTTTCAAAGCGCCGAACCTTTCGGTTGCTTTCCTACTTTAGGAGATTTTTTTTGCCCGTGCTTTGGGGCCTCTACCCGCAGCTTTGTCTCGAATGGGTCGTAGGTCGTCCGTCAGTGTATGTCTAAGAGACAAAGCTTTGGCGTCGAAAAACGGGGTCTCGGGGCCCAAAGTTTCCTAATTTGCCGTAATTTTTCTCCGGTCCAAGCAACTGCAGAGTTGTATGCCGTACGAAGTCCGTCGAACACCTGCAAAAAAAACCGGGTCCAACAAGATTCATTACGGAGGTTTTCAAAGCGTGGCTGCCGTATTTGCCTGCGGGTCTTTTTCGAGGGCCACCTTGCGGGCAGCTACACTTGGGATCCATTCCCAGGAAAAGTTTAAATCGTTTTTTAAAACGCTTTTTAGCGACGCGACGACAGACAAGCTGCGGTAAAAAAATCAAATCTTTTTTCTAGTTTTTTTTAGAAAGTCGTTTTTTTTTAACCACCCCGAAGCAATTAAAAAATTTTTAGGGTATACTATTAATAAAAGCTCTCTTGAAGTATAAATCTATACATTCTTTTTGTCAATAAGAAAAAAAATGAAATATTTTCTACTCCCCTTTTTGATTTTTTTTTATTTTTCCTGTATTTTTAGGAACAGAAAAAAAATTGCAAATTTTTTGCTTAGATAGTCCTTTGTTTTTTAAAACCTTGACGTAGGTCGTACGTAGGTCGTACTCTCTCTCCGCAGCTTTGTCTCTTAGACAAAGTTTGGGGCCCCCCCCCTTGCGTAGGTCGTACGGACGAAGGACTCTCTCAGACATACAATGACAGGAGGACCCATTCGAATAGCCTTCGTACGTACGACCTACGCAAAGGGGGTTGCAAAGATTTTGGTTTGAAAAGCTTATCGCCCCGAGTTTCGAGCTCCGTATAGAAGACGCCTTTTTTCTAAAAAATTTTTTGTAATTTAATTTATTAGAAAAACGTTTTTATTAAAGCAGCTTAGCTCTTCTGGGCGCTTTTTCGTCTAAGAACGCTTGTTTTATGTCCCCTTTTTTTTCAGATCTGACCAAAACAGAACTTTCCATATCACTAAATTTGAGTTCGTAAGCTATTTACTTTATAAAGGAGTACAGTTATCTTAAAATAAAGTGTAAAAATCTAACTAAAAAATAGATATTTTAGTCTTTTATTTTCGTCGAAGAACAACTTTTCTATAAATTTATTTTTCAGAAATTAGGAGCCTAAATTACGATTTCCAAATAAGTTATTAGACGGAACATTAAATCATTCGTTGAGCTCCCTGCTTTTAGTCAATTCGACCAAAAATTAAAATATTAGTTAAAAAAACTTTACATTCATATCGTCGAAGAACTGCGGGAAGGATTTAAAGACTTTCTTTTTTAATAAAAGAATCTAACACAAATAAAAAAATTTATAGAAATTGTCAAAAATCGTAGGACAGGCGTTTTGCTGAGTCTCCACAAAGTTACAAATACCAATGGTATTATCAATAACTTTTGCAGGTTTTAAAAACAGGTGTGCGGACTCCATGGAGTATAAAAATTGGGTCTCAAGCAAAAAAGACAGCTTTTTTTTCTAATTTCGAGTGCTAAAACTTTAAAATGCGGATTCGAAATTAAACAAAAATAAATTTTTGGTCGTCAATATAAAATAAACAGGAGGTAGAATTCTATGACTCGAATAAAACGTGGTTTTGTTGCACGTCAAAGACGTAAAAAAGTATTAAACCTTACAAAAGGTTTTCGTGGAAGTTCATCCGTTTTATTTCGCCCGGCGAATCAAAGAAAAATGAAAGCTTTGCGCTTTTCATACCGTGATCGTCGTCAAAGAAAACGTGATTTAAGAGGTCTTTGGATTACTCGAATCAACGCCGCTGCTCGTCTTTACAATTTAAACTATAGCCAATTTATATATAAATTAAAGCAGTTAAATATTCATATTAATCGAAAATGGTTAGCGCAATTAGCGGTTCGAGATTCCAAAATTTTCGATCAATTAATCCAAACGGTTTGCTAAACCTCTGCTTTAAAAACGCCCAAGGTACGACCTACGGGGGAGGCCAAACTTTGTTTGAGAGAGTCCTTCGTACCTGCGGTAACGGAAAACTTTGCCTGTAATGGTATGCCTGTAATGGTATGCCTGTAATTGCATGCCTGTAATGGTATGCCTGAAAAAAGCACCTCTGCTTTAAAAACGCCCTCGAAAAACTCTGCGGGCACTTCTGCGGGTCGAAGAACTCTGCGGGGTCCGTACGAAGTACGTACATTGTAGGTCCGGTTCTAGGCACTTCTGCTTTAAAAACGTCGAATAACGGACGAAGTACGTACATTGTATGCCTGTAAAACTTTGCCTGTGAAAGGCACTTCTGCGGACAAAGCTGCGGGACTCCGCAGGTACAAACTTTGCCTGTAAAACTTTGCCTGTGAAAGGCACTTCTGCGGGGCCTCACAAGCTGCGGGACGCCGTAGCTTTGTCCGCAGAAGTGCCTTTTACAGGCATACAAGAACCGGACCTACAATGTACCTGCGGCAAAGAGAACAAGGGAATCCATTTTTGAAAAACTTAAAACACGTATTGTATCCAAGTATTTAAAAAAATTATGAGAAAATATAATCAAAGAAAAGTCAAAAATAAAGTTAACATCCCAATTGTTTTTCATAAAGCAAATAGTACGATTCCATTTGTCCAAGGAACAATTGATTATAAAAATGTAGCTTTGTTAAGAAAATATATTAGTGCGGAAGGAAAAATTTTATCTCGTCGATTAACTCGATTAACTTCAAAACAACAACGCCATATTTCAACGGCGATTAAAACTGCCCGAATAGTTGGGCTATTACCTTTCATTAATCAATAAAGTCAAAAACCAAAAATGAATTAATACATACTTAGATAATAAATTTTATTTAAACTTTAAAAAAAATAGTTTCAATAAATAGATAGGAGACACCCTGCAATTACAGCGGTTTTAAAAGCGTTGGGTGTCTATCTTGTTGATTATTTCTGATGTAATTAGCGTGTCCTCAAAAATCTTCAAATGGATTCGGGAGCGCCGATTTAATTTTTGATTATTTTAATTTACGTTTAGGTAAAACTGTGACACAAGTCGAAAGTTTTTTAAAAAACTTTTAAAAAAGTTCTTTGACGCGACGGGTTTCAAACCCCGTGATGGCTTTTTGCGGCGGGCGCTTCTTAGATAACTTTTTGGAGATTTCGATTGCAGCTGACATCGCGACGGGAAAAAGCTTTTCGCCGAAAGCTTTTTAACCCCCTTTAAAAACGCCCGTAAAGTCAAATTTATTTACACAGTAAACAGAAAAATTTTGTTGAATCAAAATCAACCATCCAGGTTTGAAGTCTAAAAATTCCTATTCAATACCTTAAGGACTGAAAACCTAAATTAAAAAGTTTACTAAATTGTCTAAACACTAACCAAAAAAACCAGGTTTTTGATCGATTATTTTTAATTTTAGCTATAAAACGTGCTAGGGTACCACTGAAGCTTGCGCCGCCTTCGCGTGGTCCGAGAACGCTACCTAAAAACAAGCTGCATTAATAAAGCAACCGAAGTCTTCTTCGCAAACTCTTCGCGGAGAGCCCGGCGCAAACTTTGGAGGCCCGTCCGATTCTTCGACTTTTTAAAACAAAGGTGTCTTGAATGGGTCCTTCTGTCATTGTAGGTCCGGTTCTAGGCACCTCTGTCGGGTCGATAGAACCGGACAAAGTTTTGGACCCGATCGAAGAACAGGGCCCCCAAAGCTGCGATGGTCGATTTATTATTAAAAATAATATTTTAAAAAGAAAACTTAAAAAAGGATTACAATATGAGCAAATATAGAGGCCCCCGTTTAAGACTTGTACGAAAGTTAGGAGAATTACCGGGATTAACCCGTAAAATTTCAAATCGACCTAATACTCCGGGTGAACACGGACAACCAAAAAACAAACTATTGAAGAATAGATCCCCTTATGGATTACGACTATTAGAAAAACAAAAATTAAGATTTAATTACAATATTACAGAGCGTCAGCTATTACGATATGTAAGACAAGCGAAACAATTAACTGGTTCAACGGGTGAACTTTTATTAGCAATATTAGAAATGCGTTTAGATAATATTGTTTATCGGTTAGGAATGGCTCCTACTATTGTTGCGGCCCGACAATTAGTTTCACACGGACATATTTTAGTAAATAAACAAAAAATCAATATCCCAAGTTACCCCTGTCAATTAAAAGAAGTTATTTCGGTAAAAGATAAAAAAGCCTCACGTGACTTGGTAATGAAATTTGTTCAAGAATCTTCGGCTAATCCGGTTCCGAGTCATTTGAGTTTTAATACGGAAAGTTTAGTCGGAATTGTAAATAGTGTTGTAACGCGTGAGTGGATTGGTTTACAAATCAATGAGTTATTAGTTATTGAATATTATTCACGTAATTAATAAAAATTATATAAGGAGGTTTTTTTAATGGGTAATCAAATAGATCCAAATAAATTAGTTTTAAACATGCAAACCGGCACAGGCCGTCGCAAAACATCAATTGCAACGGTTCAACTTGTTCGTGGAAATGGGGGGTTTACAATTAACGGTATTTCCGGAATTGACTATATGCAAGAAAAAGAGGACCTTATTTTTACAATGCAAGAGCCTCTAAATTTTTTAAAATTAACAAATGAATTAAACGTTACTATTAACGTTAAAGGAGGCGGACTTGTAGGTCAAGTAAACGCTATTAAACTAGGAATTGCCAGAGCTCTTTGTGAACTTGATATGGCGTATCGAAGTCCATTAAAACTGAAAGGTTTTTTAACTCGTGACCCTCGTTGTAAAGAGCGTAAAAAATACGGTTTGAAAAAAGCTCGTAAAGCTCCACAGTTTTCGAAACGCTAATAGGAGGAGGCTACTTTACCAAAGGTTTGTATTTTATATCGCCTTAAACCAAGAACGGGACCTTTCGTCTGATGTACATGGCCGGTTCTTCGGTTTTTAAAGCAGAGTTCTTCGAGGGGGTTTTTAAAAGCAGAGGTGTCGTAGGTCCTACGTACATTGTAGGTCCGGTTCTTGTATGTCTGTAAAACTTTGCCTGTGACTGTATGTCTGTAAAACTTTGCCTGTGAAACTTTGTCTGTAAAAGACAAAGCTACGGACAAAGCTGCGGACAAAGCTATGGGGCCCCACAAGCTGCGGACATACAGTCACAGACATACAAGAACCGGACCTACAATTACAGACATCCAATTACAGACATCCAATGACAGGATCCGTGGAAAACTGCGCAGAAAGATAGTTACGAAAACTTTTGTTGCTTGGAACAAAAGCTGCGGCGCAATAAAGTTTTACCGTTTTTGTGGTAAAAAAAAAAAACGAAATCAAAATAAATTTGATAGTCTATGTTATTATTTGTTGAAAAATATAGACTATCAAATTTATTAAAATTACCCTTTAGGCTTATAACTTCAGCCTGGAAGATGAAAGTTTTAGTAATGAGTAAGAACTTTCAATTTGATCTCTTTCATTAATATAGAATGAAAGTCGCTAATTAAAAAAAAAATAGTAAAAACAAAACTTAAGAGGAGATTTTAAAAATGTCAACGGTAGAACAGATTATTGAACAATTAAAAACTTTAACATTAATTGAATCGTCAGAATTAGTAAAACAAATTGAAGAAACTTTTGGGGTAGACGCGTCTGCTCCGGTTGGAGGAGCCGTAATGATGGGAGCGGGCCCAGAAAGTGCCAGCCAAGAAGTAGTTGAAGAAAAAACAACTTTTGATGTTCAAGTTCGTGATATTGCTTCAGATAAAAGAGTCGCGGTATTAAAAGTTATTCGTAAATTAACTTCTTTAGGTTTAGCGGAAGCAAAAGAGTTTACGGTATCATTACCAAAAGCTTTAAAAGAAGGTGTCTCTAAAGAAGAGGCTGAAGAAGCGAAAAAAGAGTTAGAAGCAGCGGGAGCAACCGTTGAAATTATCTAGTGGTTTTAAAGAAAAAAATCACCCGTTTGACTGCGTACGCTGAGGGCCACGTATTTAGGTCTAAGATGATCACAACGGTAATGAATTAATTTTAATCCTTCTGGAGCAAACACAAAAACTTTGTCTGTAAAAGAGTCCCGCAGAGGTGCCTAGAACCGGACCTACAATGTACGTACGACCTACGGTTCTTTTCCGACAAATTTTAATGAAAATAAAATTTTAGACGAAGACGACCACGAAGACGACCCCGTGCAATCGACTCCATGCCCCCTTCACATCAGAGAAGCGGTAAAGATCTATTATAGCTAAGAAAAATTTACGGGTAGTTTAATAGTCCAAAACGCACCAACTTTTCGTACGAAGTCCGTCATTGTATGCCTGTCATTGTAGGTCTGTCATTGTATGTCGTCGAAGACAACTTTGCCTGTAATTGTATGTTTGTAATTGTAGGTCCGGTTCTTGTATGTCTGGAATTCTATGTCGGTGACTGTATGTCGGTAATTGTATGTCGGTGACTGTATGTCGGTAATTGTATGTCGGTGACTGTATGTCTGTAAAACTTTGTCTGTGAAAGACAAAGCTGCGGACAAAGCTACGGACAAAGCTGCGGGTCGAAGAAAAAGCTACGGACAAAGCTGCGGACAAAGCTACGGACACCTCTGCTTTAAAAACGTCGAAGAAAAAGCTGCGGGCATACAAGAACCGGACCTACAATGTACGTAGGACCTACGACACCTCTGCTTTTAAAAACCCCCTCGAAGAACTCTGCTTTTAAAAACAGCTACGCAGCCACAAGCTTTGGTCCTAGACACCTCTGCTTTAAAAACGCCCTCGAAGAACTCTGCGGGTCGAAGAACTCTGCGGGTCGAAGAACTCTGCTTTAAAAACGCCCTCGAAGAACTCTGCGGTCAAAACTCCTGCAGCCGGAAGTGACGCTTCCGAACCCAGCTTGCCAAAAAACCTGCTCGTAACTCCCCGCATCTTTGCTTTTCACAGGCAAAGTTTGCCAAAAAAACTTTTTTGCCAAGGGGGTTACGAGCAGGTATAAGGATACGTTAACAAACAGGCGCAGCGTAAAATTTTAATAGTTTTTGAGGGAAGGGATTAGCATCTGTGGCCGAGGGGTTGATGGCAGCGAGACTCATAATCCGCCTTTCTTATAGAACATCGTGGGTTCAAATCCCACCAGATGCATAAAAAGTTATTTTTCAATTTCTCAAAAAAAAATATTTAAAAGATAAATTGAAAATCGGGGTTTCAAAACGGGAAGACAACTCGCAGTTAATTTAAAAAACGAATTGAAGTTTAAGGCTTCTCAACAATTCAATTTAAACTAGTTATTCAAATCTGCTATTCAATTACTTTTTTTTTCTTATTTGGATTAAAAATTCGCTTTTGAGCTTGAACTTTTCAAAAACAAGGAAAAGAACATATATAGGAGTTATTATTTAAATATCGGTTTTTGTTTTTACGAAACCCTTAAAAATTTATGCACATTGGTTACGGTGTTTAAAAGTTTCTGAACTTGAAAAGATAAAACCTTTTATTTAAAAAATTTTTTCCACTATCCGGTTGATAAACAGCGGCTTTATCTTCGTAAATAAAAACCCAAAATGTATAACATTTTTCAAGTAATTACGGTCACCTTTTTAATACAGGCAATAAACTTTTACGCACCGCATCCAGCAATTCAATTACCAAATTATCAGATCCTGTATTCGCCGATTCGATTACGAATTAAATAGGCTTTTCGCATTTCAAAGTTATTCATTATAGCTTCATCCACGCGTTTTTCTTTGGCGTACGAAGTACATACAAACTTTGCCTGTAAAACTTTGCCTGTGACTGTATGTCTGTAATTGTATGTCTGTGACTGTATGTCTGTAAAACTTTGTCTGTGAAAGACAAAGCTGCGGACAAAGCTACGGACAAAGCTGCGGACAAAGCTACGGACAAAGCTGCGGACAAAGCTACCGGGCCCCACAAGCTGCGGGGCCCCACAAGCTGCGGGACTATTTTACAGACAAAGTATTTATAACCCAAATTACTTTAATCATTGGCTATCGCTTAACCGTATAAAGACCGGTGACGCGAAAGCGCATCGCGTCATAAAGACCTTTCAAGACGCGAAAACTTTATGCAAAGTTATGCGCTTCCTTACTGTTACTCAACGTTCGGTAATAATATAGAAAACTTTTGTGACAAATGTTGACAAAAATTTAAAAATGAACTATAATAGAAAGGTAATAACTAAAATAAATCTTTTAAAAAAAATACTAAAAACTCATTTAATTTACATTACACAAAATAATCAAACTTTGTCGTCGAAGATTGCTTTGACAGGACCCGTGTAAAACTTTGTCTGTAATTGGATGTCTGTAATTGGATGTCTGTAAAAAACAAAGCTGCGATACGAGGGCGTGGCGAAATGGTAGACGCAGCGGACTTAAAATCCGCCGATTGAATAAATCATGAGGGTTCAATTCCCTCCGCCCTCAGTTAAATAATCAGGCGTTAAAGGTTTTTAACGCCTGATTATTTTAAGTGCGGAGTAGAGCAGCCTGGTAGCTCGCGAGGCTCATAATCTTGAGGTCGTAGGTTCGAATCCTACCTCCGCTATTTTGTTAATTTTTTATTATAAAAACGCCTTATCCACTCCACTCACTGGGGAAAGTTCTTTACTTTCTAAAAGTTTTTTATTTGATTGCGGGACCCGCAACTTTAGGGAGAAATTTCAAAGTTTGTTCAAAAGTTTTTTTTTCGTTGGTTTATAGTTATACAACCAATAGATTTTGATTATATTTTTTGACCTAGAACCTAAAAACGCTGTCGACGGGTCGCAGGTACATTGTAGGTCCGGTTCTTGTATGTCTGTAAAACTATGTCTGTAATTGTAGGTCCGGTTCTAGGCACCTCTGCTTTAAAAACTTCTTTTAAAAAACCTCTGCTGGTCGAAAAAAAAGCTGCTTTAAAAACTTCTTTTAAAAAACCTCTGCTTTATACCCTCGAAGAACCGCAGAGTTGTCTTTTACAGACATAGAATTACAGGCAAAGTTTTAGACTTTGATGATAAAACCTTCGGCCGTAGGTCGTACGTAGGTCGTACTCTCTCGGACAAAGTTTGTTTTGACCATAGGAAAAGTTAAAGGTTTTTCGACGCTAAAAAAAATTTTGTTTAACTTAAAGCAAAAACTTTCTTTTAGCGTTACCAAGTTTAAACTGCTTATTTATATTTCAACTTTTTTTATTACCTTTTTTAAATCGATTTAATTTAAAGTTAATTTCATTTTTTGAAGAGCTTTTTCAACTTCAAATAATGAACGTTGACCAAAGTTTTTAATTAATAAAAGATCTTTCTTCGAATAAGCAATTAAATCTTCAATTGTATTAATATTTGCCATTTTTAAACAACTATAAGGTCTTGCAGTAAGCTCTAAATTACCAATATCCAATTTTAAAATTCGGCTATCTAATTTGGATAGAGCCGAATTAGTGCTTGGAAGTCGAACATTTTGGTTTTTTAAAAGAATTTGACTAGTTCGAACTTTGTTGGATATTGCACCCGTTTTTTTCCCTTCTAAAAAATCTTTTGTTCCTGTATGAAGACAGGTTCGAATTTGTTGAAGGGGTAAAAATAATTGAATTAAAGATTTGGCTGCTTTATGAATAGCGTGTCTAGGATGAATACTGCCATTTGTCCAAACTTCTAAAACAAGGCGTTCACGGGGTAATTTAAAATCTTCGTTTGATTCAATTAAATAATTAACCCGATTAACTGGCATAAAAACAGCATCTATTGGGAAATAACCTCTTTTATTAGTAACTTCACTTAGAGATAAATCGGAAGAAGTTAAACTTACTTTTTCGAAACCTTTTCTTTGATCGTCCAAAGACAAAGTTTTTTGCGAGTCTATACTATTTAAGTTTTGACGAAGTGGTTTTTTATTTTTTTTTTGACTTGAGTTCGAAAAAACTTGAAAATTTTCTGACAACTCGCCCTTAGCATAAGTAGTTTTGTGATCCAAATTTGAACAAGGTGGAGTTAAAGAATATCTATCTTTTAACCATTGATTATAAAAATCAGAGGGTTTCTCCGCCAGGGGTGCCTGTTTTTCAGTTATCGAAAAACCCTCTGTAACTGAATTTCCCGAAGACATTAAAGGATCAAACGCGTTTGACTTTTCTATCTTAGTACCAAAAGTATTTATGAATTCTCCGGAACTTTCCTGCTTTTTTGTTTGTTTTTTGTCGTCATATTTATGATTCCCGTTTTGAAAGGTTAAATTATTAAACGGCTTTGCTTTTTTCAATAAAACAAGCCATTCCGAATATTGGTAATCACTTGGGGTATAAGTAATATAATTTTTTCCAGAACAAATTAAAAATTTCATGTTTAAGCGACCGGTGTTACTTAATGTTGCTATATACTGATTTGGGTCCACGGCATAAATCCACGCCGGCAGTTTTAAATCGCTCGCACGAACAATTCCAGGTCCTTTTACAGATAAAAAACCAACTTGAGGACTTAAAATTTCAAAATCAGAAGTTAAAACAACTTGTTTGAGGTTTAGTATAATATCTAAAACAGATTCTCGAACTCCGTTTAAAACTTCATATTCGTTTGAAGCTCCTTGAATTTCTAATAATGTAATTGAAGTTCCCGAAAGTTGCGAAAGAAGAGCCCTTCTTAAAGCATTAGCAACCGTTAAAGCTTGACCCGGTGCAAACGGACCTATTTCAAAACGACCATAAAATTTTGTCAAATTTTCAACGCGGGAATCAATACAAGATACTAATGTATATGTTTTCATATTTTTTTTTGAAATTTATTATTAAACCTTTATCTTCTAATAAAAAATAGTTTCAGGTATGGGGAAATAAAGCCTGTTGAAAGTTTACGCCATGTCGATTCCCTTTCTATAAATGTAAATAAGCTTGAAAAGCTTAAACTTTTTTACGCAGAAACCTACGTCCCACAGGTGTTTGACCACGCGGCTTCCTTTCACTGCAGCTTTGTCTCTCATTTTGGCTGCGTAGCGGCCCTTTGTTTTGGCTCCCTTTCACCGCAGAGTTCTTCGAAGGCGTTTTTAAAGCAGAGTTCTTCGATGTTTTTAAAGCAAAGGTGTTTTTAAAAGCAGCTTTTTCTTCGACGTTTTTAAAGCAGAGTTGTCCGTAGCTTTGTCCGCAGCTTTGTCCGTAGCTTTTTCTTCGACCCGCAGCTTTGTCCGTAGCTTTGTCCGCAGCTTTGTCTTTCACAGACAAAGTTTTACAGACATACAGTCACAGACATACAATTACCGACATACAGTCACCGACATACAGTCACAGACATACAGTCACCGACATAAAATTCCAGACATACAAGAACCGGACCTACAAGAACCGGACCTATAATTACAGGCAAAGTTTTAGTATCAGCGAATAACTGCATTCTAATTTTGGTTTCGGTAACGTTTGAAATAAGAGTTAAAAGTTGTCCACGTCTGGCGTCCTTAACGACTTCAAAACCCCAGACGTGGACGCTTTTTAGGTTAACCACTACTTTCCGGATTTACAATTTATGTAGAACTTGGATTTCTCAAATTAAAACCTGTAAAACTAACAAAAAAACCGTGCTCCCGGAATAATAAAGGTAAATATTCAATCAATAACTTTTGTTATTAATATCTTACTGTATTAAACGCGTCGTTTTTTCGGAGGTCTACACCCGTTATGAGGAATAGCCGTAATATCTCGAATTAAAGTAATTTGTAAACCAGAATCAATTAATCCTCGTATAGCGGTTTCACGCCCAGGTCCGGCTCCTTTTATTAAAACTTTAGCTTGTTTTAAACCCTGGTCCATTGATTGTCTAGCCGCAGTCTCTGCGGCAGTTTTTGCAGCAAACGGAGTCGATTTACGAGCTCCTTTAAAACCAACGGCTCCGGCAGATGACCACGAGATAACTTCTCCTTTTAAATTAGTGATGGTTACAATAGTATTATTAAAAGTTGATTGAATGTGAACAACGCCTTTCGGAAGCTTTGCCATTTTAACTTTTTTGGTTGTTTTGCGAATTTGTTTTGCCATAAGCTTTCCTTAATATTCTATTTTTAAATAATTAAACTCTAAACTCTTTTTAACCTTGACGTTGTTTATGCTTAGGGTTTGTGCAAATAACTAAAATTTTTCTTTGGCGTCTAATTAAACGACAATTTTCACAAATTTTACGAACGGATGGACGTACTTTCATATTTTATTTTTTATGGGTTTTCTTTCTCATTAAACAAATTTCAGCACTACTAGAATTGAATTTTTTTACTTTACTTTTAGGACGAAGTCCGTCATTGTATGTCTGTAATTGTAGGTCCGGTTCTTGTAAGTCCGGTTATTGTAGGTCCGGTTATTGTAGGTCCGGTTCTTGTAGGTCCGGTTCTTGTAGGTCTTTCACAGACATACAAGAACCGGACCTACAATGTACGTACGACCTACGGGGCCCCCCAAGAAGAACTCTGCTTTATAGGGCCCCTCGAAGAACTCTGCGGGATTTTCGAAGAACTCTGCGGCAAAGGCGTACGAAGTACGGGTTCGCGAACCCCCTTTAAAAACGCCCCGAAAGTTTCTTTTTAATTTTGATTTTCATTTAAAGGTAAAGTTTCGGCTGAAGACGAACCTTGTTTTAAACGATAAATAATGCGACCTCGTGTTAAATCATAGGGACTTAATTCAACAATAACGGAATCTCCTAACAAAATTCGAATTAAATTGCGACGTATTTTTCCGGAAATATGGGCAATCACTTTAAACCCGTTTTCAAGTTTAATACGAAACATTCCGTTTGATAAACATTGGGTTACAACCCCTTTCATTTCTATAAGATTATCTTTTTCTTGACTCAAATTTTTACCAAATAGAACATAATAATTCACCACCAACTTTATTGGCGCGAGCCTCGCGATCAGTCATAATTCCTTTTGAAGTTGATAAAATAACAACTCCCATTCCATTTAAAACAGGAGGAATATCTTTATATTTTGAATAAAAATGAAGTCCGGGCCAACTTAAGCGTTTTAAATTGGTAATCGACGGTTTTTTTGGATTTCCTAAATATTTTAAATGGATTTCCAAATCTTTGAAATCTTTCGTTTGAGACTTTGCTTTTCGGTTAGGAAAAGTTGAAACTGAAAAATTTTCAATATATCCCTCTTTTTTTAAAATTTCACTAATTTTTTGATTTACTTTTGTATTTAAAACGGAAACTTTCTCATGTTTTGCTAACTGAGCGTTTCTTATTCTACATAGCATATCACTAATTGTATCATGCATCATAAAATTTTTTTTTCCTGCTTATAATAATCGTATTTAAATTTTTTGTTTTTTTAAAGGATGCTGCTTAAGGGCTCCCTTCAAATTGGCTTTGATTAATCGAAACCTACTCCGCAGAGGTGCCTTTCACAGGCAAAGTTTGGAGTCTCGTAAGTTAAAAAACCCTAGTTATTCGAATTTTATTTAGTGTAAAAAATTTGACGAGAGAGTCGGCTGTGTTTTCTTCGTTAGGGACATGAAGATAGATCCGTTTTTTACACTCGTGCAAATAACCTTTTTTCCGATAAAAAAATTTTGCGACGGATGCCTATTATTCTTTAAACGGCATTCCAAATTCTTTTAAAATTTGAAAGCCTTCAGAATCTTTTGTTGCCGTTGTTATAATCGAAATATCCATGCCCCGAATTTGATCAATTTTGTCATAATCAATTTCCGGAAACATTAATTGTTCTTCAAGACCAAGACTATAATTTCCTAAACCATCAAAACTTTTAGGATTAATTCCTTGAAAATCACGAATACGGGGAAGAGCTAAATTAATTAGGCGATCTAAAAAGGCGTACATCCGATCGCCTCGTAAAGTTACTAAAACCCCAACCGGAGTTTTCTCTCTTAATTTAAAAGCTGCAATTGCTTTTTTAGAGCGAGTTAAGACCCCTCGTTGACCTGCGATTAAACTTAATTCATTAGTTGGGTCGACGTCCAGGTTATTTGGTGCGCCTCCCATTTAGAACCGTACGTGCGACTTTCGCCGCATACGGCTCCCGACTTAGTTAGGGTTTGGTTCCCCAGAAGATTTGTAAATAATGATCTCCTGCCTCGCAGCTTTTTCTCTTAGTTTGAGGAAAAGTTTGGTAAGGTTTTGCATGTGATTTCGCATTAAGAGTATTCGTTTAACTTTTATCCTCAGCATGGTGGAGTCTGCGGTGACAACTTTGATTTAAGACGCAGCTGGGTTTGCCGGCTTCTAGTTGTTGTAGTTACCGTCTACGTGATGCAATTCTACAGGTTGATTCTTAAAAAAATTTTGGTGGCAATGACAGCATTTGTAAAATTGTTATTTTTAGAGAACCCTAAATAGCTGTCAACCGGCGTCTTCGACTCCCAATATTTGGAGGCTTTGTTCCAGTAGATTATCGCTCCATCGTCTGGGAATTTGTCGCCTCAAACATTACCAAATTTGTTTGCACTCAAACTTACCGTCCTCGCTTTTCCGTCAGGAAAAGTGAAAAAAGCTTGTTGAATTAGCAGGTTTACCTCGTAGCGATTAATACTTGACTGTTTGATGAACTTTTTTCATGTGTTGTGATTACAGTGCCAAAAGCTATGGCTGTCCACGTGACAATGCTTATTGTAGTTTCACCACTCTCTAAAAATTAGGGTCAGCCGTTTACTCTTTTCTGCGATACCATAAGTCGAATCGTTGACCACGGTTTTAATTTTATTGATTACATTGGTATAGTTTTTCTTTGGCGGGGTACATATGAACTTACCGTTAGAAAAAACTTTAAAACGCCAGCCAAGGAAATAAAAACCGGTTGTCGTGGCTGTGATCTTGGTTTTCTTTTGACTAATGTTCAAGCCTCTGACTTTGAAAAATGCTTTGATTTTGTTTAACACCTCGTTTTCATAATCTTCGGGCTTTAAAATGACGACGAGGTCATTTGCATAACGAATCAGTGGGTGAATTTATTCAATGCCGCTGATTCGTTATGCAAAGATCACGCTTATGACGCTTTGCGACGTTACTTTTTCTGAATATTCAGGGTGAACCCCCATTTTAAGGCAGTGTTTCAAAGACCGTTTGATGCATGGAGAGGCAATGATTTGGCCCAAAAGAGTTTGATGATTAATCCCCTCAAAACCTTTTTCCATGTTTAATTCAATTACTTTTTTGTTTTTGCCGTTGGAGGAAGTTTTCAGATTACTAAAGAAAATTTTTTGCGCGTCATACGTCCATCGTCCAGGTCGAAAGCCGTAGCTTTTTTGGTGGAAATAAGCTTCGTGAGCCGGTTCTAGGATCATTTTGATTAGGCATTGCTACGCCCTGTCGGCCATGGTTGGGGTTTTGAGCGTTCGCATCGTTCCGTCGGGTTTAGAAATTTGCGTTTGTCGGAGCGCTTGATGTTGCCATTGTTTTCCGTCTTGGCGCAGTTCGTTTTCGAATGCAAACCGTTCGGCGTTGGTTACGCAACTTTACGGCCAATTCACGCAAATCTGGTTCCCGCGTTGAGCTGAATCACTTGTCTTACCGCAAGCATTCGAGCTTGATAGGAGCTGAGCATTAGTCGTTGGACCGCAGCTTTGCCCGCCGAGGTGTCCGTAGCTTTGTCCGCAGAGGTGTCCGTAGCTTTGTCCGCAGAGGTGTCTTTCACAGACAAAGTTTTACAGACATACAGTCACAGACAAAGTTTTACAGACATACAGTCACAGGCAAAGTTTTACAGGCAAAGTTTCAAGACTTTCGCTTGGTCATTGTTTCGGCTTGCTTTGTATATTCTCTTTTAAAAGCGGTAGACATTTCTTTGAAATTGTTTCCAAGGACGATCGAACCATGCCTCACTATTGCTTAAGCAATGGATCATATTAGTCTCCTTCTTTAAAGTTGAATATATTTCTCTAAGCCTTGATCCAATTACGGATCATCTTACCCAGCTTGAAGGTTTCCGTTACCAGTCCAACCTATTTAGAATTGACAATTCTAAAACTTCAAAGCTGTTTTTATTCGTTCCGTTCAATAGATTAGTAAGGAGTGTTAGGTATTTCCAATTCGCCTATGCACTACTCAGGTTAGCATGTATCTCTTTAATAATCATGCGAGTATAATCGTGCATTCAGTCCAGGGTAACTAAAGACGTACTTTATTTGTATTGTGCCCAGCTGTCGAATAAGACGCTTTTTTAGGAACTTCACATTAAGTTTACCATGACTCCGCCCCATTAGCGCCAGTGTGATTCCACAATAAACCTCTGATTGCGCCCTGTTACCAGCTTCACTCTACAACTTCTTTTCCGAAAAAAATATCCTGGGTTGTTCGGTGTGGTCAGATAGGGAGTTACTCTTAACCCTTGAGAGATGGGTTTGCACCATCATCCATTAAACAGTTAGTTGCCTGATTCATCCAGACTTCCCCTAGTTTATGGATTAGCTAGGAACGAATCGCACTAAAGAAGATTCTAGAATTTTAGTATTTTGAGAGGCGTCTCCTAAACCACGGTTAATAACAATTTTTTCAATTACAGGAACTTGATGTTTATTTTTATAGGAATTTGTTTCCATTAATTTGGGGGCTATTTTTTCTTGAAAGACCATTTTTAAACGTTCAGCCATATACTATAGAAATTTACAAACCTTTAATCAATAAAACCATTGCTTTGAGTTCGTCAACTTCGTTAAAACTTTGCCCCCTTGCTTGGGCTGCGTAGCTGCCCACGAGCTGCGTAGCTGATCTGTTTTCCCGCAGCTTTTTCTTCGACGTTTTTAAAGCAGAGGTTTTTTAAAAGAAGTTTTTAAAGCAAAGGTGTCTAGAACCGGACCTAGAATTCCAGACATAGAATTCCAGGCAAAGTATGTTTTCCGTACGAAATACGTCAAAGCACCTGAGGAGTTGTATGTCCCGTTTTTCGAGGGCCCAAACGCGACCACGTACTTCGTACTCTATTTTATGTCTGAGAGAGTACGACCTACGTACGACCTACGGGAAGAAGAACGGGGAAAGCTACGACAAAAAACCTTTCAAATAGAGGTAAATCTAAAACGAAAGCCTATTTGTATTTTTTTCGGTCAACGAAATCAAAATTTTAATGATTAAAGTTAAAGTTAAAAGCTTATTTACTAACTAATCAAAATTGACATTTTGCTGAGGAGCCTATATTCCAATACCGGCAAAATTTTACGCCATGAAACCCTCAAGCTTTTGCAACGCAAAACGGTTAAAGCGGCTCTAGTGCTGATTTCTCTTTTAAAAACTTGCAAATTTTTATTAAAATATTTTCAATAGAGAGACTCATTTTTATTTATAGAACGAGTTTGAAAGCGCTGTTTTGAATACGTACTAAATAGCCTAACTGGTTGAGTTAAAAAATAACTAGACCACGTTTGGCACCCCGCAGAGGTGTTTTTAAAAGCAGCTTTGTCGTACGAAGTACGTACATTGTAGGTCCGGTTCTTGTATGTCTGTAATTCTATGTCTGTGAAAGACACCTCTGCTTTAAAAACGTCGAAGAAAAAGCTGTTTTTAAAAACACCTCTGCTTTAAAAACGTCGAAGAACGTACGAAGTACGTACATTGTAGGTCCGGTTTTTGTATGCCTGTAATTGTATGTCTGTAAAACTTTGCCTGTGAAACTTTGTCTGTAAAACTTTGTCTGTGAAAGACAAAGCTGCGGACAAAGCTACGGACAAAGCTGCTTTAAAAACATCGAAGAAAAAGCTGTTTTTAAAAACACCTCTGCGGGCATACAAGAACCGGACCTACAATTACAGACATACAATTACAGACATACAATTATAGGCATACAATTACGTAACTAAAATTACAGCGATTTAAGGTTTAGATCTCGTTTTTTTAAAGCGGATTTTATAAAACTTCCGGAGCTAAAGAAACAATTTTCGTAAATTCACGATCGCGTAATTCCCTAGCAACGGGACCAAATACCCTTGTTCCACGAGGGTTATCATCTTTATTAATAACAACTGCGGCATTTTCGTCAAAACGTATAAACGTTCCATTGTTTCTTTGAACACCTTGGGCTGTTCGTACAATAACTGCACGAACTTTATCGGACTTTTTTAAAGGCATATTTGGAGTGGCTTGTTTCACAACTGCAATAATAATGTCGCCAATATTTGCACTTTGTTTATAACTACCGCCTAAAACTCTAATACACATTAATTTTTTTGCACCACTGTTATCAGCTACATTTAAAATAGTTTGAGGTCGAATCATAATGTGTTATTTAAATTATTAAGGTTTTTTATTAATTACAATTTGTGTTTTAACAGGCATTTTATGACCCGTAATTCGAAGAGCTTTCCGTGCTACTGCTTCCGTCAGACCCGTTAACTCATAAATCATTTTACCCGGTTTAACTACTGCAACCCAGTATTCCGGAAGACCTTTACCCGAACCCATACGACTTTCCGCCGCTCGCATGGTTACAGGTTTATCGGGAAAAAGACAAACCCATAATTTGCCATTACGACGAACATAACGAGTTAAAACACGTCTTCCTGATTCAATTTGTCGAGATTTAATCCAACCCGGCTCAAGTGCTTGTAAACCAAAATCCCCGTAAACAATAGAATTACCACGATTTGCTTTTCCTTTCATTCTACCACGATGATGTCTTCGAAACTTTGTTCTTTTTGGACTTAACATAAACGACCTTATTCAATAATTATTAACTAATTTTTATTTACGAGAAAATTAAAACTATATATTTTAATTTTAAAAAAACTCAAAACTTCAGCTCTTTTCGCGGAAAACTTTTCCGTAGGTCGTACGGACGAAGGACTTCGTAATGGGTCCTCCTGTCCAAATAAAGGCGTAGGTCGTACGTACGAAGGCGTTCTCGAATGGGTCTGTCATTGTATTTCTGTAAAACTTTGCCTGTAAAACTTTGTCTGTGAAAGACACCTCTGCTTTAAAAACGTCGAAGAAAAAGCTGCGGACCCCTCTGTTTTAAAAAGTCGATAGAACCGCCCAAAGCCTTTATTATCAAAAACTCTAACTCTTTAGTTTGTTGGCGTCAAGTTTTTTGAAGCGCCTAATTTATTATTTTTTCAGCTGAAAAATTTACAGAGTGATTTATGGATCATTAAATTAAAACCTAGAAAAGGTTTAAAAAAAGCCATCAAACACTTTCTATTTTTGTAAAAAGAGTGACTTGACTGCTTGAAAACCGGGCCTTACCGTCGCGCTGGGAGTTTTAAAACCCCCGCAGGTACGGAGGACCGGACCGAAATATCTCCCTTGCCATCCGCAAGTAATAGCCCTTCAATAGGGTTTAATTTCACAAACACCCCTAGGCAAAAACCTTTCCTGCGTTAATTTCAATCAAAGAAATTTGGTTTAATTCGTTTACAACCTGCGAACTGAAAACAAACCATTTTTAAAATAGTTACGCCGCAGGTTGTCGAAAAACGGGGCCTAACCATTCCGCAGTTCCCCAGGTGTTTTTAAAAACAGCGACTCGTAATGGAGCCTAAACATAGCTGCCCGGTCCGCAGCTTTGTCTAAAAGACAAAGTTTTTCGCGGGTATTCTTTGACGGACAAAGTTTTTACAATAACGCAATTAAGTTCTTTCACCTTTAAAAGCCCAAACCTTGATTCCTAAAATTCCATAAATGGTTTTAGCGGTTTTAGCGGAGTAATCGATATCAGCTCTTAAAGTTTGTAATGGAACTCTCCCTTTACGAACCCATTCAGATCGAGCAATTTCTGCACCGTTTAATCGACCGGAAATTTCAATTTTAATTCCTTCTAATTTGGCTAAACGAATTCTTTCTAATGCTTTTTTTAAAGCGGATCTAAATGGAACACGTTGTTCTAATTGTTCAATCAAATAATCAGCAATAACCGATGCTGAAGCATAAGGGTTTTGAACTTTTAAAATAGTTAAAACAATACGAATAGGAGGTAAGTTTTTTTTTGAACGTTCACTTTGACAAATTTTTTCTAACTTTTCACTTAATTCAGTAACGGTCATGGAACGACCAACTATTTTCCCTGGAATCGCTGTGTAAATTGCTATTTCAGTAACGTCTATTGATTCTTTCGTTTCAATATCTTGCGTCGTTTGTCGACGAGAAATTTGAATATCTACAATATTTGCTTTTGGATATTCCTGAAACAGGAGATCGCGCAATTTTTTATCTTCTAAAACTAATCGTGGATAATCACTTGGTTTCGAAAACCATTTTGAACGGTGTTCTTGAGTAACACCAAGCCGAAAACCAAGAGGATGAATTTTTTGACCCATAATAAAGTATTTTCCTTATTTTTTTTTAATATTTATTTCAATAATATTAAATAGATAGTTACTGTTTAAGCACTAAAAAATCGATTTAATTCATTGATTTTCCCGCTTCGAGTACATCGAAGTCATCAAACTTTGCCTGTGATTGTATGTCTGTAATTGTAGGTCCGGTTCTTGTATGTCTGGAATTCTATGTCTGTGACTGTATGTCTGTGACTGTATGTCTGTGACTGTATGTCTGTAATTCTATGTCTGTGAAACTTTGTCTGTAAAAGACAAAGCTACGGACAAAGCGGCGGACAAAGCTACGGACAAAGCTGCGGACAAAGCTACGGACAAAGCTGCGGACAAAGCTACGGACAAAGCTGCGGTCTGAGAGTATTCTTTTACTGTTGAAGGTTCTTCGACGGCCTTTAGCCGTTTTGTGGAAAATTTGCTCTTATAGATTAAATTTTTCAAAATTATTTGCTGGTGGGGGCTAATTTTTACACGCGGAGGATTTCTCAAAAATTTCCTCTCTGTCCAAAGAAAAAAATCGAGAATTTTAATCTTTAATCCACTGGAAATTTAAATTTTCTCCAAAGTCTTTAAAACCATCAATAGTGTTTTTTTTGTCTCTCTTTGGGGGGTTTTAAAACCCCCGTAGGTCCTACGAAGTTATTCTCAAATGGGTCCTCCTGTCATTGTATGGGCGTTTTAAAACCCCCGGGGCCGTACGATTCTTCGAGGGCGTTTTTAAAAGCAGAGGTTTCGTAGGTCGTACGTACGTTGTAGGTCCGGTTCTAGGCACCTCTGTTTTAAAAAGTCAAAGAACCGCAGAGGTGTTTTTTACAGACATAGAATTACAGACATAGAATTACAGACATACAATGACAGGAGGACCCATTCGAGACAAAGCTGCGGCCGAGAGGGGCCGTAAGTGTCGTACGCGTAAGCGTAAAACCGGAGTTTTGTATTTCCGTAAAGTGGATACGGTCAGTTAAAAAAATGTTTATAGTTTTATTACATTATCTTCGGTTTTATGAAAAAAAGTCACTTTCAATAGAAAATAAGGAGACCTTTAGAAGCAAAGATAAATTAACGTTTAGACTTTTTATCTTTTTTAATATGACCTTTAAAAGTTCGAGTTGGGGCAAATTCACCTACTTTATGACCGACCATCAAATCAGTAATAAAAATTGGTATATGTTCTTTACCATTATGAATAGAAATAGTATGACCAATCATAATAGGGATAATTACTGATGAACGAGACCACGTTTTAATAACGGATCTTTCATCTAAATCATTTAATTTTTGAACTTTTTTTAATAAATGATTGGCTACAAAAGGACCTTTTTTTAAAGACCGTGACATAAATTTATTCCTTCTTATATTAAATATTCGGTAAATATTAGGGGCCGAAACTTTTAACGAATTGCAAGTTTAATTTAATACCCTTAACAAAGCAGTTTTTGCCAAGAAAACACTGCGCCTTCGCCACGCGCCTTTTTTGAGCGGGTGGGTTTTGAGCTGACGCTCTTTCAAAGCAACGCGAGTCAAAGACTTTTCTTTGCAGACCCGCGCGACCGGGGGGGGGAAAGCTTGGACTCCTAGCCGCTCAGGTTTTTGCCGCGTGGACGCTAGCGGCTCAGGTGGTTGTAAAGTTTTGTATGGGTTTCGTTTTTGCTTATCACTTCAAATTTTTTAACGTAGGCGGAAGAATTAACAAAATCGCATTAACAAAATCGCATTAATAAAATTGCTGTTTTTTGAAATTGTTTTCGCTGCGTTTAAAACAAAACCAATCAGGTTCGTATTAGTAAATTTAAAAGTTTATCAGATAATTACTAAGTACTAGCCTATACAATTTTTGGGGCCCTAATCTTTACGACAAGGGATTCGAGGGGTAAAAAATATCTCAACCGTTTTTTGTTGATTCGACAACCACTGCGGATACTAGGTCTTTTCATTCTTTTTAAAGGACCAAAAAAATGGAGGTTATTTTTTGATCACTAATTTTTCGTAGTTGGAATCAAACAAAAAAAAATAACAGGTATAAAAGTTTTTTAGAACCACCCTCTCCATGAAGTTACAACCGAATTCGGAAGCTTTAAGCTTGGAGCGCTATACCGCAGCTTTGCCGTACGAAGTACGTACCTTGTAGGTCCGGTTCTTGTAGGTCCGGTTCTTGTATGTCTGTAATTGTAGGTCCGGTTCTTGTAGGTCCGGTTCTTCTATGTCTGTGAAAGACACCTCTGCTTTAAAAACGTCGAAGAAAAAGCTGTTTTTAAAAACACCTCTGCTTTAAAAACGTCGAAGAAAAAGCTTCTTTTAAAAACACCTCTGCGGGCATACAATTACAGACATACAATTACAAGCAAAGTTTTTTGACAATGACACTTCCGCTTTGAAAAAGCGTTGCGGCTTTCAAAACCGAAGCGTTGCCTGCTAGAATTTTTCACTAAAATTTTCTAAATACTAATCGATCACTGTGGAGCAGCAATTACGTTCGGGATTTTAGGAAAACCGGTGGTTGAAAACTTTGTCTTCGCAATTGCAACTTCGTATTTTCTAATTGATTTTAGAATCTATTTTTTGAAAAATGAATTTATAATTTAAATATTAGTAAAATCAATTAGAAAAATTTTTCCTTATTTACGACGTTTTAAAATCAGTTTAGTACTATATTTATTGGGTTTTCGAGTTCTTACACCTAAAGAGGGTTTACCCCATAAACTAACGGGATATTTACGTCCAATTGGAGATCGACCTTCTCCCCCACCGTGTGCGTGATCATTTGGATTCATTACAACCCCACGAACTTTAGGTCGTCGCCCTAACCAGCGCATACGTCCTGCTTTTCCAATTCGAACATTATTTGCTTCAACATTTCCAACTTGTCCAATGGTTGCCCAACAATTTTGCGAAATTAACCGAACTTCGCCAGAAGGTAGTCGAAGAGTAATAAACCCACCTTCTTTGGCAACAATTTTCGCTGAAGATCCTGCCGATCGTGATAATTGCCCGCCGCCGCCCGAACGTAGTTCAACGTTATGAACTTCAGTTCCTAACGGAATAGCTTTTAAAGGTAAACAATTTCCAATTAAAACAGGCGCTTCTGGAGAAGAAAGAACCGTCTCTCCAATTTTTAAACCTCGAGGGTGTAAAATATAACCTTTTGACCCATCTTGATAATGTAATAAAACAATTCGAGCATTTCGATTCGGGTCATATTCTACGCTCATAACTTTTGCACTTACCCCTATTTTTTGACGTTTGAAATCAATTAAGCGATATAATCGCTTATGGCCACCTCCAAGGTGACGACTGGTAATAATTCCGCGATTATTACGACCTTTTGAACGGAAATTCCAAGAAGTTAATGTTTTTTCTGGTTTCGTTTTTGTAATTTCACTGAAATCTGAAACCGATCGGTTACGTGTACCTGCTGTATAAGGTTTGTAAAGACGAATACCCATAATTCAATTTTTTTAATAATATTTTAAATAATATTTCCTTTAAAAGCATTTTTTTATAAATAAAAACTTTCCCTAAATGTAAAGCGACGTTTCTTTAAGAATAATAACGTTTATTATAAAAATTACAGACTTTGCCTGTAAAACTTTGCCTGTGACTGTATGTCTGTAAAACTTTGTCTGTGACTGTATGTCTGTAAAACTTTGTCTGTGACTGTATGTCTGTAAAACTTTGTCTGTGAAAGACAAAGCTGCGGACAAAGCTACGGACAAAGCTGCGGACAAAGCTACGGACAAAGCTGCGGACAAAGCTACGAGCAAAGCTGCTTTAAAAACGCCCCACAAGCTGCGGCCAGGAAGTTTGGATTTGAACCGAAGTTAAGACTCAACAAAAAGAGGAATGGTCTGATTCGATTTAATTGTAATAATAACCCTTTTATAACGAGTTTTATAGCCTTGGTTTAAACCTAATCTTTTTTTGCGAGTTGGTAATAAATGTGAATTTACTGCAATTACTTTGACATCAAATAAATTCTCGAATAATTTTCGGATTTGTGGTTTTGTTAATCTTGGGTCTACATATCTGAATAGGTAAGCTTTTGATAATATCTCTAGTTTTTCCCCTCAGTCACACCGTACATGAGACTTTCACCTCATACGGCGTTCCATCCAATAATTTTACAGTTTTTTATCTGCACCTTTACGTAAATGTAAAGTTATTAATTCATTGGACTAGGGGCTATCTCTTAGCTGTCATAATACGAGCTTTTTTGATACATTGCCCCCGCTCTCACTTCAATAAATCATGGTTACCCATAAAACGCTTTGCGATCTGAATGAAAATACGTTATTTAAAAGCGTGAACTACTACCATGTTCACCTATCGGTTACCAATGTGTAGGCTTTTTTTTTCTAGACTAAGGTCCGCAGTTTTGCCGCAGAGTTCTTCGACCCGCAGAGGTGTCCGCAGCTTGTGGTTCTTCGACCCGCAGAGGTGCCTTGAACCGGACCTACAAGAATCGGACCTACAATTACAGACAGACAATTACAGGCAAAGTTTTGATCTAAGGTTTATTTTGAAACTCTAAATAAATAACGAGCGTTTGAAGTTTTCCACGTTCCCTTTTTTTTTATCTTTACATATATGACAAGTTTTAGGATTCTGCTATGAGCCTGTCTGCTGGATAGGTGCCTTTAACACCCAAAGGCTTTTCATACCTTCGATTCTTACTAAACCTCACAGACCCCCTGCTTACGAGAGTATTAGCCTTTCGACTAATTATATATCGAGACCCTTACTTTCGCAGATTCGTCAGTTAATTATATTAACTATTCTATCCATTAGCCATTTTTTAGACATCCGGCCTATCAATCACAGGAATAAACTAAATTCCTTTTCGTATAATGACGATGATTTTCAGCCGACTTTACCGAGCTTCGAACCTAAAAATTTCAGATTATTTTTACGCTCGTCGGAGTATTAACGATAGAGTTTCAGGACGTTACTCCTTTCATTCCACTATTCAAAAAAAGAGTTCTCTTAGACCCTAAGTTTTCATTTTCTTACAAAAATAATCAAATTTAAAGTCTAATGTCTAAGCTTTTCACTTAGAAACGTGTCGCACCAAAAGTATATTGATTTTTTTCAATTAATCGATAAGATTTTTCCGTCAGGACCGGGTATTTTACTAGATCAATCATAGTTTATTAATGTTTATTTTTTGTGTGTATAACTTCCAATGGAACTTCAATTAAAAAAAAGGGTTCTTCTATAAACAATTCCCTCAAGCTACCGCCCCGTAGCTTTGTCTCTCACGTACGAAGTACGTAGGTCGTACGTAAGGGACAAAGCTACGGGGTCTTCTCTGAAAAAATATAAAGTTTAAGTTGAACTTGAACCGCAGGCAGCTACGCAGACCCTGCGCGAATAGCCTTTTTTGAGCTGGTAATACGAAACTTTCGTCTAAATACTTCCGTGGAGGAGGAGTTTAACGTTTTCAGCTCGCAGGTACAAAAGACTCCGCAGGTACATTGTAGGGCCGGTTCTAGGCACCTCTGCGAGACCCCGCAGAGTTCTTCAACCCGCAGAGTTCTTCGACCCGCAGAGTTCTTCGACCCGAAGCTTTGTCCGCAGAGGTGTCCGTAGTTTTGTCCGCAGAGGTGTCCGTAGCTTTGTCCGCAGAGGTGTCTTTCACAGACATAAAATTACAGACATAGAATTACAGACATAGAATTACAGGCATACAATTACAGGCAAAGTTTGTACCTGCGCCAAAACGAATTATTTATTTCACCCCCGCAGCGAGGATTAAAAATTTGGTCAAAAATTTTGAAACGGTTTTTTCATCATAGGGACAAAAGAGCAAAAACCCTTAGAAGTACCTAAACAAGCTTCCGATTCTAGATATAGCCAAACGATTTCCTAAAAACAAATTTTTTTTGGAATAATATTAATATTATTCCAAAAAAAATTATGAAAGTTTTGAAATAAAAATAGATAAAAGGATTCATACGTACGTAGTTAGCCCCTCTTGTTAGAACGAGAAAGCTGCGGGGTTAACACTAATTGTAACCCTTTAAAAAATAAACTTTAACCCCTTAAAAAATTAAAAAGCTTTTATAAAAAATTTTTATAAAGCGAGAAGCTTTAAACGAAGTCAAAAAATTTACATAGATATCCTCTTGCAGCTACGTAGGAGGCCTTTGCGGGTCCCAAACTTGCGGGTTGCGGGTCCGGGGCCCCAAAACTTTGCCTGAAAAGCACCTCTGAGGCCCCGCCCAAAGTTAGGAAAAGCGAGCTTTTGCGAAAATTGTTTGTTCCCAGTGTTAGGGTCCCAATAAAAGGTTTGGGTTTATGAACCAGTTATCTGCAGAAAAAGTTTTACACAAACTTTGGCCCTCCCCCCCCCTTTGCGTAGGTCGTACGTAGGTCTACTCTCGAATGGGTCCTTCGTACGTACGACCTACGGCCTCCAATTCTATTTTTTCGTGTCTAACAAAGCATATACAATATATGCACTTATACTCCAACAATAAAGTTTATATCTTCAAATGTTTTAATTTTTATAAAATTAGCACTCCGTTCCCGGTGTTGAACTCGCTATAGAAGTGCCTCTCAAGTTTTTGTAACGCTCCCCGAAAACCAGTATGCGACTGTCTTCGGGGCCCCTTTAAAAACCCCCCGGCCCCTTAAGTTGCTAAAAACTTTGCCTGTAATTGTATGCCTGTAATTCTATGTCTGTGAAAGACACCTCTGCTTTAAAAACGTCGAAGAAAAAGCTACGGAGTCCCGCAGCTTGTGGGGCCCCGCAGCTTGTGGGGCCCCGTAGCTTTGTCCGCAGAGGTGCCTTTCACAGACATACAATTACAGACATACAATTACAGGCATACAATTACAGGCAAAGTTTGTACCTGCGGCCTGAGAAGGTGAAAACTTTAGTTAGTTTACTAGGGCTTAAATATATCAAAACGATTAGCTGGACATTTTAAATCGCCTATATATTCATAATAAAATTCTAAAATTCGCGAAAATTTAAATAGGTTTTCTTCGACACGTGGATTTAATTTTTTTAATAAGGGAATTATTAATTTTCGAATATAATTTCGAGTAATATTTAAATCTTTATTACTTTTATCATAATTAATTGGTATTTTTAGTTGATTGGAAAAGTCATAAAGACTTTCTCGAGTTATTCGAATTAATGGTCGTTTAACCACCCATTGTCCTTCTTTCAGATTTGTTAACCTTTTATCATAAAAGCCGCGCCGTTGCGGAAGCAAAACGGGTGTTAATAGGTTTTGATTTCCATCTGTTTTTTCTTTTTTTTTTTTTCGAATTAGTTTTTGAATATTTCCATTCAAAAAAAAATTTTTTTTTCTTCTCAATGTTGATTCCATGGAATGCATTTCAAAACAAGTAATTAAAGAATTTGTTTGATCTAATTTTTGAAAATTTTTTAATAATCTTCGGTACGAATTAAATAAAAATCTTTCTTGATTAACATAAATCAATTGTTTATACGAAAAAGTCTTGGAGATTCCTTCGCTATTTTGAATTAAAAAGACTGACGGCAAAACCATTGCTTTGTTTAGGTGCCCTTCGGGTCCAAAAACGGGGTTATGATTCAAAAAACTTCCAACGGATCCTGCCATTGTATGGGGCCCCTTTGCGTAGGTCGTACGTACGAAACGGCCCGAAGACTTTCTTAAAAGCAAATCAGTCGACGTGGTTTGATCTTTCGTCCAAACTTTGCTTGAAAGGCACCTCTGTGAAAAAAGATTACCGGGTTCGGATTTATATTTTTTTTTAAAGCCTGTAAAACTTTCGTACTTACCGCTGCAACGCAAAACCAAACCAAAGCAAATTTTGATAAATTTTGAAATAAAATAATCAATTACGAAGGTCTTCGCTTGTGGCCTTTGCGGGTACAAAGTTTTGGAGCCAAAACTTGGCTCCGGCACCTCTGTTGCCCCGCCCAAAGTTAGGAAAAGTTGAGGGGGGTCCGGTTTGATAATCGAAGGAGTCTTTTTATAAAAATTTTTTTGAGGGGGGGACCGAATAGCCTTCGTGAATCCGCGAGGACACGAATCAATAAAAAAACGGGTTTTTTTAAAAGCAAATGGGTTATCAAAGTCGGAAAAAACCTGGGATTCTTTTAGAGAACAGAGCCCTTTTAACCCTGAACCTCTAACTAAATTAAATAAAACCGTTTCCGAGCAATCACTTAAACTATGTCCTGTTAAAAGAAAATCATAATTTTCGGATTTTAAAATACTCTGAAAACAACTATAACGCCAATCTCTAGCTTTTTGTTCGGGTTTAACAGCTTGAGAGTTAGGGGCTTCAATAAAATAAAATGGGATTTCAAACCTTTTAAGATTTTTAAAAATAGCAAAAGAAGTTTGCGTCGAATGATTCCAACAATGGTTACAGTAAACCGCCCCTAATTCAAACCCCCATTTTTGACTTAGAATATAAAAAATTGTTAATAAAGAACTTGAATCCTGTCCTCCAGAAAAAGCAATTAAAATTTTTTTAGACTGGATTTGATTTGTAATAAAAAGATTGGATTTTTCAATAAAATTAATAAGTTTGAGACAATCAAGTTTGTTTTTCATAAAAAAATAGATACGAAACGGTCCCTAAATCGCTCTTGGTTAGATTTAATACCCGTGAAGAGCTATTAGGACCGGTTTTTATTAAACTCTATCCCCTTTAGGGCGTTTTTAAAGCAGAGTTTTTCGACCCGCAGAGGTGTCTAGGACCAAAGAGTTCTTCGAGGGCGTTTTTAAAAGCAGAAGTGCCGTAGGTCGTACGTACATTGTGTGCCTGTAAAACTTTGTCTGTAAAACTTTGTCTGTGACTGTATGTCTGTAATTGTATGCCTGTAAAACTTTGTCTGTAAAACTTTGTCTGTGAAAGACAAAGCTGCGGACAAAGCTACGGACAAAGCTGCGGACAAAGCTACGGACAAAGCTGCGGAGTCCCGCAGCTTTGCCTTTTACAGGCAAAGTTTGTACCTGCGGGCACTTCTGCTTTTAAAAACGCCCTCGAAGAACCGGACAAAATTTAAAAGAAATTGGGTGGTTTTGCAAGGTGCGCGGATCTTCTTCCCGTTTTGAAACCGTTTTCAACCTGCGTAGCTGGTTGAAAAAGGAGTTACTTTTTCGCGTCGAATTTATTCTTGGAACATTCCCGCGTTGGTTTAAGAAAGCGTTTTCGGCTGACGATAAAACGCTTTCTTAAACCAACTCCTTTTTCAACCAGCTACGAAGCTTCGCTTTTCCGACGCGCGCAACGTCGAAAGGCGATTCAGTCAAAAACGAGCCAAACGCTTTACGTACAAAGTACGTACAAAAGACTCTTTTACAGACAAAGTTTTCCTCAGCGTTTCACGCCTTACGGTCTCACCAGGCCGGTCACTAGCGGAAAGCTTATTCAAACTTACGCTTGTTAACGTCGTATCGCGCGGGGCCCAACGGTCAAAAGCCGCTTTAGGCAAAGATTCCCCTGAAAAAAAAGCCTTACACTTCCCAGGTTTATCAATGAATATGTCGCGTTTAAACGTAACAAGGCCATAAAGGAATTATTTAGGGGCGATGAGGCGGTTTTACTAAAAAGCTTAAAGGTTTCTTTTCTTTTAAAATAGCGTCTACAACCGATCCAGTTCCTGAAGGAATTAAATGACCTAAAATAACATTTTCTTTTAGTCCCCTTAAATAATCCCGGCGTTGTAAAAGCGTTGCGTTTGTTAAAATTTTAATCGTTTCCTGAAAACTCGCGGCCGAAATAAAGCCTTTTCGATCTAATGCCGCTTTAGTTATTCCTAAAACAACCGGCTCATATTTAACTTTGTTTAGAGAAGTAAAATAACGATTCATCGTTTCTACCCACTCTAAATCAACAATATCTCCTCTTAATAATCCGCAGTTTTGAGGTTCTAAAATTTTAACTTTCGACGTCATTTGTTTAACAATAATTTCAATATGTTTATCTGAAATATTAACGCCTTGAGATTGATAAACGTTTTGAATCCCATCAATAATATAGTGTTGAATAAATTCAATACTTTGACGAACGGCTTTTTTTTGAGCATAAAGCGTTTTATAAAATTTCAATTTATTTCCTAACAAAGTGTTAATTCCCGACTCATCTTGAAAGTTTTCTCGCGCTTCGAAAAGTTGTTCAATTTTTGGAATTCCTTGAACAATATCTTCGGTTTTTAAACTTTTATATTTTAAAGTTAAAAGCGGAGATTCGTTATTGACAAAATCTCCTTGAGCTAAATCGCAAACTCCTCCAGAAGACAATAAAAAAGGTTTGGCATATCTTAAAACAAGTTTATTTGATTGAAGAAGGATAACCTGACCGGATTCCGTTAAACCAATATTAGGGCTAATTTCTTTACCATAACGAACCAGCTGACCGATATAAACCTTAAATTTTCCAGGGTTTACTTCGATTGAATTGGTTCGCACCGCAGCTTGGCCGTCGGTCGTACGTACAAAGGACTCTTGAATGGGCTGTGTAGCGCCCGGTCGAATAACGGCGGGCCCCCCTACAGTGACAGGAGCCGTGGGCAGCTTACGCAGCCCAAAGCAAGGGCGGCTTACGCTGCCCGTTAAAAAAGCTGCGGGTTGAAGAACGGGGCGAAGTTTTTGCGTTTGAATTTTAAAAGTCACTAAATCCGAATCGGTTAACAATTGAATTTCTGGCGAAGTTTTTTTAAATGGAAGTAAATCAACTAATTTAAATGGAAGTGACTGGCCGGCAAAAAAAATCTCCCCTTTCAACGAGCTTCGACCTGTATAGTCCCTAGATAAGTCCGCGCTTTCAATTTGATTGGTTAGAGTTGACTGAAAGGAATGATCAAAAAACGGTAATTTAGATGGTGAGATAATTGATTGATCAAGTTTTTTTACTAGTTGATTTGAAGTTGTTTGAAAACCTTTTTGAAAAAGTTCTTTTTTAAAAGGCTTTAAACTATATAACGGGGAAAGAAATTTTTGATCAACTCCTTGACTATCAAAGTGAAATTGAAATAAATAAACAGGTCTATTATGACTAAAAAATTTAAATTGTTTTGAGAACCCGTTTAAATTTTTTCTCCCCTGACTGTAGTGAAAGATTTGATTCACAACCGTTCTTGTTGGGACCACTTTGTTTTGCTGATTAGGTAAGTCGGATGACTTTACCAAGCTAGTGGTTTGGGACTGAATTTCCTCGGTATTTTTAACCAAACCTGAATGGCCTAGCGTCGAAGTAAACGGTTCATTTGAGTAGCTATTCAAAGAAAAAGATTCGCAGAACCGCTGATAGGTTGAACTATTTGAAATTGACCCACTTTTTAAATGGAAATTGAATCCGTATAAAGCTGAGAAGCTTTTGTATTCAAAATAGCTAGAGAAATCTTTATTTAATGGGCTACTTTGAAACGGTTTGGAAAATTTTTTGGATGTTGATACTAAAGCTTTTGCAACTTGGACTGTCGCTCGCGGTTTGTTAGCGACGCTCGAGTCTTTGCCACTTGCAGTCGTAATTCCAGTTCTAGGGTCCAATGGACGGCCTTGTTGATGCGTTTCACGCAAATAGACCGGTCTTTGAAAACCGATTTTTTCACGAGTAGGATTTAATGCAAAATATTTTAAAGTCGAGTTTTTTGCGTCAAAGTCTTCAACCCCGGATGGAAATTTTGCGTTCGGTTTCCGTAGGTCGTACGTAGGTCGTACTCTCTCAAACAAAGGTTGCTTTTCGATTCGGAAAAGTGGATGATAATTTAATAAATTAACTCCTACAATATTTGGAGAGTGAGCAAAATAACGGGTATGCGGATTAAATCGTGACCAAAAAAGGTTCGCATCTACTGAGGATAAGCTTTCATTTTGTCTCTTCAATCCCATGGAAACAAATAAATCATTGGACCTTTTTAAGTCGGTAAAACTTACTTTAGACACCAATGGCTTCTGAAAAATGACCCCAAGTCTGCTTTTTTTGTTACTTTGGAGACTCGTGTTCGACTTTTTGGAGATAAAAAAACCGTCATTTATTAATGAAAAATTTAAAGTTTGTAGTTTTTGCTCCCAGAGGTGTCTCTTAGACAAAGTTTGTAATTTCTTTTTCGTTGTAGGACCTTTCGACAAATCACGTTTTTCTACGTTACTAAGTTGTCCCGTTTGTTTATGAAGATTATCCTCTAAAACAGGATAAGGTATATGCTGTATACCGTCAACTTGAGAACGTGTTGACGCTTTTTGAAAAAGAGGAAAAAAGAATTTTTGTTCTTGTTTGTATTTTGAAACGGTTGGAATAAAAAAAGTCCAAGAAATTTTAAGTGTCGGTTGAATGGATACGTTTAAAAAAGACGAAATGGATTGTTTTGAAGAAGAGGCATTCCATCTAAAACGACTAGTCAAAGCACGTTGAAGAAGGGGCCCCTTTTTCAACGAGGTTTGATAAAACTGGTTTTGCTCAAACGGGACGTTTGATGTCTCTCTATTAAAAGCCGGCTTTAAGTTAGTTTTCATTAAATTGATTTGCCAACTTTGATTTTTTTCGAGAATGGATGCGCTATTTTTTTTTAAAATAATTTGATTGCGAAGAAATTCGGTTTGCTTTGGTTGCGAAAAGCCTCTAAATGCTGTTAAATCAAAGTCCTTTTTTTGTTTTAATAAATTGGCTTTATCTATAAGAGAAAAACTTTCTTTTTGAACACGTTTCGAATTTTCGGTTCCATACTGAATCGATTTTTGAGTCAAAAACAATACCTGAGTTGAGCTCGTCTTAAATTGAAAAATTTGCGAATAACTGCACTCAATTTTATTTTCGTTAACCCAAAATTCTCTCGATTCACCCTTTAAAGCAAATTCGTTTGAATCGGCTCGTCCTAAAATTAAAAGTTTAGGCTTAAAACGGCTATTTTGATTAAAATTTAAACCTGCAAATTCTTTCAATAGCGGCGGCCTTTGCTTTGACGGACTTGGTACAACCCATTCAAGAGTACGACCTACGTACGACCTACGCAAAGGCTCAAGCGAAGAAAAACCCAAATTTTTTCCGGGTTCGATTAAAAAAACCGGGAGCTTTATTATTTTAAAACTGTATAATCGGCAATAATTATTAATTACCTGTCGATTTCTTTTTTTGATTTCAGAAAAGTTTGAACTCCATTCGGCCTCACCGTTGCCTAAACCTGCACTTCCAAAACCGAAGCTATTATAACCACTATTAAGAAAAACTTTTTTTTTGTTTAATTTTGATAAACACCCAAAAAACCTTTCGCCGCAGGGACGAAAGACTCTCTCAGACAAAGTTTGAACGCTTTCTGTAAATTTATTTTTAAAACAAAGACCCGGAGTTTGAATTTTATGTAAAAATTCAAGACTTAAAGAAAGTTTTTGGTTCAAAGGAGTTAACTCAGCTTTTTGAACCACCAAACTGTTTGAAGGAAACTTCACTTTTCCAGAAATTAAATGAAAGCTCTTCGAAGGAAACTTTAAAAAAGTTTTCAGAATTTGCGCTTTTTTAAACTTATTCCGAGAAGCCAAAGTATTTCTTTCTTCCAAAAACCCTGTAGGCTCAGTCAATTGACTTTTTAAAAAGCGTTTGTTAAAAATTTTGTCAAAACTTCGATTAATGACTCCCTGTTCGGTTCCAAAACTTGTTGGTTGAGGGATCCGTAAAAAAGTTTGGGTTGATGGAGCGTCAAAAAACGTCCCTATACTAGAGGGGCGAATTATAAATAAATTTTGACAATATTTTTTATGTGGGGGGTCCAAGACTTTGACCGATAAGTTGGGTCCTTTCTCCGCCTGGTTGTTTAAATAAATTAAAGCGTCATTAAAATAAACCAATTGATTTTTAAAATCGAGTAAATTTTTTGAAAACTTTGCCGTTGAAAAACCAGGGTGGTTCGAACAAAAATCTAAAAAACCAGGGGTTCCAGTTCCAGATCCAGATCCAAAAGGTTTAAAAGCTGGATCGCCAAAACTTGAATGGGTCAAGGACAATTTTTGAACCCCGTATTTTTTCGATTTTTTTAGGTCAAAAACTACTTTGCCCGCGTTAGCTGCACCAGAAGAAGCCGTAATGAAAAAAAGACCTTTCTTTTCGGTTACTTTGGGGCTCCTTTGATTTGACAGGAAGACCCGTTCAAGAGTACGACCTACGTACGACCTACGGAAAAGTGGCGAAAAACTTTGTCTAAGAGAGTACGACCTACGTAATTCGTACGGTCGAAGAACGGGGCATACAATAGTCCCCGGTCGAAAAACGGCGGCAAGGGTTTGTAAACTAATTTGGTTAGGGTTTGAGTTTTTTAAAATAAAATGAAAAGGTTTCATTATTTTTCGCCAAAAGTCTAAAGGGGCTTGGAGTTCAAAAAAATCATTTTGAAAACGGGTTGGTAAAAAACGCGTTAATGTAAAGTAATTTCCAAAAGAAAGATCGCTGGCATTAAAGTTTCCGCCAACATTAAAACAATTATGTTTATAAAAAAAATGGCGTGGATTTGCGATTGCAAAAACCCATCCGGGGTAATTTGTTAGTAAAAAATTTTTTGGAGATGGATTAACCAAAGAAGTTATACGGTTTTTGACCGTCGAACTTAAAGTTTTTTCTAAGTGAACATTTAATGTAGCTTTACGGTTAGAAGTTGTTAAAATAAATGGAGCTGAAGAAAATCGGAAATGAAAATTCGAATTATATAATTTATCTAAAGAAATAAGCGTTGGACCCTTTGCATACGAAGTACGTACAAAGGACTCTTCCACACAAAGTTTTCGGTTAGGAAAACTTTGTTGACGGTAATTAAAAAGGGGATCTTTTCCGACGCGAAGTGGTAGACGAACGTGGTTTTGGGAAGGCGAAGAGTCAAAAGCAGCTACACCGCCGGAAGTTGGGCTCCCTCCGGTCAAGTTTAAAGAGTGACCAAAAATATCAGAAAAGTGGTTGAAGGTATTAAATTTTTCCGTTTGCTGACGTTTGTTTTGCTGGCGAACAATAACAAAATTTTCGTTTTTTTCCTTATTTTGATTCGGTTTATATTGGTAACGAATATTTAAGGAATAATTCAATTTTGGGCCTATATACGGTTGAAGTAAAGTTTTGATTTTTTTGTGGTCAAAAAGATTTTTTAATAAAGCAAAATAATTTGCATTTTTAATTTTGATTCTAACTATTTTTAATTTTGCGTCTTCACTTTTGTAAGAAGAATATCTGTAGCCAATTGGATCCTGGTCGTCAAACTTTCGGGTTTTGACAAAAGAGAAAAGACTAAGATTTTTGGGGGCCCAAAGTTTAACAGGAGGACCCATTCGAGAGTACGACCTACGTACTTCGTATGCGCTTGCGATTATTTTGCGGTAGCTATTAGTCGAGGGTTTTACGACATGAAATGCCCCCTGACCAACGGGGCCAAAAGATTCGTCAATTAAAAATTTTGAAAGAAATAAGTAATGAAATTTATTTTTTTCACAAATAGAAAATAATAAAGCTGAGTCTTGTTGATACGAATTTAAAAAAACATTGTCCCATTTTTGAACTGGAGACGAATTCAAATATTTCAAACTCGTCATTAACGAAAATTGTGTAGCCTGTAGCCTTTGCCTACGACCTCCATAGTTCGTACGGAAAAGTTTATCGGTTGACTTCCACGGACAAGGCTCTAACTCTTTCATGTTGCTTGCAGACCCTTTTTCCTCTTCATTTAGTTTAGAAAAAAAATTTTCATTAATAAAATCGTGGGGAATATTTTTAAAGATTTTAGTACGAATTTCTTTTTGAAATGGGAAAGCGGTTAAATGTTGGTAATAATTTAATTTTTCTGGGGAACGACCCAGACGTCGGAAATACAAATCGGTGTAGGGCTCTTGATGGCCACCTGGTTTTAAACTGCTGTTTACAAAAATTTGACTCAAAGCTTTTTTTACGAGAAGAACTTTCGAATTATTTTTTGTATATTGACCCTCAGCTTTGTCTAAGAGACCAAGTTTTAAATATTCTTTTTTGTTTTTAAATAAATAACTAAATTGAAGTCGACTTTGTTGGTCCGACAAATAACGAAATTTATTGTTTTTCACAAATGGAGTTTCAGCGGCGAGATTCTCGTTTTTCACAACCCGACTATTTGAATATGGCTTTTCATTCTGGAATTTTGAAAGTGGAGAAAATAATTTGTAAGGCACTCCATGCGCGCGCTTATCTTGAAAAAAGGGTCCAGCCGCCTTTTCAACGTCCGGTTGAATCGAACCTTTTGATTCAGCGTTTAGCGAAAGAGCTACCGAATCAAGTTTCTGACTTTTTCTTAACGGGTTTAATACTAAATTTTTTTTTGCGGTTCCCTTATTAAAAAAAGACGCGCTTTTCAATAACGAATTCACAATTGAAGAATAATTTAATACATTCGATTTTCCAGTTAGTACTAAATTTGGAGCTATTTTTTTTGAATTTTTAAAAATTTGATATTCAATAATTGAAAAAAGAAGTTCCGATTTGAGAAACGTGCTGAATTGCGTTTTGGAATTCAAACCCCGTAGGTCGTACGTAGGTCCTACTCTCCCACTTTTCCTATCGGAAAAGCAATTCTTCGACGACAAAGTTTGGTTTCGTTTCAAAGGCTCCAACTCTAGGGAAAAACATGAAAAGCGATTATTCGAAGTTAATTCAAGACATTTTAGGTCAAAAACTTTCGGAGCGTAAACTTTTATAAAAGTTTTTAAATTTGTATTTTCATTATCAGGGAATAACTTCGGGTATAGATTATCATCGAAGCAGTCTGCAGACGCCCCGTATCTAGAATCACGCAAAAAGAAGGGTTTCCGGAAATGGAAATAATATGTATCGCGATCCACGGAAATATTTTCCTGATGAATGGCAAGAGGACCAAGCGAATTTAAAAAAACAAACGGGATTTTTTGAACATGGTTAATTAAAGCACCCGTAGAATGATCGTTTAGGTCTCGTTTCGTACGAAGTACGTAGTTCGTACTCTGGAATGGGCTGCGTAACCCCCGGGGCCCCGTTTTATGATTGAAACCAGCAAGTGAATTTAAAGCCTTTTTTTGTTGTTTTAAATTTTTCAGGCTGCGTACCCCGGAATTTAAAATTTTTTGATCTTTAGCAAACCAAAATAAACGAGTTGTTTTTCGAGTGCTAGTTAAAACGCGGAGAGAAATCGATTTTTTAAAAACACTGTGGGGTTGCAAAGAAGAACGGTTCTCAAATAGTTGATTTAAACCAGAAAAGTTTTGCAATCGGGATGCCAACACCCTCCCCTTATTTGTTAAAAAATCTTCATTAAATAACTTTTCGATTTGTGCCGTTACTTGGGTTTGCGGTGACCGACCGCGCCCTAAGCTTTCGAAATTATCAAGCAAATGGCTTTGATGCAAAGAATCTTGCTTCGCAGGTACGAAGGACTCTCCCAGACAAAGTTTTTGAAAGCCCGAGTACAAAAACGAATTTAAGCGTTTTTTTGTCATAAAATTAAAAACCGGAGGGGTTTTTCGACCCCCAGAGCGAGGAGCTGCAAAAGGTTTTGTTGGAGAAGCGTTTGGACTTAAAAAGCGGCTTGAACTGGGAGCATTCTCAAAATCTAGTTGATTATCACGCGAAAGGTAAAGTAAATTTTTCGAGTTTGGTTTTAAATTAAACGGGGTTGAAGAACGGACTGAATCTAAAGAATCAAGTTCAGAAAATTTCGATAAAAAAACCGGTTGAATTCTTAATTTTAGCTTCGATAATTCACCCGTGTTTTGTTTTAGATGATTTACTTTATTTTGAATTGAAAAAAATTTGCTAGCACATTTATCAAAAATTTGCCGTAGGTCGTACGTAGGTCGTACTCTCTTAGACAAAGTTTTCGGAAAAGCTGCGGGCACGAAAGAACTTTGTCTTAGAGAGTCTTTCGTACCTGTGGGGAAGTCTTTATCCTGCAGCTCGTTCCCAGTCGAAAAACCCCTAGATGACAAACAAATTTCCCAATCAACAATTTCAATCTGGGCGGTTAAATTAAGTAGCTCTACAAAAAAAGGAGTCTTTTTTTCTGCTTTTGAGAATACTATGTTTTTTTTCACCAACGTTTGAGCCGAAGGACCGCCGGTACGAAGGACTCTCGAATGGGTCCTCCTGTCAAAGCAAGGGGCCCCCAAAGTTTTTATAATTTTTTTGAAAGCTCCTTGGATAGGAAATCCCTTGTCATCCCGAAAAGTGTCTTGATTATTAACAATTACGCCGTCTTGCGTGTAAAACCCTTTACCAAACGTGCTCGGCTTTTTTTCCGGCTCGTGCGTTCTTAGAGGAGGTTTTTTTTGTGTTAATGAAACATTGGTGAATAAATAGTAGAGGTCTAATAAATGGCTCTTTGTCACAACTGCGCGTCGTTCTTCGCGGAATCCTTGGCGTAAGTCGCCGTTGCCATCACCAAACTTTGTCGTCGAAGAATTGCTTTTCCTATCGGAAAAGTGAGAGAGTCCTTTGTACGTACTTCGTACGGACGGCGATAACGATTCAAGTTTCGGTGAAAGTTTTTGTTTGAATGGAGACGGGTTTTTTAAATCTTTGTCGTCGAAGAATTGTTTTGACTTTAGAAAAACTTTGTCTGAGAGAGTAGGACCTACGTAGGACCTCCGGACTGGGTTAAAATAATGATAATTTAAATTTTGGAATTTAAATTTTTTAAATTCTTCTTTTGATAGAGGAATTAAAAGTGAATCGGAACTAAACTGGTTTAACAAAAAAAAGGGGGCCGATTTTAATTTAGATTCAAAGGTTGTATAAAAATTTTCTTGAATGGTAAATCCACCGGTTGGGGTTTTAAATTGTGAAAAAAAACCGATTTGTTTTACCGAATTTTCATTTGAACTTTCGATATTTGTATTTTGGTTTTTTTTAATTTGAGACGGATTGTAGTTTGGTTTTAAATGTGATTTTAAAAAAGCGGGTTGAGAAACTTGGGTAAAAAGAAGATTGGAGTTTAAAAAACGTCGATCCAAACTTTCGCTTGAAATTCGTGTTAATCCCCTTTCCTTCAGCCCGGATTTTTGAAGACTAAAGGATAATCTATTTTTTGCAAAATCTGGTAAATTCAAAGGGGTTGGCAAAGCGGATTTAAAAAAAGCATTTCCTTTTTTTAAATTTAGAAGCTCATAAAAAACCGTTAAACTCAAAAATTTGTCTGAGAGAGTGCTTTGTACCTGCGAAGAAGGGTTTTTTTTCAAAGCTTTTAATGCGGCACAAGAACCAAAATCGTAAAAAAAAACGGGTTTTGAATCGTTTTGGGTTTTGTCACGAGGGGCCTTTCCGGGTCCAAAGCGGGGGCCCCCAGAGTTAGGAAAAGTTTTTGACAAAAAAGGATTTACTTTTAATTGCTCATCTAAATTTTGCTTAGCCAACAACGTTAAAGAGGAAGTTAAAACCGAAGGCGTTTTAGCAATGTAGACACTTGCGTTTTGGTGAATAAAATCTCCCGGACCAACTAACAACTGAACCGGTTTAAAAATGGTTTGTTTTTTTGCTGATAAAATCCAAAATTCCCCAATTGATGAACTTGCCGTAGGATTAAAGATTGTTTTAAGTCGTCGCAATTTCGCTTTATCATCGGATGACACACCTTCCTCTTCAATTAAGCGCTCCAACTCATTTTTAACCATTTGAATTCCTTTGCTACGCTGGAATTTAATTTGACCGGATAATTCCGAATAAACGGTTTGATTTTTATCAATACTTTGATTTTGGCCGTTTCCAAAAGAAGAAGCTTCTCCTAAAACTTGGTTTTTTTCAACAAATTGGTTTTGTTTAGCAAATAATAAAGTGTAAGCCGGGATTTTAATCCTTTCATTCGGAACAATTTCTACGGCTCCTCCGCCGCTACGAAAAACTTTCTCACTTTTCCTACCGGAAAAGCAATTCTTCGACGACAAAGTTTTTTCACTCCCTGGGGCTCTTTCTTCCATTTCACTGACGCCTAAAGCGTTTTGGGGAGTAACTTCTAAAAAGCTGTCTTGCTTCGTTAAAAAAGCAATTTGACCGTAAGTTGTTCGAATTAATTGGCCTGGAATACTTTGATTAAAGGAAACCATTCCTGGAAAAGGCGCTTTGATTTCCTCCGAAATTTCTCCGCTAAATACACCGCCGGTATGGAAAGTTCGCATCGTTAATTGAGTTCCGGGCTCTCCAATTGATTGAGCGGCGATAATTCCAATGGCTTCACCCGATGAAACTAACCGATGGTTTGCTAAACTCCAGCCATAACATAATTGACAAACATAATTTTGATCCTTACACGTTAGGGGAGACCGGACCAAAACGGAAGTTTTCGTTTTTGAAATTAAAATACTTAAAGGAGTACTAATTTCTTGATTTTTAGTGGCAATTAATTCGTTTTGACTATTATAAATATCTTCAGCGAGTCTTCGACCAATTAATCTCTTTTTTAATGACAATAAAACTTTGGTCCCTTTTTTTAAATCGGTCAACGAAATTCCCCTTTCGGTCCCACAATTGAAACCCCGAATAATTACATGATGGGCTACATCAACCAAACGTCGAGTTAAATAACCAGAAGTGGCGGTTCGTAATGCGGTATCTACTACTCCTTTACGCGCTCCATAGCAAGAAATTAAATATTCCGTTAAGGTTAATCCCTCTCTAAAGTTACTTTGAATTGGAAAGTTAATGATTCGACCTTGAGGGTCTGCCATTAAACCTCGCATACTCGTTAACTGACGAACTTGAGAAATATTTCCCCGAGCCCCCGAAAACGCCATTATGAAAACCGGATTTAATTCATCGGTTGTTTTAAAATTTTCAATAACTTCTTCTTTTAAATTTTCACTTGTTTTATTCCAGGTTTCAATAACCTTGGAAAAATATTCAATCGTCGTTAAATGACCTTTTTTTACTTCTTGATTGGTCTTTTCTAAAATTTGTTCAGCGCTACTAATATAAATTTTTTTTGAAGGAGGAATTTTTAAATCATCAATACTTAAAGATATTCCTGCTTTTGTTGCATAAGCGTAACCAATTGTTTTAAGTTTTTCAACTAAATCAACGGTTTTTTTTTCTCCAAAATAGAAAACCGACCAGGAAATTAAAGCTTTTAACCTCGATTTATCAAACGGTCGGTTATAAAAAGTTGAGGTTGTGACAGCAGCCTTTGCTTTGACAGGAAGAAAAGTTGAAGGACCGGTTTTCAATTTTTCTCGGAATTGGGTTGCTTTTAACAGCTTGAACCCGAATTTTGAATACGGTATCAAACCAATTGATCCAAAACTTTTCTTATGGTCAAAGCAAGGGCCCAGAGCGCAGCTTTGCCTTTCAACGCAGGTACGAAGGACTCTCTCACTTTGGCTGCCTAAACGGTCCAAGGCGTACGAATTACGTTGAAGAACCCTTGAAAGGGATGCGTAGCTGGCTGATCGAAGAACGGGGTATAGAATTCCGTTAGGACCTGTGGATAAGTCTTGATTTTTTTTTCCAAGATTCGATTTTAAACTCAAGTTTGAATTTCCTCCTATTTAGGACCGTACTTAAACTAGTTTAAGTTAGGTAATTTTTACTATAAATTAAATTTTTTAAATACAAAACTTTGTCTGTAATTGTATGTCCGGTTCTATCGACCCCGCAGAGTTCTTCTTGGGGCCCGTAGGTCGTACGTACATTGTAGGTCCGGTTCTTGGATGTCTGTAATTGTAGGTCCGGTTCTAGGCACCTCTGCTTTAAAAACGTCGAAGAAAAAACTGCTTTTAAAAACACCTCTGCGAGACTCCGCAGGTACAAACTTTGCCTGTAATTGTATGCCGTACGAAGTACGTACATTGTAGGTCCGGTTCTAGGCATTTCTGCAGGACTCCGCAGGTACAAACTTTGCCTGTAATTGTAGGTCCGGTTCTTGTATGTCTGTAATTGTAGGTCCGGTTCTAGGCACCTCTGCGGACAAAGCTACGGGGCCCCACAAGCTGCTTTAAAAACGCCCCACAAGCTGCGGGACTCCGTAGCTTTTTCTTCGACGTTTTTAAAGCAGAGGTGTCTTTCACAGACATAGAATTCCAGACATACAGTCACAGACATACAAGAACCGGACCTACAAGAACCGGACCTACAAGAACCGGACCTACAAGAACCGGACCTACAATTACAGACATCCAAGAACCGGACCTACAATGACGTACTTCGGACGAAAAGTATAAAACTTTGTCCGTACGATTTCTTCGACGCGCAGAGGTGCCCTTGAAGAACTCTTTGGTCTTAGACACCTCTGCGGGTCGAAGAACTTTGCGGGTCGAAAAACTCTGCTTTAAAAACGTCGAAGAACTCTGCGTTCCGGTGCCGTAAACAGCTTACTACTGGCTTAGGACTCTAAAAAAAGCTTTTTAATGAAGCGAGCTCCGCAATTTTTCGACGCCATAAAGATAACTTTTTTTGGCCGCAGCCTGAGAGGTACACTTTGTTTTACCGGTTCAGAAAAAAAAAATTTTGATTTATTTTGCGTTAAACTTGGAGCAAAGTGAAAAGCCTGTTAGAACAGTATTATTCAAAATTTTTAGATAAAAAAACGCTCGTATTCATGTTTGTATTTTTTCAAAACAGACTTTTTCTAAATTTCGTTTTACATTTTTTGTATTCAATTAAAAATTTAAAAAAAGTCTGTTTTGACTCAACGCTTTTTATCCTTATAACTATTGATAAAATATATATTATAATTTATTACAAAGTTAAGATAATTGTTAAACTTGTAATCTCTTTGAAGATAGATCAAATAAATTTTGCGTAAAAGAAGACAGCCTATATGAATACGCCAAACAGATAAAAAAAGATCTTCTCAAGGTCCGGCTAAATTAATGAATTAACAAGACTTTGGGGGGGTCCATACGATTCTTCAAGGGTCCCGCAGAGGTGTTTTGAATGGGTCCTCCTGTCATTGTATGTCTGTAAAAGACACCTCTGCGGGGTCGATAGAACCGCCGCAAAGGGGGGGCCATACAATGACAGGAGGACCCATTCGAGAACGCCTTCGTACGTACGACCTACGCCGAAGGTTACCGACCTCGTTGAAAGTTTTTGAAAATTAAGGGATAATGTTTTTGATCTGGCTGATTAAGGGCCTCAAAAATCAATTGATTCATTAAAATACGGCCCGGTGTTGTTCGAATATAGAACACCGCCTGGTCGTATTTTGAATTTAAATTTGTTTGATACGTTTGTTTGATGAAAACACTGTTTCCAAACTTATCGAGCCTTGTTTCGAGACAGTTTTCCCGCTTTACGGAAAATTCAAATGAGGAAGACCAGCGAAGCCAAACCGGAGTATGAAAATGAATTAATTGTTGATTCATATCCTGTAAAACCTGATCCCAATTGCTATAATATTTGTTTGAATGGTTGGGAATTCGCGGGCCCCCGCGACCACGGGGCCCCGAACGTCTTAAAAAATAGTATATAGCAAAGTTATCAACTAGCCGTCGCGATTTATTGATTCCTCCGCCGCTATCACGTTCCCCATCCGGCGTCGAACTTGACGACGAGAAAGGTTCTATGTTGTAAAATCTTTTTTCGAACTCCTTATTTGTTGTTTGTAAACACTTTCTAAACAAAGAATTTTCCATTGGATGTCTAGAAAGATCTGGGGGACTAAATTCGGAGGCCCGCGAAACCTGCCCGCTTTCTCCGGGGACCCCTGTTGTCGGAAAGGGTTTTTGATTTTTTTCTGCGGAAGAACTCTGGGGTAGAAGAAAAGGAGATTGTTGAAAGTTTTTACGAATTTGAACGCGGTCGATGGTCGTTAAATAATAACATCCTAATACCATGTCTTGACTTGGTAAAATAATAGGTTCCCCGGTTGCTGGCGATAATAAACTGTTTCGAGAACCCATTAATTTCCAAGCTTCAGAACATGCTTGAAAAGAAAGAGGAATATGAACTGCCATTTGGTCTCCATCAAAGTCAGCGTTAAATGCCGTACAAACTAAAGGATGAAGTAAAATCGCACGTCCAGCAACTAGTTTTGGCTGGAAAGCTTGAATGCCTAATCTATGGAGTGTAGGAGCACGATTTAGTAAAACCGGCCTATTTGCCATAACTTCTCGTAAAATATCTAAAAAACCGTCGGGGTTGCTCCAAGAAGAAGATTTGATTAATTTTTTAGCACTAATAAAATTTCGAGCCACTTTTTTTAAAATGAGTTGACGAATTAAAAAAGGTTGGAATAATTCAATTGCCATTTCTTTAGGTAAGCCACATTCATGTAATTTTAATTGAGGACCAACTACAATTACAGAACGACCTGAATAATCAACTCTCTTCCCTAAAAGGTTTTGACGAAACCTTCCTTTTTTCCCTTTTATCATATCTGACAATGATTTAAGAGGTCGATTATTTGCAGCAGTAATAACCGGAGAATCCCCTTTTCCATTTTCAATTAAAGCATCTACGGCCTCTTGTAATAAACGCTGAGCATAGCGCATTTCTTCGGAAAAATTTAAAGAATAATAATCACTATAAAATCTTTTTACTCTTTTATTTCTGAATAAAACGGTTTGATAAAATTTATTTAAATCAGAAACCGCAACTTGTTGACTATCTAATGGAATAATTGGTCTCAAAGCGGGTGGAAGAACTGGCAACACGGATAAAATCATCCATTCTGGTAAAACCCGGCTCCGTTTAAAAGGGCGAAGAACTTTTAAACGACGAAGAGCTTTTGACCTTAAAGTTCGTAAAAGAACTAATTTTTTGAAAGATTTCTCAATAAATTCTTCATCATAGACTAAAAAACTTTGAAATTTAAAAAAATCTTCTAATTTTTTAATTTCTTGGTTATGTTTTGAAAGGGCCGAATTAATATTTAACATTAAACAATCAACCGGAAACGACGCGTTTTTCGTAAGCGATCCGTAGGTCGTACGTAAGTCGTACTCTCCCACTTTTCCTCTCGGAAAAGCAATTCTTCTTCTTCGAAGACCAAGTATATTTTCTTTTGGACTGTTATATTCTCTTTCCGTTTTCGGTCCCGAATAGTTTGGGTTAAACAAACTCAAAAAAATCTTTAAAGAGCCTGCTCCCGTTGAAACTAAATCAAAAGAAATACCTCTTTCTAAATAGGAAGGGATTAAACTATCTTTTGCATCAGCCATTGTAGTCATATAATTTAAAAAACCAGCCCAATCTTTTTGAAAGCGCCATTGAAAAGATTGAGAAATAGTATAGAAGTTATTAACTAAAATAGGTTTTTTTAAAAATAAAGTTCGTTCTAATTTTTCACTAAAATCCGTTAGTTTAACTGAATTCCAAGTTTCGGTTTCCACAGTATCCCACGTTTTTAAAGGCCCGCAGAGGTATTCAGGCAAAGTTTTTTTATCAACCGGGTTAGGGTGAATACCTAAACTCTCAACGGGTCCTGTCAAAGCAACTGCGGACGGTAAAAAATCATTGTATGCTTCGATTGGTTTATAACTGCCATTAACTGGAGATGAAAAAGGCTTAACTAATTCATTAAAAAAGGGTGGATCTTGCGTCTCCAATTTTTTTTTTAAATCAACAGAATTTGCAACTAGCGATCCGTTGAAAAAGGGGTTTTTACTATTTTTAAATTCAACTTTTGGTACCAAGTGCGTCACAGCACCTGTGGAAACCGGACTTAAACAAAGATAACCAGACCCATTTAAATTTTGTAAAAAGTACAAAACTTCTTGGCTATTTTCAAGGGTGGAAGTTGCAATAATCTTTTGCAACTGCTTATTGACGTTTAAAAATAAAAGGGTTTGAAGGCCTTTTGACTGCGTCTTCTTCGGCGTCTTCGAGTTCAAAGATTTTTTTTCTGTAGCGTACGATTTCTGCGCTCTTTTTAAAGCAGAGGTGTCAAGGAGACAAAGTTTTTCGACAGGAAAACTTAAAAGTTCATAAGAAAAAATTTCGATTTTGGCATTAAATTTACCTTGAGGAGTAATTTTAGACGTAAATTGAAGTTGCGAAAATTTTGAAGAAAGTTTGAAGTTATCGAACGTTAAAAAAAGAAGATGAAAAAACAGGTCGAATCCTTCCGGTCGAAGAACTCCCCGCGTTGAAGTTCTATATTTTTTCGGTTCAGTTTTTATATTTGACAGGTGAATATCGGGTTTTACTTGAGTGTCTGGACTTTCCGTTCTTTGGCCGGGTCTAGTTATATGCCCCCTTGTTTTTTCGCCAGGAAAAGTTAAACTTTGGGGTTCGTCCGATTTTTTCGCTCTTTTAAAAGCAGAGGGGTCTTTCAAACCTACAATGACAGGAGGACCCATTTGAGAGTCCTTCGTACGTACTTCGTCCGGCAAAGCTGGGGCCGCTAACGCAGCCAAAGTCAAAGTTTTTAATTTTTTAAATTGACAAACTAAACCTGCCCTTTTTAAGCTTAGGACCAATTTTACAGAAAAATAATTACGAAATTTTAAATTTCCTAAAGGGTTTTTTAAAACAGGGTTCTTAAGTGGTTTTTTAAAATTATGAGATAAGCAATGACGAATTAGCTCCTTTGGAAGCGATCCGTCAGTTTGTATAAAGGGGTTTTCGTCATTTTTAAAGCCCCTCCCGTAGGTCGTACGTAGGTCGTCCTCTTGAATGGGTCGTAGAGCGTCCGTCAAAGAATTGCTTTGACGACAAAGTTTTCCATTTAATTGAAAATTGGGGCCCCAAGAAGAACCCCGATGCTTTAAAAAAACAAAGTCCCTTGATTGGAATTGAAATTGGAAAGGAGTACTCCAAGAAAAAACTTGTTTAACCGGGTTATAGGTGTCTAAAGTTAAAGGTTTTAGTGAAAAATAGGATGGTTTTTTACCTTTTTGCAAAGGTACTTTAAATCTAATATTTAATTGAAATTCGGATAACGTCTTTAAATTTACGTGCGACTTTCTACGGGGATTCGGAGTTGGGTTTAAACGATCGGTCAAATTAGTTGAAGCGGCTGAGTTTGAACTTTGTTCCCCCGAAATAAGGGAGTTCTTTTGGATTAGAGCATAATCAAAAGCGACTCCAAAATAATTAAAAACAAGGATGTCTTTGCGATTTAAACTAAAAAACTTTAAAAAAGATCGATCATTGTTTACGGCACCCGAAATAGTTACCTGTTGGCTAAATAATAAAGGTTTTAGATCTCGTCTAACAGGTCGTCTTAAACAAAATTGAAAATCATCCCGGCTAAAAGTATGAAAAAATGATGGAGTTGGTTTTTCCACCGTATAGGAAGTGGAAAAATTACAGGGTTCAATTACTTTTAAAAGAATTTGATAATTTAAAAGAGAAAAAAAAACTTTTGGGGACGTAGTTGTCTTCGACGGAGCGTCGAAAAAAAATATTAATAGGGGGCTAGCGGGCGTCGAACCATCGGAACCAATAGAAGTCGGAAACTTTGTCTGAGAGAGTCCTTCGTACGTACGACCTACGCCCGGGTTAAATTTGAAAGAAGGTGGATACTTTCGAGAAGAGAGGTTTAAAAAACTTTGGTGCAAAGGATCTAACTTTGAGGCTAAACTAAAATTATACTGTTTTGTATAAAAGTCCTCTAAAACATTTGAACGTATAAAATTTTTCGACTCTTTTAAAGATTTTGAATACGGGTTTATTAATGGAAGTAAATCAAGATCTTTTTTTTTGACGAAATGCGAATTAAATGTTTGATTTAATTTAAACTGAGAGTTAGGTTTGGTTTGTAAAGTCTGAACAAAAAATTTTTTTTGAAGTGCTTTATTTTCATTAACTAAAAAAAAGGGAAAATCCGGTTTTAATTGAACGCAGGGGTCTTTAAAGTACAGATTATCGGACAGAAAACGATTCCAATTTCTCTGTAAATCCCCTGTTTTTTGGGGAAAACAATCTGACTTTAATTTCGTTTTTTTTTTTAAGCCGTTTTCCAAAAAAAACCCGGGGGTTGTAGTTGTATTGTAATCCTGGGCTTTGTTAGCAACTGGAGAAACTTTGTCGTCGAAGAATTGCTTTTCCGATAGGAAAAGTGGGAGAGGACGACTTACGTACGACCTACGTACAGGGGGCTCTAAATAATATAAAGAATTTGAAGAAGGGGCGTCGAAGAAGGGGGTGCTAGAAGTTAAAAGTAAAGGCCAGAGGTTTTGAAAAGTAAGATCGTTTTTAAAAGATTTTATATTAAATGAAAAATTTTCAGAACAATAAGTAACGGCTTCTAAATTTTTTTTTTTTAAATTTAATAATAAAGAAATATAGCTTGGAGAACTTTTTAAATACCAAACATGAGTTACCGGAGAAATTAATTTAATATACCCCATTTTAGAGCGTCGACTTTGTGAAGAAATAAATTCAACCCCGCAAACTAAACAAAGTTTTTGATTTGCTTTATCCCTTGCGGGTCCAAAAGGAAAAGTTGCTGTTTTACCACAAGAACAATAAAAGTCCTTAACAGGTCCAAAAACCCGCTCACAAAATAACCCCCCCTTTTCAGGTTTCAATGTTTTATAATTAACCGTTTGCGCGTTGGTTATTTGACCGACAATTTCTCCGTTGGGAAGCGTTCTTTCTGACCACTGTTTTATTACTTTAGGCGAGGCTAATCGCAAACTAAGGGAATGTAACGAAGCGTATTTGGTAGTTTTTTTTCCCGAATGAAACGGGAAATTTAAAGATTTTCCTTTTAATAATTTAATTAATGGGGATGCAGGCTTCGATTTATAAGGTTCAGGACCTGTTGGGTTTTTGACTTTAGATGTCATATAATTAATCTCCTGAAATAAATTTAAATTTGTTTAGAAAAAAAACTTTGGGTTAAACCCCCCGTAGGTCGTACCTTGGGCGTTTTTAAAGCAGAGGAGGTTTTTAAAGCAGAGGTGTCTAAGACCAAAGAGGTGCCCGCAGAATTCTTCGAGGGCGTTTTTAAAGCAGAGGTGTCGTAGGTCGTACGTACATTGTAGGTCCGGTTCTTGGATGTCTGGAATTCTATGTCTGTGACTGTATGTCTGTAATTGTACGTCTGTGACTGTATGTCTGTAATTGTATGTCTGTGAAAGACACCTCTGCGGACAAAGCTACGGACACCTCTGCGGACAAAGCTACGGGCCCCCACAAGCTGCAGACAAAGTTTTACAGCCATCCAAGAACCGGACCTACAAGAACCGGACCTACAATTACAGACATCCAAGAACCGGACCTACAATGACAGGAGGAAAAGTTGAACACCCGTTTATTTTTTACTAGTGTAAATTTTTAAAGGGGCACCTAAAGTTTATTAATCGGAGTTTTTGTTGGAGCTTGGTTTTCCCTATGTTTATAAATTGCAATATCTAAACAAAGCGATTGTAATTCACGAACTAAAACTTTAAATGATTCAGGAAAACCAAAATAGAAAGGTTGGTTGTTTAAAATAGACTCCATAACTTGATTTCGACCTTTTAAATCATCTGATTTAATTGTTAAAATTTCTTGCAAAATATAAGCAGCTCCAAAGCCCTCGAGAGCCCAGACTTCCATTTCTCCTACTCTTTGTCCACCTTGTTTTGAGCGTCCTCTTAGAGGTTGCTGGGTTACTAAAGAATACGGACCTGTTGAACGAGCATGAATTTTATCATCTACTAAATGAACTAATTTTAAAATATAGGCAACTCCAACGGTAACCGGTTGTTCAAAACATTCTCCGTTTCTTCCATCAAAAAGGCGTGTTTTTCCAGGAAAATTTGGGTTAAAAAGCCAATCTTGACCGGTTTTAATTCGTGCTTCGTAAAGTTTTGAATAAACCAAACTTCGTGAAGCTTCACAACCGTAAATTTCATCAAAAGGTTGGATTTTATAATTTTGTTTTAAATAATAACCAGCAATTCCTAAAAGGCATTCAAAAATCTGACCCACATTCATACGCGAAGGAACCCCTAATGGGTTTAAAACAATATCTAAAGGCGTTCCATCTGGAAGATAAGGCATATCTTGACGGGGTAAAATATTTGAAATAATTCCTTTATTACCGTGACGTCCTGCAATTTTATCGCCTATTTGGAGTTTTCGTTTTTCCGCTAGGTAGATATGAACTTTTTTAGGACCTGAAAAACCCATAGGTAATGGACCAATTTCTTTTTTTAGCGTTTTCGTCAAACTTTGGGGCCCTTTCTTCGACGCCGCAGCTTTGGCTTGAATGGCTCCTCCTGTCAAATTTTGTCTACGAGACACCTCTGCGGGTCCTTCGTACGGGCCCCATACAGTGGCGGATGACCGACGATCCATTCGAGAGTCCGACCTACGTACTTCGTACGGGCCTGAACTCGTTTTTTCTAGTTCTTTTCGAGACCCTTTAACATCTTTGTAAATTTTTTTTTGTGAAGAAGAAGGCTGCAGGTATTGATTTGAAATCTGAAAGGAATCATTCCACTTCAAGCTACTGGATAATTTTGAACCAGCCTTTAAAATCGATAATCTCTTTTTTAGTATGCGCTCAAAAGAAAATGACGTCGGTAACGAACCTCGTTCACCGTACGGTGAAAAATTTGAAATTGAAATCACGTCGTCTAAGCCCAAACGGCCAAAGTTATCCATTGCTTGATCCGGTAATGAAGGAGTCGGATTGCTTCCCATCAAATTTTTTAAAAGACTTTTTAAAAGTTTTGTTTTAAGAATCGTTTGGTGAAAAGGTTCGTTTTTAGTAAAAACTTCCATTTCTTTATTCCAAAGTCTTTGATTCGGGCGAATTGTTTTTTCTACAGACTTTCCTCGACGAAAACGAATACTTTTTCCAGAGGCTTCTATTCTTCCCGTAGACGTGTTTTGAACAGGCTGCGTAGCGGCCGGTCGAGGAACGGAGCAAAGTTTTTGGAAAGATTTTTGGTGATTTTCGGTTTGAAAAGAAAAATAATTTTGCGTTCCCAAAGCTGAACTTTTTTTAGATCCTGTTAAAGTAGATTTTACACCGGGCTTTATAGGCCCGGTGTAAAATTTATTGTTTGATGAGCCGGACGTTTTTTGGAAACTTTCTTGATCGTCAACTATTTCGACGTGGAGAACTCGACCGCTTGCTCCTTTGGGAACCCGTAATGAAGTATCTCGTGTTTTAGGAACTTCTTTACCAAGAATATCATACAATAAATTTTCATAGGGGGTTAATTTTTTTTGACCTAAAGGAGCTATTTTGCCTACTAAAATATCTCCTTCTTCAACCCAAGTTCCAACCGGAGCAATTCCAGTATGGTCAATGTAATTACAATTATCCGGTTTATTAGGAATTTGATTTGTTATCTGTTCCATACCATATTGGGTATCACGAACTTCCACTTCGTAACGTTCAATATGCAAAGAAGTATATAAATCATCATAAATTAATCGTTCACTGATTAAAACCGCATCTTCAAAATTATAACCTTCCCACGGAGTATACCCTACTAAAATATTTTGACCTATTGCCAATTCTCCTTGAACACTTGCAGAGCTATCTGCTAAAAGATCGCCTTTTTCAACCCACTGCCCCTCTTGAACAACTGGACGATGTACCATATAAGTGTCCTGGTTTGATCGATGATAATTATTCAAATTATAAATAGAAGGGCTCAAATTACTTGGTACTGAAATATTTACCGATTTCTTTATTTGATTATCGAACCACGAAAAACAAGGGGTCTTTAAATTTAGTTGACTTGAAGAAAGCTTCAAACAAGCTTCTGAGGGTGCAGCTTCGCTCCGCAGCTTATTTCCCGACGAAAAAATTTCTTTGTCTGGTTCTCCGACCGGCAAATTCCAAGAATCGGCTTCAAACTTTTTAGAATTCACAGCATGCATGGTAGAGGGATTAAATTTTAAAAAAGATTTAAGAAATTCCTTCGAGGTTTTAGACGAGAAGCGCAAAGACGTCTGAGAGGCTTTATTACCGAGGATTTTTTGTTGACCGTAGGTTGTACGTAGGTCGGACTCTTGAATGGGCTGCGTAGCGCCCGGTTTGCAAAGAAGAACGGGCCCCCAAAGTTTTTGAAATTCTCTTAAAGTCAAGTCTGGTTGGAAATTTGCCTTAAAGAAACTAGATTTAGTTAAACTTGTAACCGACGCAGAACGCAAAAATACGTTTGACAAAAAACTTTCTTTGAAACAAAGGTTCGGGTAAAACAAAAGGTCAAAAGTTTGACTTTCGGGTTGAAATAAAGACACCGAATTTGGTGAAGCTCGGAAAGTTTCCGAGGAACGTTTTTTCACTAAAATTTTTGATTGTGCGGAAGGATAAAAATTTAATAACCCTATTAGATCACGGTTCGGAAGTTCGGATAGAATTTCTCGTTTGCAAAAATTTTGGCACCAAATTAAGAAACGTGATTTTTTCCAATCAAAAAACTGAGGTTTCAAAACGTGAACGGTTTTAATTGCTTGATTCGTAGCAAGTCTTTTATTGACTAAGTCGGCAGCAATATCATCATAACCGAATTGATTTGAAAACAGTATTCTCTTTTTAAATTTATTGACATAAGATACCCCTGTCGCGGTACAAAAAATAAACGATAAATTATTTTTTTTTTTCTGAACAAAGTTGTTTTCTTTTATATGCCCAGTTAAAGTTTTATAATCAAACGTCGTTTCAAAAAACGGTCGATACCAAAAAGGGTTTTCCTTTTGATTTTTAGAATTTTGGTTAGAGTGTTTTTTCGTTGCTTCTTTTGAAAAAAAAGGTTTGCCGTAGTTTTTAAGAAGGGTCTCGAAAGGTAACTTTTGAAGCCCCTGTTGTTTGTTACTCAGGGAAACCAGCGAGAAATTTTTTTTTTGGTTGGAACGACTTTGTTTTTTATAAAAATGAGCTAAAATGAGTTGACAATAGCCGTTTAGTAGTTTTTGATGTGAAAATTGATTGATTAAAAAAAATGAACGGTTTGAAAAAAAAGGTTTAAACTTATTTGATAATTTAGAATAAACAATTGTTTTAGAAAAAAGATTTGCTAGTTCTAACTGACCTAAAAAATCATTTAAAAATAATTGGTTATAAAGGAAAGCTTGTTGTTTTGTATTAAAAGTATTTTTAGTTCTCTTGGTTTGAAAAGGAAAAATCGATAAAAAGGGGTCCGAATATTTGTCGTAGGCAAAAGATTTCGAAGTTTCTTCTTCGAAATCTTTAAAATAAGCTTGAAAATTATACTGGCCGCTGCCTAGGTCGTACGTAGGTCGTACTCTTTTAGACAAAGTTTGACAATTAAAGTTAAAAAACTTTTCTGAAAAAAATTCAGGTTGTCGATCAGCTCTAGTGGTTTGAGCGCTTCCTAAGCTATTATTTACTTTTAAAAATTTTTCGGAACGAACCGGGTATTCTTTCAACGGAATGTTTGAATTGATTTTAAAAATAAATGGTTTTTGAAAAAATGAAGAATCGAGTTGATTGTAGTTATTCGAAGAACTATATACTAATTGCGATTCTTTTTGGCCAGAGTTTTCAAAGCCTTCCCGCCGTTCTTCGCTCTTTTTAAAGCAGCTTTGTTTATCAGACAAAGTTGACCCTAAAAAAAGGAAAGATTTTTTAAAAAAATAACGGTTTTCCAACGTTTCGAACGGGGTCGAATACCTTTTGGACATTACGGTTTCCGAAAGGTTTAACAAAGAAAACGGTTTTAAACCCGTTTCGCGGCGAGCGGGGTTAAGTTTTGAATAAATAACAATTTGTTTTCCATCGACATAAGAGACAAATCCACTTGATTGAACTTGTAGACCGTGACCTACATCCGAAACAACACGCGATTCTAAACCCGTGCCAACAATAGGCTTTGATGGACGAATAGTTGGAACCGCTTGTCTCTGCATATTTGAGCCCATAAGAGCACGGTTTCCATCATTATGTTCTAAAAAAGGAATTAAAGAAGTTGCAACCGAAATCATTTGAATAGGAGACATGGAAGTAAAATGAATTTCGTTTCGTGAAACCCGTTGAAACTCTTTAAGCTGCCGAGAGGGTAGTGAACCGGAAGGTAAAAAATTAAATAAAGAAGTTTTAATATCTCCGGGAGCTAAAACCCAACTACGTTCTTGATCGGATGAAAATAGCAGGGGATTTTTATTTTTTAAAACAAATCCTTTGTAGGTTTTATAAAAAGGAGTTTCAATAAAGCCTTTAGTATTTAAATGCGAATAAATTGTAAATGAATTAACAAGCCCGGCATTTTGACCCTCGGGAGTTTCAATCGGACAAATTCTTCCGTAATGAGTTGGATGAATTCCGCGAATGGCCATTCCTGCAGTTTCTCGATTAATTCCTCCCGGTCCTAATGAGCTTAGCCTACGTTTATGCGTAAGTTCCGATAAAGCGTTTGTTTGGTCCATTAATTGAGATAGTGGGCTTGTCCCAAAAAATTCTCTAAAACTTTGATTTAAAGGTTTAACCGTAAACAAATCGGAAAAAAAATTTGAGTTTTGTTCTTTTTCCCGTAGGTCGTACGTAGGTCGTACGCTCTTAGACAAAGTTTGCTTTGACAGGAGGGAAGGTTGAAAGAAACCCGGTTGTTTAAGCTTTTCGCGAACTAATTTATCTAGTCGGCTTAAACCGGTAGCTAACTGAGTTTGGACTAACTCGCCCGAAGGTTTAATTTTTCTATTTTTTAAATCGTCAATATCGTCAGATGTTACAAGTCCTTGAAGTAAATCCATTAAAAACAAACAGGCTACAAAAATATCTTGAGCGGTTAAAGTTGTATGGTCAGGAGAAATACAAAGACCGAGTTTTTGATTAATTCTTAACCGACCTAAAACCGAAAGGTCATAACTACGAGAATTTTGAAATTTTCGAAATAAAAATTTTTGAGCTTGAAGGGGTCCTAATTCAAAAAACGTTTTTTGCGGATAAAGATGTTTACAAAGTTCTAATAAACTTTCAAAATAAGTTTCGCAAGCAAAAGGTGTTTCCCAAGTCTTTAATTTTTTCTTTAGCTTTTTTTTTCGAGGTTTTTTCGGAGGTTTTGGCAACATGTATTTTTTTAGGTTTTTTAAAACCAACCTAAGCTCATTAACTTCCCAAGAATTATTTAAGTTGGGTTGTTGGAGAAGAAATTCTTTAATTTTTTTATTGGTTTTACTTTCTTCTTTAAATTGTAAAAGATAGCGAAGTTTTCCAAAATCAATTGAATTGTTTAAAACCGGGAGACTTAATCCTAAAGCTCGTAACAGAACAAATATAGGTATTTTCGGAGTTTTTTTTAATTTTGCCCATATATCGCCTTTTTTAGTATCTACTTCAAGCCGTAGCCAAGATCCGCGCTGAGCTATGAAATCAGCACAATAAACTACTTTATTATTTTTTTTTTCTAGTTTTTGAAAATAAACCCCAGGACTTCGAACCATTTGATTCATTAAAACACGTGGACAGCCATTTAAAATAAAATGCCCGTGTTTTGTCATTAAGGGAATATTGGCTAAGAGAACCCATTGTAGCTGACTTTCTTCAGTTAGATGATTCGAAATTTGAACAGGAAGATATAATTGGCAAGAATAGCTTTTTCGCTTTAAAATTGCTTGTTTAGGTGTCCATTTAGGACGATTTAGTTTATATTGTTCCGCATAAAAAAAAATTTCAAAGGTTTGATTTGAATTATAAATAGAATTATATTTTTTAAATTCGGTAATTAAGCCTTCGTTTAAAAAGTGACGAAAACTTAACCGTTGAATATTTAAAAAATCTGGGATTTTAAATTTAATTAAAGGCGAATAGACCGATTCTTTAAAAGCCGGATTTGAATGTGCCTTTTGTAAAGAAAAAAACTTTTTTTTACAACAACTTTGAATGAACGGAGCAGTTTTTTCCCAATTTGTAACAACCGACGATCTAAAAGAAAAACAAGCCACTTTGTAGTTCAGACTATTTATTGCAACGGAGTCGGTTTTAACTTTTCCTCGTGTTATTGTATGTCCGAGAGAGTACTTCGTACTTGCGGCAAAGGGTAAAAGCGGTTTAAAAAAAAAACGTGGGGCTTTATTATTCGGCAAAACGACGACACGCGAAGGCACAAAAGATCTTAAAAATAATCTTTTTGGATGCTGTTTGAACGACAGGGGTCGCCAAATCAGACGCTGACTTGATGTAAACCCGGGTCGAGACTTGTCTTGAAAACCGAATGATTGGCCAAAGTTTAAAATTAGACGATTTTGTATTTTTGGTTGCTGACTTTGCATAATGCTCTTTTATTTGAACCATTCGCAGCTGGCGTCGCGTTATGTCGCGTCTTTCGGAACCGAAAAAGTAAAAAATATTGTAACTCGCACGACGGAATAACACTTTTGCACGTTTTAAGACTTACGCGAA